GTTTACTGGTTTGGAAGTTTAGTTACTAACCAGTTTACTGGTTTGGAAGTTTAGTTACTAACCAGTTTACTGGTTTGGAAGTTTAGTTACTAACCAGTTTACTGGTTTGGAAGTTTAGTTACTAACCAGTTTACTGGTTTGGAAGTTTAGTTACTAACCAGTTTACTGGTTTGGAAGTTTAGTTACTAACCAGTTTACTGGTTTGGAAGTTTAGTTACTAACCAGTTTACTGGTTTGGAAGTTTAGTTACTAACCAGTTTACTGGTTTGGAAGTTTAGTTACTAACCAGTTTACTGGTTTGGAAGTTTAGTTACTAACCAGTTTACTGGTTTGGAAGTTTAGTTACTAACCAGTTTACTGGTTTGGAAGTTTAGTTACTAACCAGTTTACTGGTTTGGAAGTTTAGTTACTAACCAGTTTACTGGTTTGGAAGTTTAGTTACTAACCAGTTTACTGGTTTGGAAGTTTAGTTACTAACCAGTTTACTGGTTTGGAAGTTTAGTTACTAACCAGTTTACTGGTTTGGAAGTTTAGTTACTAACCAGTTTACTGGTTTGGAAGTTTAGTTACTAACCAGTTTACTGGTTTGGAAGTTTAGTTACTAACCAGTTTACTGGTTTGGAAGTCAGCTATGCTGGCTTATCTTTATAACCAAACTTTGCCAAGGCAAAGTTAGCTCGCTTGAACATATGTTCAAGCGAGGCAGTTACTGACTACTTTAGTAGTCTGGAAGTCAGCTATGCTGGCTTATCTTTATAACCAAACTTTGCCAAGGCAAAGTTAGCTCGCTTGAACATATGTTCAAGCGAGGCAGTTACTGACTACTTTAGTAGTCTGGAAGTCAGCTATGCTGGCTTATCTTTAGTTAAAAATTAATTAATAACCCAACAGCAAGGCTGCTAGCCTTGCTATAGTACTAGCCAATCACTGCCCAACCGTTACATAACCATGTATTAGCTAAAGCTAATAAAGGCCTAACCCCAAGGGGTTAGTAAGTGCTAAAGCACTTACTAGGTCAAGTGCGAACACACCATGAAGTGGTGTGGTGATTAGTAGCCTTAAAGCTATTGCTTGACATTGCTGAAGGGTTATTAACTAAAGTTAATGTTTATCTACCAAACCCCTGACATATCAGGGGTTAACAAGCGCTAAGCGCTTGGATGTAGCTCACTCTACGCAATAGTTCACTCTTTTAATAGTGAACAGTAAAGTGAGGTTTTAAAGCTGCTAAACAAGACAGCGATAAGATAACTAAATAGTTAGTTAAAAAATATTATCCTTCGCCAGCTTCCACTAGCGAAACCTTGTTACGACTTCACCATGATCACTGGTCCATGCTTTGTAGCCTCCCTCCCTTACGGGTTAGGATAACCACTTAGGCTCGTCCCAACTTCCTTGGTGTGACGGGCGGTGTGTACAAATTCTAGGAACATATTCACCGCTGCTTAGCTGATCAGCGATTACTATCGATTCCGGCTTCATGTAGGCGAGTTGCAGCCTACAATCCGAACTAAGGCTGGGTTTAACAGATTAGCTAGCTCTTGCGAGATCGCAACTGATTGTCCCAACCATTGTATTACGCTTGCTGCCCGGGATATAAGGGGCATGCTGACTTGACGTCATCCTCACCTTCCTCTGGCTTACACCAGCAGTCTCTTTAGTAAATTAACTAAAGACGAGGGTTGCGCTCGTTATGGGACTTAACCATACACCTGACGGCACGAGCTGACGACAGCCATGCACCACCTGTGTCTAAGTTTCCTGTATAAACAGGACACTCAACCGTTTCTGGTTGATTCTTAGCATGTCAAACCCCGGTAAGGTTCTTCGTGTATCATCGAATTAAGCAGCATAATCCACCGATTGTGTAGAATCCCGTCAATTCCTTTGAGTTCCACTCTTGCGAGCATACTCCCCAGGCGGAAAACTTAACGCGTTAGCTACGGCACTAATCTAAATATTAGACTAATACCTAGTTTTCAATGTTTACGGCAAGGATTACGAGGGTATCTAATCCTCTTCACTCCCCTTGCTTTCGTCCCTCAGTGTCAGTAATGATCCAGTTGGGCGCCTTCGCCACTGGTGTTCCCCTTGATATCTACCCATTTCACCGGTCCACCAAGAGTTCCCCCAACCTCTATCACACTCTAGTCTTGGAGTACTCTACCGCCTTTCCAAGGTTAAGCCTTGAGCTTTGACAGTAGACTTTCAAAACCACCTACAAACGCTTTACGCCCAATCAATCCAGATAACGCTTGCATCCCCTGTCTTACCGCGGCTGCTGGCACAGGGTTAGCCGATGCTTATTCATCAGATACCGTCATTTATTCTTCTCTGATAAAAGGAGTTTAACTGCCACAGCAGGTCGTCCTCCACGCGGCATTGCTCCATCAGACTTTCGTCCATTGTGGAAAATTCTTTACTGCTGCCTCCCGTAGGAGTCTGGGCCGTGTCTCAGTCCCAGTGTGGCTGTTCATTTTCTAAAACCAGCTACTGATCATGGCCTTGGTAAGCTATTACCTCACCAACTAGCTAATCAGCCGCAAGCCCATCTCTTGGTATGATTTCTCACTTTCACTTCTCAGCTGTATGGGGTATTAGCAACAGTTTCCCATTGTTATCCCCCTCCAAAAGGTAGGTTCTTACGTGTTACGCACCCGTGCGCCACTACAGTGAAGATTGCTCCTCACCTCGTACGACTTGCATGTATTAAACATGCCGCCAGCGTTCATCCTGAGCCAGGATCAAACTCTCCATAGATACTCTTTATTTTTTTTTTTAGTATAGGTATTGTTCTTTAGCTTTTAAAGACTAAACAACAAGCTTTTTAGAACATTCCCATCACCTACAATCTTAAATGTAACCTTTTTAAGTTGTCAAGCATTTTTCCTACTCATCTGAGTACTATAACACTAAAAGCCTTGCATAAGGTACCCTCTATTTAACTAATATATGGTTATACAGATAAGCCATTAGTTCTTTAGCACTTATGACTTCCTCACTATTATTAGCTAAGCTAATATATGCAACTTCATACACTAATGAAACTTCTAAGTTTTTATGTATACTATTCATATAATAGAGTCATCTATTAGAGCTTACAGACTTTTGTCTTAAGTTAGGGCAAGTAGTGGTTATAAGTGAACTATCTCGGTGAAGCGATCCTAGTCAGCTTATTTATAACCAAGTGCTTAACTAATAAACAAAAGTATTGACTTGGTTAGGTTACCACTAACTACTAAATGGTTAGGTTATATGGTTAGGTTTTATGGTTAGGTTACTTTTGACCTTACTAAATAGGTACAAAGTTATACTAGCAAAAGGCTGCTATAAACAAAAATCACGTAGTATGGAGCTAGTGCGACTAGTCGCGCTTGGAGGCGCATAAGTGCTATGCACTTATTAACTAGCAAGTTAGTTAAGCACTTATGGTAGCCTGGTAGTTAAATTATAAAGTAGCCATCAGTGCAAGGCACTTATTAACCCCCAGGTGTTAACAACAATGTTGTATATAAAAGAGGTTCAGCTATAACAAGTTAACTTTCAATAAGCACAATATTAACGAGCTTAAGCAATAACTACAAGCAAGGTAAGGACAAGATAAATAGTTGTTTGAATTGTTAGTAAGCTATACTGGTTAAACAAAGAACTTTTGTGTTATTTACACAGTATAAATGGGCTAAAACACATCTTTATTTAATACGATAAAATCGTATAATATTAAGTGCAAAGCACTTACAAATTCTTTTATATAGAGGTTAGCTAAAGTAAAGCACTAGGTTAGCTTTTAGCTAGTCAAACAAACAAGAAAAGAACAGCAATGTAATGTAAGACTTCACTGTTCTCTAACAAAAGCAAGAGCCTTCTATACTGTAATAAGAGGTTAGTAGCATATCTACTTCGCTTACTATTGCTTTGTAATTGTGTAAAGCGAAGCATCGCACTACTTTACTCAAGTAAAGATTATAAATAGCAGAGTGATTGTTAGTTATAACAGATTAACCTGCAACGTAAGATACTAATTATTTAAGTGCAGAACACTTAATAGGCTTGCTAGTTTTTTAACTATTATTAGCTTTCGTTATATAGGGTTCATCCCTAACAATCTTTAAAGCTAAAGCAATAGGGTTGCTAACTCAATGGTAGAGTACTCGGCTTTTAACCGATAAGTTCTGGGTTCAAGTCCCAGGTAACCCATCAATATAATACAGAATGTCGCAATACGAAAGTCAGCTTAGCTGGCTTATCTTTAGTTACTTATTTTAGCTTTAGCTAATACTGGGAAGTCAGCGCTGCTGGCTTATCTTTATAACCAGACTTTGCTGCGCAAAGTTAGCAAGCGCGTAGCGCTTGTTCACTACCAGACTACCAGACTACTAAAGTAGTCAGTAACTAAACAAGCGCGCAGCGCTTGCTTATTTTAGCTTTAGCTAATATATTGAAGTCAGCTTTGCTGGCTTATCTTTATAACCAAACTTTGCCAAGGCAAAGTTAGCTCGCTTGAACATATGTTCAAGCGAGGCAGTTACTTATAATAGCTTTAGCTATTATATGGAAGTCAGCTATGCTGGCTTATCTTTATAACCAAACTTTGCCAAGGCAAAGTTAGCTCGCTTGAACATATGTTCAAGCGAGGCAGTTACTGACTACTTTAGTAGTCTGGAAGTCAGCTATGCTGGCTTATCTTTATAACCTGACCTTGCTGCGCAAAGTCAGCAAGCGCTGCGCGCTTGAATATATTAGCTAAAGCTAATATAAGCAAGCGCTACGCGCTTGTTTAGTTACTGACTACTTTAGTAGTCTGGAAGTCAGCTTTGCTGGCTTATCTTTATAACCAAACTTTGCCAAGGCAAAGTTAGCTCGCTTGAACATATGTTCAAGCGAGGCAGTTACTTATAATAGCTTTAGCTATTATATGGAAGTCAGCTTTGCTGGCTTATCTTTATAACCAAACTTTGCCAAGGCAAAGTTAGCTCGCTTGAACATATGTTCAAGCGAGGCAGTTACTGACTACTTTAGTAGTCTGGAAGTCAGCTATGCTGGCTTATCTTTATAACCAGACTTTGCTGCGCAAAGTCAGCAAGCGCTGCGCGCTTGTTTAGTTACTGACTACTTTAGTAGTCTGGAAGTCAGCTTTGCTGGCTTATCTTTATAACCAAACTTTGCCAAGGCAAAGTTAGCTCGCTTGAACATATGTTCAAGCGAGGCAGTTACTGACTACTTTAGTAGTCTGGAAGTCAGCTATGCTGGCTTATCTTTATAACCAGACTTTGCTGCGCAAAGTCAGCAAGCGCTGCGCGCTTGTTTAGTTACTGACTACTTTAGTAGTCTGGAAGTCAGCTTTGCTGGCTTATCTTTATAACGCAGTTACTGACTACTTTAGTAGTCTGGTTATAAAGTAGTTCCTTTAGGACTAGTGTTGCTAAGCAACACTAGGAACAACTGCGTTGCAAACTTTGCCAAGGCAAAGTTAGCTCGCTTGAACATATGTTCAAGCGAGGCAGTTACTTAAATTAGCTTTAGCTAATATATGGTAGAATAAGAAGAGCTAAAGTAAGTTAACACTTTAAGCTTAGTTATGTCTATATCAATGATATATATAAGGTTAACTAATTATCTTTGAATTGTAGCTTAACTATTGCTTATTAACAAAAGCTTAGTATCATTGGACCTCCTATCAAGCGCATAGTTTGTTTTTATGGCACACTCTAAAATAGTTAGACTTGTCAGGTTGTTTAGCTTAGCAACTTTTATAACTTAGTATATAATATATACTAGTTACTAATACATATAAGACATAGTTGTTACTATAGTTTTGTTCTCTATAAAAAAAGGAAGTCAGCTTTGCTGGCTTATCTTTATAACGCTGTTACTGGCTACGCCAGCAGCCTGGAGCAACTCCCTAGCGCGACAAGTCGCGCTAGCTAACTTTGCTTTGCAAAGTTAGGTTGACCAGGAGGGCACTAGTGCCCTCTATGTCAAAGGGTTGGGTAGCTTATCATTAGAAAGTATTTTGTTAAAAAAAAATGTCTAACTAAACAAGTTAGATATTACATAGCTAAGATCTTTTTGTCAGGAACCAATAAGCCCCCTGACTAGACAAAATTAAAAGGCCAATCAACCATAAGTGCAAAGCACTTAATAAGTGCTACGCACTTATTAACCTCCATATATTAGCTAAAGCTAATATAAGCAAGCGCTGCGCGCTTGTTTATAACCATATATTAGCTAAAGCTAATATAAGCAAGCGCTGCGCGCTTGTTTAGTTACTTATATTAGCTTTAGCTTATATATGGAAGTTTAGTTACTAACCAGTTTACTGGTTTGGAAGTCAGCTTTGCTGGCTTATCTTGATAACCAGACTTTGCTGCGCAAAGTCAGCAAGCGCGTAGCGCTTGTTCACTACCAGACTACCAGACTACTAAAGTAGTCAGTAACTAAACAAGCGCGTAGCGCTTGCTGACTTTGCGCAGCAAAGTCTGGAAGTCAGCTATGCTGGCTTATCTTTATAACCAAACTTTGCCAAGGCAAAGTTAGCTCGCTTGAACATATGTTCAAGCGAGGCAGTTACTGACTACTTTAGTAGTCTGGAAGTCAGCTATGCTGGCTTATCTTTATAACCTGACCTTGCTGCGCAAAGTCAGCAAGCGCTGCGCGCTTGAATATATTAGCTAAAGCTAATATAAGCAAGCGCTGCGCGCTTGTTTAGTTACTGACTACTTTAGTAGTCTGGAAGTCAGCTTTGCTGGCTTATCTTTATAACCAAACTTTGCCAAGGCAAAGTTAGCTCGCTTGAACATATGTTCAAGCGAGGCAGTTACTGACTACTTTAGTAGTCTGGAAGTCAGCTTTGCTGGCTTATCTTTATAACCTGACCTTGCTGCGCAAAGTCAGCAAGCGCTGCGCGCTTGAATATATTAGCTAAAGCTAATATAAGCAAGCGCTGCGCGCTTGTTTAGTTACTGACTACTTTAGTAGTCTGGAAGTCAGCTATGCTGGCTTATCTTTATAACCAAACTTTGCCAAGGCAAAGTTAGCTCGCTTGAACATATGTTCAAGCGAGGCAGTTACTGACTACTTTAGTAGTCTGGAAGTCAGCTTTGCTGGCTTATCTTTATAACCAGACTTTGCTGCGCAAAGTCAGCAAGCGCTGCGCGCTTGTTTAGTTACTGACTACTTTAGTAGTCTGGAAGTCAGCTATGCTGGCTTATCTTTATAACCAAACTTTGCCAAGGCAAAGTTAGCTCGCTTGAACATATGTTCAAGCGAGGCAGTTACTGACTACTTTAGTAGTCTGGAAGTCAGCTTTGCTGGCTTATCTTTAGTTATAAAGTAGTTCCTTTAGGACTAGTGTTGCTAAGCAACACTAGGAACAACTGCGTTGCAAACTTTGCCAAGGCAAAGTTAGCTCGCTTGAACATACCAAGTGCGGCCAAGGCCGCACTAGCAAACTTTTACAAAGTTTGGTTCAAGCGAGGCAGTTACTTATATTAGCTTTAGCTAATATATGGTTAGCTAGCGCTACTTGGTAGCGCTAGCTAACTTTGCAAAACAGAGTTTGGTTGACATACAAAGGAAGTCAGCTATGCTGGCTTATCTTTATAACCAAACTTTGCCAAGGCAAAGTTAGCTCGCTTGAACATATGTTCAAGCGAGGCAGTTACTGACTACTTTAGTAGTCTGGAAGTCAGCTTTGCTGGCTTATCTTTATAACCAAACTTTGCCAAGGCAAAGTTAGCTCGCTTGAACATATGTTCAAGCGAGGCAGTTACTGACTACTTGAGTAGTCTGGTTATAAAGTAGTCCCCGTAGGGGCGAGTGTTGCTAGCAACACTAGGAACAACTGCGTTGCAAACTTTGCCAAGGCAAAGTTAGCTCGCTTGAACATATGTTCAAGCGAGGCAGTTACTGGCTACGCCAGTAGCCTGGAGCTACTTCCAAGTATACAGAGTATACTAGCTAACCCCTAACGGGGTTTAGTAAAAGTAAACTTGTTAAATAGTGTGGTTAGGTAAACTGACATAACAAAGGGTTAGGCACTTATGATACAGCTCCGCTCAAAATGTTTGCTTTTGTTAAGTAACCTAACTCACTAGCTAAGCAATTGATTCGTGTTAGTCAAAGCTGCCTCACCCTTTCAAAAGAGAAGGCGCTTAAATAACTTGTTTGATACAATAAAATGGAAATATTAGCATGTGCTGTAGGCAGACGAAAAGAAGCAGTAGCTCAAGTTCAAATTGTAAAGGGTTCTGGTCAATTCCTAATAAATAATATACCAGCATCAACTTATTTACATAACAACAATTTTTCCCTAATCTCTATACAGTCGCCTTATAGTGTTTTAAGTACTGAGTTGTCTAAACAAACAACCCTTGAGGGTATTACAGTAGATAGCTCTATTATAGACTTAGCTTCTAAAGATAAGTCAGCAAAGCTTACTTTATTAGAATTAGATACGATTGTAAAAGTCAAAGGTGGCGGTTTAATTGGTCAAGCTGAAGCTATTAAACTTGGTGTAGCTCGTGCCATATGTACGCTATTTAACAACATTAAGAATCAAAAAGTAAATTCAAGTGATGTAGAGCAATCCCAAAACCAATTAATGTTAGAAAAATCTTTACATAGAGATTTGAAAACAAAAGGTTTATTAACACAGGATTCTCGCGTTAAAGAACGTCGTAAGTATGGCTTACGAAAAGCACGTAAAGCTTCACAATACCATAAACGTTAATCACAATGCCTTTATTATCTTAGTAATCTTAAGCTATGCTTAATAGATAACCTCTTGGTCAACTAAAAATAAGTCAGCAGAGCTGATTCCCATATAATAGCTAAAGCTATTATAAGTAACTAAACAAGCGCGCAGCGCTTGCTTATATTAGCTTTAGCTTATATATATATATATATTTTATTTTATTTTATTTTATTGGAAGTAAGCTCTGCTGACTTATCTTTATAACCAGACTTTGCTGCGCACTTATTAAGTGCTTCGCACTTATGGTAGTGAGGGTACTAGTGCCCTATTAACATGAGCGACAGCGCGTGTTAAGAAGTAAGCTCTGCTGACTTATCTTTATAACCTGACCTTGCTGCGCAAAGTCAGCAAGCGCTGCGCGCTTGAATATATTAGCTAAAGCTAATATAAGCAAGCGCTACGCGCTTGTTCACTACCATATATTAGCTAAAGCTAATATAAGTAACTAAACAAGCGCGTAGCGCTTGCTTATATTAGCTTTAGCTAATATATGGAAGTTTAGTTACTAACCAGTTTACTGGTTTGGAAGTTTAGTTACTAACCAGTTTACTGGTTTGGAAGTTTAGTTACTAACCAGTTTACTGGTTTGGAAGTTTAGTTACTAACCAGTTTACTGGTTTGGAAGTTTAGTTACTAACCAGTTTACTGGTTTGGAAGTTTAGTTACTAACCAGTTTACTGGTTTAGAAGTTTAGTTACTAACCAGTTTACTGGTTTGGAAGTTTAGTTACTAACCAGTTTACTGGTTTGGAAGTCAGCTTTGCTGGCTTATCTTTATAACCTGACCTTGCTGCGCAAAGTCAGCAAGCGCTGCGCGCTTGAATATATTAGCTAAAGCTAATATAAGCAAGCGCTACGCGCTTGTTTAGTTACTGACTACTTTAGTAGTCTGGAAGTCAGCTATGCTGGCTTATCTTTATAACCAAACTTTGCCAAGGCAAAGTTAGCTCGCTTGAACATATGTTCAAGCGAGGCAGTTACTTATAATAGCTTTAGCTATTATATGGAAGTCAGCTTTGCTGGCTTATCTTTATAACCAAACTTTGCCAAGGCAAAGTTAGCTCGCTTGAACATATGTTCAAGCGAGGCAGTTACTTATAATAGCTTTAGCTATTATATGGAAGTCAGCTATGCTGGCTTATCTTTATAACCTGACCTTGCTGCGCAAAGTCAGCAAGCGCTGCGCGCTTGAATATATTAGCTAAAGCTAATATAAGCAAGCGCTGCGCGCTTGTTTAGTTACTGACTACTTTAGTAGTCTGGAAGTCAGCTATGCTGGCTTATCTTTATAACCAAACTTTGCCAAGGCAAAGTTAGCTCGCTTGAACATATGTTCAAGCGAGGCAGTTACTTATAATAGCTTTAGCTATTATATGGAAGTCAGCTTTGCTGGCTTATCTTTATAACCTGACCTTGCTGCGCAAAGTCAGCAAGCGCTGCGCGCTTGAATATATTAGCTAAAGCTAATATAAGCAAGCGCTGCGCGCTTGTTTAGTTACTGACTACTTTAGTAGTCTGGAAGTCAGCTTTGCTGGCTTATCTTTATAACCAAACTTTGCCAAGGCAAAGTTAGCTCGCTTGAACATATGTTCAAGCGAGGCAGTTACTGACTACTTTAGTAGTCTGGAAGTCAGCTTTGCTGGCTTATCTTTATAACCAGACTTTGCTGCGCAAAGTCAGCAAGCGCTACGCGCTTGTTTAGTTACTGACTACTTTAGTAGTCTGGAAGTCAGCTTTGCTGGCTTATCTTTATAACCAAACTTTGCCAAGGCAAAGTTAGCTCGCTTGAACATATGTTCAAGCGAGGCAGTTACTGACTACTTTAGTAGTCTGGAAGTCAGCTTTGCTGGCTTATCTTTAGTTATAAAGTAGTTCCTTTAGGACTAGTGTTGCTAAGCAACACTAGGAACAGCTAAGCAACACTAGGAACAACTTAACTAGTAAACTAGTTAATAACCCCTTGGGGTTATGCGTTGCAATCTTTGCCAAGGCAAAGTTAGCTCGCTTGAACGCATGTGAAAGCGAGGAAGTCAGCTTTGCTGGCTTATCTTCAGTTACTGGCGTAGCCAGTAGCCTGGGGCTAGCGCGGCTAGCCGCGCTTGGGCAGCGAGTGTTAAAGAGCTTGGTTAGTTAATGGTAAGCGATAGCTACTATATAGCTAGCTAAAGCCTTAGTCTTTTGTTTTTTAGTATAATTGTTTAATAACTCAATCACGTACTGTTCAGAAACATTCATTTTATGAAAACTTTATAAAAGGTTTTTGTTACTATACTCAATAAAGCGTTTTTTTCTTGATATGCGGTGTATAACCTAATATGTTATAGTAGCAGCTGCTAACTACATCATAAGCAAGTCTTAGCTGGAGTCCTAATCAGAGTAATTCGGTTACCAGGTAAAAGACCAACAATAGCTATGTTACAGTTAGCTAAGTATCACTTGACTTGTAAAGGGGCTAATGCATTAGCTAAAGCACTTGTAAATGGGGTCTATTATCTTTCACAATAGCTAACTTACATTAACCCTTTTTATAGAGGTAAGAACTGTTGCTAATAGTAGCTTAAACTATACAAGTATAAGATAAAAAGGAAAGCGTTAGCTAACTATAGTTGAACTATTATTAGGCTTTAGCTATCTAATACTTATAAAAGAGATGTATTCGCTTTTTGTAATAGTAAACAAACATACTTTTCTACTTTTCTTTCCACTTTTTAAAAGACACTGTATCCCTTAACTACTTAATTAACTACTTAATAGGAAGGTTGTAAGGCTATAACATATTTTTATATAGCTTGCTTTAACAACTCTAAACCTATTGTTACTAATTGTTTAGTAGTGTTTAATAGTGCAAAGGAAAGTAAGACTAAAGCCTATTTATAAAGGTTGGGCTTTGCTAATAGATAGTACTTTTTATTAGCTATGTTTAACCCTTTGCTTTAGTTAAATACAGAGTATAGCTGCATTAATTCTATTTTAATGCTAACTTTGCCTAGGCAAAGTTTGACATAGCAGATCACTCAAACCCTTGCCAAAGTATGGTTTACTTGGTACTTGCTAATAGTTGTAGTGTAACTAAAGGGTTTGGAAGTAGTTACTAACCAGTTTACTGGTTTGGAAGTTGTTACTAACCAGTTTACTGGTTTGGAAGTTGTTACTAACCAGTTTACTGGTTTGGAAGTTGTTACTAACCAGTTTACTGGTTTGGAAGTAGTTACTAACCAGTTTACTGGTTTGGAAGTTGTTACTAACCAGTTTACTGGTTTGGAAGTTGTTACTAACCAGTTTACTGGTTTGGAAGTTGTTACTAACCAGTTTACTGGTTTGGAAGTTGTTACTAACCAGTTTACTGGTTTGGAAGTTGTTACTAACCAGTTTACTGGTTTGGAAGTAGTTACTAACCAGTTTACTGGTTTGGAAGTTGTTACTAACCAGTTTACTGGTTTGGAAGTTGTTACTAACCAGTTTACTGGTTTGGAAGTAGTTACTAACCAGTTTACTGGTTTGGAAGTTGTTACTAACCAGTTTACTGGTTTGGAAGTTGTTACTAACCAGTTTACTGGTTTGGAAGTTGTTACTAACCAGTTTACTGGTTTGGAAGTTGTTACTAACCAGTTTACTGGTTTGGAAGTAGTTACTAACCAGTTTACTGGTTAGTAAGTCAGCTTTGCTGGCTTATCTTTTATTTATAACTTTACAACTAAACTTTGCCAAGGCAAAGTTAGCTAGCGCGACTTGTCGCGCTTGGAAGTTGCTCCTAGTGTTGCTTTGCAACACTAGCCCTAAAGGAACTACTGAATAACCATATATTAGCTAAAGCTAATATAAGTAACTAAACAAGCGCGTAGCGCTTGCTGACTTTGCTGCGCAAAGTCAGGTTATAAAGATAAGCCAGCAAAGCTGACTTCCAAACCAGTAAACAGGTTAGTAACTAAACTTCCATATATTAGCTAAAGCTAATATAAGCAAGCGCTACGCGCTTGTTTAGTTACTGACTACTTTAGTAGTCTGGTAGTCTGGTAGTCTTTGGAAGTCAGCTTTGCTGACTTATCTTTATAACCAGACTTTGCTGCGCAAAGTCAGCAAGCGCGTAGCGCTTGTTCACTACCAGACTACTAAAGTAGTCAGTAACTAAAGTTATAAAGTAGTCCCCGTAGGGGCTAGTGTTGCTAGCAACACTAGGAACAACTGCGTTGCAAACTTTGCCAAGGCAAAGTTAGCTCGCTTGAACATATGTTCAAGCGAGGCAGTTACTGACTACTTTAGTAGTCTGGTTATATAGTATGCTACTTTTTCACTTAGCTCTTTTAAAGCTCTTGGTTTAACAGGTCTAGTTATACTATACAAAAGCCTTGGACTGTTACCAAAGCAAACAAGAGTCTAGTTAACCTCTTAGGGTTAGCTAGTGAACAAGGTTGACATCTAAAGGAAGTAGCTCATTATACCAAACAACTAACTAGAACAAAGTAAAGGGTTAGATAGCGCGGCTAGCCGCACTTGAAGTGTTGAGGTCTACAATGAAGTCAGCTTTGCTGGCTTATCTTTATAACCAGACTTTGCTGCGCAAAGTCAGCAAGCGCTACGCGCTTGTTCACTACCAGACTACTAAAGTAGTCAGTAACTAAACAAGCGCGTAGCGCTTGTTCACTACCAGACTACTAAAGTAGTCAGTAACTAAACAAGCGCTACGCGCTTGCTTATATTAGCTTTAGCTAATATATTCAAGCGCGCAGCGCTTGCTGACTTTGCGCAGCAAGGTCAGGAAGTCAGCTATGCTGGCTTATCTTTATAACCAGACTTTGCTGCGCAAAGTCAGCAAGCGCGTAGCGCTTGTTTAGTTACTGACTACTTTAGTAGTCTGGAAGTCAGCTTTGCTGGCTTATCTTTATAACCAAACTTTGCCAAGGCAAAGTTAGCTCGCTTGAACATATGTTCAAGCGAGGCAGTTACTTATAATAGCTTTAGCTATTATATGGAAGTCAGCTATGCTGGCTTATCTTTATAACCAGACTTTGCTGCGCAAAGTCAGCAAGCGCTGCGCGCTTGTTTAGTTACTGACTACTTTAGTAGTCTGGAAGTCAGCTATGCTGGCTTATCTTTATAACCAGACTTTGCTGCGCAAAGTCAGCAAGCGCTACGCGCTTGTTTAGTTACTGACTACTTTAGTAGTCTGGTTATAAAGTAGTTCCTTTAGGACTAGTGTTGCAAAGCAACACTAGGAACAACTGCGTTGCAAACTTTGCCAAGGCAAAGTTAGCTCGCTTGAACGCATGTGAAAGCGAGGCTGTTACAGGCTACGCCAGTAGCCTGGTGGTATTAAAATTATATAAAATAGCTATGACTCTATTCAATTTATTAATAATAGTCTTATTATGGAATCTACTAACTTAACAATATCAATATTAACTCCAGAACGTCCATTCTGGAAGGGACAAGCGGAAGAAATAATATTACCAACAGAAACTGGTGAAATGGGTGTGTTAAAAAACCACGCTCCAATTATAACTGGTTTAGATGTAGGAGCTTTGTTAGTTCGTACTAATGAAGATTGGAGTGCTTATGCTATTATGGGAGGATTTGCTTTAGTTAAACAAAATCAAGTTACAATATTAGCAAACGAAGCGGAATCAGCTGCTACTATATTAAAGAAATACAACATAGAAGAAGCCAAAACTGCTTTTGAAACCGCTAAAGCAAATTTAGAGAAAGCGGTTGGTGTTAAAGAAAAGGTTGAAGCTAATTTTAGTTATAAACGTGCGAAAGCGCGTTATCAAGTAGTGAATGCTACTAGAAAGTTTTAATTAACTAGTTACTTTACATAGCTAACACTTTCAAACTCCTCACTTTTCTAGTCCTTTTTATGTATACCAAACCTCTCACCCTATAAAAGAGGGGTTTGGGGGACCACAAAAGTGATCCATATAAAGGCTGGTTTTGAATACACTATAAGTGCAATGCACTTGTTAACCAAACCCCTCAAGGGGTTAACTAAACTTCCATATATTAGCTAAAGCTAATATAAGCAAGCGCTACGCGCTTGTTCACTACCATATATTAGCTAAAGCTAATATAAGTAACTAAATTATTAAGTAGTTCCTTTAGGACTAGTGTTGCTTTGCAACACTAGGAACAACTGCGTTGCAAACTTTGCCAAGGCAAAGTTAGCTCGCTTGAACGCATGTGAAAGCGAGGAAGTCAGCTTTGCTGGCTTATCTTCAGTTACTGGCTACGCCAGTAGCCTGGAAGTCAGCTTTGCTGGCTTATCTTTATAACCTGACCTTGCTGCGCAAAGTCAGCAAGCGCTGCGCGCTTGAATATATTAGCTAAAGCTAATATAAGCAAGCGCTACGCGCTTGTTCACTACCATATATTAGCTAAAGCTAATATAAGTAACTAAACAAGCGCGTAGCGCTTGCTTATATTAGCATTAGCTAATATATGGAAGTCAGCTATGCTGGCTTATCTTAATAACCAGACTTTGCTGCGCAAAGTCAGCAAGCGCTACGCGCTTGTTTAGTTACTGACTACTTTAGTAGTCTGGAAGTCAGCTATGCTGGCTTATCTTTATAACCAAACTTTGCCAAGGCAAAGTTAGCTCGCTTGAACATATGTTCAAGCGAGGCAGTTACTTATAATAGCTTTAGCTATTATATGGAAGTCAGCTATGCTGGCTTATCTTTATAACCAAACTTTGCCAAGGCAAAGTTAGCTCGCTTGAACATATGTTCAAGCGAGGCAGTTACTTATAATAGCTTTAGCTATTATATGGAAGTCAGCTATGCTGGCTTATCTTTATAACCTGACCTTGCTGCGCAAAGTCAGCAAGCGCTGCGCGCTTGAATATATTAGCTAAAGCTAATATAAGCAAGCGCTGCGCGCTTGTTTAGTTACTGACTACTTTAGTAGTCTGGAAGTCAGCTATGCTGGCTTATCTTTATAAGCCAGACTTTGCTGCGCAAAGTCAGCAAGCGCTGCGCGCTTGTTTAGTTACTGACTACTTTAGTAGTCTGGAAGTCAGCTATGCTGGCTTATCTTTATAACCAAACTTTGCCAAGGCAAAGTTAGCTCGCTTGAACATATGTTCAAGCGAGGCAGTTACTGACTACTTTAGTAGTCTGGAAGTCAGCTTTGCTGGCTTATCTTTATAACCAAACTTTGCCAAGGCAAAGTTAGCTCGCTTGAACATATGTTCAAGCGAGGCAGTTACTGACTACTTTAGTAGTCTGGAAGTCAGCTATGCTGGCTTATCTTTATAACCAGACTTTGCTGCGCAAAGTCAGCAAGCGCTGCGCGCTTGTTTAGTTACTGACTACTTTAGTAGTCTGGAAGTCAGCTTTGCTGGCTTATCTTTAGTTATAAAGTAGTTCCTTTAGGACTAGTGTTGCTAAGCAACACTAGGAACAGGCTAGTGTTGCTAAGCAACACTAGGAACAGGCTAGTGTTGCTAAGCAACACTAGGAACAGGCTAGTGTTGCTAAGCAACACTAGGAACAGGCTAGTGTTGCTAAGCAACACTAGGAACAGGCTAGTGTTGCTAAGCAACACTAGGAACAGGCTAGTGTTGCTAAGCAACACTAGGAACAACTGCGTTGCAAACTTTGCCAAGGCAAAGTTAGCTCGCTTGAACCAAACCTTGTCAAAGTTTGCTAGTGCGGCCTTGGCCGCACTTGGTATGTTCAAGCGAGGAAGTCAGCTTTGCTGGCTTATCTGAAGTTACTTATATTAGCTTTAGCTAATATATGGAAGTCAGCTTTGCTGGCTTATCTGAAGTTACTTATATTAGCTTTAGCTAATATATGGAAGTCAGCTTTGCTGGCTTATCTGAAGTTACTTATATTCGCTTTAGCTAATATATGGAAGTCAGCTTTGCTGGCTTATCTTCAGTTACTTATATTAGCTTTAGCTAATATATGGTTATAAACAAGCGCGCAGCGCTTGCTTATATTAGCTTTAGCTAATATATGGAGGTTAATAAGTGCAACGCACATATTAAGTGCTTTGCACTTATGGTGGTGAGGCACTTATGGCTATCCAAGCGCCCCACCACAAAGTGGTGCGCTTGTGTGGCATTGCCACATAAGTGCTGCGCACTTATTAATACCAAACTTTGCATTAGCAAAGTTAGCTAGTGCCTTTAGCAATAGCTTCGCTATTGCTCAAGCTAAGTTTTGCAAAGCATAACTTTGGTAGCACTAGGAGCGATAGCGAGTGTTAAGAAGACACTTATGGTGTCAATGCCACACTAGGCGCTAGCCAACCCTTGACGTGTTAGGGGTTTGGTATTGTTACAATAGCAATCCCTAGTATAACTATTGAGTACAGCCGCACTGTGTTCTTTTTTTTTGTAGCGTTCCTTTATAAAAGGAGTACTTTATAACCATTCTATAGGTTGTGTTCTTAACACTCGCTATCGCTCCAAGTGCTACGCACTAGCTAACTTTGCTAATGCAAAGTTTGGTGTTAATAAGTGCGCAGCACTTTTGTTTAATCTTAGTGTACTTTTCCATAAAAAAGTGCTATGCGCTTATTTAGTAGTTTGCTTGTTAAGTTGTTTTGCTATTATAAGTCAGATCTGTATGCTCTCTTCCTATAGCTAAAGCTTTAATATCTATAGCTAAAGCTTTAATATCTATAGCTAAAGCTAAAGAGAAGTTAACATACTTTATCAATATGCTTTCATTTGTGATGACTATACATAATAGACTTTATAATGATCGCTATTGATAGTGCATAGGCTTTTTATTATATGCCCTCATTAGCTATAACTAGATAACCCAAACTCCTCACACGTCAGGGGTTCGCATACGCGGCTTTAATCATATAAAGGCATATGTGCAAGCACATATTGTTAAGTTGCTCACGTGAACATGGTGAGGTTAGAAGATACTAACCATAGCAAGTTTTAGTTTAGCTTATGTTGTTTATATATGTTGTTTATAAAGGAGTGCAACACTGTTATATAATAAGTAACATTACATACTTTATCTATATCATGAATAGCTTTTACATACTTTAGCTATACCATTACTATGGTAAGGCTATTATCTATATATACCATTATAAGCTTTAGCTTCTAATGTCAGGGTCTAAGACTTTTATAAGCTTTAGCTTCTAATGTCAGGGTCTAAGACTATATTAAGGATATACTTAAGCTATAGCTATGCTAAACTAAAGCAATACTTATTAAAAGGCTATAATAAGCCTGTTGGTTGTATAGTAACCTCATAAGTGCATAGCACTTATTCACCAAACAAGTAAACATAAACCAAACCCCGTTAGGGGTTAGCTAGCGCGGCTTTATAAAAAGGAGAGCTAGTCAACCAAACCCCTGACTTGTCAGGGGTTAGCTAGCGCGACTTGTCGCGCTTGGAAGTTGCTCCTAGTGTTGCTAAAAGATACTATACCTTAGTTAGTCTTGCTTATAAGTTTAAATAACTTCTCTTTTGTTATCTTTCGCTTAGCAACTATACAAGAAGTCAGCTTTGCTGGCTTATCTTTATAACTTTACTACCAGACTACTAAAGTAGTCAGTAACTAAACAAGCGCGCAGCGCTTGCTGACTTTGCGCAGCAAAGTCTGGAAGTCAGCTATGCTGGCTTATCTTTATAACCTGACCTTGCTGCGCAAAGTCAGCAAGCGCTGCGCGCTTGAATATATTAGCTAAAGCTAATATAAGCAAGCGCTACGCGCTTGTTTAGTTACTGACTACTTTAGTAGTCTGGAAGTCAGCTATGCTGGCTTATCTTTATAACCAAACTTTGCCAAGGCAAAGTTAGCTCGCTTGAACATATGTTCAAGCGAGGCAGTTACTTATAATAGCTTTAGCTATTATATGGAAGTCAGCTTTGCTGGCTTATCTTTATAACCAAACTTTGCCAAGGCAAAGTTAGCTCGCTTGAACATATGTTCAAGCGAGGCAGTTACTTATAATAGCTTTAGCTATTATATGGAAGTCAGCTTTGCTGGCTTATCTTTATAACCAAACTTTGCCAAGGCAAAGTTAGCTCGCTTGAACATATGTTCAAGCGAGGCAGTTACTTATAATAGCTTTAGCTATTATATGGAAGTCAGCTTTGCTGGCTTATCTTTATAACCAAACTTTGCCAAGGCAAAGTTAGCTCGCTTGAACATATGTTCAAGCGAGGCAGTTACTTATAATAGCTTTAGCTATTATATGGAAGTCAGCTATGCTGGCTTATCTTTATAACCAAACTTTGCCAAGGCAAAGTTAGCTCGCTTGAACATATGTTCAAGCGAGGCAGTTACTGACTACTTTAGTAGTCTGGAAGTCAGCTTTGCTGGCTTATCTTTATAACCAGACTTTGCTGCGCAAAGTCAGCAAGCGCTGCGCGCTTGTTTAGTTACTGACTACTTTAGTAGTCTGGTTATAAAGTAGTTCCTTTAGGACTAGTGTTGCAAAGCAACACTAGGAACAACTGCGTTGCTAACTTTGCCAAGGCAAAGTTAGCTCGCTTGAACATATGTTCAAGCGAGGCAGTTACTGGCTACGCCAGTAGCCTGGAAGCTATATACTTACCTTGATTAAACATATAAGATAGCTAAAAAGGTAACTATAGAAGAACTATAACCCTTTTAACTTAGTATAGTTGCTTAACTAAAGCATAAAACAAGAATAGTTAAGCTATAAAGAGTATAATAGCTAACCTATAGATAGTATAATAACTAAGCTATATATTGTTTATTAGTTAAGCTATAGATTGTTTATTAGTTAACCTATTGATACCTTATTTGTTAAGGTATAAATAGTTTATTTGTTAAGGTATAAATAGTTTATTAGTTAAGCTATAGATTGTTTATTAGTTAACCTATTGATAGTATAATAGCTAACTATAGATAGTATAATAGCTAAGCTATTGATAGTATAATAGCTAACTATAGATAGTATAATTGCTAACCTATAGATAGTATAATAGCTAAGCTATAGATTGTTTATTAGTTAATCTATAGATAGTATAATAGCTAACTATAGATAGTATAATAGCTAACCTATAGATAGTATAATAGCTAAGCTATTGATAGTATAATAACTAAGCTATTGATAGTTTATTAGTTAAGGTATAGATACCTTATTTGTTAAGGTATAAATAGTTTATTAGTTAACCTATAGATTGTTTATTAGTTAAGCTATAGATAGTATTATAGCTAAGCTATAGATAGTATAATAGCTAAGCTATTGATAATATAGAACGTGTATAAGTTAAAGCTATAGATTGTTTCTTTGTTAAGCTATAGATGGTTTCTTTGTTAAGGTAGCTTATTAGTTAAGGTATAGATTGCTTATTAGTTAAGCTATAGATATTATAATAGCTAAGCTATCGATTGTTTATTAGTTAAGCTATAGAACGTGTATAAGTTAAAGCTATATAGAACATATTAGCAAGGGTATAGATTGTATAGTAGCTAGTTTATATAAACTATCTTAATTAGTATAGTATCCTTATATAGGGTGTTTTAGCTAAGCTACCTAATAACCATATATTAGCTAAAGCTAATATAAGTAACTGAAGATAAGCCAGCAAAGCTGACTTCCTCGCTTGAACATATGTTCAAGCGAGCTAACTTTGCCTTGGCAAAGTTTGCAACGCATAACCCCAAGGGGTTATTAACTAGTTTACTAGTTAAGTTGTTCCTAGTGTTGCTAGCAACACTAGCCCCTACGGGGACTACTTTATAACTAAAGATAAGCCAGCAAAGCTGACTTCCAGACTACTAAAGTAGTCAGTAACTGCCTCGCTTGAACATATGTTCAAGCGAGCTAACTTTGCCTTGGCAAAGTTTGGTTATAAAGATAAGCCAGCATAGCTGACTTCCAGACTACTAAAGTAGTCAGTAACTGCCTCGCTTGAACATATGTTCAAGCGAGCTAACTTTGCCTTGGCAAAGTTTGGTTATAAAGATAAGCCAGCAAAGCTGACTTCCATATAATAGCTAAAGCTATTATAAGTAACTGCCTCGCTTGAACATATGTTCAAGCGAGCTAACTTTGCCTTGGCAAAGTTTGGTTATAAAGATAAGCCAGCATAGCTGACTTCCAGACTACTAAAGTAGTCAGTAACTGCCTCGCTTGAACATATGTTCAAGCGAGCTAACTTTGCCTTGGCAAAGTTTGGTTATAAAGATAAGCCAGCATAGCTGACTTCCAGACTACTAAAGTAGTCAGTAACTAAACAAGCGCGCAGCGCTTGCTGACTTTGCGCAGCAAAGTCTGGTTATGAAGATAAGCCAGCAAAGCTGACTTCCAGACCCTAGAAGGGTCAGCAAGCGCGTAGCGCTTGTTTAGTTACTTATATTAGCTTTAGCTAATATATGGTAGTGAACAAGCGCGTAGCGCTTGCTGACTTTGCGCAGCAAAGTCTGGTTATAAAGATAAGCCATAAGTGCTAAAGCACTTATAACTTCCACATATTAGCTAAAGCTAATATAAGTAACTAAACAAGCGCGCAGCGCTTGCTGACTTTGCGCAGCAATGTCTGGAAGTGACTTAACTAGTAAACTAGTTAATAGGCTTATCTTTATTACCATATATTAGCTAAAGCTAATATAAGCAAGCGCTGCGCGCTAGCTAACCCTTGATAAAAAGGGTTTGATTGACATCAAAAAGAGCTAACTCCTGATATGTCAGGGTTTGGTTAGCTAGTATACTTTGTATACTAGGAAAGCATATTTAGCTAGTATACTTTGTATACTAGAAAAGCATATACAAAAAAGAGATAATACTAAGTATAGTTTGTTTTTTATCCTTTTTATCATAAAATCAATGATAAGACTAGTGTTGCTAAAAAAAAGGCAATACATAGTTATACTTAACTTAAAGCCTGCTTAGCTCAGTGGTTAGAGCGTCTGTTTCATAAGCCGAATGTCACTAGTTCAATTCTAGTAGCAGGCATATTAGTAGTCTTAACACTCGCTATCTTATTATAAAGCCGCGCTAGATCACTACCAGGCTACTAAACAACTTTACAACCATATATTAGCTAAAGCTAATATAAGTAACTGCCTCGCTTGAACATATGTTCAAGCGAGCTAACTTTGCCTTGGCAAAGTTTGGTTATAAAGATAAGCCAGCAAAGCTGACTTCCAAACCAGTAAACTGGTTAGTAACTAAACTTCCAAACCAGTAAACTGGTTAGTAACTAAACTTCCAAACCAGTAAACTGGTTAGTAACTAAACTTCCAAACCAGTAAACTGGTTAGTAACTAAACTTCCAAACCAGTAAACTGGTTAGTAACTAAACTTCCAAACCAGTAAACTGGTTAGTAACTAAACTTCCAAACCAGTAAACTGGTTAGTAACTAAACTTCCAAACCAGTAAACTGGTTAGTAACTAAACTTCCAAACCAGTAAACTGGTTAGTAACTAAACTTCCAAACCAGTAAACTGGTTAGTAACTAAACTTCCAAACCAGTAAACTGGTTAGTAACTAAACTTCCAAACCAGTAAACTGGTTAGTAACTAAACTTCCAAACCAGTAAACTGGTTAGTAACTAAACTTCCAAACCAGTAAACTGGTTAGTAACTAAACTTCCAAACCAGTAAACTGGTTAGTAACTAAACTTCCAAACCAGTAAACTGGTTAGTAACTAAACTTCCAAACCAGTAAACTGGTTAGTAACTAAACTTCCAAACCAGTAAACTGGTTAGTAACTAAACTTCCAAACCAGTAAACTGGTTAGTAACTAAACTTCCAAACCAGTAAACTGGTTAGTAACTAAACTTCCAAACCAGTAAACTGGTTAGTAACTAAACTTCCAAACCAGTAAACTGGTTAGTAACTAAACTTCCAAACCAGTAAACTGGTTAGTAACTAAACTTCCAAACCAGTAAACTGGTTAGTAACTAAACTTCCAAACCAGTAAACTGGTTAGTAACTAAACTTCCAAACCAGTAAACTGGTTAGTAACTAAACTTCCAAACCAGTAAACTGGTTAGTAACTAAACTTCCAAACCAGTAAACTGGTTAGTAACTAAACTTCCAAACCAGTAAACTGGTTAGTAACTAAACTTCCAAACCAGTAAACTGGTTAGTAACTAAACTTCCAAACCAGTAAACTGGTTAGTAACTAAACTTCCAAACCAGTAAACTGGTTAGTAACTAAACTTCCAAACCAGTAAACTGGTTAGTAACTAAACTTCCAAACCAGTAAACTGGTTAGTAACTAAACTTCCAAACCAGTAAACTGGTTAGTAACTAAACTTCCAAACCAGTAAACTGGTTAGTAACTAAACTTCCAAACCAGTAAACTGGTTAGTAACTAAACTTCCAAACCAGTAAACTGGTTAGTAACTAAACTTCCAAACCAGTAAACTGGTTAGTAACTAAACTTCCAAACCAGTAAACTGGTTAGTAACTAAACTTCCAAACCAGTAAACTGGTTAGTAACTAAACTTCCAAACCAGTAAACTGGTTAGTAACTAAACTTCCAAACCAGTAAACTGGTTAGTAACTAAACTTCCAAACCAGTAAACTGGTTAGTAACTAAACTTCCAAACCAGTAAACTGGTTAGTAACTAAACTTCCAAACCAGTAAACTGGTTAGTAACTAAACTTCCAAACCAGTAAACTGGTTAGTAACTAAACTTCCATATATTAGCTAAAGCTAATATAAGCAAGCGCTACGCGCTTGTTTAGTTACTGACTACTTTATAACCAGACTACTAAAGTAGTCAGTAACTGCGTTATAAAGATAAGCCAGCAAAGCTGACTTCCAGACTACTAAAGTAGTCAGTAACTGCCTCGCTTGAACATATGTTCAAGCGAGCTAACTTTGCCTTGGCAAAGTTTGGTTATAAAGATAAGCCAGCATAGCTGACTTCCAGACTACTTTAGTAGTCAGTAACTGCCTCGCTTGAACATATGTTCAAGCGAGCTAACTTTGCCTTGGCAAAGTTTGGTTATAAAGATAAGCCAGCAAAGCTGACTTCCATATAATAGCTAAAGCTATTATAAGTAACTGCCTCGCTTGAACATATGTTCAAGCGAGCTAACTTTGCCTTGGCAAAGTTTGGTTATAAAGATAAGCCAGCAAAGCTGACTTCCATATATTAGCTAAAGCTAATATAAGTAACTGCCTCGCTTGAACATATGTTCAAGCGAGCTAACTTTGCCTTGGCAAAGTTTGGTTATAAAGATAAGCCAGCAAAGCTGACTTCCAAACCAGTAAACTGGTTAGTAACTAAACTTCCATATATTAGCTAAAGCTAATATAAGCAAGCGCTACGCGCTTGTTTAGTTACTGACTACTTTAGTAGTCTGGTAGTCTGATAGTCTGGTAGTCTGGTTAATAAGTACATAGTACTTATGATTTGGTTAATAACCCCTTGGGGTTATGCCTTTTATAAAGGCACGCTAGCTAATTTGACTTTTACTAGTAAATGTTAAGTTTGATTCTATACTATTGTTATAGTAATGATCTATAGTATTGTTATAGTAATGATATAGTAAGATTTAGGTATTGGTTTAGATACTATAGGTAATGCTATGGTAATGTTAAGGTTCTCTATAGCTATAGTAAAACAATAAAAAGCTGTAGTAATGTTATAGTAAAGTTATCCAAGTGCTTTGCACTAGCTATAACCAAAGGCTATAGGTATAGATAAAGTAAGGCTATTATGTAGTTATAGTCATGTTTTAGTAATGCTCTAGTAATGCTATAGTCATACTATATATAAGGTAATGGTAAAGCTATAGTATTGCTATACTAATAATATTAGTATCTATATATAAGGTAATGGTAAAGCTATAGTATTGCTATACTAATAATATTGTATAGCTATGGTAAAGCTATTGATAAAGTTATAGTATATAGTATTGCTCTAGTATAGCTTTAGATGGCATATAGTCAAGCTATAAAATAGCTTTTGTTTTGTATAGAGTAACTATTGATAGGTAGTGCGATAATATAGCTTTTGTATAGAGTATTGTTATAGTTAGAATAACTACCTAATATTAGCTAAAGCTAATATAAGCAACTTATCTTTAGTAGTTGCTCCTAGCGTTGCAAAGCAACACTAGCCTTAAAGGAACTACTGAATAACCATATATTAGCTAAAGCTAATATAAGTAACTGCCTCGCTTGAACATATGTTCAAGCGAGCTAACTTTGCCTTGGCAAAGTTTGGTTATAAAGATAAGCCAGCAAAGCTGACTTCCATATATTAGCTAAAGCTAATATAAGTAACTAAACAAGCGCGCAGCGCTTGCTGACTTTGCGCAGCAAAGTCTGGTTATAAAGATAAGTCAGCAGAGCTGACTTCCAAATATATTAGCTAAAGCTAATATAAGTAATGACTTCCATATATTCGCTAAAGCTAATATAAGTAATGACTTCCAAACCAGTAAACTGGTTAGTAACTAAACTTCCAAACCAGTAAACTGGTTAGTAACTAAACTTCCAAACCAGTAAACTGGTTAGTAACTAAACTTCCAAACCAGTAAACTGGTTAGTAACTAAACTTCCATATATTAGCTAAAGCTAATATAAGTAATGACTTCCAAACCAGTAAACTGGTTAGTAACTAAACTTCCATATATTAGCTAAAGCTAATATAAGTAATGACTTCCATATATTAGCTAAAGCTAATATAAGTAATGACTTCCATATATTAGCTAAAGCTAATATAAGTAATGACTTCCAAACCAGTAAACTGGTTAGTAACTAAACTTCCATATATTAGCTAAAGCTAATATAAGTAATGACTTCCATATATTAGCTAAAGCTAATATAAGTAATGACTTCCAAACCAGTAAACTGGTTAGTAACTAAACTTCCATATATTAGCTAAAGCTAATATAAGTAATGACTTCCATATATTAGCTAAAGCTAATATAAGTAATGACTTCCAAACCAGTAAACTGGTTAGTAACTAAACTTCCATATATTAGCTAAAGCTAATATAAGTAATGACTTCCATATATTAGCTAAAGCTAATATAAGTAATGACTTCCATATATTAGCTAAAGCTAATATAAGTAATGACTTCCAAACCAGTAAACTGGTTAGTAACTAAACTTCCATATATTAGCTAAAGCTAATATAAGTAATGACTTCCATATATTAGCTAAAGCTAATATAAGCAAGCGCTGCGCGCTTGTTTAGTTACTTATATTAGCTTTAGCTAATATATGGTAGTGAACAAGCGCGCAGCGCTTGCTGACTTTGCGCAGCAAGGTCAGGTTATAAAGATAAGCCAGCAAAGTTGACTTCATATTAGCTTTAGCTATTGATAAGCTATATAATACTATATATATAACTAAAATAAGGCTATATAAGGTTATATAGAGTTGCTATAGTTTAGTATAGCTATAGAATATCTAGTTGATGTTTACTTGTTATGCTTTATATAGCTTAAGCAATATAGAGTTTCTTAGTTAAAATCAATAGAGAGCTTATTAAATAGACCACGCTTGGTTTCTATTTTTATCGATTCAATCTGTAGCAATACATAGCTAATCAATAGCTAACACATAACCAATATATCGCTAATACATTGCTAATCTATAGCTAATCTAGAGTTAGAGCTACAAATAATCATTATAAGCCTTTGCTTTAAACTCTACGTATTGTAAAGCAATATATAGTCTTCCAGGCTACTGGCGTAGCCAGTAACAGCCTCGCTTTCACATGCGTTCAAGCGAGCTAACTTTGCCTTGGCAAAGTTTGCAACGCAGTTGTTCCTAGTGTTGCTTAGCAACACTAGCCTGTTCCTAGTGTTGCTTAGCAACACTAGCCTGTTCCTAGTGTTGCTTAGCAACACTAGCCTGTTCCTAGTGTTGCTTAGCAACACTAGCCTGTTCCTAGTGTTGCTTAGCAACACTAGCCTGTTCCTAGTGTTGCTTAGCAACACTAGCCTGTTCCTAGTGTTGCTTAGCAACACTAGCCTGTTCCTAGTGTTGCTTAGCAACACTAGCCTGTTCCTAGTGTTGCTTAGCAACACTAGCCTGTTCCTAGTGTTGCTTAGCAACACTAGCCTGTTCCTAGTGTTGCTTAGCAACACTAGCCTGTTCCTAGTGTTGCTTAGCAACACTAGCCTGTTCCTAGTGTTGCTTAGCAACACTAGCCTGTTCCTAGTGTTGCTTAGCAACACTAGCCTGTTCCTAGTGTTGCTTAGCAACACTAGCCTGTTCCTAGTGTTGCTTAGCAACACTAGCCTGTTCCTAGTGTTGCTTAGCAACACTAGCCTGTTCCTAGTGTTGCTTAGCAACACTAGCCTGTTCCTAGTGTTGCTTAGCAACACTAGCCTGTTCCTAGTGTTGCTTAGCAACACTAGCCTGTTCCTAGTGTTGCTTAGCAACACTAGCCTGTTCCTAGTGTTGCTTAGCAACACTAGCCTGTTCCTAGTGTTGCTTAGCAACACTAGCCTGTTCCTAGTGTTGCTTAGCAACACTAGCCTGTTCCTAGTGTTGCTTAGCAACACTAGCCTGTTCCTAGTGTTGCTTAGCAACACTAGCCTGTTCCTAGTGTTGCTTAGCAACACTAGCCTGTTCCTAGTGTTGCTTAGCAACACTAGCCTGTTCCTAGTGTTGCTTAGCAACACTAGCCTGTTCCTAGTGTTGCTTAGCAACACTAGCCTGTTCCTAGTGTTGCTTAGCAACACTAGCCTGTTCCTAGTGTTGCTTAGCAACACTAGCCTGTTCCTAGTGTTGCTTAGCAACACTAGCCTGTTCCTAGTGTTGCTTTGCAACACTAGTCCTAAAGGAACTACTTTATAACTAAAGATAAGCCAGCATAGCTGACTTCCAGACTACTAAAGTAGTCAGTAACTAAACAAGCGCGCAGCGCTTGCTGACTTTGCGCAGCAAAGTCTGGTTATAAAGATAAGCCAGCATAGCTGACTTCCTGACCTTGCTGCGCAAAGTCAGCAAGCGCTGCGCGCTTGAATATATTAGCTAAAGCTAATATAAGCAAGCGCTACGCGCTTGTTTAGTTACTTATATTAGCTTTAGCTAATATATGGTAGTGAACAAGCGCTACGCGCTTGCTGACTTTGCGCAGCAAAGCCTGGTTATAAAGATAAGTCATAAGTACTACGCACTTATTAACTAGTTTACTAGTGAAGCAGAGCTGACTTCTTAACATACTTAGTAAGATATTAGTATTGCTATACTATATAGAATATAATAGAATAAAAGTCTAGTGCTAAAGCAATAGAGAACTTATCAAAAAAAGGCCACGGCCTTATAAGCTAAAGCTTATAACGATATAACAACACTTTGCTACAATCCTATCTAGACAACAGCTAACCCTTCTTCTGGTCTATAGCTAAAGCTATACATTACTTTTTATAACATAGCGTCAAGTAGTTTGGTATTACTATGTTGCGTACCTAATAGCAAAGTATAACAGCTAATGAAGTCAGCTATGCTGGCTTATCTTTAGTTGGTATAACAAAGTTGCGTACCTAATAGCAAAGTATAACAGCTAAAGTAAGAGTCTCTTGTTATAGCTATCTAACCCTTTGATATAACAACACTCCAAAGTTAACAAACCATTAAAAATTGTTAGCTATACCTACTTATATATATATATACTTATACTTATATATATGTATAGACTACACCTGTATATATTGTTAGATTATACAAACAAAACAAAGTGCTACTATAGCACCAAAACAAAACAACCATATATTAGCTAAAGCTAATATAAGTAACTGCCTCGCTTGAACATATGTTCAAGCGAGCTAACTTTGCCTTGGCAAAGTTTGCAACGCAGTTGTTCCTAGTGTTGCTAGCAACACTAGCCCCTACGGGGACTACTTTATAACCAGACTACTAAAGTAGTCAGTAACTGCGTTATAAAGATAAGCCAGCATAGCTGACTTCCAGACTACTAAAGTAGTCAGTAACTGCCTCGCTTGAACATATGTTCAAGCGAGCTAACTTTGTCTTGGCAAAGTTTGGTTATAAAGATAAGCCAGCATAGCTGACTTCCAGACTACTAAAGTAGTCAGTAACTAAACAAGCGCGCAGCGCTTGCTGACTTTGCGCAGCAAAGTCTGGTTATAAAGATAAGCCAGCAAAGCTGACTTCCTGACCTTGCTGCGCAAAGTCAGCAAGCGCTGCGCGCTTGAATATATTAGCTAAAGCTAATATAAGCAAGCGCTGCGCGCTTGTTTAGTTACTGACTACTTTAGTAGTCTGGTAGTGAACAAGCGCTACGCGCTTGCTGACTTTGCGCAGCAAAGTCTGGTTATAAAGATAAGCCAGCAAAGCTGACTTCCAAACCAGTAAACTGGTTAGTAACTAAACTTCCATATATTAGCTAAAGCTAATATAAGTAACTGAAGATAAGCCAGCAAAGCTGACTTCCTCGCTTTCACATGCGTTCCAGCGAGCTAACTTTGCCTTGGCAAAGTTTGCAACGTAGTTGTTCCTAGTGTTGCTTAGCAACACTAGTCCTAAAGGAACTACTTTATAACCAGACTACTAAAGTAGTCAGTAACTAAAGTTATAAAGATAAGCCAGCAAAGCTGACTTCCAGACTACTAAAGTAGTCAGTAACTGCCTCGCTTGAACATATGTTCAAGCGAGCTAACTTTGCCTTGGCAAAGTTTGGTTATAAAGATAAGCCAGCAAAGCTGACTTCCAGACTACTAAAGTAGTCAGTAACTAAACAAGCGCGTAGCGCTTGCTGACTTTGCGCAGCAAAGTCTGGTTATAAAGATAAGCCAGCAAAGCTGACTTCCAGACTACTAAAGTAGTCAGTAACTGCCTCGCTTGAACATATGTTCAAGCGAGCTAACTTTGCCTTGGCAAAGTTTGGTTATAAAGATAAGCCAGCATAGCTGACTTCCATATAATAGCTAAAGCTATTATAAGTAACTGCCTCGCTTGAACATATGTTCAAGCGAGCTAACTTTGCCTTGGCAAAGTTTGGTTATAAAGATAAGCCAGCATAGCTGACTTCCATATAATAGCTAAAGCTATTATAAGTAACTGCCTCGCTTGAACATATGTTCAAGCGAGCTAACTTTGCCTTGGCAAAGTTTAGTTATAAAGATAAGCCAGCATAGCTGACTTCCAAACCAGTAAACTGGTTAGTAACTAAACTTCCATATAATAGCTAAAGCTATTATAAGTAACTGCCTCGCTTGAACATATGTTCAAGCGAGCTAACTTTGCCTTGGCAAAGTTTGGTTATGAAGATAAGCCAGCAAAGCTGACTTCAATAGATTAGCTAAAGCTAATATAAGCAAGCGCTGCGCGCTTGTTTAGTTACTTATATTAGCTTTAGCTAATATATGGTAGTGAACAAGCGCTACGCGCTTGCTGACTTTGCGCAGCAAGGTCAGGTTATAAAGATAAGTCATCTAAGCAGACTTCTAATAGTGAATTAGCTAATGGTGATTAGTGAATTAGCTAATGGTGATGATCCTAACAATACAATAGAAAAAAGCTGTAGATACTTTAACACAAACTTTAGCTAATGTGGAGGATACTCAACCAGAAACAGAAACTATAGAGCTTCCTATAAAGGAACAGCTTTATAAAAAGATGTTTGCATACTTTGAAAGAAGTTTAACTAAGGGGTTTGATGTGCGTTTCCAACGCACAGGTTTAACTCGTGATAAAAGTAGCTTTACTATCAGCTCTAATACTATGGATATCACTATTACTAATCAACGCAGTAAGGCTTATCGTGAGTATCTTTACGATGATAAAGGCACTTGGTATGATACTACAGCTTTAGTGTTAAATAGACTGTTACAGCCTATGTCTCTACAACAGTTAAACGAAGCCTATTCTATCTTTGAAACAAACATAGTAGGGTTTATACCAATAGACCCTACTACGCAACTAAAGATAAGTTAGCAAAACTGACTTCATTCACTCTAATATATTTACCTTTTAGGTACTTAGATACTTATAACATACACTCATCAAAGGTTATTGTATACACATTAAGTGTGTATACACACTTACCATATCACATTTCATAATATTAATACGCCTAACAAACAACCTATCCAAACGATAGATTCTCTATATTTACCACTGTTTGGTATCATAGCCCTATCTTATCTTTTAGAGGACAGTGCTTCTCAAGAACGTAAACTAGATAAAGCAGCTTTCTCACTTTATCTGTTCTATTCAATTAGAGATGCAGCTTCTATAACTAGTGAAGTATCAACTGTAACGCAACGCGTTATTGACGTTCAGCTTTTAAATGCTCAAAAACAACCTTTAGTACAAGGTATTAATGGTACACTTACTAATAACAATGTTAAACTTCTAACAGAGCTTATTCCTCAAGTAACTAACGCTTTACAAGGATTAACTGATACGGATTCTAGTAATACTTTTAACATAATAGCACAGCAAATACTAAATAATACTAATAACTTAGAAAATCTAAAAGTTGTTAAGGAAACTAAACAGTCAGTTACAGATATTTTAGATCAAACATTAGTTATTTTAAATGAAGTCAGCGATGCTGGCTTATCTTTAGAACAATCTAGACCTGTAACTATAGATACGCTAACTAACAATGTTCAAAGCACAGGATCTACTTTCTACTACTTACCAGCTAAGCCTTTTCTTAACCAAATAGATAGTGCTATTACTAAGCCTTTACTTGAACAAGTGTCACCTAATATCAAAATTCGTTCTTTAACAATGAAGTTCTACTCATTTACTAATGGAAATACATTAGCTTATCCTTATATTAGCTTTAGCTAATATAAGTAATGACTTCCATATATTAGCTAAAGCTAATATAAGTAATGACTTCCAAACCAGTAAACTGGTTAGTAACTAAACTTCCATATATTAGCTAAAGCTAATATAAGTAATGACTTCCAAACCAGTAAACTGGTTAGTAACTAAACTTCCATATATTAGCTAAAGCTAATATAAGTAATGACTTCCATATATTAGCTAAAGCTAATATAAGTAATGACTTCCAAACCAGTAAACTGGTTAGTAACTAAACTTCCATATATTAGCTAAAGCTAATATAAGTAATGACTTCCAAACCAGTAAACTGGTTAGTAACTAAACTTCCATATATTAGCTAAAGCTAATATAAGTAATGACTTCAAACCAGTAAACTGGTTAGTAACTAAACTTCCATATATTAGCTAAAGCTAATATAAGTAATGACTTCAAACCAGTAAACTGGTTAGTAACTAAACTTCCATATATTAGCTAAAGCTAATATAAGTAATGACTTCCAAACCAGTAAACTGGTTAGTAACTAAACTTCCATATATTAGCTAAAGCTAATATAAGTAATGACTTCCAAACCAGTAAACTGGTTAGTAACTAAACTTCCATATATTAGCTAAAGCTAATATAAGTAATGACTTCCATATATTAGCTAAAGCTAATATAAGTAATGACTTCCATATATTAGCTAAAGCTAATATAAGTAATGACTTCCATATATTAGCTAAAGCTAATATAAGTAATGACTTCCATATATTAGCTAAAGCTAATATAAGTAATGACTTCCATATATTAGCTAAAGCTAATATAAGTAATGACTTCCATATATTAGCTAAAGCTAATATAAGTAATAATGACTTCCATATATTAGCTAAAGCTAATATAAGTAATGACTTCCATATATTAGCTAAAGCTAATATAAGTAATGACTTCCATATATTAGCTAAAGCTAATATAAGTAATGACTTCCATATATTAGCTAAAGCTAATATAAGTAATGACTTCCATATATTAGCTAAAGCTAATATAAGTAATGACTTCCATATATTAGCTAAAGCTAATATAAGTAATGACTTCCATATATTAGCTAAAGCTAATATAAGTAATGACTTCCATATATTAGCTAAAGCTAATATAAGTAATGACTTCCATATATTAGCTAAAGCTAATATAAGTAATGACTTCCATATATTAGCTAAAGCTAATATAAGTAATGACTTCCATATATTAGCTAAAGCTAATATAAGTAATGACTTCCATATATTAGCTAAAGCTAATATAAGTAATGACTTCCATATATTAGCTAAAGCTAATATAAGTAATGACTTCCATATATTAGCTAAAGCTAATATAAGTAATGACTTCCATATATTAGCTAAAGCTAATATAAGTAATGACTTCCAAACCAGTAAACTGGTTAGTAACTAAACTTCCATATATTAGCTAAAGCTAATATAAGTAATGACTTCCATATATTAGCTAAAGCTAATATAAGTAATGACTTCCATATATTAGCTAAAGCTAATATAAGTAATGACTTCCATATATTAGCTAAAGCTAATATAAGTAATGACTTCCATATATTAGCTAAAGCTAATATAAGTAATGACTTCCATATATTAGCTAAAGCTAATATAAGTAATGACTTCCATATATTAGCTAAAGCTAATATAAGCAAGCGCTGCGCGCTTGTTTAGTTACTTATATTAGCTTTAGCTAATATATGGTAGTGAACAAGCGCGCAGCGCTTGCTGACTTTGCGCAGCAAGGTCAGGTTATAAAGATAAGCCAGCATAGCTGACTTCCAAACCAGTAAACTGGTTAGAAGCTGACTTCCTATATACTAACAATAAGCGATCTATATACTAGATACTAGCTATCTTTCTATAAGCGAGTTATATACTAGCAATAGCTATCTATCTAAACCCTGCAAGGGTGGACATTAAAAAAAATAGCAATAACAATCTTTCTATTAGCAATAGCTATCTATAAACTATAGATATACATCTATTAAGGGGGCTAGTGTTGTTTGCAACGCTTGGTATGAACGAAAGTTCCCCCTTTATAGCCAATCTATAGATAAGCAAGAACTATATATAATATATTAACAACCTCATGTTATAAAGATAAGCTGCTTATATTAGCTAAGCTAAGATAAGCAACTTCCAAACCAGTAAACTGGTTAGTAACTAAACTTCCATATATTAGCTAAGCTAAGATAAGCAACTTCCAAACCAGTAAACTGGTTAGTAACTAAACTTCCATATATTAGCTAAGCTAAGATAAGCAACTTCCAAACCAGTAAACTGGTTAGTAACTAAACTTCCATATATTAGCTAAGCTAAGATAAGCAACTTCCAAACCAGTAAACTGGTTAGTAACTAAACTTCCAAACCAGTAAACTGGTTAGTAACTAAACTTCCAAACCAGTAAACTGGTTAGTAACTAAACTTCCAAACCAGTAAACTGGTTAGTAACTAAACTTCCAAACCAGTAAACTGGTTAGTAACTAAACTTCCAAACCAGTAAACTGGTTAGTAACTAAACTTCCAAACCAGTAAACTGGTTAGTAACTAAACTTCCAAACCAGTAAACTGGTTAGTAACTAAACTTCCAAACCAGTAAACTGGTTAGTAACTAAACTTCCAAACCAGTAAACTGGTTAGTAACTAAACTTCCAAACCAGTAAACTGGTTAGTAACTAAACTTCCAAACCAGTAAACTGGTTAGTAACTAAACTTCCAAACCAGTAAACTGGTTAGTAACTAAACTTCCAAACCAGTAAACTGGTTAGTAACTAAACTTCCAAACCAGTAAACTGGTTAGTAACTAAACTTCCAAACCAGTAAACTGGTTAGTAACTAAACTTCCAAACCAGTAAACTGGTTAGTAACTAAACTTCCAAACCAGTAAACTGGTTAGTAACTAAACTTCCAAACCAGTAAACTGGTTAGTAACTAAACTTCCAAACCAGTAAACTGGTTAGTAACTAAACTTCCAAACCAGTAAACTGGTTAGTAAACCAAACCAGTAAACTGGTTAGTAACTAAACTTCCAAACCAGTAAACTGGTTAGTAACTAAACTTCCAAACCAGTAAACTGGTTAGTAACTAAACTTCCAAACCAGTAAACTGGTTAGTAACTAAACTTCCAAACCAGTAAACTGGTTAGTAACTAAACTTCCAAACCAGTAAACTGGTTAGTAACTAAACTTCCAAACCAGTAAACTGGTTAGTAACTAAACTTCCAAACCAGTAAACTGGTTAGTAACTAAACTTCCAAACCAGTAAACTGGTTAGTAACTAAACTTCCAACCCAGTAAACTGGTTAGTAACTAAACTTCCAAACCAGTAAACTGGTTAGTAACTAAACTTCCAAACCAGTAAACTGGTTAGTAACTAAACTTCCAAACCAGTAAACTGGTTAGTAACTAAACTTCCAAACCAGTAAACTGGTTAGTAACTAAACTTCCAAACCAGTAAACTGGTTAGTAACTAAACTTCCAAACCAGTAAACTGGTTAGTAACTAAACTTCCAAACCAGTAAACTGGTAAACTGGTAACTAAACTTCCAAACCAGTAAACTGGTTAGTAACTAAACTTCCAAACCAGTAAACTGGTTAGTAACTAAACTTCCAAACCAGTAAACTGGTTAGTAACTAAACTTCCAAACCAGTAAACTGGTTAGTAACTAAACTTCCAAACCAGTAAACTGGTTAGTAACTAAACTTCCAAACCAGTAAACTGGTTAGTAACTAAACTTCCAAACCAGTAAACTGGTTAGTAACTAAACTTCCAAACCAGTAAACTGGTTAGTAACTAAACTTCCAAACCAGTAAACTGGTTAGTAACTAAACTTCCAAACCAGTAAACTGGTTAGTAACTAAACTTCCAAACCAGTAAACTGGTTAGTAACTAAACTTCCAAACCAGTAAACTGGTTAGTAACTAAACTTCCAAACCAGTAAACTGGTTAGTAACTAAACTTCCAAACCAGTAAACTGGTTAGTAACTAAACTTCCAAACCAGTAAACTGGTTAGTAACTAAACTTCCAAACCAGTAAACTGGTTAGTAACTAAACTTCCAAACCAGTAAACTGGTTAGTAACTAAACTTCCAAACCAGTAAACTGGTTAGTAACTAAACTTCCAAACCAGTAAACTGGTTAGTAACTAAACTTCCAAACCAGTAAACTGGTTAGTAACTAAACTTCCAAACCAGTAAACTGGTTAGTAACTAAACTTCCAAACCAGTAAACTGGTTAGTAACTAAACTTCCAAACCAGTAAACTGGTTAGTAACTAAACTTCCAAACCAGTAAACTGGTTAGTAACTAAACTTCCAAACCAGTAAACTGGTTAGTAACTAAACTTCCAAACCAGTAAACTGGTTAGTAACTAAACTTCCAAACCAGTAAACTGGTTAGTAACTAAACTTCCAAACCAGTAAACTGGTTAAGTAAAACTGGTTAGTAACTAAACTTCCAAACCAGTAAACTGGTTAGTAACTAAACTTCCAAACCAGTAAACTGGTTAGTAACTAAACTTCCAAACCAGTAAACTGGTTAGTAACTAAACTTCCAAACCAGTAAACTGGTTAGTAACTAAACTTCCAAACCAGTAAACTGGTTAGTAACTAAACTTCCAAACCAGTAAACTGGTTAGTAACTAAACTTCCAAACCAGTAAACTGGTTAGTAACTAAACTTCCAAACCAGTAAACTGGTTAGTAACTAAACTTCCAAACCAGTAAACTGGTTAGTAACTAAACTTCCAAACCAGTAAACTGGTTAGTAACTAAACTTCCAAACCAGTAAACTGGTTAGTAACTAAACTTCCAAACCAGTAAACTGGTTAGTAACTAAACTTCCAAACCAGTAAACTGGTTAGTAACTAAACTTCCAAACCAGTAAACTGGTTAGTAACTAAACTTCCATATATTAGCTAATGCTAATATAAGCAACTTCCTTTTTTATAGGCGCACTGACTATTAAATTCAGCATAGCGTTTAGTTAATAGGCACTTTTTAACCTCTATAAATGTGAGCTTTAACTCATATATGAAGTCAGCTTTGCTGGCTTATCTTTAGGTGTTAATAAGTGTTATGCACTTATGACATAGCCAGTAACTACCAAGCGCGGCTTGTCGCGCTAGCTAACCACTAATTAGTGAGGGGTTTGTTATATAGAGTTGCGATGGATTGGTTATAGATTAGCTAAACTATGGAAATAGATTAGCTATAGATTGGTTATAGATTAGCTAAACTATGGAAATAGATTAGCTATAGATTGGTTATAGATTAGCTAAACTATGGAAATATATTAACTATACTATTGATATAGATTAGCTATAGATTGGTTATAGATTAGCTATACTATTGATATATATATATATATATATATATATTAGCTGTTGATTGGTTATAGATTAGCTATACTATTGATATAGGTTAGCTATTTTATGGAAATAGTTAGATATACTATTGATATAGATTAGTTATATATTAGCTATACTTTTGATATAGATTGGTTATATATTAGCTGTACTATTGATATAGATTGGTTATATATTAGCTGTACTATTGATATAGATTAGTTTTGATATAGATTAGTTATAGATTGGTTATAGATTAGCTATACTATGGATATAGATTAGCTATAGTTATAGTGATAGCTATAGATTAGTTATAGCTAGAGTGACTGTAATACGATAAATCTAAGTGCTAAGCAACACTAGGAACAGGCTAGTGTTGCTAAGCAACACTAGGAACAGGCTAGTGTTGCTAAGCAACACTAGGAACAGGCTAGTGTTGCTAAGCAACACTAGGAACAGGCTAGTGTTGCTAAGCAACACTAGGAACAGGCTAGTAGTGTTGCTAAGCAACACTAGGAACAGGCTAGTGTTGCTAAGCAACACTAGGAACAGGCTAGTGTTGCTAAGCAACACTAGGAACAGGCTAGTGTTGCTAAGCAACACTAGGAACAGGCTAGTGTTGCTAAGCAACACTAGGAACAGGCTAGTGTTGCTTGCTAAACACTAGGAACAGGCTAGTGTTGCTAAGCAACACTAGGAACAGGCTAGTGTTGCTAAGCAACACTAGGAACAGGCTAGTGTTGCTAAGCAACACTAGGAACAGGCTAGTGTTGCTAAGCAACACTAGGAACAGGCTAGTGTTGCTAAGCAACACTAGGAACAGGCTAGTGTTGCTAAGCAACACTAGGAACAGGCTAGTGTTGCTAAGCAACACTAGGAACAACTTAACTAGTAAACTAGTTAATAACCCCTTGGGGTTATGCGTTGCAAACTTTGCCAAGGCAAAGTTAGCTCGCTTGAACCAAACTTTGTCAAAGTTAGCTAGTGCGGCCTTGGCCGCACTTGGCATGTGAAAGCGAGGAAGTCAGCTTTGCTGGCTTATCTGAAGTTACTGGCTACGCCAGTAGCCTGGAAGTCAGCTTTGCTGGCTTATCTGAAGTTACTTATATTAGCTTTAGCTAATATATGGAAGTTTAGTTACTTATATTAGCTTTAGCTAATATATGGAAGTTTAGTTATTTATATTAGCTTTAGCTAATATATGGAAGTTTAGTTACTAACCAGTTTACTGGTTTGGAAGTTTAGTTACTAACCAGTTTACTGGTTTGGAAGTTTAGTTACTAACCAGTTTACTGGTTTGGAAGTTTAGTTACTAACCAGTTTACTGGTTTGGAAGTTTAGTTACTAACCAGTTTACTGGTTTGGAAGTCATTACTTATATTAGCTTTAGCTAATATATGGAAGTTTAGTTACTAACCAGTTTACTGGTTTGGAAGTCAGCTTTGCTGGCTTATCTTCAGTTACTGGCTACGCCAGTAGCCTGGAAGTTGTAAAATTGTTTGCACAAAAAAGCAAAGCTTGTATCTTAAGCATAGCTTAAGATAGCTTGGTTAACTAGCATTTGCTATTTGCAAATGCTTGGGAATCCCCTATAAAGTTACTAAAAACTATTTAACTTATTTAAAGCGTGAGATTGTATAGAAGAATTTGTACAGTTCTTTTTGTGAGAGTGTTGACTTGTTGTTTATACCTGTTATAGTTAGATAGTCTAAAACTTCACGGTTTTGTTCTATTAAGTTATACGCTTTTGCTAATGATTCAGCTATAAATGAGTTTCTTACACAATCCCCTTGGTTAAAATCAAACCATGTATTCCATGTACCATATGTTAAGAACCAACGTCTATTCTGTAAGTTATAGTATTGATCAGCATCTGGGAAGTCTATAATACAATCAATATCAACAAGTTTTCTAGTATTTGTCTTATTAGCGTGTTTATGGGATAACTGTTTAGTAGTTAATAGGTTTTGTAATAGTTGTTGTGTATTAACAGATAGTAATTTAGAAGTAACTGACTCTTTTGTAGTTTTGCTATTATATTTAAAGGCTTTAGAACGCCAATCTATATCACTTAAGATAGTAGCTTCAATGCTATGTTCAGGTAATTGGGCATTTGACCATAGGTTGTATAAGTAGTTCTTATGTCTGTTATAGATTCTATTGCGATAGTACCAATATGAACTAGTTGGAAGGTTTACAAAGTTTGTTTTATAAGTGTTTTGACTTATTAGCTTTTTAAATAGTGTTAAGTTGTTTTTGTGCTTATCGGTAATAGTGTTAACATACCATTCTCTATTTTGATTAGCTAGTTCGCCTAATAACAGCTGTTCGTTTTTGTTTTGGATTTTGTCATAAATGGAATACACTTCTTTCGAAGTTATAAAGTTAAAGTGATTTAGACGTTTAGAGTTCTCATACTTCTTAGCAGGTAATAAGATATTAGATGCTGGTGGACTTGGTAACTCTTTATAATCAATACCACCTGTAGTAACTTTGCCATGCATAGTGTTTGTACCTAGTGATAGTAGTTGTGGTATTATCAAATTCTTTTGGTATATATAACGTTTTTGTATAAATGAAGAGATTAGGGAAGTAACTAAACCATTACTCCACCACTTAATACTGTTTAAGTCTTTAATATTGTTGTTCTTAGCTTTAGTCTGTGCCGCTGTGTGACACTTAGATAACATACCGTTTGAGAAGATATACCCGATTAGGAGTTTTAAGATGTACTGTTTTAGAACGTTTGTTGAACTATATAGTGAGATAAAAACCTCGGATTTGTTAGGATCATTTTGATTGCTTGTTTGGTTTATGAACTCCTCAGTATCTGGAACTATTGTAGGGGTTAAGTCAAGTGCTGTTTTATCAGCTAATAATTGGTTAATGAAAGAAGAAGAGAAACTTTCAGCTGAGTTGTTCAGCTTGTTTTTTAAGTATTGTATAGTAGCTTTGCCTTTTAAAACTGTTGTTTGTATATAAGTCAACACTGCTGGCTTATCTTTAGAAGGTTTTTGTAGTGATTCTATACTAGCATTTGCTTTATAAGGTTTTTGTAGTGAATCTATATTAGCATTTGCTTTATAAGGTTTTAAGATGTTTTTAAGGAATCTAGCTTTTATGATTAGATTAGGGTTTTGTGTTACTAAAGATAAGTCAGCAGAGCTTACTTGATTAGCTTTTCTAAGGATAAGCCAGTTATGCTGACTTCGTTTATTACTTACAATAGCATTAGCAAAAGATTGGTGACCATAACTGTTTATAATAGCCTGCTTATTGATTCTTAGTGATTTGTTAAAGATAAGATTGTTTATATATTGATTGCTTTGAGCTGAGTCTTGTGCTGTGATACCATTATATAGAATAAAGCTTAAACCTTTAGGATATATAGAATCACTTTTAAAAGAGTTAAACACCCCAACTTTTGATTTTAATAATTCCCATTTGTTGAATAGAGTAGGTGTTAAAGATAGTGTTAGTGTTTCATCTAAACGTCCTGGTCTTCTTAAAGCTGGGTCTAGGATAAATGGTAAGTGTGTAGTAGCAAAAACAACAAAACCTCTATTACCACGTACACTATCAATGATAACCAATAGATCAGTAATCATATCCAGTTTAACTGATAAGTTAGACATTGCTAAATCTGCTAATAAAGCGATTTTAACACGTATTGAATAGCTAGCTGCTAATTTCTCTGCACCAAGTCCTTCTCCTTTATAGTTAAATGGAAGTTCATCAACTGTTGTTGTTGGACTTATCTTTTTGTTTTGTTCTTTTAGGATTAACACACTAAATGGTGAAGTAGCTGGTGGTGATAATAAAGGATTAGGTTTTATAGCTAAATTTGTAGGTAGTTTTGAAGTCAGTGTTGCTAGCTTATCTTTAGTATACTTAATTTGATCTAAAGATAAGTCAGCGTTGCTGACTTCTTGGAATGGACTATTATTTGCACTTGATGAATCTTTGATCTTAATAGGGGATTGTTGGATTCTATTATAGTTAAGGATGTTGTATATAGGGTTGTTATTGCTTCTTACTTGTCCATTTAAAAAAAGCCAGTTTTGCTGACTTCCTATTTGTAAGTTCTTAGCGATTGTTGCGTTTGATTCTGTTACTTTTTGTATAGAGCCTTTACTATTTGAAGCAGTAAATAAGTCAAAACTAAAGATGTTAGATGGTATAGATAGTGAGAAGTCTCCTTTAAATGGCTTTTTATAGTGAGTGATAGTATGTTTACTTAGTTGATATAACACTTGGTTTTTCTCATGTATGCTTGTATCTAAGCCACCTGGATAACCCTCACGTTCTGAGCCAGATGCTGTATTATCACTTGTAGTACCATCAGCTATTAATAAAGGTCTTCTTTCCCCAATAACATGGATATCTTCAATTAAGAATAAACAAGGTGTATGTAAAGCAATAGCATCAAAAACATCACGTAATAGTTTAATACCTACAGCAACACCTTGGTGAACCATAGAATATCTATTAGCATTATCTGTTATTATTCTAAGCTCTGTTTCTCCTGCTATAGCTTGAACTATTAAACTTTTGCCTACTGTATTAAAAGCACTTTCATTAGAACCTGTTACTGTGTTAGATTTGCCTATAATAAGTAAATTTTTAGATACTTGTTTATAGAAAATGCCAGAGAATATTTGACATACTAGAGAACCAATCGGTTGTTCGTTTTTATTAGGTAAGAAACCCCATATCGCTTGAGAGCCTACTTTATTATTGTAAAATATTGAAGAGTTTTTGATTTGAGCACATGACTTTAACGATTTTGGAAGGTTTATATCAATAAATAGGTTTTGTAGAGAGGATGTGTTGTTATTGTTTGAACCTGTTGATGTTAAGAACTGGTTAACTGACCATTTAACTGGCTTAACTCTATCTTTACTTACTAGTCTATTATTTATACTTGTATTGTATTGTTTAGTATCTTTAAAAATAGCAGAGTGTATTACAGATCTTAACAATGCGTTTTGTTCTTCTTTGTTAGTACTTAAAGTAGCTATGTTTATATTGGATTTATCAGAAATCTCTATTAAGAAATCTGCCCAAACATCCCAAAATATAGAGCCTCTATTTTGACGGTTTAACAAATCAGTGTCTGGTTGGCTAAGTTCAGCAAAGGCTATATCAAAGAACTTTAAGAATCTGTTATGGATTAGTGGGATAAAATGAAGTGGACGTATCGTTTTTGAAAAAGTTGTATATAAAGAGTAATCAATTTTCTCATTGATTGTATTTGATAGATCAGAAGACCATTCCACTAAGAAAGCAAAAGCAATCCAATCTCCGAATAGTTCACCTGGTTTCTCAAAAAACACAAACACTGAAGATACTATAGAACTAAATATATAAGAAGCCCAAGAGATTGTCTTATAAACGAAACTATAGCTGAATGATGATCCTTTATATAGCTTTTGATAGAAACCTAACATAGTATGTTTTAGTAATCCCTTATAATAAAGCGTTACGTTTAAAGCCTCAGCTTCGTTCAATACATTAGATAAACCAGCAAAGTTGACTTCCATATAATAGCTAAAGCTATTAGAAGTAATGACTTCTAAAGATAAGCCAGCAGAGCTGACTTCCAGACTACTAAAGTAGTCAGTAATGATTTCTTTATTTGTTTTGCTATCTAAAGATAAGTCAGCAGAGCGGACTTCTTTAGCAATACCCATTAATAGACTATACTTGTATGTATAGAATAGCAGTTGTTTAAACACTAACCAACCCTGTAGATAAAGACTATTTGATAACTCACTTGGCTTATCTTTAGTAGGAGTATAGTCGCGCTTAGTTGCTTTAGTTAGTATAGAAGCTTGTTTTTGTGTTAAGCTAGGGCGGTTTAAAGGGTTATACCATATACTTTGTTCTAATTGCTGTTTAGCTTTATAAACATTGCTGTTTAATAGGATATTTACTAAATGACCTGACTTGTTAAGTAGTACAATACCTGTTTTGATCACACTACGCACTTGAGAGAACTTGATTAAAGATATTACAGCACAAAAATGGAATAAGAAGAATGAGAAGTTTATAAGTAAAAAGGCTGTCGTTTGGCTTAGAGTTTGGTTAGAGTGTAAAAATATTTTATTGTATGGACCTTGAGCTGCTTTGTTACTATTGAATAGGGCATCTAAAGATAAGTCAGCAAAACTGACATCTACACTTTGAACAGTCCACCAATAACTAGATACGTTAAAGCCATTTAAAAACTTAGGAGAGTTTAAGCTGTTTATACTTTGGTTGTACTTCGCTTTCTTAAGAGCTACTGTTTTAGTAATATTTTTACTACTAAAGATAAGCCTGTTAAGCTGACTTTCAGATAATAAGTAGTTATAAGGTTCAATTAGAGAAAAGCCGAAGTAAGAAAGTTTCTGTTCTTTGTTTTTGATTTTATTTAGCAACTCAGTGTTTATGTTTAATAGTTGAATGTTTGAAGAAGTAAGCTCTGCTGACTTATCTTTAGAATAAGCTTTAACACCATTTAAAACTCTAGTATTAACAGTGTGTATATTGAAAAGGTTAAGTAGGTTATCAAGTGTTTTAGTACAAGTTAATAGTAGTTTCTTTGTTTTGTTTGTTTGGCTTTGTTCATTTTTTTTCTGTTTAGACCAAGTATCAACTGTATTATTAGCGTTCATGAATCTAACTTCATTAGTAGCACCTAACACCTTGATTTTTTTGTTAATAAATGTTTTGTTTATACCCCAGTATAAGCGTAACTTTGATATGTTCTTTCTAGGGTTTTCAGTGAATAGAGGAGCATACTGTATGCTAAATAGGTTAGTATGGTTTGCTAGTGTATTAGCTGCATTGTTTTTAACTTGATTAGAGTCTTTTGTTAGGAACAGTGAAGATAGTTTGATAAAGATATTTTGAGTATAAGCTAAAGCGTTAAAGTTTAGATCATTGAGTTTATTGTTTTGTAGCTGTGTACTCCAATTATGTCCGTTTTTATAAGCATGTATTCTATTCTGTCCATTTATTGTTATGTTCTCTTTTATATTATAGATAATGTTTGTAATGCGTTGATATAGAAGGCGGTTGTATTCACTTGTATTATAAGCAACTTCCAGACCACTAAAGTGGTCAGTAACAACTTCCAGACCACTAAAGTGGTCAGTAACAACTTCCAGACCACTAAAGTGGTCAGTAACAACTTCCAGACCACTAAAGTGGTCAGTAACAACTTCCAGACCACTAAAGTGGTCAGTAACAACTTCCAGACCACTAAAGTGGTCAGTAACAACTTCTAAAGATAAGCCAGCAGAGCTGACTTCCAGACCACTAAAGTGGTCAGTAACTAAAGTTATTAAAGATAAGTCAGCAGAGCTTACTTCCCAATGATTTATAGGAAGTACTTGATAGTTACCGCTTAGTGTTGAATAGATGGATTGTAGTGTTAGATACAGTTCCCATTTTGTTGTTTTAGCTTTTAAACTTTTTAGATAGCTGTTTATGCGGTTTAAGTATGAGTTATAGTTTGAACGCATCCAAGCTGATTTCCAACTTAAGCGTTTAAACTCGTTTGAGATGGCATTTGGTGTGTTAAAGTTAAAAGAATCCCAATAGATTGTGTTTAATATTGAAGCTTTTAAGTTTAAGTTATAGTTGTTAAAAGGAGTCACTCTCACTACTAAAGATAAGCCTGCAGGGCTTACTTCCTTACTATTAAACGACTTTCGTTGCTGGCTACTTTTAGTAGCCTGATAGTCAGTAGCTAATGTTCTAATACCAAGTGTCGCTATGCGACCCTGGCCAAAGCTTTGGTTTGGTGTTTGGGTAATTTTGTTTAAGAACGAATGATATAGTTTAAAAGTTGTGCTAATTGGTCGTGGGTAAAAACGTTTTCTCTTTTTACGACATCGTGTCTCTTTTTTTAATTTCTTTTTGCGACGTTTCTTTTGAGCAAGCTTGCGGTCCGTTTCTGTTTTTGAAATCAGTTCTGCTGACTTATCTTTAGTTGGTATAGTTACTGGACTAGTAGTATTAAACAGCATAAAGTAGTTTCTCAGCAATACATTAGTGCTGTTTGTTCTAAATAGTACTTTGCTTTTGCCAGTATCACATAGCGACACTTGGGTTTGTTGGTTTTGATTTAGTGTAGCTTTAGTATAAGTCAGCTTTGCTGGTTTATCTTTAGATGTTTGAGCTAAGTTTGAGTCTTTTTGCATAAAGTGCACCGGCGCTTTTAATACTTTACGTTTAGCTGAGCTCGTTGCTGCTATACTATTTATGTATCTTTTGTTTAGGATTGAACTAGCTAGTTTTCTTGTAAAAACAAAGAAAGAAGTAAGCTCTGCTGACTTATCTTTTATAACTTTAGTTACTGACCACTTTAGTGGTCTAGAAGTCAGCTCTGCTGACTTCTCTTTAGAAGTATCTTGACTGTTTTTTTGATGAGCTGTAAAGCTTTTAGCTTTTGTAGGGCTCATGATTCCAATATAGTGTCTAAATAGTTGTTCTAAAGATAAGCCAGTAAAGCTGACTTCTTGTTTATTAACAGAGTTTAAAGGGGATTGCGCTTTTAATTGTAAAGCGGCCGTTTTGTTTTCAATCTTTCTGCCAGTGTCGCTATGCGACACTTGGGAGTTGCTATCTATAGCATAGCTATTGTTAGGTTTTAGATAAGTATTGGCGTTTAGCTTGTTTATTTGGCTTAATACTAGTTGACTTACTTTAAAAGGATTAAAGGAAGTCAGCTCTGCTGACTTATCTTTATAACTTTTAGTTACTGACCACTTTAGTGGTCTGGAAGTCTGCTCTGCTGACTTATCTTTATAACTTTTAGTTACTGACCACTTTAGTGGTCTGGAAGTCAGCTCTGCTGACTTATCTTTTATAACTTTAGTTACTGACCACTTTAGTGGTCTGGAAGTCAGCTCTGCTGACTTATCTTTAGGAGTAGTGTGTAAAGCAGCTATACCTTTATTCTTGTTACCAAGAGTTGCGATGTTATACTTGCAGAAGCTAGGTGTGTAAGGTAAACCATCCTTAAACACAAACAAGTCTTTTAAACCAACTATGTTTTGTGTGTTGTATAGGAGTAAGTCTACAAAAAGGTATAGATTCTTTTTGAATAGGCTTTGTAGTGTTGAAGTCAGCTCTGCTGACTTATCTTTTGTTGTTAGGATTGAACTATTGTTTAATAAAAAGGTATTAGTGTGCTCTGTAGACTTTAAAGTAGAATTAAGTGGGGCTATATTTGGTTTATGCCAATGTTGCTTTGTAACTAAAGATAAGCCAGCAAGGCTGACTTCCAGGCTACTGGCGTAGCCAGTAACTGAAGATAAGCCAGCAAAGCTGACTTCCGGGCTACTGGCGTAGCCAGTAACTGAAGATAAGCCAGCAAAGCTGACTTCCGGGCTACTGGCGTAGCCAGTAACTTCAGATAAGCCAGCAAAGCTGACTTCCGGGCTACTGGCGTAGCCAGTAACTTCAGATAAGCCAGCAAAGCTGACTTCCTCGCTTTTACTACCAAGTGCGGCCTTGGTTGCACTAGCTAACGTAAAGTTTGGTTCAAGTAAGCTACTTTTGTTATTGATAGAGTTGTTGTATGGATAACTTGCTGGGTTATTAGATCTTTTGATTAAAACGGGAACAAAGAACTTTAAAATTTTAGTTTGTTTAACCGCATTCTCACCTTTATTAAGTAGTGAATTTACTTTAAAGACAGGAGTTAGTATGTTTTGCCATCCCTTTAACTTAGTTTCTGCCTGTGTCGCTATGCGCCACTTGGAAGAGTTACTAGCAAAAGGCTGTGAGTGTGTTGGTAGGGTAACCAAATTAATAGGGTTGCTCGCTACAAGGTTGCGAGGTTGCTTTGCAACACTAGCATAAAGATTGCTTAACTTTGGTAGAGTAGCTGTTTGGTTAGTAAGGTTCTTTAAATCGTTATTAGCTAAATACTTTACTACCTGTTCTAATAAAAGATTATAGTTTGAACCAGGCTTATTAGCTTTAGCTATAGCATTTGATTTTGTTTGTTGTTGTTCTTTTACTATAAAGACAGGGGTTAAGTTAATATCTTGCTTATAAACAGTACCTGCTATACTCGTTGAGCGCACTAAGCTGTGGTGTGCTAAGTTGTTAGCTAATAAAGTCAGCTTTGCTGACTTATTTTTAGAAGAATTGGTTTGAATAACTGGTAAAGATTGCGTAGCATTCCCTTTTACTAGAGTTGAAGATGTCAGCTTTGCTGACTTATCTTTTATAACTTTAGTTACTGACGACTTTAGTCGTCTGGAAGTCAGCTCTGCTGACTTATCTTTATAACTTTTAGTTACTGACCACTTTAGTGGTCTGGAAGTCAGCTCTGCTGACTTATCTTTATAACTTTTAGTTACTGACCACTTTAGTGGTCTGGAAGTCAGCTCTGCTGACTTATCTTTATAACTTTTAGTTACTGACCACTTTAGTGGTCTGGAAGTCAGCTCTGCTGACTTATCTTTTATAACTTTAGTTACTGACCACTTTAGTAGTCTGGAAGTCAGCTCTGCTGACTTATCTTTAGTGGTGTGAAGCTTTTCCCAATTAACTAATGGTTGTATCTTTAAAGGTAGATTTGTATTAAAGAAGTAAAACAAGTTATAAGAGTTTGTTTTAGGGATTAGTGCAGTAGTGTTATAGCTACTTGGAATAGGGTTAAAAGAGTGGTGTGTTGCTGTGTTATAGAAGTTTTTATATAAAAGACTATATGTTCTTTCTAATTGTTTTTTAGCTTGAGTTTGTGTAGAACTTGTTAAAAAGCCTTGCTTTGAAATAGCATCAAAAACATAATGATTTTTAGAAGAGTAGTTTGGTAGTAAGTTACTTCCTTTAAAAAGAGAGCTCGGGTGTTGTTTACTATTTTTTAGAGCTGTTTGCTTTTGAGCAGAATGGGAAGTCAGCTCTGCTGACTTATCTATTGAAGTCAGCTCTGCTGACTTATCTTTAGATGTAACTATACTAGTAGTACTATTTAAAATAGGATTGTTTATAAAGAACTTATTAGCAGTATAAGCATTAAAAGATACTATGCCCATTAAGGGTATTAACCAGTAGTAGTAGAAGTGCTTATAAGTATTAGTTGTATCCCAAAGCATTGTACTAGTTGGTATTATACCTTTCTTTACGTTAGCTTTAGCTAAAGTCAGCTTTGCTGACTTATCTTTAGAAGCTATTAAGTTACTTTTATAAGAGGCTCCTAATATAAAGGCCTTTTGGTTTATAAAGGTATCTTTTAAGTAAAGTGAAAAGCTATTCTTTTTATTGTTACCTTTAGTTAGCACAGCCTTTTTATTAGGAGTGATAGCAGCTATATCAAAAGTTTTAAAGCACTTATTTACCCCTTGGGGTGAAGTATTAGCTTTCTTTGTAATAGCTTTTTTATAGAACCAGAAGTTTTTAACCTTTAAGAAGTTTTTAAAAGAACTGTTTAGCTTGTCTTTTCTATTGTTAACTAAACAAGTTAGCTCTGTTGACTTATCTTTAGATACTCCTAATAGTTTAAGAGGAGCAGAAGGTAGCTCATATAACATTTCTGTATTAGCAACTTGATTAGTGTTTAGTAACTTTGTTCCTAAATAGATTAACTTGTTTTTGTTAGAGCTAATGTTCTTCTTGTATGGTAAAGCCGTATTAACTAACTTATGTTGTGCTAAAGTTTGGTTAAAGTTTGAAGTCAGTTTTGCTGACTTATCTTTAGAGGGGTTATCATTTAAGTTTGCTTTACAAACAAGTGTATCTTGTTGGCAAGAGATACCAAGCTTTTGAGCGACACTTGGTCCAGTGTAGCATAAAGTGTTTCTTTTACAAGTGTTGCTTAGATAAGCTAAGCCATTCATAAATTGTTTATGAGATGAACTCATATGAAGTGATTGTTTAAGTTATATTTTTGTTGAATCATTCTCAGACTATACTGAGAAGAGTTATACTGATCCTTACCACTAAAGGGTAAAGATTATCCTTTAAAATTAGTATAGTAACTAGTTCAAAAGGTGTTTTATTATTTGTTAAGAGAATGTGTTTGAGCGTAGCTCTCTAATCCTTTATTTGTCAGGATTTGCTAATCCTTGTTATAGCAGTACCTAGTGTTACCACACTTTACTAGTAAAGTGAGTTATTGTTATCAAAAAGTAGCGTAGTAATAGTTAGCTATTGTTAAGCTTGACATAAGCAGAGCCTTTCAACCATAAGTCAGCAGAGCTGACTTCTTAACACTCGCTGTCGCTCCAAGTGCTACGCACTAGCTAACTTTGCTAATGCTAAGTTTGGTGTTAATAGGTTGCTTAATAACGCAGTTACTGGCGTAGCCAGTAGCCTGGTAGTTTACTACTTAATAAGTGCTTCCAAGTGCGCCCTTGACGCACTAACTCCAAGTGTTGCAAGCAACACTAGCCCCTTACGGGGACCACTTTATAACTAAAGATAAGCCAGCATAGCTGACTTCCAGACTACTAAAGTAGTCAGTAACTGCCTCGCTTGAACATATGTTCAAGCGAGCTAACTTTGCCTTGGCAAAGTTTGGTTATAAAGATAAGCCAGCATAGCTGACTTCCAGACTACTAAAGTAGTCAGTAACTGCCTCGCTTGAACATATGTTCAAGCGAGCTAACTTTGCCTTGGCAAAGTTTGGTTATAAAGATAAGCCAGCATAGCTGACTTCCATATAATAGCTAAAGCTATTATAAGTCACTGCCTCGCTTGAACATATGTTCAAGCGAGCTAACTTTGCCTTGGCAAAGTTTGGTTATAAAGATAAGCCAGCATAGCTGACTTCCTGACCTTGCTGCGCAAAGTCAGCAAGCGCTGCGCGCTTGAATATATTAGCTAAAGCTAATATAAGCAAGCGCTGCGCGCTTGAATATATTAGCTAAAGCTAATATAAGTAACTAAATTATAAAGTAGTTCCTTTAGGGCTCGTGTTGCTCCTAGTGCCTTTCGCCTGACTACCATAAGTGCTTAACTAGCTTGCTAGTTAATAAGTGCTTTGCACTTATGCGCACTTATTAACCTCGGATCAAACTTTGCCAAGGCAAAGTTAGCTTATACAGTAGTCCCTTTAGGGCTAGTGTTGCTTTGCAACACGCTGACTTTGCGCAGCAAAGCCTGGTTATAAAGTAGTCAGCAGCAATGCTGAATAGCTAAAGCTATTGCTTAAGCTAAGAAAGGCTTCTATATAAAAGAAGTCAGCTTTGCTGGCTTATCTTTATAACCAGGCTTTGCTGCGCAAAGTCAGCAAGCGCTACGCGCTTGTTCACTACCGGACTACCAGACTACTAAAGTAGTCAGTAACTAAACAAGCGCGCAGCGCTTGCTTATATTAGCTTTAGCTAATATATTGAAGTCAGCTTTGCTGGCTTATCTTTATAACCAAACTTTGCCAAGGCAAAGTTAGCTCGCTTGAACATATGTTCAAGCGAGGCAGTTACTTATAATAGCTTTAGCTATTATATGGAAGTCAGCTATGCTGGCTTATCTTTATAACCAAACTTTGCCAAGGCAAAGTTAGCTCGCTTGAACATATGTTCAAGCGAGGCAGTTACTTATAATAGCTTTAGCTATTATATGGAAGTCAGCTTTGCTGGCTTATCTTTATAACCAAACTTTGCCAAGGCAAAGTTAGCTCGCTTGAACATATGTTCAAGCGAGGCAGTTACTTATAATAGCTTTAGCTATTATATGGAAGTCAGCTTTGCTGGCTTATCTTTATAACCAAACTTTGCCAAGGCAAAGTTAGCTCGCTTGAACATATGTTCAAGCGAGGCAGTTACTTATAATAGCTTTAGCTATTATATGGAAGTCAGCTTTGCTGGCTTATCTTTATAACCAAACTTTGCCAAGGCAAAGTTAGCTCGCTTGAACATATGTTCAAGCGAGGCAGTTACTTATAATAGCTTTAGCTATTATATGGAAGTCAGCTATGCTGGCTTATCTTTATAACCAAACTTTGCCAAGGCAAAGTTAGCTCGCTTGAACATATGTTCAAGCGAGGCAGTTACTTATAATAGCTTTAGCTATTATATGGAAGTCAGCTTTGCTGGCTTATCTTTATAACCAAACTTTGCCAAGGCAAAGTTAGCTCGCTTGAACATATGTTCAAGCGAGGCAGTTACTTATAATAGCTTTAGCTATTATATGGAAGTCAGCTTTGCTGGCTTATCTTTATAACCAAACTTTGCCAAGGCAAAGTTAGCTCGCTTGAACATATGTTCAAGCGAGGCAGTTACTTATAATAGCTTTAGCTATTATATGGAAGTCAGCTTTGCTGGCTTATCTTTATAACCAAACTTTGCCAAGGCAAAGTTAGCTCGCTTGAACATATGTTCAAGCGAGGCAGTTACTGACTACTTTAGTAGTCTGGAAGTCAGCTTTGCTGGCTTATCTTTAGTTATAAAGTAGTCTGTAACTAAACAAGCGCGTAGCGCTTGCTTATATTAGCTTTAGCTAATATATTCAAGCGCGCAGCGCTTGCTGACTTTGCGCAGCAAGGTCAGGAAGTCAGCTATGCTGGCTTATCTTTATAACCAAACTTTGCCAAGGCAAAGTTAGCTCGCTTGAACATATGTTCAAGCGAGGCAGTTACTGACTACTTTAGTAGTCTGGAAGTCAGCTTTGCTGGCTTATCTTTAGTTATAAAGTAGTCCCCGTAGGGGCTAGTGTTGCTAGCAACACTAGGAACAACTGCGTTGCAAACTTTGCCAAGGCAAAGTTAGCTCGCTTGAACGCATGTGAAAGCGAGGAAGTCAGCTTTGCTGGCTTATCTTCAGTTACTGGCTACGTCAGTAGCCTGGAGGGTTCGTTTTATACAAGTAAAGTCAAATATAGCACTTTTACAACACTTGTTCTTGTTTTTGTTTATTAGCTTTTAGGCTACATTTCCTGTTTTCTATTATAGCATAACGCTTTAATTTTACCAAGAGTTTGTATATACTATAGCTTTAGCTAAAGCTAGTATCAGCCACCCCTATATAAAGAGATAAGGCTAATAGACTACTTAGTATAAGAAGTCAGCTCTGCTTAACTAGTAAACTAGAACTTTACAACCAGACTACTAAAGTAGTCAGTAACTGCCTCGCTTGAACATATGTTCAAGCGAGCTAACTTTGCCTTGGCAAAGTTTGGTTATAAAGATAAGCCAGCATAGCTGACTTCCAGACTACTAAAGTAGTCAGTAACTAAAACAAGCGCGTAGCGCTTGCTGACTTTGCGCAGCAAAGTCTGGTTATAAAGATAAGCCAGCATAGCTGACTTCCAGACTACTAAAGTAGTCAGTAACTAAAACAAGCGCGTAGCGCTTGCTGACTTTGCGCAGCAAAGTCTGGTTATAAAGATAAGCCAGCATAGCTGACTTCCAGACTACTAAAGTAGTCAGTAACTAAACAAGCGCTACGCGCTTGCTTATATTAGCTTTAGCTAATATATGGTTATAAAGATAAGCCAGCATAGCTGACTTCCAGACTACTAAAGTAGTCAGTAACTAAACAAGCGCGTAGCGCTTGCTTATATTAGCTTTAGCTAATATATGGTTATAAAGATAAGCCAGCAAAGCTGACTTCCAAACCAGTAAACTGGTTAGTTACTAAACTTCCATATAATAGCTAAAGCTATTATAAGTAACTAAACTTCCATATAATAGCTAAAGCTATTATAAGTAACTAAACTTCCATATAATAGCTAAAGCTATTATAAGTAACTAAACTTCCATATAATAGCTAAAGCTATTATAAGTAACTAAACTTCCATATAATAGCTAAAGCTATTATAAGTAACTAAACTTCCATATAATAGCTAAAGCTATTATAAGTAACTAAACTTCCATATAATAGCTAAAGCTATTATAAGTAACTAAACTTCCATATAATAGCTAAAGCTATTATAAGTAACTAAACTTCCATATAATAGCTAAAGCTATTATAAGTAACTAAACTTCCATATAATAGCTAAAGCTATTATAAGTAACTAAACTTCCATATAATAGCTAAAGCTATTATAAGTAACTAAACTTCCATATAATAGCTAAAGCTATTATAAGTAACTAAACTTCCATATAATAGCTAAAGCTATTATAAGTAACTAAACTTCCATATAATAGCTAAAGCTATTATAAGTAACTAAACTTCCATATAATAGCTAAAGCTATTATAAGTAACTAAACTTCCATATAATAGCTAAAGCTATTATAAGTAACTAAACTTCCATATAATAGCTAAAGCTATTATAAGTAACTAAACTTCCATATAATAGCTAAAGCTATTATAAGTAACTAAACTTCCATATAATAGCTAAAGCTATTATAAGTAACTAAACTTCCATATAATAGCTAAAGCTATTATAAGTAACTAAACTTCCATATAATAGCTAAAGCTATTATAAGTAACTAAACTTCCATATAATAGCTAAAGCTATTATAAGTAACTAAACTTCCATATAATAGCTAAAGCTATTATAAGTAACTAAACTTCCATATAATAGCTAAAGCTATTATAAGTAACTAAACTTCCATATAATAGCTAAAGCTATTATAAGTAACTAAACTTCCATATAATAGCTAAAGCTATTATAAGTAACTAAACTTCCATATAATAGCTAAAGCTATTATAAGTAACTAAACTTCCATATAATAGCTAAAGCTATTATAAGTAACTAAACTTCCATATAATAGCTAAAGCTATTATAAGTAACTAAACTTCCATATAATAGCTAAAGCTATTATAAGTAACTAAACTTCCATATAATAGCTAAAGCTATTATAAGTAACTAAACTTCCATATAATAGCTAAAGCTATTATAAGTAACTAAACTTCCATATAATAGCTAAAGCTATTATAAGTAACTAAACTTCCATATAATAGCTAAAGCTATTATAAGTAACTAAACTTCCATATAATAGCTAAAGCTATTATAAGTAACTAAACTTCCATATAATAGCTAAAGCTATTATAAGTAACTAAACTTCCATATAATAGCTAAAGCTATTATAAGTAACTAAACTTCCATATAATAGCTAAAGCTATTATAAGTAACTAAACTTCCATATAATAGCTAAAGCTATTATAAGTAACTAAACTTCCATATAATAGCTAAAGCTATTATAAGTAACTAAACTTCCATATAATAGCTAAAGCTATTATAAGTAACTAAACTTCCATATAATAGCTAAAGCTATTATAAGTAACTAAACTTCCATATAATAGCTAAAGCTATTATAAGTAACTAAACTTCCATATAATAGCTAAAGCTATTATAAGTAACTAAACAAGCGCTACGCGCTTGCTTATATTAGCTTTAGCTAATGTATGCAAGCGCGCAGCGCTTGCTGACTTTGCGCAGCAAGGTCAGGTTATAAAGATAAGCCAGCAAAGCTTACTTCCAAAGCTATTGGTACTTCTTTAGCTAATCGAACCAGACTACCAAAGCTATAATTAGCAAAAGAATAGGCTATTGTTATAGTTTACTAGTTAAACACTTGGCAGCTATACCTAGTAACTTACCCTTTCAGGGTTTGGTATAATTATAGTTTACTAGTTAAACACTTGGCAGCTATACCTAGTAACTTACCCTTTCAGGGTTTGGTATAACGAGTGAGACGGGGTTTGGTTAAGGAGCTATATCCTTAATAAAGAGCGGTTTGTAGCTATACTTGGTATAAGTAGAGTATTGTCTTACTTATTAGTATCTTAAAGATGCTGTGTTAATAGAGGTAATATTCTAGTGGTTAATAACCCTTTTATATATTTAAAATAACATGTAAAACTAAACAATGATAAGTCTCAAGAAGTCAGCTCTGCTTAACTAGTAAAATAGTTAATAAATGCGCAGCACTTATGACTTATCTTTTAGATGACTATTTACTTTGTTTCTCTAGTAGCTCAGTGGTAGAGCGTTCGGCTGTTAACCGGGTGGTCGTAGGTTCAAATCCTACCTGGAGAGTACTTTATATAAACACTTATAAACTATATAAGCTAACCACATTTTAATGGCATATTAATGCAAGAAGTTGCTTAACTAGTAAACTAGTTAATAAGCTTATCGGACCAGACTTTGCTGCGCAAAGTCAGCAAGCGCTGCGCGCTTGCTTTGTTACTTATAATAGCTTTAGCTATTATATGGAAGTTTAGTTACTAACCAGTTTACTGGTTTGGAAGTCATTACTTATATTAGCTTTAGCTAATAGATGGAAGTTTAGTTACTAACCAGTTTACTGGTTTGGAAGTTTAGTTACTAACCAGTTTACTGGTTTGGAAGTTTAGTTACTAACCAGTTTACTGGTTTGGAAGTTTAGTTACTAACCAGTTTACTGGTTTGGAAGTTTAGTTACTAACCAGTTTACTGGTTTGGAAGTTTAGTTACTAACCAGTTTACTGGTTTGGAAGTTTAGTTCCAAACCAGTTTACTGGTTTGGAAGTCAGCTTTGCTGGCTTATCTTTATAACCTGACCTTGCTGCGCAAAGTCAGCAAGCGCTGCGCGCTTGCTTATATTAGCTAAAGCTAATATAAGCAAGCGCGTAGCGCTTGTTTAGTTACTTATAATAGCTTTAGCTATTATATGGAAGTTTAGTTACTAACCAGTTTACTGGTTTGGAAGTCAGCTTTGCTGGCTTATCTTTAGTGGCGAGTATCTTAAGCTAGTTATTATAACTAGCCCCTGCGGGGACTACTAAACAACTTTACAACCATATATTAGCTAAAGCTAATATAAGTAACTGAAGATAAGCCAGCAAAGCTGACTTCCTCGCTTTCACATGCGTTCAAGCGAGCTAACTTTGCCTTGGCAAAGTTTGCAACGCAGTTGTTCCTAGTGTTGCTAGCAACACTAGCCCCTACGGGGACTACTTTATAACCAGACTACTAAAGTAGTCAGTAACTGCGTTATAAAGATAAGCCAGCAAAGCTGACTTCCAGACTACTAAAGTAGTCAGTAACTAAACAAGCGCGCAGCGCTTGCTGACTTTGCGCAGCAAAGTCTGGTTATAAAGATAAGCCAGCATAGCTGACTTCCTGACCTTGCTGCGCAAAGTCAGCAAGCGCTGCGCGCTTGAATATATTAGCTAAAGCTAATATAAGCAAGCGCTGCGCGCTTGTTTAGTTACTGACTACTTTATAACCAGACTACTAAAGTAGTCAGTAACTGCGTTATAAAGATAAGCCAGCAAAGCTGACTTCCAGACTACTAAAGTAGTCAGTAACTGCCTCGCTTGAACATATGTTCAAGCGAGCTAACTTTGCCTTGGCAAAGTTTGGTTATAAAGATAAGCCAGCAAAGCTGACTTCCAGACTACTAAAGTAGTCAGTAACTGCCTCGCTTGAACATATGTTCAAGCGAGCTAACTTTGCCTTGGCAAAGTTTGGTTATAAAGATAAGCCAGCATAGCTGACTTCCTGACCTTGCTGCGCAAAGTCAGCAAGCGCTGCGCGCTTGAATCTATTAGCTAAAGCTAATATAAGCAAGCGCTACGCGCTTGTTTAGTTACTGACTACTTTAGTAGTCTGGTAGTCTGGTAGTGAACAAGCGCGTAGCGCTTGCTGACTTTGCGCAGCAAAGTCTGGTTATAAAGATAAGTCAGCAGAGCTGACTTCCAATAAATAAAAAAGAAGAAGAAGAAGTCAGCTTTGCTGGCTTATCTTTAGAAGAAATATATTAGCTAAAGCTAATATAAGCAAGCGCTGCGCGCTTGAGCACTACCATAAGTGCGCATAAGTTAACAATAGTTACTCGCTTGAACCAAACTTTGCGTTAGCTAGCTAACTTTGCAAAGCAAAGTTAGGTTGACCAGGAGGTTAAGTGGTTAGGTTGCAACCAAGTATCGCGCAGCGATACTAGCTAACATTTATAGTAAGGCAACACCTAAAAAGGACCTGTTGTAAGGGGTAAGAGGCCTTACTAACACAAGTGTAGATGCTTATGTAATACAATATGTTATCCATACTTTACTTTTAAGAAAGCTATAGCTTTCGTATAAGCTTTTTCTTTAACTCTTTTATAGACTATAAATAGGGGCGGAGCCTAATATTGCTATAGCTGTATTGGTGAAACCTCATCTATTCTTGGATGCGCTGCAATACCGAATAGGTTATCTATTGCTTTAGCCGTAAATAGGAGCATAGCTATAACAAGATAGATTCTTATAGCTTTTAGTTATAGACTTATAGCTTTTTAGTTATAGAGATGAAAAGAGCTTATGAATCGTTTTTGTTGTAGATACATTAGCTATAGATAAGAGCATTCGCTATAGAACTGTAGTTATATCAATATATAGCACAGCAATATAATAGCTTTAGAAGTGTAGTTATATCAATATATAGCACAGCAATATAATAGCTTTAGCTGTATATAAAGTGGGTTGGTTTGATTACCCTGTAAACCAAGAGATCCTATTCTTTGCTTTAGCTATAGAGAAGAATGATACAGTATCTGTGATTCTAGTGTTTAAAGCAACCTATTAACTATTGTAAACAATACCTACTTAATGCTAGCTTTAGCTGTATATATAAAGATATATAGAGATATTAGCTATTACTCTAATATATTAGCTATTGCAACGTATTAGCCAAATAAACCCCTTTTTTATCAAGGGTTCATAGGCTTGGGGTCTTTTATGTGAAGGCCGGGGTATTAGAATGGCGTAAAATGAAGTCAGCTCTGTTTAACTAGTAAACTAGTTAATAAGTGCGTAGCACTTATGACTTATCTTTAATTGGTACTATACTATTTTGTAGTTAGGGTTCCTTTGCAATCTTTGTTTAGAAACGCTTTTATATAAGTTAAGCTGTACTTTTTATAGTGTTACTAAGCAACCCCGTTATCCATTTATAGCTTCTTAGTTAATGCAATGGAACACCACTTAGCTAAAAGAATAGGTTGTATCTTTGCTAATGCTATAGAGGCTGCTTAGCTAAAGCAATAGAGAACTTATTCTCTAAAACAAAAAAATATATAAAGCAATCTAAAACACCTCACAGTTTACCGCACTGTAAACCTGACGACCATAAGTGCTCCCGGCGCACTAGCTGACTATAGGTAGTCTGCTAGTCAGCTATGCTGGCTTATCTTTATAACTTCACTACCAGACTACTAAAGTAGTCAGTAACTAAACAAGCGCGCAGCGCTTGCTTATATTAGCTTTAGCTAATATATTGAAGTCAGCTTTGCTGGCTTATCTTTATAACCAAACTTTGCCAAGGCAAAGTTAGCTCGCTTGAACATATGTTCAAGCGAGGCAGTTACTGACTACTTTAGTAGTCTGGAAGTCAGCTTTGCTGGCTTATCTTTATAACCAGACTTTGCTGCGCAAAGTCAGCAAGCGCTGCGCGCTTGTTTAGTTACTGACTACTTTAGTAGTCTGGTTATAAAGTAGTTCCTTTAGGACTAGTGTTGCTAAGCAACACTAGGAACAACTGCGTTGCAAACTTTGCCAAGGCAAAGTTAGCTCGCTTGAACGCACGTGAAAGCGAGGAAGTCAGCTTTGCTGGCTTATCTTCAGTTACTTATATTAGCTTTAGCTAATATATTTTTGGAAGTCAGCTCTGCTGACTTATCTTTATAACCAAACTTTGCCAAGGCAAAGTTAGCTCGCTTGAACGCATGTGAAAGCGAGGCAGTTACTTATATTAGCCTTAGCTAATATATGGAAGTTTAGTTACTAACCAGTTTACTGGTTTGGAAGTTTAGTTACTAACCAGTTTACTGGTTTGGAAGTTTAGTTACTAACCAGTTTACTGGTTTGGAAGTTTAGTTACTAACCAGTTTACTGGTTTGGAAGTTTAGTTACTAACCAGTTTACTGGTTTGGAAGTTTAGTTACTAACCAGTTTACTGGTTTGGAAGTTTAGTTACTAACCAGTTTACTGGTTTGGAAGTTTAGTTACTAACCAGTTTACTGGTTTGGAAGTTTAGTTACTAACCAGTTTACTGGTTTGGAAGTTTAGTTACTAACCAGTTTACTGGTTTGGAAGTTTAGTTACTAACCAGTTTACTGGTTTGGAAGTTTAGTTACTAACCAGTTTACTGGTTTGGAAGTTTAGTTACTAACCAGTTTACTGGTTTGGAAGTTTAGTTACTAACCAGTTTACTGGTTTGGAAGTTTAGTTACTAACCAGTTTACTGGTTTGGAAGTTTAGTTACTAACCAGTTTACTGGTTTGGAAGTTTAGTTACTAACCAGTTTACTGGTTTGGAAGTTTAGTTACTAACCAGTTTACTGGTTTGGAAGTTTAGTTACTAACCAGTTTACTGGTTTGGAAGTTTAGTTACTAACCAGTTTACTGGTTTGGAAGTTTAGTTACTAACCAGTTTACTGGTTTGGAAGTTTAGTTACTAACCAGTTTACTGGTTTGGAAGTTTAGTTACTAACCAGTTTACTGGTTTGGAAGTTTAGTTACTAACCAGTTTACTGGTTTGGAAGTTTAGTTACTAACCAGTTTACTGGTTTGGAAGTTTAGTTACTAACCAGTTTACTGGTTTGGAAGTTTAGTTACTAACCAGTTTACTGGTTTGGAAGTTTAGTTACTAACCAGTTTACTGGTTTGGAAGTTTAGTTACTAACCAGTTTACTGGTTTGGAAGTTTAGTTACTAACCAGTTTACTGGTTTGGAAGTTTAGTTACTAACCAGTTTACTGGTTTGGAAGTTTAGTTACTAACCAGTTTACTGGTTTGGAAGTTTAGTTACTAACCAGTTTACTGGTTTGGAAGTCAGCTATGCTGGCTTATCTTTATAACCAGGCTTTGCTGCGCAAAGTCAGCAAGCGCTACGCGCTTGTTCACTACCATATATTAGCTAAAGCTAATATAAGTAACTAAACAAGCGCGCAGCGCTTGCTTATATTAGCTTTAGCTAATATATGGAAGTTTAGTTACTAACCAGTTTACTGGTTTGGAAGTCAGCTTTGCTGGCTTATCTTCATAACTTCACTACCAGACTACTAAAGTAGTCAGTAACTAAACAAGCGCGTAGCGCTTGCTGACTTTGCGCTGCAAAGTCTGGTTATAAAGTAGTTCCTTTAGGACTAGTGTTGCTAAGCAACACTAGGAACAACTGCGTTGCAAACTTTGCCAAGGCAAAGTTAGCTCGCTTGAACATATGTTCAAGCGAGGCAGTTACTTATATTAGCTTTAGCTAATATATGGTTATAAAGTAGTTCCTTTAGGACTAGTGTTGCTAAGCAACACTAGGAACAACTTAACTAGTAAACTAGTTAATAACCCCTTGGGGTTATGCGTTGCAAACTTTGCCAAGGCAAAGTTAGCTCGCTTGAACCAAACTTTGTAAAAGTTTGCTAGTGCGGCCTTGGCCGCACTTGGTATGTTCAAGCGAGGCAGTTACTGACTACTTTAGTAGTCTGGTTGTATGGTATAGCAGTGCTACTAAGCTAAGATAACAATGCTTCTAAACAAGAAACAGTCATAAGTGCTGCGCACTTATTAACACCAAACTTTGCATTAGCAAAGTTAGCTAGTGCCTTTAGCAATAGCTTAGCTATTGCTAAAGCTAAGATAGGCTTCTATATAAAAGAAGCCTATTTTTGGTAGCACTAAGAGCGACAGCGAGTGTTAAGACGATATTAGCTAAGCAATACCACTTGCTTCTTTTATGTATATCTGTTATTATATTATTAACTAATAACGAAGTTGCTTATATTAGCTTAGCTAAAGATAAGAAGCTTATCTTTATAACAATATATTAGCTAAAGCTAATATAAGCAAGCGCTACGCGCTTGTTCACTACCAGACTACTAAAGTAGTCAGTAACTAAACAAGCGCGCAGCGCTTGCTTATATTAGCTTTAGCTAATATATTCAAGCGCGCAGCGCTTGCTGACTTTGCGCAGCAAGGTCAGGAAGTCAGCTATGCTGGCTTATCTTTATAACCAGACTTTGCTGCGCAAAGTCAGCAAGCGCTGCGCGCTTGAATATATTAGCTAAAGCTAATATAAGCAAGCGCTGCGCGCTTGTTTAGTTACTGACTACTTTAGTAGTCTGGAAGTCAGCTTTGCTGGCTTATCTTTATAACCAAACTTTGCCAAGGCAAAGTTAGCTCGCTTGAACATATGTTCAAGCGAGGCAGTTACTGACTACTTTAGTAGTCTGGAAGTCAGCTATGCTGGCTTATCTTTAGTTATAAAGTAGTCCCCGTAGGGGCTAGTGTTGCTAGCAACACTAGGAACAACTGCGTTGCAAACTTTGCCAAGGCAAAGTTAGCTCGCTTGAACGCATGTGAAAGCGAGGAAGTCAGCTTTGCTGGCTTATCTTCAGTTACTTATAATAGCTTTAGCTATTATATGGAAGAGAACATAAAGCCGGGGTAGCTCAGTGGTAGAGCAGTGGATTGAAAATCCTCGTGTCACCAGTTCAATCCTGGTTCCTGGCATGAAAAAACATAACTATCACCTTAATTCAAAAATATCTAATCAGTAACTATTAAGTTACGCATAATAGCTACTTAATAGGTTGCTAAGTAACCTCCAAATAGTACAAACCAAAAGAACTAACATATACTTATAGTAGCCATAAACATAAGTGCAAAGCCTCAGTGTTTACCCTTAACGCTTATAAATAACTCTTATACTATTAGTAAGTTGCTTTGCAGTATATCAAAAAAGAAGGTATAACAATAAATAAGCTTTATTATTTGCAAGGTAGAGCAGTCTGGTAGCTCGTGGGGCTCATAATCCCGAGGACATTGGTTCAAATCCAATCCTTGCACTATGTAACCCAATTGAATTTATTAGCCTTTTGCCCATAACAAGGCATACCTTGTTATCTTTTTGCTATAACGACCTTATAAGCCCCTTAGATAAATATCTGTTATACCGTATAGGGTTTCTGCTTTGATCGTGTAAAATAAAAGCCTAGGGCTTAGCACTAGCTAAACCCTTTAGGGTTTGAACGGAGCTATACCATTAGCTATACCAGCTATATGCTATTGTTTTGTTTGTACTGTTATTTGCCTAGTGTTGCACTAGGCATTATAAAAGCTTTTAAAAGAAACTAACTAGCTATTGTACTTACCTCAGCTAATGTTACTTTTAACCATTATAAGACAAAGCTTATTTTGAAAGACCGGGGTTCATACTTTTATTAAAAGTAAAAGTAAGCCTCCAATAACTATGCGCTAGCTAACCAAACCCTTTTAATGAGAGGTAAGCTAAGGGTTAATAAGTTAACTAACTAGTTAATAAGTGCGTAGCACTTATAGTTAGTAACTAATAAAGCTAATATAAGCAAGCGCTACGCGCTTGTTCACTACCATATATTAGCTAAAGCTAATATAAGTAACTAAATTATAAAGTAGTTCCTTTAGGACTAGTGTTGCAAAGCAACACTAGGAACAGGCTAGTGTTGCTAAGCAACACTAGGAACAGGCTAGTGTTGCTAAGCAACACTAGGAACAGGCTAGTGTTGCAAAGCAACACTAGGAACAGGCTAGTGTTGCAAAGCAACACTAGGAACAGGCTAGTGTTGCAAAGCAACACTAGGAACAGGCTAGTGTTGCAAAGCAACACTAGGAACAGGCTAGTGTTGCTAAGCAACACTAGGAACAGGCTAGTGTTGCAAAGCAACACTAGGAACAGGCTAGTGTTGCTAAGCAACACTAGGAACAGGCTAGTGTTGCTAAGCAACACTAGGAACAGGCTAGTGTTGCTTAGCAACACTAGGAACAGGCTAGTGTTGCTAAGCAACACTAGGAACAGGCTAGTGTTGCTAAGCAACACTAGGAACAGGCTAGTGTTGCTAAGCAACACTAGGAACAGGCTAGTGTTGCTAAGCAACACTAGGAACAGGCTAGTGTTGCTAAGCAACACTAGGAACAGGCTAGTGTTGCTAAGCAACACTAGGAACAGGCTAGTGTTGCTAAGCAACACTAGGAACAGGCTAGTGTTGCTAAGCAACACTAGGAACAGGCTAGTGTTGCTAAGCAACACTAGGAACAGGCTAGTGTTGCTAAGCAACACTAGGAACAGGCTAGTGTTGCTAAGCAACACTAGGAACAGGCTAGTGTTGCTAAGCAACACTAGGAACAGGCTAGTGTTGCTAAGCAACACTAGGAACAGGCTAGTGTTGCTAAGCAACACTAGGAACAGGCTAGTGTTGCTAAGCAACACTAGGAACAGGCTAGTGTTGCTAAGCAACACTAGGAACAGGCTAGTGTTGCTAAGCAACACTAGGAACAGGCTAGTGTTGCTAAGCAACACTAGGAACAGGCTAGTGTTGCTAAGCAACACTAGGAACAGGCTAGTGTTGCTAAGCAACACTAGGAACAGGCTAGTGTTGCTAAGCAACACTAGGAACAGGCTAGTGTTGCTAAGCAACACTAGGAACAACTGCGTTGCAAACTTTGCTAAGGCAAAGTTAGCTAGCGCGACTTGTCGCGCTTGGTTAGTTACTGACTACTTTACATACTTATCTACTCTAAATATAGATAGAGAGCTTATTAACAATAGCTATAGCGTGTTTCTATCTTAGTCTATTATATAGACAGTTTATAATGGTATAACTATACCAGGTTACACTCTTTTAGATAGACACTTTATAAATAGTAGATAGACACTTTATAAATAGAGGTAGCTATACCATATTTAATATAGGCTTAAGCTAACATAAGCAAAAGTCATACTTAACCCTAGCTAAAGTAAGCAAAAATTAAAATAAAGGAAGAGTCTTTTTTATAGTACCTAAGCTTAAAAGGTTAATTCTTGCGCCTTTAAAGAATGGTTGTTTATAATATAAACATGTTAAATAAGTGCTAGTTTTTTTAAGATTTTAGTGCCTTTATAAAAAGCAAACTAATACAATACCCTTAAGTAAAGAGGAGAACTCACAAGTGTTAATTGAGCAATAGCTATCTTATGCTATTGCTTACCTTTTTATATTTTAAGTATAGCTTTACTCCACTACCAGACTACCAGCCTACTTAACCAGACTACTAAAGTAGTCAGTAACTGCCTCGCTTGAACATATGTTCAAGCGAGCTAACTTTGCCTTGGCAAAGTTTGCAACGCAGTTGTTCCTAGTGTTGCTAGCAACACTAGCCCCTACGGGGACTACTTTATAACCAGACTACTAAAGTAGTCAGTAACTGCGTTATAAAGATAAGCCAGCATAGCTGACTTCCAGACTACTAAAGTAGTCAGTAACTGCCTCGCTTGAACATATGTTCAAGCGAGCTAACTTTGCCTTGGCAAAGTTTGGTTATAAAGATAAGCCAGCAAAGCTGACTTCCAGACTACTAAAGTAGTCAGTAACTAAACAAGCGCGCAGCGCTTGCTTATATTAGCTTTAGCTAATATATTCAAGCGCGCAGCGCTTGCTGACTTTGCGCAGCAAAGTCTGGTTATAAAGATAAGCCAGCATAGCTGACTTCCTGACCTTGCTGCGCAAAGTCAGCAAGCGCTGCGCGCTTGAATATATAAGCTAAAGCTAATATAAGCAAGCGCTGCGCGCTTGTTTAGTTACTGACTACTTTATAACTAAAGATAAGCCAGCAAAGCTGACTTCCAGACTACTAAAGTAGTCAGTAACTGCCTCGCTTGAACATATGTTCAAGCGAGCTAACTTTGCCTTGGCAAAGTTTGGTTATAAAGATAAGCCAGCAAAGCTGACTTCCAGACTACTAAAGTAGTCAGTAACTGCCTCGCTTGAACATATGTTCAAGCGAGCCAACTTTGCCTTGGCAAAGTTTGGTTATAAAGATAAGCCAGCAAAGCTGACTTCCATATAATAGCTAAAGCTATTATAAGTAACGCCTCGCTTGAACATATGTTCAAGCGAGCTAACTTTGCCTTGGCAAAGTTTGGTTATAAAGATAAGCCAGCATAGCTGACTTCCATATAATAGCTAAAGCTATTATAAGTAACCGCCTCGCTTGAACATATGTTCAAGCGAGCTAACTTGCCTTGGCAAAGTTTGGTTATAAAGATAAGCCAGCAACGCTGACTTCCATATAATAGCTAAAGCTATTATAAGTAACCGCCTCGCTTGAACATATGTTCAAGCGAGCTAACTTTGCCTTGGCAAAGTTTGGTTATAAAGATAAGCCAGCATAGCTGACTTCCAAACCAGTAAACTGGTTAGTAACTAAACTTCCATATAATAGCTAAAGCTATTATAAGTAACGCCTCGCTTGAACATATGTTCAAGCGAGCTAACTTTGCCTTGGCAAAGTTTGGTTATAAAGATAAGCCAGCAAAGCTGACTTCCATATAATAGCTAAAGCTATTATAAGTAACTGCCTCGCTTGAACATATGTTCAAGCGAGCTAACTTTGCCTTGGCAAAGTTTGGTTATAAAGATAAGCCAGCAAAGCTGACTTCCATATAATAGCTAAAGCTATTATAAGTAACTGCCTCGCTTGAACATATGTTCAAGCGAGCTAACTTTGCCTTGGCAAAGTTTGGTTATAAAGATAAGCCAGCATAGCTGACTTCCAGACTTTGCTGCGCAAAGTCAGCAAGCGCTACGCGCTTGTTTAGTTACTGACTACTTTAGTAGTCTGGTAGTCTGGTAGTGAACAAGCGCGTAGCGCTTGCTTATATTAGCTTTAGCTAATATATTCAAGCGCGCAGCGCTTGCTGACTTTGCGCAGCAAGGTCAGGTTATAAAGATAAGCCAGCAAAGCTGACTTCCAAACCAGTAAACTGGTTAGTAACTAAACTTCCATACATTAGCTAAAAGCTAATATAAGTAACTAAATTATAAAGTAGTTCCTTTAGGACTAGTGTTGCTAAGCAGCACTAGGAACAGGCTAGTGTTGCTAAGCAACACTAGGAACAGGCTAGTGTTGCTAAGCAACACTAGGAACAGGCTAGTGTTGCTAAGCAACACTAGGAACAGGCTAGTGTTGCTAAGCAACACTAGGAACAACTTAACTAGTAAACTAGTTAATAACCCCTTGGGGTTATGCGTTGCTAACTTTGCCTTGGCAAAGTTAGCTCGCTTGAACCAAACTTTGTCAAAGTTAGCTAGTGCGGCCTTGGCCGCACTTGGTATGTGAAAGCGAGGAAGTCAGCATTGCTGGCTTATCTGAAGTTACTGGCTACGCCAGTAGCCTGGAAGTCAGCTTTGCTGGCTTATCTGAAGTTACTGGCTACGCCAGTAGCCTGGAAGTCAGCTTTGCTGGCTTATCTTCAGTTACTTATATTAGCTTTAGCTAATATATGGAAGTTTAGTTACTAACCAGTTTACTGGTTTGGAAGTCAGCTTTGCTGGCTTATCTTCAGTTACTTATATTAGCTTTAGCTAATATATGGAAGTTTAGTTACTAACCAGTTTACTGGTTTGGAAGTCAGCTTTGCTGGCTTATCTTCAGTTACTTATATTAGCTTTAGCTAATATATGGAAGTCAGCTATGCTGGCTTATCTTTATAACCAAACTTTGCCAAGGCAAAGTTAGCTCGCTTGAACATATGTTCAAGCGAGGCAGTTACTGACGACTTTAGTAGTCTGGAAGTCAGCTATGCTGGCTTATCTTTATAACCAAACTTTGCCAAGGCAAAGTTAGCTCGCTTGAACATATGTTCAAGCGAGGCAGTTACTTATAATAGCTTTAGCTATTATATGGAAGTTTAGTTACTAACCAGTTTACTGGTTTGGAAGTCAGCTATGCTGGCTTATCTTTAGTTGTAAAGTTGACAGTAGTGAGGCTCCTTTTTACATGAGCGATAGCGAGTGTTAATATATTAGCTAAAGCTCAAATAAGCAAGTGCTACACGCTTGTTTAGTTACAGGCTACCTTTTATAAAGCCGTGCTAGCTAACCATATATTAGCTAAAGCTAATATAAGCAACTCCCTATTTATCTCACTAGAATGAGAGAACCGGACTAACGAACCCATTAGGGGTATGGTAGAATACTTGGAAACCATCTTAAATGAAAAGAATTGTATAGCTTTGCTTTGTGCATAAAAGTCTCCGTTGTTAAATAAGTAAGTTTAGTTATTAAGAAATTATTAAGTATGTTAAGTACTGAAACTAAGAGTCAAGCGTTACAAACTAACGCTAATCAAAATATTGGCCGTATTGTACAAATTCTAGGTCCTGTTATCGATATCGTTTTTGCGAAAGGTCAAGTACCTAATATTTATAACTCTTTACTTATACGCTCTAAAAATGCTGCTGGTATGGATATGGCTGTTACTTGTGAAGTTCAACAATTATTAGGAGATAATTGCGTTCGTGCTGTATCTATGAACCCTACTGAAGGTTTAATGCGTGGAATGGAAGTTATTGATACAGGTAAGCCTTTAACAGTACCAGTTGGTAAGGGTACTTTAGGACGTATATTAAACGTATTAGGAGAACCTGTTGATAATATGGGACCTATTCTTTATGATGGTGAAGAACAATCTTTACCAATTCACCGCGAAGCTCCTGCCTTTGTTGACTTAGATACTAGAATCTCTATATTTGAAACAGGTATTAAAGTTGTTGACCTTTTAGCTCCCTATCGTCGTGGTGGTAAAATTGGTCTATTTGGTGGTGCTGGTGTAGGTAAAACTGTTTTAATCATGGAATTGATTAACAATATTGCTAAAGCCCATGGTGGTGTATCTGTATTTGCAGGTGTTGGTGAAAGAACTCGTGAAGGTAACGACTTATACGCTGAAATGCGTGAGTCTGGTGTTATTGTAGAAAAGAATCTATCTGAATCAAAAGTAGCATTAGCATATGGACAAATGAATGAAAACTCAGGTGCTCGTTTACGTGTAGCATTTACTGCTTTAACAATAGCAGAGTATTTCAGAGATGTTAATAAGCAAGACGTGCTTTTATTCGTAGATAATATTTTCCGCTTTGTTCAAGCAGGTTCTGAGGTATCCGCTTTATTAGGTCGTATGCCATCAGCAGCTGGTTATCAACCAACATTAGCAACAGAAGTGGGGTCATTACAAGAACGTATCACTTCCACAAAAAATGGATCTATAACATCCATTCAAGCTATCTATGTACCAGCGGATGATTTAACTGACCCTAGTTGTGTCGTAACATTCGCTCACTTAGATGCTACTACTGTATTATCACGTGCTTTAGCTGCTAAAGGTATTTATCCAAGTGTTGATGTACTTGAATCTTCTTCTACTGTATTACAACCATGGATTGTAGGTGAGAAACACTATGCTGTAGCTCAAGCTGTTAAGAAAACATTACAACGTTATAAAGAATTGCAGGATATCATCGCAATTCTCGGGTTAGATGAATTAAGTGAAGAAGACCGTCTTACTGTAGCTCGTGCTCGTAAAATAGAACGTTTCTTATCACAACCATTCTTTGTTGCTGAAGTCTTCACTGGTTCAAAAGGTAAGTATGTTAGCTTAAACGAATCAATTGATGGGTTTACTAAAATATTAAGTGGTGAACTTGATGATTTACCAGAACAAGCTTTCTACTTAGTTGGTAATATTACTGAAGCTATCGCTAAAGCTAGTACTCTCAACTAAAGATAAGCCAGCAAAGCTTACTTCCCATAACAAACAAAACAGTTCAATCTATATAAAGCTTTTAAGGGTTCGTTAAAGCCGAACCTTTAAAATATATAAGACCCTATACTATCTATTCTATACTAGTAGTAAGGACTATACTTACTATACTTGTATATCTACTATCTATATAGTTTCTATTTACTATCTAACTATAGGACTATACTTACTATACTTGTTAGTATCTACTATCTATATAGTATCTATATACTATCTAACTATAGAACTATACTTACTATACTTGTAGTTAGGACTATACTAAACTAACTATACTAGTATATATTGTATCTATATACTATCTAACTATAGAACTATATTAATTATACTAGTATATATAGTATCTATATACTATCTAACTATAGGACTATACTAACTATACTAGTAGTTAGTACTATACTATATAGTTTCTAACTATAGGACTATACTAAACTAACTATACTTGTATATCTACTATCTAGATAGTTTCTATATACTATCTAACTATATACTATCTATATAGTATCTAACTATTGTAAACAATACTATACTAAACAATACTATACTATACAATTATTTATTGGAAGTCAGCTCTGCTGACTTATCTTTATAACCAGACTTTGCTGCGCAAAGTCAGCAAGCGCGTAGCGCTTGTTCACTACCAGACTACTAAAGTAGTCAGTAACTAAACAAACGCGCAGCGCTTGCTGACTTTGCGCAGCAAAGTCTGGAAGTCAGCTATGCTGGCTTATCTTTATAACCTGACCTTGCTGCGCAAAGTCAGCAAGCGCTGCGCGCTTGAATATATTAGCTAAAGCTAATATAAGCAAGCGCTACGCGCTTGTTTAGTTACTGACTACTTTAGTAGTCTGGAAGTCAGCTATGCTGGCTTATCTTTATAACCTGACCTTGCTGCGCAAAGTCAGCAAGCGCTGCGCGCTTGAATATATTAGCTAAAGCTAATATAAGCAAGCGCTGCGCGCTTGTTTAGTTACTGACTACTTTAGTAGTCTGGAAGTCAGCTATGCTGGCTTATCTTTATAACCAGACTTTGCTGCGCAAAGTCAGCAAGCGCTACGCGCTTGTTTAGTTACTGACTACTTTAGTAGTCTGGAAGTCAGCTATGCTGGCTTATCTTTATAACCAAACTTTGCCAAGGCAAAGTTAGCTCGCTTGAACATATGTTCAAGCGAGGCAGTTACTGACTACTTTAGTAGTCTGGAAGTGAGCTATGCTGGCTTATCTTTATAACCTGACCTTGCTGCGCAAAGTCAGCAAGCGCTGCGCGCTTGAATATATTAGCTAAAGCTAATATAAGCAAGCGCTGCGCGCTTGTTTAGTTACTGACTACTTTAGTAGTCTGGAAGTCAGCTATGCTGGCTTATCTTTATAACCTGACCTTGCTGCGCAAAGTCAGCAAGCGCTGCGCGCTTGAATATATTAGCTAAAGCTAATATAAGCAAGCGCTACGCGCTTGTTTAGTTACTGACTACTTTAGTAGTCTGGAAGTCAGCTTTGCTGGCTTATCTTTATAACCAAACTTTGCCAAGGCAAAGTTAGCTCGCTTGAACATATGTTCAAGCGAGGCAGTTACTGACTACTTTAGTAGTCTGGAAGTCAGCTTTGCTGGCTTATCTTTATAACCAAACTTTGCCAAGGCAAAGTTAGCTCGCTTGAACATATGTTCAAGCGAGGCAGTTACTGACTACTTTAGTAGTCTGGAAGTCAGCTTTGCTGGCTTATCTTTAGTTATAAAGTAGTTCCTTTAGGACTAGTGTTGCAAAGCAACACTAGGAACAACTGCGTTGCAAACTTTGCCAAGGCAAAGTTAGCTCGCTTGAACATATGTTCAAGCGAGGCAGTTACTTATATTAGCTTTAGCTAATATATTTTATTTTATTTTTGTAAGTCAGCTCTGCTGACTTATCTTTATAACCATATAATAGCTAAAGCTAATATAAGCAAGCGCTACGCGCTTGTTTAGTTACTTATAATAGCTTTAGCTATTATATGGAAGTTTAGTTACTAACCAGTTTACTGGTTTGGAAGTCAGCTATGCTGGCTTATCTTTATAACCATATATTAGCTAAAGCTAATATAAGCAAGCGCTACGCGCTTGTTTAGTTACTGACTACTTTAGTAGTCTGGAAGTCAGCTCTGCTGACTTATCTTTAGTTATAAAGATAAGCTTCTTATATGAAGTTAAGCTACTATAAGCAACTTCATAAACTAGTATTAGTTAATACTAGACTTTCATATTAGCTAAAGCCTAAGGTGAGTCTTTACAAGCTATAGTTCAAAAGTTAGTAGACTATTGTTACAGGTTATTAGATTCTAGCTGTATGGTTAGGACTTTACTATAAGATAAGCTTTAGCCAAACGATAGCAAACAAAACAAGTTAAGTTCCATTACTAAACAAGCCAATACTTTTTTATAAGGAGTTAGCCAGTAAACAGTTTTTGGATTGACTATAACAGTATAATAGCCTAAAATCTAAACTATTAAAAGGAAACAATACTTACTGCGTCAGCAGTCTGGAACAATACTTACTGCGTCAGCAGTCTGGAACAATACTTACTGCGTCAGCAGTCTGGAAACAAGGTTAAGTTCAGTAGTTATGTAATGTTATACTGTCCTATAAAAATAAAGTAAGTAAAACACTAGATAGTTCATAAACAATTGTAGTGGAAGCTATTCTAGTGAAGAGCTGTTTCTATAAAAAGGCTTTTATGATTAAGGGGAGAGATGGCTGAGTGGTCGAAAGCGATTGATTGCTAATCAATTTAAGTGCGTTTTGCGCTTACGAGGGTTCGAATCCCTCTCTCTCCGAGAGTTTTATTATTAGTTTGTAGAAAGACAGATAAGTATAAACCTATATCTCATTTAGTTAAATACTGTGCAAGAATTGAAGTAAGCTCTGCTTAACTAGTAAACTAGTTAATAAGTGCGTAGCACTTATGACTTATCTTTATAACCAGACTACTAAAGTAGTCAGTAACTGCCTCGCTTGAACATATGTTCAAGCGAGCTAACTTTGCCTTGGCAAAGTTTGGTTATAAAGATAAGCCAGCATAGCTGACTTCCAGACTACTAAAGTAGTCAGTAACTGCCTCGCTTGAACATATGTTCAAGCGAGCTAACTTTGCCTTGGCAAAGTTTGGTTATAAAGATAAGCCAGCATAGCTGACTTCCAGACTACTAAAGTAGTCAGTAACTGCCTCGCTTGAACATATGTTCAAGCGAGCTAACTTTGCCTTGGCAAAGTTTGGTTATGAAGATAAGCCAGCAAAGCTGACTTCCAAACCAGTAAACTGGTTAGTAACTAAACTTCCATATATTAGCTAAAGCTAATAACAGGCTAGTGTTGCTAAGCAACACTAGGAACAGGCTAGTGTTGCTAAGCAACACTAGGAACAGGCTAGTGTTGCTAAGCAACACTAGGAACAGGCTAGTGTTGCTAAGCAACACTAGGAACAGGCTAGTGTTGCTAAGCAACACTAGGAACAGGCTAGTGTTGCTAAGCAACACTAGGAACAGGCTAGTGTTGCTAAGCAACACTAGGAACAGGCTAGTGTTGCTAAGCAACACTAGGAACAGGCTAGTGTTGCTAAGCAACACTAGGAACAGGCTAGTGTTGCTAAGCAACACTAGGAACAGGCTAGTGTTGCTAAGCAACACTAGGAACAGGCTAGTGTTGCTAAGCAACACTAGGAACAGGCTAGTGTTGCTAAGCAACACTAGGAACAGGCTAGTGTTGCTAAGCAACACTAGGAACAGGCTAGTGTTGCTAAGCAACACTAGGAACAGGCTAGTGTTGCTAAGCAACACTAGGAACAGGCTAGTGTTGCTAAGCAACACTAGGAACAGGCTAGTGTTGCTAAGCAACACTAGGAACAGGCTAGTGTTGCTAAGCAACACTAGGAACAGGCTAGTGTTGCTAAGCAACACTAGGAACAGGCTAGTGTTGCTAAGCAACACTAGGAACAGGCTAGTGTTGCTAAGCAACACTAGGAACAGGCTAGTGTTGCTAAGCAACACTAGGAACAGGCTAGTGTTGCTAAGCAACACTAGGAACAGGCTAGTGTTGCTAAGCAACACTAGGAACAGGCTAGTGTTGCTAAGCAACACTAGGAACAGGCTAGTGTTGCTAAGCAACACTAGGAACAGGCTAGTGTTGCTAAGCAACACTAGGAACAGGCTAGTGTTGCTAAGCAACACTAGGAACAGGCTAGTGTTGCTAAGCAACACTAGGAACAGGCTAGTGTTGCTAAGCAACACTAGGAACAGGCTAGTGTTGCTAAGCAACACTAGGAACAGGCTAGTGTTGCTAAGCAACACTAGGAACAGGCTAGTGTTGCTAAGCAACACTAGGAACAGGCTAGTGTTGCTAAGCAACACTAGGAACAGGCTAGTGTTGCTAAGCAACACTAGGAACAGGCTAGTGTTGCTAAGCAACACTAGGAACAGGCTAGTGTTGCTAAGCAACACTAGGAACAGGCTAGTGTTGCTAAGCAACACTAGGAACAGGCTAGTGTTGCTAAGCAACACTAGGAACAGGCTAGTGTTGCTAAGCAACACTAGGAACAGGCTAGTGTTGCTAAGCAACACTAGGAACAGGCTAGTGTTGCTAAGCAACACTAGGAACAGGCTAGTGTTGCTAAGCAACACTAGGAACAGGCTAGTGTTGCTAAGCAACACTAGGAACAGGCTAGTGTTGCTAAGCAACACTAGGAACAGGCTAGTGTTGCTAAGCAACACTAGGAACAGGCTAGTGTTGCTAAGCAACACTAGGAACAACTTAACTAGTAAACTAGTTAATAACCCCTTGGGGTTATGCGTTGCAAACTTTGCCAAGGCAAAGTTAGCTCGCTTGAACGCATGTGAAAGCGAGGAAGTCAGCTTTGCTGGCTTATCTTCAGTTACTTATATTAGCTTTAGCTAATATATGGAAGTTTAGTTACTAACCTGTTTACTGGTTTGGAAGTCAGCTTTGCTGGCTTTTCTTCAGTTACTTATATTAGCTTTAGCTAATATACGGAAGATATAAAAGAGATAAAGCACTAGCTACACTAAAAACACTCTTCAAACAAGGACACCACCAGGATACCCTACAACAAGCTCGAGACGAATACCGCAAACTCAATATAGAATGCAGCAAACTAAGACACCAACTACACAAAACACCATGCACCTCTAAAGATTAGTCAGCAGAGCTGACTTCCAAACGATAGAAACCAATCAGAATCTACTACGTCCGCTATGCAGACGACTGGATCTTCCTAACAACCACTTCCTACAAGATAACCCAAGACCTAAAAAGGCTATTCATCCTATGGATAAAGCTAAACCTAAAACTAACACTCAGCGAAAAAAAGACAACTATTACAAGGCTCGAAATTGGTTATTTTATGTGCTTATTCTTACATTTAATCGTCTTTAGACTAATACCTAGTATTAGCTATAGTGTAGTTAGACTAATACCTAGTATTAGCTATAGTGTAGATATTACTACACCTAGTATTAGCTATCGTTTAATCGTCTTTAGACTAATAGCTAGTATTAGCTATAGTGTAGATATTACTACACCTAGTTTTAGCTATAGCTTTACCAACAATAGCTAGTATTCGCTTAGATACTATTATATCTAGTATTAGCTATAGTGTAGATATTACTACACCTAGTTTTAGCTATAGCTTTACCAACAATAGCTAGTATTAGCTATAGCTTTACCAACAATAGCTAGTATTAGCTATAGCTTTACCAACAATAGCTAGTATTCGCTTAGATACTATTATACCTAGTATTAGCTAGTATTTAACTAAGATACTATTATACCTAGTATTAGGTATAGTTTAGTTATAACAACACCTAGTATTAGCTATAGCTTTTACAACTATAGCTAGTATTCGCTTAGATACTAAGCTATACCTAGTATTAGCTATCGCTTAGGTACTACTCTAACAAACAAGTATACGCCAAACAAGATATCTTCAAACCACCATAAGTGCTTGTCTCACTGCTTCGCCACTCTAGTGGCGAGCTAACTTAGCCTTGGCAAAGTTTGCAACGCATAACCCCAAGGGGTTATTAACTAAAGATAAGCCAGCAGAGCTGACTTCCAAACCAGTAAACTGGTTAGTAACTAAAGATAAGCCAGCAAAGCTGACTTCCTCACTACCAGACTACTAAAGTAGTCAGTAACTAAACAAGCGCGCAGCGCTTGCTTATATTAGCTTTAGCTAATATATTCAAGCGCGCAGCGCTTGCTGACTTTGCGCAGCAAGGTCAGGAAGTCAGCTATGCTGGCTTATCTTTATAACTTTAGTTACTGACTACTTTAGTAGTCTGGTTATAAAGTAGTTCCTTTAGGGCTAGTGTTGCAAAGCAACACTAGGAGCAACTTCCAAGCGCGACAAGTCGCGCTAGCTAACTTTGCCTTGGCAAAGTTTGGTTGTAAAGATAAGCCAGCAAAGCTGACTTCCTCACTACCATATATTAGCTAAAGCTAATATAAGTAACTAAACAAGCGCGTAGCGCTTGCTTATATTAGCTTTAGCTAATATATGGAAGTTTAGTTACTAACCAGTTTACTGGTTTGGAAGTTTAGTTACTAACCAGTTTACTGGTTTGGAAGTTTAGTTACTAACCAGTTTACTGGTTTGGAAGTTTAGTTACTAACCAGTTTACTGGTTTGGAAGTTTAGTTACTAACCAGTTTACTGGTTTGGAAGTTTAGTTACTAACCAGTTTACTGGTTTGGAAGTTTAGTTACTAACCAGTTTACTGGTTTGGAAGTTTAGTTACTAACCAGTTTACTGGTTTGGAAGTTTAGTTACTAACCAGTTTACTGGTTTGGAAGTTTAGTTACTAACCAGTTTACTGGTTTGGAAGTTTAGTTACTAACCAGTTTACTGGTTTGGAAGTTTAGTTACTAACCAGTTTACTGGTTTGGAAGTCATTACTTATATTAGCTTTAGCTAATATATGGAAGTTTAGTTACTAACCAGTTTACTGGTTTGGAAGTTTAGTTACTAACCAGTTTACTGGTTTGGAAGTTTAGTTACTAACCAGTTTACTGGTTTGGAAGTTTAGTTACTAACCAGTTTACTGGTTTGGAAGTTTAGTTACTAACCAGTTTACTGGTTTGGAAGTTTAGTTACTAACCAGTTTACTGGTTTGGAAGTTTAGTTACTAACCAGTTTACTGGTTTGGAAGTTTAGTTACTAACCAGTTTACTGGTTTGGAAGTTTAGTTACTAACCAGTTTACTGGTTTGGAAGTTTAGTTACTAACCAGTTTACTGGTTTGGAAGTTTAGTTACTAACCAGTTTACTGGTTTGGAAGTTTAGTTACTAACCAGTTTACTGGTTTGGAAGTCATTACTTATATTAGCTTTAGCTAATATATGGAAGTTTAGTTACTAACCAGTTTACTGGTTTGGAAGTTTAGTTACTAACCAGTTTACTGGTTTGGAAGTTTAGTTACTAACCAGTTTACTGGTTTGGAAGTTTAGTTACTAACCAGTTTACTGGTTTGGAAGTTTAGTTACTAACCAGTTTACTGGTTTGGAAGTTTAGTTACTAACCAGTTTACTGGTTTGGAAGTTTAGTTACTAACCAGTTTACTGGTTTGGAAGTTTAGTTACTAACCAGTTTACTGGTTTGGAAGTTTAGTTACTAACCAGTTTACTGGTTTGGAAGTTTAGTTACTAACCAGTTTACTGGTTTGGAAGTTTAGTTACTAACCAGTTTACTGGTTTGGAAGTTTAGTTACTAACCAGTTTACTGGTTTGGAAGTTTAGTTACTAACCAGTTTACTGGTTTGGAAGTTTAGTTACTAACCAGTTTACTGGTTTGGAAGTTTAGTTACTAACCAGTTTACTGGTTTGGAAGTTTAGTTACTAACCAGTTTACTGGTTTGGAAGTTTAGTTACTAACCAGTTTACTGGTTTGGAAGTCAGTTTTGCTGGCTTATCTTTAGTTCTCTTATACCAATAGCTAGTCCTAAGTATAGGCTTTAGCATACTTTTATTATAGTTAAAGTATGGCTTTAGCTTACTTTAGTTATAGTTAAAGTATGGTTTTAGCATACATTAGTTATAGTTAAAGTATGGCTTTAGCTTACTTTAGTTATAGTTAAAGTATGGTTTTAGCATACATTAGTTATAGTTATAATATGGCTTTAGCTTACTTTAGTTATAGTTAAAGTATGGCTTTAGCTAAGTAACCACCCCCTTTACTAAGCTCTTAACTATAACATAGCTTTTTTTCATGCTAGTATAACAAAGCAACTAATGCTATAGCAAATGCTAGGATATCATAACTGAGCTACCCTATATAAATATAGTATAGTTCTATTATTTTCTATAGCAAATACTAAGGATAGCATTACTGAGCTACCTTCTTTTATAAATAGAGTAATACTCTTCTCTATAGCTAATACACAGGATATCATTACTGAGTTACCCTATATATAGTTATACTCTTCTCTATAGCTAATACTAAGGATAGCATTACTGGGCTACCCTATATATAGTTGCATATTGCTTTGTATGTTTCGTTCAATTACAATAACTAGAATAGCAGTCAGGTATCGCTGTGTTTCATTTGGGTTACTCTGGGTCACTCTTTATGTAGTAAAAGCTATATACAGTAAAGCTATAGATAACACTAAAGATAAGCTTATTAACTAGTTTACTAGTTAAGCAACTTTAGATAAGCCAGCAAAGCTGACTTCCAAACCAGTAAACTGGTTAGAAGCTGACTTCCTCAGTTAATGTTATTTGTTACCAATACATAGATCGCATAATGGTTAATATGATAGTGCGAAACATAATGTATTACTAAAAGCTATATGTATCATTATAGGTAGTATCTTAGCTAATGCTATATATAGTTCTTTAACAAAGCTATGAAGAGCATTTTAGTTAAAGCTATATAAGGTATAAAGCAATAGGAAACACTAAAGATAAGTCAGCTCTGCTGGCTTATCTTTATAACACAGTTACTGACTACTTTATAACTAAAGATAAGCCAGCAAAGCTGACTTCCAAACCAGTAAACTGGTTAGTAACTAAACTTCCAAACCAGTAAACTGGTTAGTAACTAAACTTCCAAACCAGTAAACTGGTTAGTAACTAAACTTCCAAACCAGTAAACTGGTTAGTAACTAAACTTCCAAACCAGTAAACTGGTTAGTAACTAAACTTCCAAACCAGTAAACTGGTTAGTAACTAAACTTCCATATATTAGCTAAAGCTAATATAAGTAATGACTTCCAAACCAGTAAACTGGTTAGTAACTAAACTTCCAAACCAGTAAACTGGTTAGTAACTAAACTTCCAAACCAGTAAACTGGTTAGTAACTAAACTTCCAAACCAGTAAACTGGTTAGTAACTAAACTTCCAAACCAGTAAACTGGTTAGTAACTAAACTTCCAAACCAGTAAACTGGTTAGTAACTAAACTTCCATATATTAGCTAAAGCTAATATAAGTAATGACTTCCAAACCAGTAAACTGGTTAGTAACTAAACTTCCATATATTAGCTAAAGCTAATATAAGTAATGACTTCCAAACCAGTAAACTGGTTAGTAACTAAACTTCCAAACCAGTAAACTGGTTAGTAACTAAACTTCCAAACCAGTAAACTGGTTAGTAACTAAACTTCCAAACCAGTAAACTGGTTAGTAACTAAACTTCCAAACCAGTAAACTGGTTAGTAACTAAACTTCCAAACCAGTAAACTGGTTAGTAACTAAACTTCCATATATTAGCTAAAGCTAATATAAGAAGCTTATCTTTAGTTATTTATATTAGCTTTAGCTAATATATGGTAGTGAGGTTATGATGTGCTTTGCACTTAAGCACATAGCTTAACTTAAGCATCACTTCTTTAAACATCACTTTTTAGTATAGCAGCGCAAAGCTTAAAATCTTTACCTATTATTAGATAGGTAGGATCTATAAGCTATATTATAAGTGTAGGTTCTATGACTAAATCTGTTACATCATATAAAAGTTACATAATATAAATAGGTGTTTGTTGGATAGACTCAAGTTACTAACATTGTGTTGCATTGTTTCACTAACAAAAAGAAAAGCTATGCAATTGTATCTAAGAATAAGTAAGTGATGTTAGGTATAATAACCACTAATATATGTAGCAAAGAGTTGACAATAACAACATAGAAACACTAAATAAATAGAACAGAAACAGTAAAGAAACAGGCAAAGACCGAATACTCCCTAGTAAGTCGGACAGCAACAGTAAAGTTAAGAAAAAGACGAGTTAGTTTTTAGGGGCGCTAGCACCCCTAACCTTGCGAAGCAATGCATAGCTAGTGTTGCTATGCAACACTAGGGAAAGGTGGCAGAGTGGTTAAATGCACCAATTTTGAAAATTGGCGTGGCGCAAGTCACCGAGGGTTCGAATCCCTCCCTTTCCGATCAACTAAAGATAAGCCAGCAAAGCTGACTTCATCAAATCCATTTTTTATGTCAGTCAACCTAACCCTTGATAAGTGAGGGGGTTAGTTAGCGCCTCACTAACAGGCTACCATAAGTGCTTTGCCTCCAAGTGCGACTATTCATAGTCGCACTAGCTCACTACTTTATAACCATATATTAGCTAAAGCTAATATAAGTAACTGAAGATAAGCCAGCAAAGCTGACTTCCAGACTACTAAAGTAGTCAGTAACTGCCTCGCTTGAACCAAACTTTGTAAAAGTTTGCTAGTGCGGCCTTGGCCGCACTTGGTATGTTCAAGCGAGCTAACTTTGCCTTGGCAAAGTTTGCAACGCAGTTGTTCCTAGTGTTGCTTTGCAACACTAGTCCTAAAGGAACTACTTTATAACTAAAGATAAGCCAGCATAGCTGACTTCCAGACTACTAAAGTAGTCAGTAACTGCCTCGCTTGAACATATGTTCAAGCGAGCTAACTTTGCCTTGGCAAAGTTTGGTTATAAAGATAAGCCAGCATAGCTGACTTCCAGACTACTAAAGTAGTCAGTAACTAAACAAGCGCGCAGCGCTTGCTTATATTAGCTTTAGCTAATATATTCAAGCGCGCAGCGCTTGCTGACTTTGCGCAGCAAGGTCAGGTTATAAAGATAAGCCAGCAAAGCTGACTTCCAGACTACTAAAGTAGTCAGTAACTGCCTCGCTTGAACATATGTTCAAGCGAGCTAACTTTGCCTTGGCAAAGTTTGGTTATAAAGATAAGCCAGCATAGCTGACTTCCTGACCTTGCTGCGCAAAGTCAGCAAGCGCTGCGCGCTTGAATATATTAGCTAAAGCTAATATAAGCAAGCGCTACGCGCTTGTTTAGTTACTGACTACTTTATAACCATATATTAGCTAAAGCTAATATAAGCAAGCGCTACGCGCTTGTTTAGTTACTGACTACTTTAGTAGTCTGGTAGTCTGGTAGTGAACAAGCGCGTAGCGCTTGCTGACTTTGCGCAGCAAAGTCTGGTTATAAAGATAAGCCAGCAAAGCTGACTTCCATATATTAGCTAGTATTAGCTTTAGCTAATATCTTTAGTTACTTATATTAGCTTTAGCTAATATATAGTAGCTATACCAGTAGAGTCTATTTTTAAAGAAGCTAGCTAGTGCTGTTGCTATACAAAAAGTGTAACTAGTATTTCACAAGTGAAATATTACTAAAGATAAGCCAGCAAAGCTGACTTCAAAAACATAGTTTTGGTATTAGCAAGAAAGGTTAACTCTATATTAATAGAAAGAGATGCTATTTTTTATAGAGTATTAGTTATTGATTGGTATTGAGTACTGTTAATAAGGCACTTATTTTAAAAATAGAGTTAAGCTATATCAAACATATAGATTATATGACTTGTTAGTTAGTTTAGTATAGTAAAGTACTTTAAAGCGTAGCTATATCAAGCAACTAACCAAGACAACTAAAGATAAGTCATAAGTGCTGCGCACTTATTAACCATATATTAGCTAAAAGCTAATATAAGTAACTGAAGATAAGCCAGCAAAGCTGACTTCCTCGCTTTCACATGCGTTCAAGCGAGCTAACTTTGCCTTGGCAAAGTTTGCAACGCAGTTGTTCCTAGTGTTGCTTAGCAACACTAGTCCTAAAGGAACTACTTTATAACCAGACTACTAAAGTAGTCAGTAACTAAAGTTATAAAGATAAGCCAGCATAGCTGACTTCCAGACTACTAAAGTAGTCAGTAACTGCCTCGCTTGAACATATGTTCAAGCGAGCTAACTTTGCCTTGGCAAAGTTTGGTTATAAAGATAAGCCAGCATAGCTGACTTCCAGACTACTAAAGTAGTCAGTAACTAAACAAGCGCGCAGCGCTTGCTTATATTAGCTTTAGCTAATATATTCAAGCGCGCAGCGCTTGCTGACTTTGCGCAGCAAGGTCAGGTTATAAAGATAAGCCAGCAAAGCTGACTTCCAGACTACTAAAGTAGTCAGTAACTGCCTCGCTTGAACATATGTTCAAGCGAGCTAACTTTGCCTTGGCAAAGTTTGGTTATAAAGATAAGCCAGCATAGCTGACTTCCAGACTTTGCTGCGCAAAGTCAGCAAGCGCTACGCGCTTGTTTAGTAACTGACTACTTTAGTAGTCTGGTAGTGAAGTTATAAAGATAAGCCAGCAGAGCTGACTTCCAAACCAGTAAACTGGTTAGTAACTAAACTTCCAAACCAGTAAACTGGTTAGTAACTAAACTTCCAAACCAGTAAACTGGTTAGTAACTAAACTTCCAAACCAGTAAACTGGTTAGTAACTAAACTTCCAAACCAGTAAACTGGTTAGTAACTAAACTTCCAAACCAGTAAACTGGTTAGTAACTAAACTTCCAAACCAGTAAACTGGTTAGTAACTAAACTTCCAAACCAGTAAACTGGTTAGTAACTAAACTTCCAAACCAGTAAACTGGTTAGTAACTAAACTTCCAAACCAGTAAACTGGTTAGTAACTAAACTTCCAAACCAGTAAACTGGTTAGTAACTAAACTTCCAAACCAGTAAACTGGTTAGTAACTAAACTTCCAAACCAGTAAACTGGTTAGTAACTAAACTTCCAAACCAGTAAACTGGTTAGTAACTAAACTTCCAAACCAGTAAACTGGTTAGTAACTAAACTTCCAAACCAGTAAACTGGTTAGTAACTAAACTTCCATATATTAGCTAAAGCTAATATAAGCAAGCGCTACGCGCTTGTTCACTACCATATATTAGCTAAAGCTAATATAAGTAACTAAATTATAAAGTAGTTCCTTTAGGGCTAGTGTTGCAAAGCAACACTAGGAACAGGCTAGTGTTGCTAAGCAACACTAGGAACAGGCTAGTGTTGCAAAGCAACACTCGGAACAGGCTAGTGTTGCTAAGCAACACTAGGAACAGGCTAGTGTTGCTAAGCAACACTAGGAACAGGCTAGTGTAGCTAAGCAACACTAGGAACAGGCTAGTGTTGCTAAGCAACACTAGGAACAGGCTAGTGTTGCTAAGCAACACTAGGAACAACTTAACTAGTAAACTAGTTAATAACCCCTTGGGGTTATGCGTTGCAAACTTTGCCAAGGCAAAGTTAGCTCGCTTGAACGCATGTGAAAGCGAGGAAGTCAGCTTTGCTGGCTTATCTTCAGTTACTTATATTAGCTTTAGCTAATATATGGAAGTTTAGTTACTAACCAGTTTACTGGTTTGGAAGTCAGCTTTGCTGGCTTATCTTCAGTTACTGGCTACGCCAGTAGCCTAGAGCAACCTATATATTAGTAAATTATAGAGTTTGTAAGTTTGAGTGGGTGTAGCTCACTATACTAGAGTACTATACGATAGCAAGATAAACCCTAAAAAAACTGGTTGACTAGCTAACTTTGTACTAACAAGACTCCAGCCTGTATTGGCTTTTGTTTTTTAGCAGGCTAGGTTAGGCTGCTTTTTTGCTTGTTTTTATCTAAAGGAGGTATAATAGTTAATACATCTCATATTGTTGTAAAGTTAATCTAACCTAGCACAATAAGCTATAGATTACTATATTAATTAGAGTGCTAACACTAAGCTTTAGCCTCTATAAAGCAACGTTAGGTGACATGTTGCTCAACAATATCTTAGTGGATGATGTTTTCTTTATTAAAAGGATATATACAGAGTGTATATAACACAAAAAGGCGATATATGTGAACTAAACAGTTTGTTTACCATAGCTTACCCTCTTAACAAAAAGTCAGGGATTTGGCTAACTTAACACTTCTTTTTATGCACTACCAAATATAGGCTTCCAGGCTACTGGCTACGCCAGTAACTGACTCGCTTTCACATGCGTTCAAGCGAGCTAACTTTGCCTTGGCAAAGTTTGCAACGCATAACCCCAAGGGGTTATTAACTAGTTTACTAGTTAAGTTGTTCCTAGTGTTGCTTAGCAACACTAGCCTGTTCCTAGTGTTGCTTAGCAACACTAGCCTGTTCCTAGTGTTGCTTAGCAACACTAGCCTGTTCCTAGTGTTGCTTAGCAACACTAGCCTGTTCCTAGTGTTGCTTAGCAACACTAGCCTGTTCCTAGTGTTGCTTAGCAACACTAGCCTGTTCCGAGTGTTGCTTTGCAACACTAGCCTGTTCCTAGTGTTGCTTTGCAACACTAGCCTGTTCCTAGTGTTGCTTTGCAACACTAGCCCTAAAGGGACTACTTTATAACTTATCTTTATAACCTGACCTTGCTGCGCAAAGTCAGCAAGCGCTGCGCGCTTGCATATATTAGCTAAAGCTAATATAAGCAAGCGCTGCACGCTTGTTTAGTTACTTATATTAGCTTTAGCTAATATATGGAAGTTTAGTTACTAACCAGTTTACTGGTTTGGAAGTAAGCTTTGCTGGCTTATCTTTATAACCTGACCTTGCTGCGCAAAGTCAGCAAGCGCTGCGCGCTTGCATATATTAGCTAAAGCTAATATAAGCAAGCGCTACGCGCTTGTTTAGTTACTTATAATAGCTTTAGCTATTATATGGAAGTTTAGTTACTAACCAGTTTACTGGTTTGGAAGTCAGCTATGCTGGCTTATCTTTATAACCATATATGAGCTAAAGCTAATATAAGCAAGCGCTACGCGCTTGTTTAGTTACTTATAATAGCTTTAGCTATTATATGGAAGTTTAGTTACTAACCAGTTTACTGGTTTGGAAGTTTAGTTACTAACCAGTTTACTGGTTTGGAAGTTTAGTTACTAACCAGTTTACTGGTTTGGAAGTTTAGTTACTAACCAGTTTACTGGTTTGGAAGTTTAGTGACTAACCAGTTTACTGGTTTGGAAGTTTAGTGACTAACCAGTTTACTGGTTTGGAAGTTTAGTGACTAACCAGTTTACTGGTTTGGAAGTTTAGTGACTAACCAGTTTACTGGTTTGGAAGTTTAGTTACTAACCAGTTTACTGGTTTGGAAGTTTAGTTACTAACCAGTTTACTGGTTTGGAAGTTTAGTTACTAACCAGTTTACTGGTTTGGAAGTTTAGTTACTAACCAGTTTACTGGTTTGGAAGTTTAGTTACTAACCAGTTTACTGGTTTGGAAGTCAGCTATGCTGGCTTATCTTTATAACCTGACCTTGCTGCGCAAAGTCAGCAAGCGCTGCGCGCTTGAATATATTAGCTAAAGCTAATATAAGCAAGCGCAACGCGCTTGTTTTAGTTACTTATATTAGCTTTAGCTAATATATGGTTGTAAGTTATAGTTCACTAGTTACTAAAGCTAATATAAGCAGCGAAGCTGAATAGCTAAGCTATTGCTAAAGCTAATATAGGCTTCTATATAAAAGAAGCCTATCTTTGGTAGCATTTATGGTAGTCCCTATAAAAAAAGGGCTGGTGTTGGTTTGCAACACCAGGATGTTGAGGTGGGGGTTTGGTTGACTGACATAAAAATTGAAAAGAAGAACAATACTGACAGCGTCAGCAGTCAGGAACAAAGCTGACTGCGTCAGCAGTCAGGAACAAAACTGACTGCGTCAGCAGTCAGGAACAAAGCTGACTGCGTCAGCAGTCAGGAACAAAACTGACTGCGTCAGCAGTCAGGAACAAAGCTGACTGCGTCAGCAGTCAGGAACAAAACTGACTGCGTCAGCAGTCAGGAACAACTTTAATAACCATTATGTTTAATCCTAATCAATACACTAGATTAACATTTTTACCTTATATAAAGTCTAAGAAAAAGCCTTGCTCTTTACAAGTATTACCACTGAATGCTTGGTTTAGCTACACTTGTTTTAATAAGATAGGTAGAGATAGCTTATGCTGTTATTCAAGTAAGCAAGATCCTAATCCTTCTATTATAAAGAAACTTAACTATTCAAGTGATAAGCTAACAATAGCTAAACAAAAACCAAGTAAGACAGGTTCAAACAAGTTCTTTACTTCTTATTCTAAATTTACGGAGATTCAATTAGTTACTGTTGGTTTAGCTTCTCCTAAACGAATACAACAATGGGCTGAGAAAACATTACCTAATGGTAAGATAATAGGTCAAGTCTTAAATGGTAACACTCTTCACCACAAAACATTTAAGCCTCAAAAAGGTGGACTCTTTTGTGAACGTATCTTCGGTCCTTTAAAGGATTTCGTTTGTAGTTGTAATAAGTCTTTTACCAAGCATAAGAAAACAACTAGTCTCTTAAATGCACAGCAACCGATTGGAATCAATATAGAAGGTACTTTAAGAAAACGCTTTTATTGTCCTAAATGTGATGTTGAGTATACATGGTCTGTTATTCGTCGCTATCAATTAGGCTATATCAAGCTAATATCTCCTGTTACTCATGTTTGGTATTTAAAGGGGAATCCTAGTTATTTATCTATTCTATTAGATATGAAAAGACGTCAATTAGAAAACGTTAACTATTGTTCTGAAACAATGACTCTAGAGTACTCCTTAAAAGAACATGACTTTTGGTCTCAATCCCTAAGAAGCTATTCAAAGATCTTAGAACAAAATCCTAACCAAACCCTGGAAGGGTTAGCTCGCGCAGAGCGCTTGGAACTTATAACTACCTGGAAAAACCTTTTAAAAGGGTTACAAAGCAACACTAGCAATACTAACCAAGGGTTTGAAGTCAGCAAAGCTGACTTATCTTTGATAACTTTAGTTACTGACCACTTTAGTGGTCTGGAAGTCAGCAAAGCTGACTTATCTTTAGAAGTCAGCAAAGCTGACTTATCTTTAGAAGTCAGCAAAGCTGACTTATCTTTAGAAGGCAACACTAGCAATATAAAGTATACTAAAGATAAGCCAGCAAAGCTGACTTCAAATGTAACAACACAACAGATAGCAGCTAAAGCTAGTGTAAGCAACTCCCTTTTAAACATTAAAAAAAGAAGAGCTCTTAAAAGCCAAGCTAACAAAACAACTACTAAAGAAAAGCCAGCAAAGCTGACTTCAAACGCTATTGTTAGCAAACACCAAAAGCAAACATTAGATACAATACCAACGAGTACTACACTAGTTAAGCCTATTACTCCAAAGCAATATTTGCATAAAAATGGATTATATAATACTAATAATGCTCATAAGCCAAACCCAGAGCATAATGGGGTTTATCTACATAATAGCTTTCAACCTACTAATGGGGTAAGCTCTACTAAAGCAACTCCAGCAAAAGCAAATAAAGAGAAGCTATCTAAAGATAAGCCAGCAAAACTGACTTCAAACCAGACTACATTAGAGTGTAGTCAGCAATTAAAGTTGTTTGCTTTAGCCAAGTTAACTAGTGCTACTAAAGCCACACTTGACAACATAGCTCTTAAGTTTGTACATAATAGTTTTCTTAATAAAGATGTATATCTAAACAGTCTATTCTATAAAAAACTGCCTGTATCTTTCTATATCTATATGCACTTAGCTACTTCACCACTAAAGATTAAAAACAATTTTTATGTCAGTATTGCAAAGCAATACTTAGAAGTCAGCAATGCTGACTTATCTTTAATGGGACACCCTTTTAAAAAAACCCCTATCTTTGCTACAGCTAGCGTTAGCCAAGTATTGCAAAGCTATACTGGCATAAAAAAAGGTCTAACCGCTTTTTATAAGACTTGGTTTAAAAGCCTATTACACTTACAACACTTAAAAAATAAAGATAAACAACAAATAAACTATACTATAACCAACCCTTTAGAAACGTCAAGTGTTAGTAAGCTTTTTGATCGCAAGGCTACCCTAAACAAAGCAACTATAGCAACTAATGTCTATATTGGTAAGAGTAAACAATCAAATGATATAGTAGAGATCATATCACTCAAAAAAAGAGGGACTAAAAGGCTCTTTAAAAAGGAACTAGCTTTTTCTAGCTTCTTAAACTCTATTGGTTTTTGGCGTAACTCTTATAATCAGTTAAAAAGACTAACAAAAGACCAACCAATGCTATCTTATATAACTACACATACTACTAAAGATAAGCCAGCAAAGCTGACTTCCAGACCACAAAAGTGGTCAGTAATAACTTCTAAAGATAAGCCAGCAGAGCTGACTTCCAGACCACAAAAGTGGTCAGTAATAACTTCTAAAGATAAGCCAGCAGAGCTGACTTCCAGACCACAAAAGTGGTCAGTAATAACTTCTAAAGATAAGCCAGCAGAGCTGACTTCCAGACCACAAAAGTGGTCAGTAACTAAAGTTATAAAAGATAAGCCAGCAAAGCTGACTTCAGCTAATACAATAATACCAACTAAATATAAGTCAGCAGAGCTGACTTCAGCAGAGTTTAGCTCTTCTAAGCACCGTTCAAGTAACAAGCTAGTAAACAATGTATATTGCCTTTCTCATAGACAAACTTGGGAGTTTGATAAAGATTGGTTGTTTTTCCAAAACTTTAGCTCAGCACTACCTCCTTTCCAAGTATTGCAAAACAATACTGGTATGTTACAAGCATTGCAAAGCAATACTGGTATGTTACAAGCATTGCAAAGCAATACTGGTATAAAAAATGATAATGTCAGTATTGCAAAGCAATACTTAGATAATGTCAGTATTGCAAAGCAATACTTAGATAATGTCAGTATTGCAAAGCAATACTTAGATAATGTCAGTATTGCAAAGCAATACTTAGATAATGTCAGTATTGCAAAGCAATACTTAGATAATGTCAGTATTGCAAAGCAATACTTAGATAATGTCAGTATTGCAAAGCAATACTTAGATAATGTCAGTATTGCAAAGCAATACTTAGATAATGTCAGTATTGCAAAGCAATACTTAGATAATGTCAGTATTGCAAAGCAATACTTAGAAGTCACCTTTGCTGGCTTATCTTTAGATATCCCAATTCCAGCCTATAGCTATAGATTCTCTTTTGCTAGAGTTACCTTTAGCCTTACATCTCAAAAAACAACTAACCCTTTAATCAAACAAACCCTAGCTATAGCGAACCTTACTAGCTTAACTAGCAAAGCAATAGAAGCGCATCAAACAAAACAATTTAGAAAACAAATAAAGAATTTAGCTATTGAATTAGCTACACAACTACAAACAACTAAAGATAAGTCAGCAGAACTGACTTCCAGACCACTAAAGTGGTCAGTAACTAAAGTTATAAAAGATAAGTCAGCAGAGCTGACTTCCAGACCACTAAAGTGGTCAGTAACTAAAAGTTATAAAGATAAGTCAGCAGAGCTGACTTCCAGACGACTAAAGTCGTCAGTAACTAAAGTTATAAAAGATAAGTCAGCAGAGCTGACATCTAAAGATAAGTCAGCAGAGCTGACATCCAGACCACTAAAGTGGTCAGTAACTAAAAGTTATAAAGATAAGTCAGCAGAGCTGACTTCAACTTCTAGTATAACGGGACTATACACTACCCCAGAAAGTTTATTAATGAATGCTTCTTTTTCAGGAGCTGGTATAATACAACAAATATTAAAAGAACTAGAACAACCTACGAACCTTACTGAAGTCAGCTTTGCTGGCTTATCTTTAGATGTTAAAGGCAATAGCCCTAATTTAGCAGATAGCAGTATAGAATTAAAGAAACTAGATAAACAAAACCGTTTCCTTTTATATGAACTAAACAATCAACTCTTTAACTTAACAAAAATGGAACCTGATTTTGCTAAACAACCCCAAACAGAACAAATGCAAACAGACAAGAAAGCTACTAAAAGCATTCTTTTCTATAAGAGAAAAGTTAAAGAACTATATGTATTAAGAGATCATCTAATACGTCGCACAAAACTAGTACGATGCTTTTTAAAGGGAGTCAGCTCTGCTGGCTTATCTTTTGTTGATTCTTTAAAACAAGATACTGTCCCTTCTTCTATGATATTAACCGTGTTACCAGTATTACCTCCAGATTTAAGACCTATTGTTAAAATAGGTGGACAAATAGCAGCTTCTGATTTAAATAGATTGTATCAACGAGTTCTATATAGAAATCAAAGGCTTAAAAGTTTTTTAAGAGATCCAGCAACTAGTCTTAGTATAGAAATGAAATACGCGCAACGTTCATTACAAGAAGCTGTTGATAACTTAATACAAAATGGTAAAAGTGGAGGTGCACCTGAATGTGATTCTCGTGGTAGAGTTTTAAAGTCATTATCTGAACTATTAAAGGGTAAACAAGGACGTTTTAGACAGTACTTATTAGGGAAACGTGTAGACTATTCAGGTCGTTCTGTTATTGTAGTAGGACCTCAATTAAAACTACATCAATGTGGTATACCGAAAGAAATGGCTTTAGAACTATTCTTACCTTTCTTATTAAAACGTATTCTAAATGAAAACTTAGCACAAACTGTAGCTGGTGCTAAACACTTAATCAAAACCAATAAAAACTTAGTATGGGAGTTATTAAGAGATGTTATGCAAGCTACACCTGTTTTATTAAACCGTGCTCCAACATTGCACCGTTTAGGTATCCAAGCTTTTATACCTAAATTAGTAGAGGGTCGTGCTATTCTATTACACCCTTTAACTTGTCCTGCTTTTAATGCTGACTTTGATGGTGACCAAATGGCTGTACATGTTCCTATTACAGTAGAAGCTAGAGCTGAAGCTTGGAAATTAATGTTATCAAGAAACAACTTACTTTCTCCTGCTACTGGTGAACCTATCGTTTTACCTAGTCAAGATATGGTCTTAGGGTGCTATTACTTAACTATCTTTAATGCTAAAAGAAGTCAGCTTAGTTGGCTTAACTTTAGAAGAGAACCTGCTAAAGATAAGTCAGCTCTGCTTACTTTTAATACTTTAATACCATCTAGTGCAGCACCACTTAATTTACAAGAGATACAAACAAAAGGCTATTTCCAATCTCTTAAAGATCAACAGCATATTTACGTTTTAGCCAATACAGCTACACCATCTAAAGATAAGCCAGCAACACTGACTTTATTAGAAGCTAGTATTAATCAAACCCTTAAACAAAAGTTGTTTACTTTTAATTCAATAGAAGATGCTATCAGTGCATATGATAAACAAAGAATAGATCTACACCAACCTATATGGGTTAAATGGAGAGGTTCAGTAGAACATAGTCATAATGGCTTCACCTTAGTAAACAAAAAGCTATTAGAAGGTTATCCTATAGAAATACAAGTTAAAAGTTCGGGTAATTGGAATTGTATCTATCTACATAACATTACTAGTTATTATGGGTTTTTTAATAGGGGGTCTAAAGAGTCTCCTTTTAATGCGTTAACTATAGCTAAAGCTAATGGTAGGGATAACACACACTTTAAGTTTGTTAACTTTTTAAGAAATGGGTATACCATTGATCTAATACAAAACTATATATGTACAACACCAGGTCGCATACTATTCAATCTAATCATATGGCCTAAAGAACAAGAATAAGAAATCCTTATGATATCGCTACACTGTCTAACTTAACCAAACCTCACAACCTGACTACTAAAGTAGTCAGTTACTAAACAAGCGCGTAGCGCTTGCTTATATTAGCTTTAGCTAATATATTCAAGCGCGCTGCGCTTGCTTATATTAGCTTTAGCTAATATATGGTTATAAAGATAAGCCTGCAGAGCTGACTTCCAAAAAAAATATATTAGCTAAAGCTAATATGAGTAACTAAACAAGCGCGCAGCGCTTGCTTATATTAGCTTTAGCTAATATATGGAAGTTTAGTCACTAACCAGTTTACTGGTTTGGAAGTCATTACTTATATTAGCTTTAGCTAATATATGGAAGTCATTACTTATATTAGCTTTAGCTAATATATGGAAGTTTAGTTACTAACCAGTTTACTGGTTTGGAAGTCATTACTTATATTAGCTTTAGCTAATATATGGAAGTTTAGTTACTAACCAGTTTACTGGTTTGGAAGTCATTACTTATATTAGCTTTAGCTAATATATGGAAGTCATTACTTATATTAGCTTTAGCTAATATATGGAAGTTTAGTTACTAACCAGTTTACTGGTTTGGAAGTCATTACTTATATTAGCTTTAGCTAATATATGGAAGTTTAGTTACTAACCAGTTTACTGGTTTGGAAGTCATTACTTATATTAGCTTTAGCTAATATATGGAAGTTTAGTTACTAACCAGTTTACTGGTTTGGAAGTCATTACTTATATTAGCTTTAGCTAATATATGGAAGTTTAGTTACTAACCAGTTTACTGGTTTGGAAGTCATTACTTATATTAGCTTTAGCTAATATATGGAAGTTTAGTTACTAACCAGTTTACTGGTTTGGAAGTCATTACTTATATTAGCTTTAGCTAATATATGGAAGTTTAGTTACTAACCAGTTTACTGGTTTGGAAGTCATTACTTATATTAGCTTTAGCTAATATATGGAAGTTTAGTTACTAACCAGTTTACTGGTTTGGAAGTCATTACTTATATTAGCTTTAGCTAATATATGGAAGTCATTACTTATATTAGCTTTAGCTAATATATGGAAGTTTAGTTACTAACCAGTTTACTGGTTTGGAAGTCATTACTTATATTAGCTTTAGCTAATATATGGAAGTTTAGTTACTAACCAGTTTACTGGTTTGGAAGTCATTACTTATATTAGCTTTAGCTAATATATGGAAGTCATTACTTATATTAGCTTTAGCTAATATATGGAAGTTTAGTTACTAACCAGTTTACTGGTTTGGAAGTCATTACTTATATTAGCTTTAGCTAATATATGGAAGTTTAGTTACTAACCAGTTTACTGGTTTGGAAGTCATTACTTATATTAGCTTTAGCTAATATATGGAAGTTTAGTTACTAACCAGTTTACTGGTTTGGAAGTCATTACTTATATTAGCTTTAGCTAATATATGGAAGTTTAGTTACTAACCAGTTTACTGGTTTGGAAGTCATTACTTATATTAGCTTTAGCTAATATATGGAAGTCATTACTTATATTAGCTTTAGCTAATATATGGAAGTCATTACTTATATTAGCTTTAGCTAATATATGGAAGTCATTACTTATATTAGCTTTAGCTAATATATGGAAGTCAGCTTTGCTGGCTTATCTTTATAACCAAACTTTGCCAAGGCAAAGTTAGCTCGCTTGAACCAAACTTTGTCAAAGTTTGCTAGTGCGGCCTTGGCCGCACTTGGTATGTTCAAGCGAGGAAGTCAGCTTTGCTGGCTTATCTTCAGTTACTTATAATAGCTTTAGCTATTATATGGAAGTTTAGTTACTAACCAGTTTACTGGTTTGGAAGTCAGCTATGCTGGCTTATCTTTATAACCAAACTTTGCCAAGGCAAAGTTAGCTCGCTTGAACATATGTTCAAGCGAGGCAGTTACTTATAATAGCTTTAGCTATTATATGGAAGTCAGCTTTGCTGGCTTATCTTTATAACCAAACTTTGCCAAGGCAAAGTTAGCTCGCTTGAACATATGTTCAAGCGAGGCAGTTACTGACTACTTTAGTAGTCTGGAAGTCAGCTTTGCTGGCTTATCTTTATAACGCAGTTACTGACTACTTTAGTAGTCTGGTTATAAAGTAGTCAGTAACTAAACAAGCGCTACGCGCTTGCTTATATTAGCTTTAGCTAATATATTCAAGCGCGCAGCGCTTGCTGACTTTGCGCAGCAAGGTCAGGTTATAAAGATAAGCCAGCAAAGCTGACTTCATGCTATCTAACTGTGGGACTATGCTAAACAATACTGTGCTGTACAGTGGTGTACTATACTAAACTTACAATACTTGTATATCTACTATCTATATAGTATCTATGTACTATCTAGCTACGGCACTGCGCTAAACAATAGTATACAATACTATGGTGTGCTAACCATACTAGTAGTTAGGACTATACTAACTATACTATCTAACTATACTTGTATATCTACTGTCTATATACTATCTAACTATAGCACTGTACTGGACAATGGTATACAATACAATAGTATACTAACTATACTAGTAGTTAGGACTGTACTAACCACACTATCTAACTATACACTGTCTATGTAGTGCCCAACTATAAAATGTGTTAGGTAAAGCTTTAGAAAAGACATTAGCTAATGCTAAGGTAAGCTTGCTTATAAACTTAATTGTACTATAAACTAAAGGAATCCTCTTACTCGTTTTGGAAAAACAAGGAAGTCATAAGTGCTTTTGTGCTTATGGCTTATATTTATAACCTGACCTTGCTGCGCAAAGTCAGCAAGCGCTGCGCGCTTGCATATATTAGCTAAAGCTAATATATGCAAGCGCGTAGCGCTTGTTCACTACCATATATTAGCTAAAGCTAATATAAGTAACTAAACAAGCGCGTAGCGCTTGTTCACTACCATATATTAGCTAAAGCTAATATAAGTAACTAAACAAGCGCTACGCGCTTGTTCACTACCATATATTAGCTAAAGCTAATATAAGTAACTAAACAAGCGCGCAGCGCTTGCTTATATTAGCTTTAGCTAATATATTCAAGCGCGCAGCGCTTGCTGACTTTGCGCAGCAAGGTCAGGAAGTCAGCTATGCTGGCTTATCTTTATAACAATATATTAGCTAAAGCTAATATAAGCAAGCGCTACGCGCTTGTTTAGTTACTGACTACTTTAGTAGTCTGGAAGTCAGCTTTGCTGGCTTATCTTTATAACCAAACTTTGCCAAGGCAAAGTTAGCTCGCTTGAACATATGTTCAAGCGAGGCAGTTACTTATAATAGCTTTAGCTATTATATGGAAGTCAGCTTTGCTGGCTTATCTTTATAACCAGACTTTGCTGCGCAAAGTCAGCAAGCGCTGCGCGCTTGTTTAGTTACTGACTACTTTAGTAGTCTGGAAGTCAGCTTTGCTGGCTTATCTTTATAACGCAGTTACTGACTACTTTAGTAGTCTGGTTATAAAGTAGTTCCTTTAGGACTAGTGTTGCTAAGCAACACTAGGAACAACTGCGTTGCAAACTTTGCCAAGGCAAAGTTAGCTCGCTTGAACCAAACTTTGTCAAAGTTAGCTAGTGCGGCCTTGGCCGCACTAGGTATGTGAAAGCGAGGAAGTCAGCTTTGCTGGCTTATCTGAAGTTACTGGCTACGCCAGTAGCCTGGAAGTCAGCTTTGCTGGCTTATCTTCAGTTACTGGCGTAGCCAGTAGCCTGGAAGTCAGCTTTGCTGGCTTATCTTCAGTTACTGGCGTAGCCAGTAGCCTGGAAGTCAGCTTTGCTGGCTTATCTTCAGTTACTGGCGTAGCCAGTAGCCTGGAAGTTTGTTTATAATGCTTACCTTAACTAGCTTACTTTAACTAATGCTAATACTAAGTGTAGCTAAAAGCTACACTGACATAAAAAGAGAATTCTATTTATAGCTGTAATCTATTAGTATAGCTACACAATGCTTTTGCTTATAGCTTTACACTGCCAAGTGTTACATTGCAACACATAAAAGGAACGCACTTATAAAGCAAATCAATAAAAACATGAAGTTGCTAGTTAATAAAAAGAAATGCCCAAATTGATACAATACTCTATATCAAATCCCTAAGAGGTTAGCTAGTACTAAGCGCTAGGATTGGCTCATTTAGTTTAGTATCGTTAGTTAGTAGGTTGCTAAACAATACTTAGTAATATACCATAAGTGCTTTGCCTCCAGGCTACTGGCGTAGCCAGTAACTACCTCGCTTTCACATGCGTTCAAGCGAGCTAACTTTGCCTTGGCAAAGTTTGCAACGCATAACCCCAAGGGGTTATTAACTAGTAAACTAGTTAAGTTGTTCCTAGTGTTGCTTAGCAACACTAGCCTGTTCCTAGTGTTGCTTAGCAACACTAGCCTGTTCCTAGTGTTGCTTAGCAACACTAGCCTGTTCCTAGTGTTGCTTAGCAACACTAGCCTGTTCCTAGTGTTGCTTAGCAACACTAGCCTGTTCCTAGTGTTGCTTAGCAACACTAGCCTGTTCCTAGTGTTGCTTAGCAACACTAGCCTGTTCCTAGTGTTGCTTTGCAACACTAGCCCTAAAGGAACTACTTTATAATTTAGTTACTTATATTAGCTTTAGCTAATATATGGTAGTGAACAAGCGCGTAGCGCTTGCTTATATTAGCTTTAGCTAATATATGGAAGTTTAGTTACAAACCAGTTTACTGGTTTGGAAGTCAGCCTTGCTGGCTTATCTTCATAACCAAACTTTGCCAAGGCAAAGTTAGCTCGCTTGAACATATGTTCAAGCGAGGCAGTTACTTATAATAGCTTTAGCTATTATATGGAAGTCAGCTATGCTGGCTTATCTTTAGTTATAAAGATAAGTCATAAGTGCTACGCACTTATTAACTAGTTTACTAGTTAAGCAAAGCTGACTTCCTTTTTATGTGCAACAACAAATAGTAGCACTTACTAACCCCTCTTTTTTTTTTAGTGAGGTGCTAAGTAATCGCTATAGCTAAAAACAGCAGCATCCCCAAGCATTGCATAGCTTTATTAGCTTCTGAACACTCGCTATCCTTTTATAAAGCCGCGCTTGGATAGCAAGTGTTAAGTAGCCTGGTAGCCTTAACTAGTAAACTATAACTTTACAACCAGACTACTAAAGTAGTCAGTAACTGCCTCGCTTGAACATATGTTCAAGCGAGCTAACTTTGCCTTGGCAAAGTTTGGTTATAAAGATAAGCCAGCATAGCTGACTTCCAGACTACTAAAGTAGTCAGTAACTGCCTCGCTTGAACATATGTTCAAGCGAGCTAACTTTGCCTTGGCAAAGTTTGGTTATAAAGATAAGCCAGCATAGCTGACTTCCATATAATAGCTAAAGCTATTATAAGTAACTGCCTCGCTTGAACATATGTTCAAGCGAGCTAACTTTGCCTTGGCAAAGTTTGGTTATAAAGATAAGCCAGCATAGCTGACTTCCAGACTACTAAAGTAGTCAGTAACTAAACAAGCGCGCAGCGCTTGCTTATATTAGCTTTAGCTAATATATGGTTATAAAGATAAGCCAGCATAGCTGACTTCCATATAATAGCTAAAGCTATTATAAGTAACTAAACAAGCGCGTAGCGCTTGCTTATATTAGCTTTAGCTAATATATGCAAGCGCTACGCGCTTGCTGACTTTGCGCAGCAAGGTCAGGTTATAAAGATAAGCCAGCAAAGCTGACTTCCAAACCAGTAAACTGGTTAGTAACTAAACTTCCATATAATAGCTAAAGCTATTATAAGTAACTAAACAAGCGCGTAGCGCTTGCTTATATTAGCTTTAGCTAATATATGGTTAAGTTTACTTAACTAGTAAACTAGTTAATAAGTACTACCAAGCGCTGCGCGCTAGCTAACTTTGAAAGAGTTTGGTACTTCTGGTTAGATTAATAAGAGAACCAAACCACCTAAAGGGGGTTAGCTAGTGCACAGCGCTAGAGGGTTGCACATATGGCATCTAAAAGGGCAAAGATTGGTTCATTTTTTATTTATTCAAAAAACTAAAAGAAAAGAAACAAGTATGCTAAGTCCAAAAAGAACAAAGTATAGAAAACCACACCGTGGTAATTTGAAAGGTAAAGCAATGCGTGGAAACAATATTGCTTTTGGAGATTATGGTTTACAAGCGTTAGAACCTTGTTGGGTAACATCAAGACAAATAGAAGCAGGACGTCGTGTCTTAACTCGTTATGTGCGCCGCGGAGGTAAGTTATGGATTCGTATATTCCCTGATAAAGCAGTAACAGCACGAGCTTCCGGTTCACGTATGGGTTCAGGTAAAGGTTCTCCTGATTATTGGGTAGCTGTTGTTCAACCTGGTAAAATCTTATATGAATTAAAAGGTATTTCTGAAGTAGTAGCTAGACAAGCTTTAAAGATAGCTGCTTATAAAATGCCAATCAAAACAAAATTTATAACTAGACTACCCTAAAAATAAGAACTAAACTTACTAAAGTCAGCTTTGCTGACTTCTCTTTAGTAGTTGGTCCACAGTTAGCTAAAGCCACACTTTTACTTTTATTAGGCATAAGTTAGCTCATCACCCTGCGGGTGCAAATCAAATCATTAATGCTTTGCCTCCAAGTGCGACTAGTCGCACTAGCTCCAGGCTACTGGCGTAGTCAGTAACAGCGTTATAAAGATAAGCCAGCATTGCTGACTTCCATATAATAGCTAAAGCTATTATAAGTAACTAAACAAGCGCGTAGCGCTTGCTGACCCTTCTAGGGTCTGGTTATGAAGATAAGCCAGCAAAGCTGACTTCCATATATTAGCTAAAGCTAATATAAGTAACTAAACAAGCGCGCAGCGCTTGCTTATATTAGCTTTAGCTAATATAAGGTAGTGAGGAAGTCAGCTTTGCTGGCTTATCTTTATAACCAGACTTTGCTGCGCAAAGTCAGCAAGCGCTACGCGCTTGTTCACTACCATATATTAGCTAAAGCTAATATAAGTAACTAAACAAGCGCGTAGCGCTTGCTTATATTAGCTTTAGCTAATATATGGTTATAAAGTAGTCCCCGTAGGGGCTAGTGTTGCTAGCAACACTAGGAACAACTGCGTTGCAAACTTTGCCAAGGCAAAGTTAGCTCGCTTGAACCAAACTTTGTCAAAGTTTGCTAGTGCGGCCTTGGCCGCACTTGGTATGTTCAAGCGAGGAAGTCAGCTTTGCTGGCTTATCTTCAGTTACTTAAATTAGCTTTTAGCTAATATATGGTTAAGTAGCCTGGTAGCCAGGTTGCCTGGTAGTGAGGTTCAGGTTAAACGATTCCATACTAAATAGTATAGTATAGTATACTATACTATAGTATACTATAGTATAGTTGCTTTGTTTTTGTAGGTAATACCCTTTAATAATATAAAAGGGTTGCCTTTTTTTTATATTGACTAGCTATTGTATGTTAGGTCTATATGTATATGTTTTCTATACTATAGTGTTAGCTAACTATCTAGGGGTTTGGTATAGTTCGCTTATATCAACTTTAGTTTATAGTGTGGCTTTAACTAACTCTAACATAACTAAAGACCAGGCCTAACTAGACAAAAAAAGTCTAGCAAAGTTCGGTATGGTATAGTAAGAATCAAGTTATCTCTTTATAAAGAGAAGTTTTTATAAATCAAGTATTAACAAACACTGATAAAAATATATTAAACCTTTACAGGTGGAGCGTAGTGTAGCTTAACTTAGCCCACTACAAACCTCCTATTTGCTTAACAGAGATAAGCTGTGAGCTTAAGTCTTTCTTATCCAAGTATTGCTATGCAACATTTAACTAGTAAACTAGTTAAAAACCTAACCATAAGTGCTTAACTAGCTTGCTAGAACTTTACAATCATATATTAGCTAATGCTAATATAAGCAAGCGCTACGCGCTTATTCACTAGCATGTATTAGCTAATGCTAATATATGGAAGTTTAGTTACTAACCAGTTTACTGGTTTGGAAGTTTAGTTACTAATCAGTTTACTGGTTTGGAAGTTTAGTTACTAACCAGTTTACTGGTTTGGAAGTTTAGTTACTAACCAGTTTACTGGTTTGGAAGTTTAGTTACTAACCAGTTTACTGGTTTGGAAGTTTAGTTACTAACCAGTTTACTGGTTTGGAAGTTTAGTTACTAACCAGTTTACTGGTTTGGAAGTTTAGTTACTAACCAGTTTACTGGTTTGGAAGTTTAGTTACTAACCAGTTTACTGGTTTGGAAGTTTAGTTACTAACCAGTTTACTGGTTTGGAAGTTTAGTTACTAACCAGTTTACTGGTTTGGAAGTCATTACTTATATTAGCTTTAGCTAATATATGGAAGTTTAGTTACTAACCAGTTTACTGGTTTGGAAGTTTAGTTACTAACCAGTTTACTGGTTTGGAAGTTTAGTTACTAACCAGTTTACTGGTTTGGAAGTTTAGTTACTAACCAGTTTACTGGTTTGGAAGTCATTACTTATATTAGCTTTAGCTAATATATGGAAGTTTAGTTACTAACCAGTTTACTGGTTTGGAAGTTTAGTTACTAACCAGTTTACTGGTTTGGAAGTTTAGTTACTAACCAGTTTACTGGTTTGGAAGTCATTACTTATATTAGCTTTAGCTAATATATGGAAGTTTAGTTACTAACCAGTTTACTGGTTTGGAAGTTTAGTTACTAACCAGTTTACTGGTTTGGAAGTTTAGTTACTAACCAGTTTACTGGTTTGGAAGTTTAGTTACTAACCAGTTTACTGGTTTGGAAGTTTAGTTACTAACCAGTTTACTGGTTTGGAAGTTTAGTTACTAACCAGTTTACTGGTTTGGAAGTTTAGTTACTAACCAGTTTACTGGTTTGGAAGTTTAGTTACTAACCAGTTTACTGGTTTGGAAGTTTAGTTACTAACCAGTTTACTGGTTTGGAAGTTTAGTTACTAACCAGTTTACTGGTTTGGAAGTTTAGTTACTAACCAGTTTACTGGTTTGGAAGTTTAGTTACTAACCAGTTTACTGGTTTGGAAGTTTAGTTACTAACCAGTTTACTGGTTTGGAAGTTTAGTTACTAACCAGTTTACTGGTTTGGAAGTTTAGTTACTAACCAGTTTACTGGTTTGGAAGTTTAGTTACTAACCAGTTTACTGGTTTGGAAGTTTAGTTACTAACCAGTTTACTGGTTTGGAAGTTTAGTTACTAACCAGTTTACTGGTTTGGAAGTCATTACTTATATTAGCTTTAGCTAATATATGGAAGTTTAGTTACTAACCAGTTTACTGGTTTGGAAGTTTAGTTACTAACCAGTTTACTGGTTTGGAAGTTTAGTTACTAACCAGTTTACTGGTTTGGAAGTCAGCTTTGCTGGCTTATCTTTATAACCTGACCTTGCTGCGCAAAGTCAGCAAGCGCTGCGCGCTTGCATATATTAGCTAAAGCTAATATAAGCAAGCGCTGCGCGCTTGTTTAGTTATTTATATTAGCTTTAGCTAATATATGGAAGTTTAGTTACTAACCAGTTTACTGGTTTGGAAGTCAGCTTTGCTGGCTTATCTTTATAACTTCACTACCAGACTACTAAAGTAGTCAGTAACTAAACAAGCGCGCAGCGCTTGCTGACTTTGCGCAGCAAAGTCTGGTTATAAAGTAGTTCCTTTAGGACTAGTGTTGCTAAGCAACACTAGGAACAACTGCGTTGCAAACTTTGCCAAGGCAAAGTTAGCTCGCTTGAACATATGTTCAAGCGAGGCAGTTACTTATAATAGCTTTAGCTATTATATGGAAGTCAGCTATGCTGGCTTATCTTTATAACCAAACTTTGCCAAGGCAAAGTTAGCTCGCTTGAACATATGTTCAAGCGAGGCAGTTACTGACTACTTTAGTAGTCTGGTTAACTTATGCGCACTTATGGCTAAAGGCACTAGCTGACCCTTTCCTTTTTATGTGTTGCTTTTGTAACACTTATATTAATAAGTGCAAAGCACTTATGGTTAGCAACTCCCAGGCTACTGGCGTAGCCAGTAACTGCTATTAATAAGTGCAAAGCACTTATGGTTAGCAACTTCCAGGCTACTGGCGTAGCCAGTAACTGCCTCGCTTGAACATATGTTCAAGCGAGCTAACTTTGCCTTGGCAAAGTTTGGTTATAAAAATAAGCCAGCTAAGCTGACTCCATCCTAACCTTTTTATCAAGGGTTAGCTAGCGCGCAGCGCTTGGTAAAGTTATAGTTGACTAGTTAAATAGAACTTTTGATCTGCTATAGGAAACACAGCTATTTAATCACAGCTCTACCAATTGCTTTCTTTCCACTAATAGTTCATCCTAACATGTTAAGATTTTATAGTATAGACTAACTAAAGATAAGCTATAATCAACCTGGACTAAAGGGGAGCTTGTTAAGAAATAAAAGTAACCAAAGGTTTAGTAAATTTTTCCGTTTAAAAAATAAGAAGATGAATAGAAAGTCTTGACCAAAATATAAAAGAGACCGTTAACTTTATAACGCAGTTACTGGCTACGCCAGTAGCCTGGTAGCCTGGCTTCTATTAGTTAATTACTAGTAGGTTTGGTTAACTAGCAAAAGCCATACCATAAATGAGCTATTGTTAACTAAAGCCTCAATCACTTATATGATAAATGAGCTATAGTTAGCTAAAGCCTTACTGTACTATAAAAGGTAAAGTAAACAAAATCCATTTATAAGCTAAAGCGAGTATAAGCCAAGGCAAGGTCTCTTCCAGGCTACTAAAGTAGCCAGTAACTAAAGATAAGCCAGCAAAGCTGACTTCCATATATTAGCTAAAGCTAATATAAGTAATGACTTCCATATATTAGCTAAAGCTAATATAAGTAATGACTTCCATATATTAGCTAAAGCTAATATAAGTAATGACTTCCATATATTAGCTAAAGCTAATATAAGTAATGACTTCCATATATTAGCTAAAGCTAATATAAGTAATGACTTCCATATATTAGCTAAAGCTAATATAAGTAATGACTTCCATATATTAGCTAAAGCTAATATAAGTAATGACTTCCATATATTAGCTAAAGCTAATATAAGTAATGACTTCCATATATTAGCTAAAGCTAATATAAGTAATGACTTCCATATATTAGCTAAAGCTAATATAAGTAATGACTTCCATATATTAGCTAAAGCTAATATAAGTAATGACTTCCATATATTAGCTAAAGCTAATATAAGTAATGACTTCCATATATTAGCTAAAGCTAATATAAGTAATGACTTCCATATATTAGCTAAAGCTAATATAAGTAATGACTTCCATATATTAGCTAAAGCTAATATAAGTAATGACTTCCATATATTAGCTAAAGCTAATATAAGTAATGACTTCCATATATTAGCTAAAGCTAATATAAGTAATGACTTCCATATATTAGCTAAAGCTAATATAAGTAATGACTTCCATATATTAGCTAAAGCTAATATAAGCAAGCGCTACGCGCTTGTTTAGTTACAGACTACTTTATAACTAAAGATAAGCCAGCAAAGCTGACTTCCAGACTACTAAAGTAGTCAGTAACTGCCTCGCTTGAACATATGTTCAAGCGAGCTAACTTTGCCTTGGCAAAGTTTGGTTATAAAGATAAGCCAGCAAAGCTGACTTCCATATAATAGCTAAAGCTATTATAAGTAACTGCCTCGCTTGAACATATGTTCAAGCGAGCTAACTTTGCCTTGGCAAAGTTTGGTTATAAAGATAAGCCAGCAAAGCTGACTTCCATATAATAGCTAAAGCTATTATAAGTAACTGCCTCGCTTGAACATATGTTCAAGCGAGCTAACTTTGCCTTGGCAAAGTTTGGTTATAAAGATAAGCCAGCAAAGCTGACTTCCATATAATAGCTAAAGCTATTATAAGTAACTGCCTCGCTTGAACATATGTTCAAGCGAGCTAACTTTGCCTTGGCAAAGTTTGGTTATAAAGATAAGCCAGCAAAGCTGACTTCCATATAATAGCTAAAGCTATAATAAGTAACTGCCTCGCTTGAACATATGTTCAAGCGAGCTAACTTTGCCTTGGCAAAGTTTGGTTATAAAGATAAGCCAGCATAGCTGACTTCCAGACTTTGCTGCGCAAAGTCAGCAAGCGCAACGCGCTTGTTTAGTTACTGACTACTTTAGTAGTCTGGTAGTCTGGTAGTCTGGTTATAAAGATAAGTTATAAGTGCTACGCACTTATTAACTAGTTTACTAGTTAAGCAGAGCTGACTTCTTATTAAAAATATAATACAAATGATAAAACCGTTAACATACTTAAACGTTGCTGATAATAGTGGAGCTCGTAAAATAATGTGTATTCGTGTATTAGGTGGAAGTCACCGTGACTTTGGTAGTATTGGAGATGTTATTATAGCTGTAGTTAAGGATGCTCTACCAAACATGCCTTTAAAAAAATCTGATATAGTACGTGCTGTTATAGTTCGTACTAGCAAAAGTGTTAAAAGAGAAAACGGAATCAGTATTCGTTTCGATGATAATGCTGCTGTTATTATAAACAAAGAAGGTAATCCACGTGGTACTCGTGTTTTCGGCCCAATTGCTCGTGAATTAAGAGATGGTAATATGCAAAATAACTTTGCTAAGATCGTATCTTTAGCACCAGAAGTTTTATAATGAAAGTCACATAATACAATAAGCAGTAGTATCGCAAAAGATAAGCCAGCAAAGCTGACTTCAAATAACCTACTAATAAAAAAAATAGTATAGGTTATAGCATAAAGTTTGTTAGTGCGTAAGTGCAAAGCTAACACTTGGAGCTATAACAGTAAAGTTATCATAGTGAACCTATGCTAACAAAGTAAGGCACTGCTATAACCTCCTAACTTTTGTAGGCTTTTTATAGCTTTTAGATATATCCTCGCTATGCGGGATAAACAGCTAACTTTGCTTAACAAGGTTAGACAGGTATCGCTTATACTAGCTGCGTAACAGCGATGTTTGCAATAGCAATAAAACGATAACAAACACATGAGTTTAATAAAAAGAACGTTTTCTTTACAAAGGCCTTTTTAAGGGCAAACTTTCTTAGTAACAATAAACAACTTAACCAATTTTTGGTATAGTTCCACCTTCTTCCACTCCTATCTTTTAGTTTTTGCTGATACAACTGCTCTCTGTTATACTTGTACTAAGTAATACTAGTTACTCTGTATTACACCAACATAAGCAGGGTTTAACCGGACTACTGAACCTCCTGATCAACCTAACTTTGCCAATAAAAAAAACAAAGTTAGCAAGCGCGACTTGTCGCGCTCGCTAACCCCTGACTTGTCAGGGGTTTGGTTGTTAGCTTTGTCCCCTACCTATTAACTCTTTATATAGGGGTGGGTTAATATGGCAAAGTTTGCAAGCGCGGCTTGTCGCGCTAGCTAAATGAACTTTGACTTGTAAAAGTTAAGTTTGCAATTAAAGATAAGCCAGCAAAGCTGACTTCCATATATTAGCTAAAGCTAATATAAGTAACTAAACAAGCGCGCAGCGCTTGCTTATATTAGCTTTAGCTAATATTTGGTCCGAGGTTAAGAAGTGCTTCGCACTTATTAAGTGCTTTGCACTTATGGTTGACATAAAAAGGAAGTCAGCTCTGCTGGCTTATCTTTATAACCAGACTTTGCTGCGCAAAGTCAGCAAGCGCTACGCGCTTGTTCACTACCAGACTACTAAAGTAGTCAGTAACTAAACAAGCGCGCAGCGCTTGCTGACTTTGCGCAGCAAAGTCTGGAAGTCAGCTATGCTGGCTTATCTTTATAACCAAACTTTGCCAAGGCAAAGTTAGCTCGCTTGAACATATGTTCAAGCGAGGCAGTTACTGACTACTTTAGTAGTCTGGAAGTCAGCTATGCTGGCTTATCTTTATAACCAAACTTTGCCAAGGCAAAGTTAGCTCGCTTGAACATATGTTCAAGCGAGGCAGTTACTTATAATAGCTTTAGCTATTATATGGAAGTCAGCTATGCTGGCTTATCTTTATAACCTGACCTTGCTGCGCAAAGTCAGCAAGCGCTGCGCGCTTGAATATATTAGCTAAAGCTAATATAAGCAAGCGCTGCGCGCTTGTTTAGTTACTGACTACTTTAGTAGTCTGGAAGTCAGCTTTGCTGGCTTATCTTTATAACCTGACCTTGCTGCGCAAAGTCAGCAAGCGCTGCGCGCTTGAATATATTAGCTAAAGCTAATATAAGCAAGCGCTGCGCGCTTGTTTAGTTACTGACTACTTTAGTAGTCTGGAAGTCAGCTATGCTGGCTTATCTTTATAACCTGACCTTGCTGCGCAAAGTCAGCAAGCGCTGCGCGCTTGAATATATTAGCTAAAGCTAATATAAGCAAGCGCGTAGCGCTTGTTTAGTTACTGACTACTTTAGTAGTCTGGAAGTCAGCTTTGCTGGCTTATCTTTATAACCAAACTTTGCCAAGGCAAAGTTAGCTCGCTTGAACATATGTTCAAGCGAGGCAGTTACTGACTACTTTAGTAGTCTGGAAGTCAGCTTTGCTGGCTTATCTTTAGTTATAAAGTAGTTCCTTTAGGACTAGTGTTGCAAAGCAACACTAGGAACAACTGCGTTGCAAACTTTGCCAAGGCAAAGTTAGCTCGCTTGAACATATGTTCAAGCGAGGCAGTTACTGGCTACGCCAGTAGCCTGGAGCAGTTGCGCTGTAGTAAACTAGTTAAGTAACTAAACAAGCGCGCAGCGCTTGCTTATATTAGCTTTAGCTAATATATTGTTATAAGTATAGACAAGTAATCATAAAGTTATTGCTTAAGTTGCTTTAGCTCACTTTTGTATAGAACAGTAACCAAAGTTATAGTCTATTATTTATATAGTATTTATATAGTATGGGGAGTATTAGGAACCTTTTTACAACCGTTTTGTTTGTTATAGTAGGGGTTGTATCAGCGATATCAAATGAGCGCTAGTAGCTTTATTGTTACTAAAGCAGAAAACCTAGTGTCTTGTCCATCTCACTTTTAAGATAACAAGCGAACTTTGCACTTTTTTTATAGACCTCGTAAGTGCAAAAGCACTTACTAATCAAGCGCGGCTTGCCGCGCTTACTCACCACCATAAGTGCGCATATGTTAACTAAAGATAAGCCAGCATAGCTGACTTCCAGACTACTAAAGTAGTCAGTAACTGCCTCGCTTGAACATACCAAGTGCGGCCAAGGCCGCACTAGCAAACTTTTACAAAGTTTGGTTCAAGCGAGCTAACTTTGCCTTGGCAAAGTTTGCAACGCAGTTGTTCCTAGTGTTGCTTTGCAACACTAGTCCTAAAGGAACTACTTTATAACCAGACTACTAAAGTAGTCAGTAACTAAAGTTATAAAGATAAGCCAGCATAGCTGACTTCCAGACTACTAAAGTAGTCAGTAACTGCCTCGCTTGAACATATGTTCAAGCGAGCTAACTTTGCCTTGGCAAAGTTTGGTTATAAAGATAAGCCAGCAAAGCTGACTTCCAGACTACTAAAGTAGTCAGTAACTGCCTCGCTTGAACATATGTTCAAGCGAGCTAACTTTGCCTTGGCAAAGTTTGGTTATAAAGATAAGCCAGCATAGCTGACTTCCAGACTACTAAAGTAGTCAGTAACTAAACAAGCGCTACGCGCTTGCTTATATTAGCTTTAGCTAATATATTCAAGCGCGCAGCGCTTGCTGACTTTGCGCAGCAAGGTCAGGTTATAAAGATAAGCCAGCATAGCTGACTTCCAGACTACTAAAGTAGTCAGTAACTAAACAAGCGCGCAGCGCTTGCTTATATTAGCTTTAGCTAATATATTCAAGCGCGCAGCGCTTGCTGACTTTGCGCAGCAAGGTCAGGTTATAAAGATAAGCCAGCATAGCTGACTTCCAGACTTTGCTGCGCAAAGTCAGCAAGCGCTGCGCGCTTGCAGACTTTGCTGCGCAAAGTCAGCAAGCGCTGCGCGCTTGTTTAGTTACTGACTACTTTAGTAGTCTGGTAGTGAACAAGCGCGTAGCGCTTGCTGACTTTGCGCAGCAAAGTCTGGTTATAAAGATAAGCCAGCAAAGCTGACTTCCAAACCAGTAAACTGGTTAGTAACTAAACTTCCATATATTAGCTAAAGCTAATATAAGCAAGCGCTGCGCGCTTGAATATATTAGCTAAAGCTAATATAAGCAAGCGCAACGCGCTTGTTTAGTTACTGACTACTTTAGTAGTCTGGTTGACTTAAAAAAGAGATGCTTACTTGTTAGGCCTTAAAAAAGAAGCTTTAGCTTATAATGGCAAAGTTTGGTAGCGCTAGCTAACAAGGTATCTTGTTTGGTTTAATCCAATAGTTTCTATTATGGAAAACAAAAAACAACTAGGTTTTAGCAATGCAAAGAACCAAAGATTAAAACAACAGTACTTTCAACGTATTGTTCCAAAACTGTTAGAAAGATTTAAGTATAAAAACGTGCATGAGGTGCCTAAACTTGAAAAGATTGTAATCAATAGAGGTATTGGTGACGCTTCTCAAAACCAAAAGATTGTTGAAGCTTCATTAAAGGAAATGGCTATGATTACTGGTCAAAGAGGTGTTGTAACTCGTTCTAAAAAAGCTATAGCTGGTTTCAAATTAAGACAAAAAATGCCTGTAGGTGTTGTAGTTACTTTAAGAGGAGATCGCATGTATGGGTTTTTAGATCGTTTAATCAACTTAGCACTCCCACGTGTTAGAGATTTTCAGGGCATATTACCTAAAAGCTTTGATAAACAAGGTAATTATAGCTTAGGTTTAGAAGAACAACTAATGTTCCCTGAAATAGAGTTTGATAAGATAGATCAAATTCGTGGTATGGATATTACTATTGTAACTACTGCTAAAACAGTAGAGGAAAGTTTAGCTTTATTAAAAGAGTTTGGTTTACCTTTTAAAGCTTAAACACCCTTTTACTAGGCTAAGATAACTTCAAGCTAATTAGCTGTACTTACTTCCAGGCTACTGGCGTAGCCAGTAACTTCCAAGCGCGACAAGTCGCGCTAGCTAACTTTGCCTTGGCAAAGTTAGGTTATAAAGATAAGTCAGCAGAGCTGACTTCCAATAAAATAAAATAAAATATATTAGCAAAAGCTAATATAAGTAACAATACAAGCGCTACGCGCTTGCTGACTTTGCGCAGCAAAGTCTGGTCCGATAAGCTTATTAACTAGTTTACTAGTTAAGCAACTTCCAGGCTACTGGCGTAGCCAGTAACTGAAGATAAGCCAGCAAAGCTGACTTCCTCGCTTTCACATGCGTTCAAGCGAGCTAACTTTGCCTTGGCAAAGTTTGCAACGCAGTTGTTCCTAGTGTTGCTAGCAACACTAGCCCCTACGGGGACTACTTTATAACTAAAGATAAGCCAGCATAGCTGACTTCCAGACTACTAAAGTAGTCAGTAACTGCCTCGCTTGAACATATGTTCAAGCGAGCTAACTTTGCCTTGGCAAAGTTTGGTTATAAAGATAAGCCAGCAAAGCTGACTTCCATATAATAGCTAAAGCTATTATAAGTAACTGCCTCGCTTGAACATATGTTCAAGCGAGCTAACTTTGCCTTGGCAAAGTTTGGTTATAAAGATAAGCCAGCATAGCTGACTTCCTGACCTTGCTGCGCAAAGTCAGCAAGCGCTGCGCGCTTGAATATATTAGCTAAAGCTAATATAAGCAAGCGCTGCGCGCTTGTTTAGTTACTGACTACTTTATAACCAGACTACTAAAGTAGTCAGTAACTGCGTTATAAAGATAAGCCAGCAAAGCTGACTTCCAGACTACTAAAGTAGTCAGTAACTGCCTCGCTTGAACATATGTTCAAGCGAGCTAACTTTGCCTTGGCAAAGTTTGGTTATAAAGATAAGCCAGCAAAGCTGACTTCCATATAATAGCTAAAGCTATTATAAGTAACTGCCTCGCTTGAACATATGTTCAAGCGAGCTAACTTTGCCTTGGCAAAGTTTGGTTATAAAGATAAGCCAGCAAAGCTGACTTCCATATAATAGCTAAAGCTATTATAAGTAACTGCCTCGCTTGAACATATGTTCAAGCGAGCTAACTTTGCCTTGGCAAAGTTTGGTTATAAAGATAAGCCAGCAAAGCTGACTTCCATATAATAGCTAAAGCTATTATAAGTAACTGCCTCGCTTGAACATATGTTCAAGCGAGCTAACTTTGCCTTGGCAAAGTTTGGTTATAAAGATAAGCCAGCAAAGCTGACTTCCATATAATAGCTAAAGCTATTATAAGTAACTGCCTCGCTTGAACATATGTTCAAGCGAGCTAACTTTGCCTTGGCAAAGTTTGGTTATAAAGATAAGCCAGCATAGCTGACTTCCTGACCTTGCTGCGCAAAGTCAGCAAGCGCTGCGCGCTTGAATATATTAGCTAAAGCTAATATAAGCAAGCGCTACGCGCTTGTTTAGTTACTGACTACTTTAGTAGTCTGGTAGTCTGGTAGTGAACAAGCGCGTAGCGCTTGCTTATATTAGCTTTAGCTAATATATTGTTATAAAGAGAAGTCAGCTTTGCTGGCTTCCAGTTAGGGGTTAGCTAGTTGTCAAAAACGGCTTTTGCCTAACAAATGCCAAACCCTTTGCAAGGTTAGCTAGCGCGCAGCGCTTGGAAACACTTGGTAACAAAGATCTTAGCTAATAGTTGCCATAAAAACCTTCTATATATTTAAAGGCTAATAAACCTAAGATGTAGGCAATGTTGGCAATGCTAGTAACTAATTCTATTTTAGAAGAGTTATAGGGTTAACATGGGACTGTAGCTAAAGATAGAAAAGATAGAAAGGGTTATGGGAACTATCCCAAATAGGCCCTACCTTTTGGTTAAAACTAAAGTATGTAAAAATAGCTTCTAAAGCTTTTCTTTAATTACTTTAGTTCCTGCTAAAGTAAAATGGAATGATTTATAAAAACAACATAAAAAGCGTTAATAGGCTTATACCATACTTTTGCTATAGCCTCCAGGCTACTGGCGTAGCCAATAACAGCCTCGCTTTCACATGCGTTCAAGCGAGCTAACTTTGCCTTGGCAAAGTTTGGTTATAAAGATAAGCCAGCAAAGCAGACTTCCTAACACCCCAAACCTATTACTATTGCTATTAGGTACTACTAAGCTCTTATCATATAAGATAAGAGTTTAGTAACCAATCCAAACACTGCTATATTAGTCAATCCCTTTATACTTACGAGTATCGCTTGTAAGGGCTTTTATTTAGTATACCTTAACCAAGTTATACTAGTAGTTCTATCGAAGCCCATAGCAGCAATATCTCATAACCCTAATAAGTGCTAACCCCGAACGGATTTAAGGTTCTCTAGTAACACCAGTCAAACTATAGACAAAGATACGCTTTAGTTAAGCTTAACTTAGACGCTCACATTTAGAATTAAAGTGAGGAGGTCATTAGCTATAGTGTAGGAGTCTCTATGTAGCTAACCAAACTTAACTTTTGTTTGTGCGCTAAGTGCATAGCACTGATAGACTAGCAATGTTAAATTAACTAGCGCGCATAAGTTAACCTCCTGGTCAACCAGACTACTAAAGTAGTCAGTAACTAAACAAGCGCGCAGCGCTTGCTGACTTTGCGCAGCAAAGTCTGGAAGTCAGCTATGCTGGCTTATCTTTATAACCAAACTTTGCCAAGGCAAAGTTAGCTCGCTTGAACATATGTTCAAGCGAGGCAGTTACTTATAATAGCTTTAGCTATTATATGGAAGTCAGCTATGCTGGCTTATCTTTATAACCTGACCTTGCTGCGCAAAGTCAGCAAGCGCTGCGCGCTTGAATATATTAGCTAAAGCTAATATAAGCAAGCGCTGCGCGCTTGTTTAGTTACTGACTACTTTAGTAGTCTGGAAGTCAGCTATGCTGGCTTATCTTTATAACCTGACCTTGCTGCGCAAAGTCAGCAAGCGCTGCGCGCTTGAATATATTAGCTAAAGCTAATATAAGCAAGCGCTGCGCGCTTGTTTAGTTACTGACTACTTTAGTAGTCTGGAAGTCAGCTATGCTGGCTTATCTTTATAACCAAACTTTGCCAAGGCAAAGTTAGCTCGCTTGAACATATGTTCAAGCGAGGCAGTTACTGACTACTTTAGTAGTCTGGAAGTCAGCTATGCTGGCTTATCTTTATAACCTGACCTTGCTGCGCAAAGTCAGCAAGCGCTGCGCGCTTGAATATATTAGCTAAAGCTAATATAAGCAAGCGCTACGCGCTTGTTTAGTTACTGACTACTTTAGTAGTCTGGAAGTCAGCTTTGCTGGCTTATCTTTATAACCAAACTTTGCCAAGGCAAAGTTAGCTCGCTTGAACATATGTTCAAGCGAGGCAGTTACTGACTACTTTAGTAGTCTGGAAGTCAGCTATGCTGGCTTATCTTTATAACCAAACTTTGCCAAGGCAAAGTTAGCTCGCTTGAACATATGTTCAAGCGAGGCAGTTACTGACTACTTTAGTAGTCTGGAAGTCAGCTATGCTGGCTTATCTTTAGTTATAAAGTAGTTCCTTTAGGACTAGTGTTGCTAAGCAACACTAGGAACAACTGCGTTGCAAACTTTGCCAAGGCAAAGTTAGCTCGCTTGAACATATGTTCAAGCGAGGCAGTTACTGACTACTTTAGTAGTCTGGAAGTCAGCTATGCTGGCTTATCTTTATAACCAAACTTTGCCAAGGCAAAGTTAGCTCGCTTGAACATATGTTCAAGCGAGGCAGTTACTTATAATAGCTTTAGCTATTATATGGAAGTTTAGTTACTAACCAGTTTACTGGTTTGGAAGTCAGCTATGCTGGCTTATCTTTATAACCAAACTTTGCCAAGGCAAAGTTAGCTCGCTTGAACATATGTTCAAGCGAGGCAGTTACTTATAATAGCTTTAGCTATTATATGGAAGTTTAGTTACTAACCAGTTTACTGGTTTGGAAGTCAGCTATGCTGGCTTATCTTTATAACCAAACTTTGCCAAGGCAAAGTTAGCTCGCTTGAACATATGTTCAAGCGAGGCAGTTACTTATAATAGCTTTAGCTATTATATGGAAGTTTAGTTACTAACCAGTTTACTGGTTTGGAAGTCAGCTATGCTGGCTTATCTTTATAACCAAACTTTGCCAAGGCAAAGTTAGCTCGCTTGAACATATGTTCAAGCGAGGCAGTTACTGACTACTTTAGTAGTCTGGTTGTAAAGTTATAGTTTACTAGTAAAGCGCTTAGGGTGTTGAGGTATACAGTGAGGTAAACCAATAGAAGTTTGACCTTTAACTGAGAGTAGCAAGATTACTATAGCAATATCTTGGTCCTAATTAGCCAACGCTTTTGGTTTTTTTGTATTAGCTCACTTTACTAGTTAAGTGACGTATTACAAAAGACCAATACTTAATAATAGAATGACAAAAAATACTAAAAATAAGCCAGCAAAGCTTACTTCTAAAGATAAGCCAGCAAAGCTGACTTCAAACAAATCTTTTAATGCTCCAAAAGCTGCTGATATAGCAGCGCAACAACAAATTTCTTCTAAAGGTACAGCTTCGTTAAGCTCTACTCAAAAACCTACTATGAAGAAGAATGTTAATAAACCGATAGCACCTTGTGTGGCAAATCCACACAAGTTAAGTTTTGCTAAGCAAAACATTGGTAACACTAAACAAGTAAAGAAAGCTGTTAATCAACAATTGCAAAGCAAATCAACTCCTGTGCAATCAAAAGCTACACCTTTTAATTTAGGTATGGTTAATCAAAGTTTTAGTAAGCAAACATTAGCTAATCAATCAGGGGTTGTAGAGCAACATAAGCAAAAACAAGATAACAAATTAGTTAATGCTTTAGGTGTTACTAATGTTAAGGAAGTCAGCTTTGCTGGCTTATCTTTAGAAGTAAAAAGACGCAGTATAGGACAAAACAGTGGTTTAATTAATGATAGTATTAGTGATATGTTAACTCGTATTAGAAATGCAGTCTTAGCTAAAAAATATACAGTAACTATCCCACATACTAAGTTAACACAGCAAATAGCTCAAATTTTAGAAAAAGAAGGCTTCATTAGTGGGTTTTATATGGAAGCTCCTAAAACTAGATCTAATGTTACTGCAGCTTATTCTAATACAACATCAGAGGCTTCTAAAGATAAGCCAGCAAACCTGACTTCTTCTAACATTACAGACCTTGCTTTTGCCGGAGTTATAACACAACCCCTGGTTATTAGATTGAAGTATAGAACAAAAAAGACATATAATGGTAAGATTAAAGAGTCTTGTATTATCAACTTAAAACGAATCAGCAAACCAGGGCTTAGAGTCTATGCAAACGTTCGTGAAATCCAACAAAAAAGAATACTAGGTGGTACTGGGATACTTATTATATCAACTTCAGCTGGTTTAATGACAGATATAGAAGCACGCTCACGTGGTATTGGTGGAGAGCTTTTATGCGCTGTTTGGTAATCAAGTAAAACATTGCTTTCATATTACAAATCGGATTAGCGGCTATTTTGTATAGTCTTTACTTTAGCTTCTTACTTTAGCTAAAGACCTTTGGTAGTGAGGTTTGCCACTATATATTAGCTAAAGCTAATATAAGTAACTAAACAAGCGCGCAGCGCTTCCTTATATTAGCTTTAGCTAATATATTTCTTCCAGACTACTAAAGTAGTCAGTAACTGCCTCGCTTGAACATATGTTCAAGCGAGCTAACTTTGCCTTGGCAAAGTTTGGTTATAAAGATAAGCCAGCATAGCTGACTTCCAGACTTTGCTGCGCAAAGTCAGCAAGCGCGTAGCGCTTGTTTAATTACTGACTACTTTATAACTAAAGATAAGCCAGCAAAGCTGACTTCCAGACTACTAAAGTAGTCAGTAACTGCCTCGCTTGAACATATGTTCAAGCGAGCTAACTTTGCCTTGGCAAAGTTTGGTTATAAAGATAAGCCAGCAAAGCTGACTTCCAGACTACTAAAGTAGTCAGTAACTGCCTCGCTTGAACATATGTTCAAGCGAGCTAACTTTGCCTTGGCAAAGTTTGGTTATAAAGATAAGCCAGCAAAGCTGACTTCCATATAATAGCTAAAGCTATTATAAGTAACTGCCTCGCTTGAACATATGTTCAAGCGAGCTAACTTTGCCTTGGCAAAGTTTGGTTATAAAGATAAGCCAGCAAAGCTGACTTTCATATAATAGCTAAAGCTATTATAAGTAACTGCCTCGCTTGAACATATGTTCAAGCGAGCTAACTTTGCCTTGGCAAAGTTTGGTTATAAAGATAAGCCAGCAAAGCTGACTTTCATATAATAGCTAAAGCTATTATAAGTAACTGCCTCGCTTGAACATATGTTCAAGCGAGCTAACTTTGCCTTGGCAAAGTTTGGTTATAAAGATAAGCCAGCATAGCTGACTTCCAGACTTTGCTGCGCAAAGTCAGCAAGCGCTACGCGCTTGTTTAGTTACTGACTACTTTAGTAGTCTGGTAGTCTGGTAGTCTGGTAGTGAACAAGCGCGTAGCGCTTGCTGACTTTGCGCAGCAAAGTCTGGTTGTGAAGATAAGCCAGCAAAGCTGACTTCCATATATTAGCTAAAGCTAATATAAGTAACTAAACAAGCGCGCAGCGCTTGCTTATATTAGCTTTAGCTAATATATGGTTGTAAAGATAAGCCAGCAAAGCTGACTTCCTCGCTTATCTAGTAAACTAGCTAATGTTTGTATAGCTTAACAAGTAAATCATGCGTTCCGCTCCAACACACAACTAAAAGATAGATAGATAGCCTCTATTCCAATATATTGCTAAAACTATAGAGAACCATTATTATTTTTAGAGCTAAAAGGTGTATAAAGCTAAAAGCAAGTCTTTTAACTATCTTTAGCTTTAGCTAATGGTTGGAGCCTATTAAAGATAAGCCAGCAAAGCTGACTTCCTTGTTAATACCTGCCTACTCTTGGCTAATAAGTTAGGGCCTTGAAAAAAGTACTAAGTTAACAAGTATTGCTTTATAACATTAGGTAGCTATACTAGTAATTGTTAAGTTAACCGTTTCATATGAGCCAAGTCTTAGCTAATAAACTAATAAGTTAAAGCCTTGATAAAAGTGTTAAGTAAAGAAGTCAGCTTTGCTTAACTAGTAAACTAGTTAATAAGTGCGTAGCACTTATGACTTATCTTTAGAAGCAAGGGTAGATTAGCTTGGAATTATATGAACAACGCACTGTGTATAAGATTCAAACATTTATACTAGTTAAGCTATCTCATATATAAGCTAAAGCCTACTATAAACAAAAGTATAGAGAGTGTAAAGACTCTATTAGCTACCTTTAGCTAAAGATAAGCTTATTAACTAGTTTACTAGTTAAGCAACTTCCAAATATTAGCTAAAGCTAATATAAGCAAGCGCTGCGCGCTTGTTTAGTTACTTATATTAGCTTTAGCTAATATATGGTAGTCAGTTGGTGAGGCTCTCTTACTATATCCTATATAAGCTAAAGCCTATATAAACCAGGATCAAACCTTAAAAAAGAAGTCAGCTTTGCTGGCTTATCTTTAGTAGGGTAAATAACTAGTTAAAAAGCTATGTCTGTGTTATTTACTGTTCCATGCGGTTGCTTTAGCAACCGCAGGTCGGAACTTTTAAAACGGATAATGTGGAATTTTTTTTTATATTTTTTTACTACAAAAGAGTCCCTTTTCTTAAAATACTTAACTTGATAGTTAACTTTGCTAACTTATCAGCTTTGCTTCTATCCTTACTTTAGATATAGCTATAGTAAGTAAGTAAGTAGTAAGGTATAAAGCATATAGATACTTTGCTATTACTAAGGTTCATGCATAACAAGTAAACTTCAACAATATATTAGCTAAAGCTAATAAAAGCAAGCGCGTAGCGCTTGTTTAGTTACTAACCAGTTTACTGGTTTGGAAGTTTAGTTACTAACCAGTTTACTGGTTTGGAAGTTTAGTTACTAACCAGTTTACTGGTTTGGAAGTTTAGTTACTAACCAGTTTACTGGTTTGGAAGTTTAGTTACTAACCAGTTTACTGGTTTGGAAGTTTAGTTACTAACCAGTTTACTGGTTTGGAAGTTTAGTTACTAACCAGTTTACTGGTTTGGAAGTCAGCTTTGCTGGCTTATCTTTATAACCTGACCTTGCTGCGCAAAGTCAGCAAGCGCGTAGCGCTTGAATATATTAGCTAAAGCTAATATAAGCAAGCGCTACGCGCTTGTTCACTACCAGACTACCAGACTACTAAAGTAGTCAGTAACTAAACAAGCGCGTAGCGCTTGCTGACTTTGCGCAGCAAAGTCTGGAAGTCAGCTATGCTGGCTTATCTTTATAACCAAACTTTGCCAAGGCAAAGTTAGCTCGCTTGAACATATGTTCAAGCGAGGCAGTTACTTATAATAGCTTTAGCTATTATATGGAAGTCAGCTTTGCTGGCTTATCTTTATAACCAAACTTTGCCAAGGCAAAGTTAGCTCGCTTGAACATATGTTCAAGCGAGGCAGTTACTGACTACTTTAGTAGTCTGGAAGTCAGCTATGCTGGCTTATCTTTATAACCAAACTTTGCCAAGGCAAAGTTAGCTCGCTTGAACATATGTTCAAGCGAGGCAGTTACTTATAATAGCTTTAGCTATTATATGGAAGTCAGCTTTGCTGGCTTATCTTTATAACCAAACTTTGCCAAGGCAAAGTTAGCTCGCTTGAACATATGTTCAAGCGAGGCAGTTACTTATAATAGCTTTAGCTATTATATGGAAGTCAGCTTTGCTGGCTTATCTTTATAACCAAACTTTGCCAAGGCAAAGTTAGCTCGCTTGAACATATGTTCAAGCGAGGCAGTTACTTATAATAGCTTTAGCTATTATATGGAAGTCAGCTTTGCTGGCTTATCTTTATAACCAAACTTTGCCAAGGCAAAGTTAGCTCGCTTGAACATATGTTCAAGCGAGGCAGTTACTGACTACTTTAGTAGTCTGGAAGTCAGCTTTGCTGGCTTATCTTTATAACGCAGTTACTGACTACTTTAGTAGTCTGGTTATAAAGTAGTCAGTAACTAAACAAGCGCGCAGCGCTTGCTTATATTAGCTTTAGCTAATATATTCAAGCGCGCAGCGCTTGCTGACTTTGCGCAGCAAGGTCAGGAAGTCAGCTATGCTGGCTTATCTTTATAACCAAACTTTGCCAAGGCAAAGTTAGCTCGCTTGAACATATGTTCAAGCGAGGCAGTTACTTATAATAGCTTTAGCTATTATATGGAAGTCAGCTTTGCTGGCTTATCTTTATAACGCAGTTACTGACTACTTTAGTAGTCTGGTTATAAAGTAGTCCCCGTAGGGGCTAGTGTTGCTAGCAACACTAGGAACAACTGCGTTGCAAACTTTGCCAAGGCAAAGTTAGCTCGCTTGAACATATGTTCAAGCGAGGTAGTTACTGACTACTTTAGTAGTCTGGAAGTCAGCTATGCTGGCTTATCTTTATAACCAAACTTTGCCAAGGCAAAGTTAGCTCGCTTGAACATATGTTCAAGCGAGGCAGTTACTGACTACTTTAGTAGTCTGGTTGTAAAGTTGTTTGCTTTAGCAAAGTTTGGCCATTGGTTAATAAGTGCTATGCACTTATGGTACAGCTCCGCTCCTATTATATAGGTTAGTTTTTAGCTCTTGTTTTTTTCTCTTATGTAAAGAAAACTCTTTAAAAAGGTTAAAACCTAATGAATTTTTTTAGAGGTTTTGAGATTGTTTCTATTGGCTTTAGCCTACTTTTACATACAACTTACCCATTATACCAGAGCATATGTATAAGTAAGAGCTAATAGTTTAGATAGATACAGTTTCTCTTTTAATAACAAACAATATGCCTACAATCCAACAATTAATACGTTCTGCTAGAACAAAACAAACTGACAAATCAAAAGCTCCTGCTCTTAAAGCTTGCCCACAACGTCGCGGGATTTGTTTAAAGGTTTATACTGTAACACCTAAGAAACCAAACTCTGCTATACGAAAAGTTGCACGTGTACGTTTAACTACAGGGTATGAGGTTACAGCTTATATACCAGGTATTGGACATAACTTACAAGAACACGCAGTAGTATTAGTGAGAGGTGGTAGGGTAAAAGACTTACCTGGTGTTCGTTATCATATTATTAGAGGTGCTTTAGATACAGCTGGAGTTAAGAACCGTTCACAAAGTCGTTCAAAATATGGGGTAAAACTAACAGCTAAAGGTGCTGCTAAAACAACAGCTAAGAAATAAGTACCTACAACAGTCTAATGTATAGAACTTGTTTTAGCTCTTAGCGTATCCTCACAATATATAGTGAGCTAGTTATCATCTAATAACCTTTTTTTTTTAAGCAATCAACTACGCTCTTTTCAGGGTAGCTGTTTTAAGTGTAACTCTTTTAGTGCATAAATGCTTTGCACAGATTAACCAAATCCCTTTTAGTCCTTTTTTATATATTAGCTTTAGCTAATATATGGAAGTTTAGTTACTAACCAGTTTACTGGTTAGGAAGTCAGCTTTGCTGGCTTATCTTCATAACCATATATTAGCTAAAGCTAATATAAGCAAGTGCTACGCGCTTGTTTAGTTACTTATATTAGCTTTAGCTAATATATGGAAGTCAGCTATGCTGGCTTATCTTTATAACCAGACTTTGCTGCGCAAAGTCAGCAAGCGCTGCGCGCTTGTTTAGTTACTGACTACTTTAGTAGTCTGGAAGTCAGCTTTGCTGGCTTATCTTTATAACCAAACTTTGCCAAGGCAAAGTTAGCTCGCTTGAACATATGTTCAAGCGAGGCAGTTACTTATAATAGCTTTAGCTATTATATGGAAGTCAGCTTTGCTGGCTTATCTTTATAACCAAACTTTGCCAAGGCAAAGTTAGCTCGCTTGAACATATGTTCAAGCGAGGCAGTTACTTATAATAGCTTTAGCTATTATATGGAAGTCAGCTTTGCTGGCTTATCTTTATAACCAGACTTTGCTGCGCAAAGTCAGCAAGCGCTGCGCGCTTGTTTAGTTACTGACTACTTTAGTAGTCTGGAAGTCAGCTATGCTGGCTTATCTTTATAACCTGACCTTGCTGCGCAAAGTCAGCAAGCGCTGCGCGCTTGAATATATTAGCTAAAGCTAATATAAGCAAGCGCTGCGCGCTTGTTTAGTTACTGACTACTTTAGTAGTCTGGAAGTCAGCTATGCTGGCTTATCTTTATAACCAAACTTTGCCAAGGCAAAGTTAGCTCGCTTGAACATATGTTCAAGCGAGGCAGTTACTGACTACTTTAGTAGTCTGGAAGTCAGCTTTGCTGGCTTATCTTTATAACCAAACTTTGCCAAGGCAAAGTTAGCTCGCTTGAACATATGTTCAAGCGAGGCAGTTACTGACTACTTTAGTAGTCTGGTTATAAAGTAGTTCCTTTAGGGCTAGTGTTGCTAAGCAACACTAGGAACAACTTAACTAGTAAACTAGTTAATAACCCCTTGGGGTTATGAGTTGCAAACTTTGCCTAGGCAAAGTTAGCTAGCGCGACTTGTCGCGCTTGCTGACCCTGCAAGGGTCTGATTGTAAAGTTATAGTTTACTAGTTAAGCAGAGCTAACTTCATAAAAAAGAAGTCAGCTTTACTGGCTTTTCTTTAGTGGCTAGCAACTTCCAAGCGCGACTTGTCGCGCTAGCTAACTTTGCTTTGCAAAGTTTGGTTGACATAAAAAGGAAGTCAGCTCTGCTGGCTTATCTTTATAACGCAGTTACTGGCTACGCCAGTAGCCTGGAGCGAGTGCGACTAGTCGCACTAGGAGTAACCCCCAAGCGCTTCGCGCTAGCTAACTCTTCCAGAGTTTGGAAGTCAGCTCTGCTGACTTCTCTTTATAACTGAAGATAAGCCAGCAAAGCTGACTTCCATATATTAGCTAAAGCTAATATAAGCAAGCGCTACGCGCTTGTTCACTACCATATATTAGCTAAAGCTAATATAAGCAAGCGCTACACGCTTGTTCACTACCATATATTAGCTAAAGCTAATATAAGTAACTAAATTATAAAGTAGTTCCTTTAGGACTAGTGTTGCAAAGCAACACTAGGAACAGGCTAGTGTTGCTAAGCAACACTAGGAACAGGCTAGTGTTGCTAAGCAATACTAGGAACAGGCTAGTGTTGCTAAGCAACACTAGGAACAGGCTAGTGTTGCTAAGCAACACTAGGAACAGGCTAGTGTTGCTAAGCAACACTAGGAACAGGCTAGTGTTGCTAAGCAACACTAGGAACAGGCTAGTGTTGCTAAGCAACACTAGGAACAGGCTAGTGTTGCTAAGCAACACTAGGAACAGGCTAGTGTTGCTAAGCAACACTAGGAACAGGCTAGTGTTGCTAAGCAACACTAGGAACAACTGCGTTGCAAACTTTGCCAAGGCAAAGTTAGCTCGCTTGAACGCATGTGAAAGCGAGGAAGTCAGCTTTGCTGGCTTATCTTCAGTTACTTATATTAGCTTTAGCTAATATATGGAAGTCAGCTTTGCTGACTTATCTTTATAACCAAACTTTGCCAAGGCAAAGTTAGCTCGCTTGAACATATGTTCAAGCGAGGCAGTTACTGACTACTTTAGTAGTCTGGTTAACTTAAAGCATAAACAAAGTGAGGTAACACTAGCCCTACCTTTTTAGAAAGCCGCACTAGCTAATATAACTTTTACTAGTATATGTTATATATGGGGACCACTAAAGTGGTGAGCTAACTCCAGACATGTCAGGGGTATTGTCCCATTTGTATAGTAAGTATAGCTCTTAAAATCAAGGGTTAATAAGTGCATTGCTTTTATGTGACTCTTTGCTTTTTTCATTATAAGTGCTACGCACTTATTAACTAGTTAACTAATATATAAATGCTATGCACTTATTGTATAGCTTGGTTTTGTATTGCTTGGTTAACAACCCTTGCTTTAACCGCGACTTATATAAGCATTAGCCTATGTTTGAGAGAGTCGCGTTTAAAATGGTATTGTAGCTTATAGCGTGCAGCTATATCAATGAGTAATGCTATAATAAAAGGACTGCTAAGTTTAGTTAAATTAACAGTTAGCTAGTATTGTTTAGTTGTTTATGTTTAGATGTAATAAATTAACAGCATAAGAGTATCTATCGCTTGTTTCCCGACTGCTGACGCAGTCAGCATTGTATCCTGACTGCTGACGCAGTCAGCATTGTATCCTGACTGCTGACGCAGTCAGCATTGTATCCTGACTGCTGACGCAGTCAGCATTGTATCCTGACTGCTGACGCAGTCAGCATTGTATCCTGACTGCTGACGCAGTCAGCATTGTATCCTGACTGCTGACGCAGTCAGCATTGTATCCTGACTGCTGACGCAGTCAGCATTGTATCCTGACTGCTGACGCAGTCAGCATTGTATCCTGACTGCTGACGCAGTCAGCATTGTATCCTGACTGCTGACGCAGTCAGCATTGTATCCTGACTGCTGACGCTGTCAGCATTGTATCCTGACTGCTGACGCTGTCAGCATTGTATCCTGACTGCTGACGCTGTCAGCATTGTATCCTAAATAAAAAAAAGAGTATAATCTAGAATAAGTTAGTGTCTCTAAAGAGAGGAGGCGGTATAGCCAAGTGGTAAGGCAGAGGATTGCAAATCCTATATCCCCAGTTCAAATCCGGGTGCCGCCTAATATTAAAGATTGCTATCTGATTGTTACTAAACAGATACTAGTTATCTAGGAGATAGTTTATAACCCTTTGTTTTAGCCTATATAGAATATATATCATATAGCTACTTTGAAGTTCTGATACTTTATTTACCATACTATAGCTAAAAGCAATATCAAACAAACCTTTTTTGTCCTTTTTATCAAGCGTTGCGCGCTAGCTAACCCAAACCTCCTGGTCAACTAAAGATAAGTCAGCAGAGCTGACTTCCAAATATAATAGCTAAAGCTATTATAAGTAACTAAACAAGCGCGCAGCGCTTGCTTATATTAGCATTAGCTAATATATTTTTTTATTTTTGGAAGTCAGCGCTGCTGACTTATCTTTATAATCAAACTTTGCTAAGGCAAAGTTAGCTCGCTTGAACATATGTTCAAGCGAGGCAGTTACTGGATACGCCAGTAGCCTGGAAGTTGCTTAACTAGTAAACTAGTTAATAAGCTTATCTTTATAACAATATATTAGCTAAAGCTAATATAAGCAAGCGCTGCGCGCTTGAATATATTAGCTAAAGCTAATATAAGCAAGCGCTGCGCACTGATTAACACCAAATATTGGCAATATAAACCCCTTTTTATCAGGGGTTTCTAGGTCGGGGTTTAAAGCTAATATGCGCAAGTGCCTAACCCTTTTCAGGGTTAGCTAGCGCGTAGCGCTTGGAATCACGCCCTGTAGGGATTGAACCCACGACATCTGGTTTTGGAAACCAGCGTTCTACCGACTGAACTAAGGACGTTATTATACTTGGATTTTAATAGTTCGCTACATAAGTGCTTAGCCTCGCCTTTTTTAAGGCGTAGCTAAAGCTACCTAACCACTTAACCTCCTGGTTTTGCAAAGCAACACCAGCCCTGAAAGCGACTACCAGGCTACCATAAGTGCTGCGCACTTATTAACACTCGCTCTCTTTTTATAAAGCCGCGCTAGCTCACAACCAGGCTACTAAACAACTTTACAACCATATATTAGCTAAAGCTAATATAAGTAACTGCCTCGCTTGAACATATGTTCAAGCGAGCTAACTTTGCCTTGGCAAAGTTTGGTTATAAAGATAAGCCAGCAAAGCTGACTTCCATATATTAGCTAAAGCTAATATAAGTAACTGAAGATAAGCCAGCAAAGCTGACTTCCTCGCTTTCACATGCGTTCAAGCGAGCTAACTTTGCCTTGGCAAAGTTTGCAACGCAGTTGTTCCTAGTGTTGCTAGCAACACTAGCCCCTACGGGGACTACTTTATAACTAAAGATAAGCCAGCAAAGCTGACTGCCAGACTACTAAAGTAGTCAGTAACTGCCTCGCTTGAACATATGTTCAAGCGAGCTAACTTTGCCTTGGCAAAGTTTGGTTATAAAGATAAGCCAGCATAGCTGACTTCCTGACCTTGCTGCGCAAAGTCAGCAAGCGCTGCGCGCTTGAATATATTAGCTAAAGCTAATATAAGCAAGCGCTGCGCGCTTGTTTAGTTACTGACTACTTTAGTAGTCTGGTAGTGAACAAGCGCGTAGCGCTTGCTGACTTTGCGCAGCAAAGTCTGGTTATAAAGATAAGTCAGCAGAGCTGACTTCCAAAGAAATATATTAGCTAAAGCTAATATAAGCAAGCGCAGCGCGCTTGTTCACTACCAGGCTACTAAAGTAGCCTGCAACCTATTAACTTCTTTTTGTTTAGAAGTTAAGAAGTCAGCTCTGCTGACTTATCTTTATAACGCAGTTACTGGCTACGCCAGTAGCCTGGAGCAACTACCTATTTATCTCACTAGTGAGATAAAGAGTTAACTTTGCCAAGGCAAAGTTTGCAATGCATAACCCCAAGGGGTTATTAACTAGTTTACTAGTTAAGTTGTTCCTAGTGTTGCTTTGCAACACTAGCCCTAAAGGGACTACATTATAACCAGACTACTAAAGTAGTCAGTAACTGCCTCGCTTGAACATATGTTCAAGCGAGCTAACTTTGCCTTGGCAAAGTTTGGTTATAAAGATAAGCCAGCAAAGCTGACTTCCAGACTACTAAAGTAGTCAGTAACTAAACAAGCGCTACGCGCTTGCTGACTTTGCGCAGCAAAGTCTGGTTATAAAGATAAGCCAGCAAAGCTGACTTCCAGACTACTAAAGTAGTCAGTAACTAAACAAGCGCGCAGCGCTTGCTGACTTTGCGCAGCAAAGTCTGGTTATAAAGATAAGCCAGCATAGCTGACTTCCAGACTACTAAAGTAGTCAGTAACTGCCTCGCTTGAACATATGTTCAAGCGAGCTAACTTTGCCTTGGCAAAGTTTGGTTATAAAGATAAGCCAGCAAAGCTGACTTCCAGACTACTAAAGTAGTCAGTAACTAAACAAGCGCGCAGCGCTTGCTTATATTAGCTTTAGCTAATATATTCAAGCGCGCAGCGCTTGCTGACTTTGCGCAGCAAGGTCAGGTTATAAAGATAAGCCAGCAAAGCTGACTTCCATATATTAGCTAAAGCTAATATAAGTAACTAAACAAGCGCGCAGCGCTTGCTTATATTAGCTTTAGCTAATATATGGTTATAAACAAGCGCGCAGCGCTTGCTAATATTAGCTTTAGCTAATATATGGAGGTTAATAAGTGCGTAGCACTTATTAAGTGCTTTGCACTTATGGTAGTGAACAAGCGCGCAGCGCTTGCTTATATTAGCTTTAGCTAATATATGGTTGTTAAGTTGATAGTAGTGAGGCGCCTAGTGCCTTTAGCCTCACTACCTGGCTACTTACCTAGCCATAAGTGTTACGCACTTATTAAGTAGTTTACTACCATATATTAGCGTTAGCTAATATAAGCAACTGCCTTGCTTTCACTAGCGTTCAAGCGAGCTAACTTTGAACAAAAAAGCAAAGTTTGGGTTTTATTAACTTTTTAAGTAGTTTACTAGTTAAGTACTAGTTTAGTTAAACTATAAATATATGTAAAGTAACCTTTAAGTAAAGCTTTAAGCTAGGTTAAGGGTATAATAGCACAAAGCTCTGTTCATCGTATAATAGCACATAGTTAAGCTTTACTTTTGTTTACCAAGTTATATTAAGCTATGCTTAATATACTAACCACTTAACAAGTTTTATTAAGCTATGCTAAATATACTAATCACTTAACCAACCCTTATGGTAGTGATGTTAAGGCTACTAAACCTATTAACATATAAGATAAATTAAAAGCTACTTCCAAGCCCTGCTAGCCGCGCTAGCTAACTTTGCCTAGACAAGGTCTAGGTATAATGAAAATGCTTAACCTATAAATTGGTTAATAAAGTAGTTAGTAACTGAAGATAAGCCAGCAAAGCTGACTTCCTCGCTTGAACATACCAAGTGCGGCCAAGGCCGCATTAGCTAACTTTGACAAAGTTTGGTTCAAGCGAGCTAACTTTGCCTTGGCAAAGTTTGCAACGCAGTTGTTCCTAGTGTTGCTTTGCAACACTAGTCCTAAAGGAACTACTTTATAACCAGACTACTAAAGTAGTCAGTAACTGCCTCGCTTGAACATATGTTCAAGCGAGCTAACTTTGCCTTGGCAAAGTTTGGTTATAAAGATAAGCCAGCATAGCTGACTTCCAGACTACTAAAGTAGTCAGTAACTAAACAAGCGCGCAGCGCTTGCTGACTTTGCGCAGCAAAGTCTGGTTATAAAGATAAGCCAGCATAGCTGACTTCCAGACTACTAAAGTAGTCAGTAACTGCCTCGCTTGAACATATGTTCAAGCGAGCTAACTTTGCCTTGGCAAAGTTTGGTTATAAAGATAAGCCAGCAAAGCTGACTTCCATATAATAGCTAAAGCTATTATAAGTAACTGCCTCGCTTGAACATATGTTCAAGCGAGCTAACTTTGCCTTGGCAAAGTTTGGTTATAAAGATAAGCCAGCATAGCTGACTTCCAGACTACTAAAGTAGTCAGTAACTGCCTCGCTTGAACATATGTTCAAGCGAGCTAACTTTGCCTTGGCAAAGTTTGGTTATAAAGATAAGCCAGCATAGCTGACTTCCAAACCAGTAAACTGGTTAGTAACTAAACTTCCATATAATAGCTAAAGCTATTATAAGTAACTGCCTCGCTTGAACATATGTTCAAGCGAGCTAACTTTGCCTTGGCAAAGTTTGGTTATAAAGATAAGCCAGCAAAGCTGACTTCCATATAATAGCTAAAGCTATTATAAGTAACTGCCTCGCTTGAACATATGTTCAAGCGAGCTAACTTTGCCTTGGCAAAGTTTGGTTATGAAGATAAGCCAGCAAAGCTGACTTCCAAACCAGTAAACTGGTTAGTAACTAAACTTCCATATATTAGCTAAAGCTAATATAAGCAAGCGCTGCGCGCTTGTTTAGTTACTTATATTAGCTTTAGCTAATATATGGTAGTGAACAAGCGCGCAGCGCTTGCTGACTTTGCGCAGCAAAGTCTGGTTATAAAGATAAGCCAGCAAAGCTGACTTCCAAACCTTTTGGTTGTAGTTTACTAGTTAAGTAACTAAGTTTATAAACTAGCCAGATAACTATAAAAAAGCTACTTATATAGTAGCTAAGTTTGACATTGGGTCAAGCCGGATTTGAACCAGCGTAGGCATAGCCAACGGATTTACAATCCGTCCTCATTAACCACTCGAGCATTGACCCCAACTAACGGTTGATGTTCTACAATCTTTTACTAAAACAAGGGTTTGCAAACAACCCTTTATTTCTAGAACAAAGAGAAGTCAGCTTTGCTGACTTATCTTTAGAAGTATATAATGTATTCACATATTAATAGGCTTTTTCTATAAAAGCAACTCAATTGTCTTGTTAAGAACTTGTTAGCTTGTTAGTCCCTTTAGAGATAACAGAAATGTTTGTTAACAACTCTTTTAATATAAAAGAAGTCAGCTTTGCTGGCTTATCTTTAGACGATTACTCCGCCCGTTATGGGTCCACTTAAAGTGGTAAGAATCCTAATATATTCTATCAAAAGCTTGATATAGCTTCTTAAAAGGGGTTACTAACCTTTCTTAAACACTTAGCTTAGAGTAGCTAAACAATCTTAATAAACGTAATGGCAAATAGGGTTACTAACCAGTATAGCTGCTACTAACCGGTATTTGTTAACTAGTAAACTATACCAAGTCAAGTGCGTAGCACTTGCTAACTTTACCAAACCTTTACCATGCTTTTTACTATACTAGTGAAAAGCTAGCCCTTTTTATTGGTATTGTAAAGGTAAGCATAAAGCAATTGGTTGACCAGTAGTTGCTTTAATAACTACTTATGCACTGTGCTCCATTAAAGTTCTTGATTGCATAGTTAGTTTAGTTTGGATGCGATAGCTGTATTATACTCTATATGCTGGTTTACTCCTAGTTTGCTATTGCAAAACATAGTTTCTATAAAAAAGAAGGAAGTTGCTTAACTAGTAAACTAGTTAATAAGCTTATCTTTATAACCAGACTACTAAAGTAGTCAGTAACTGCGTTATAAAGATAAGTCAGCAGAGCTGACTTCCAAATATAATAGCTAAAGCTATTATAAGTAACTAAACAAGCGCGTAGCGCTTGCTTATATTAGCTTTAGCTAATATATTCAAGCGCGCAGCGCTTGCTGACTTTGCGCAGCAAGGTCAGGTTATAAAGATAAGTCAGCAGAGCTGACTTCCAATAAATAATATAATAGCTAAAGCTATTATAAGTAACTGCCTCGCTTGAACATATGTTCAAGCGAGCTAACTTTGCCTTGGCAAAGTTTGCAACGCAGTTGTTCCTAGTGTTGCTTAGCAACACTAGTCCTAAAGGAACTACTTTATAACCAGACTTTGCTGCGCAAAGTCAGCAAGCGCTACGCGCTTGTTTAGTTACTGACTACTTTAGTAGTCTGGTAGTGAACAAGCGCTACGCGCTTGCTGACTTTGCGCAGCAAAGTCTGGTTATAAAGATAAGTCATAAGTGCTACGCACTTATTAACTAGTTTACTAGTTAAGCAGAGCTGACTTCCAAAAATAAAATATATTAGCTAAAGCTATTATAAGTAACTAAACAAGCGCGTAGCGCTTGCTTATATTAGCTTTAGCTAATATATGGTTATAAAGATAAGCCAGCATAGCTGACTTCCAAACCAGTAAACTGGTTAGTAACTAAACTTCCAAACCAGTAAACTGGTTAGTAACTAAACTTCCAAACCAGTAAACTGGTTAGTAACTAAACTTCCAAACCAGTAAACTGGTTAGTAACTAAACTTCCAAACCAGTAAACTGGTTAGTAACTAAACTTCCAAACCAGTAAACTGGTTAGTAACTAAACTTCCAAACCAGTAAACTGGTTAGTAACTAAACTTCCAAACCAGTAAACTGGTTAGTAACTAAACTTCCAAACCAGTAAACTGGTTAGTAACTAAACTTCCAAACCAGTAAACTGGTTAGTAACTAAACTTCCAAACCAGTAAACTGGTTAGTAACTAAACTTCCAAACCAGTAAACTGGTTAGTAACTAAACTTCCAAACCAGTAAACTGGTTAGTAACTAAACTTCCAAACCAGTAAACTGGTTAGTAACTAAACTTCCAAACCAGTAAACTGGTTAGTAACTAAACTTCCAAACCAGTAAACTGGTTAGTAACTAAACTTCCAAACCAGTAAACTGGTTAGTAACTAAACTTCCAAACCAGTAAACTGGTTAGTAACTAAACTTCCAAACCAGTAAACTGGTTAGTAACTAAACTTCCAAACCAGTAAACTGGTTAGTAACTAAACTTCCAAACCAGTAAACTGGTTAGTAACTAAACTTCCAAACCAGTAAACTGGTTAGTAACTAAACTTCCAAACCAGTAAACTGGTTAGTAACTAAACTTCCAAACCAGTAAACTGGTTAGTAACTAAACTTCCAAACCAGTAAACTGGTTAGTAACTAAACTTCCAAACCAGTAAACTGGTTAGTAACTAAACTTCCAAACCAGTAAACTGGTTAGTAACTAAACTTCCAAACCAGTAAACTGGTTAGTAACTAAACTTCCAAACCAGTAAACTGGTTAGTAACTAAACTTCCAAACCAGTAAACTGGTTAGTAACTAAACTTCCAAACCAGTAAACTGGTTAGTAACTAAACTTCCAAACCAGTAAACTGGTTAGTAACTAAACTTCCAAACCAGTAAACTGGTTAGTAACTAAACTTCCAAACCAGTAAACTGGTTAGTAACTAAACTTCCAAACCAGTAAACTGGTTAGTAACTAAACTTCCAAACCAGTAAACTGGTTAGTAACTAAACTTCCAAACCAGTAAACTGGTTAGTAACTAAACTTCCAAACCAGTAAACTGGTTAGTAACTAAACTTCCAAACCAGTAAACTGGTTAGTAACTAAACTTCCAAACCAGTAAACTGGTTAGTAACTAAACTTCCAAACCAGTAAACTGGTTAGTAACTAAACTTCCAAACCAGTAAACTGGTTAGTAACTAAACTTCCAAACCAGTAAACTGGTTAGTAACTAAACTTCCAAACCAGTAAACTGGTTAGTAACTAAACTTCCAAACCAGTAAACTGGTTAGTAACTAAACTTCCAAACCAGTAAACTGGTTAGTAACTAAACTTCCAAACCAGTAAACTGGTTAGTAACTAAACTTCCAAACCAGTAAACTGGTTAGTAACTAAACTTCCATATAATAGCTAAAGCTATTATAAGTAACTAAACAAGCGCGCAGCGCTTGCTTATATTAGCTTTAGCTAATATATGGTTATAAAGATAAGTCAGCTTTGCTGGCTTATCTATAGTTTATAGACGCTATAAGCCTCAGCTTGTATTAGCATTAGCTGATACTAGGCTAATGCTAGATAAGAACAACTAAGCTATATCAAGAAGTCAGCAAAGCTGACTTATCTTTAGATGAAAGCTTTATGCTAGTGCAGGGTTTATTAAGTTCAAGTTGTGTTGTGATATACTTGTATAAGTATAGACCCTTTAATATAGATGTTTTGAATGTTCGGAATAGCGATATAGTTATTAACTAACTATCTTTACATACTAGTCTTAGCTGAGGTACTTAGCAACTCCTGGTTAACAACCATATATTAGCTAAAGCTAATATAAGCAAGCGCTGCGCGCTTGTTTAGTTACTTATATTAGCTTTAGCTAATATATGGAAGTTTAATTACTAACCAGTTTACTGGTTTGGAAGTCAGCTTTGCTGGCTTATCTTTATAACCTGACCTTGCTGCGCAAAGTCAGCAAGCGCTGCGCGCTTGCATATATTAGCTAAAGCTAATATAAGCAAGCGCTGCGCGCTTGTTTAGTTACTTATATTAGCTTTAGCTAATATATGGAAGTTTAGTTACTAACCAGTTTACTGGTTTGGAAGTCAGCTTTGCTGGCTTATCTTTATAACCTGACCTTGCTGCGCAAAGTCAACAAGCGCTGCGCGCTTGTTTAGTTACTTATATTAGCATTAGCTAATATATGGTTGTAAAGTGCTAGTTTACTAGTTAAGCAGCGTTGACTTCTTTTAATTATATTAACTTTAGCTAATAAATAGCCCTTATATAGGGCGGCTAATAGCACTTGGTGAATAAGTGCTATGCACTTATAATTAAAGAGACTAGTTAGTGAAAAAAGATTAAGTCAGCTTTGCTGGCTTATCTTTAGAACGCTAAAAAACTTTTATATTAGGATAGTGGCTCTTCTTTTACTAACACTTTTAAAGTGGGTAAGGTGCTATTGATCCTTTAATCATTCTATTTATGGCTAAACAAAGAAAAGTACGTACAGGTTCTGTGAAACCTAGAAAGAAAGTTTTTCGTGGTATTTTTTATATACAGGCAGGTCATCATAACACTATCATTACCTGTACAAACACTAGAGGTGATGTTTTATGTTGGAGTTCAGCTGGTGCTTGTGGTTTTAAAGGTAAACGTAAGTCTACTAGTTTTGCTGCCAAAAAAGCAGCTGAAACTGTTGTTAAGAAAGCTAAAGAGTTTAGTGTAACAAACGTAGATGTTATTGTTACAGGTCCCGGTCAAGGGCGTGAGAGTGCTATACGTGAGATCTTTAAAGCTGATATCAATGTTAATGTTATTCGTGAAAAAACAGGCATTCCTCATAATGGTTGTCGCCCTCCTAAAAAGCGTAGTGTATAACCTTAACATGTAAACTATAACTTCCTGGTCAACTAAAGATAAGTCAGCTTTGCTGGCTTATCTTTACAACCATATATTAGCTAAAGCTAATATAAGCAAGCGCTACGCGCTTGTTCACTACCATATATTAGCTAAAGCTAATATAAGCAAGCGCTGCGCGCTTGTTTATATTAGCTAAAGCTAATATATGGTAGTGAGTAAGTCAGCTTTGCTGACTTATCTTTAGTTACTAACCATCAGTGCTTTGCCTCGCTTTCACAGGCGTTCAAGCGAGTAACTCCCAAGCGCGACAAGTCGCGCTAGCTAACTTTGCTTTGCAAAGTTTGGTTAACTTATTAACACCTTATAGTAGCTAAAGCTACTATAAGCTAGTGCTACGCATTAGGAGCGATAGCGAGTGTTAAGTTTACAGGTTTGGGTTAATAAGTCAACCAGACTACTAAAGTAGTCAGTAACTGCCTCGCTTGAACATATGTTCAAGCGAGCTAACTTTGCCTTGGCAAAGTTTGCAACGCAGTTGTTCCTAGTGTTGCTAGCAACACTAGCCCCTACGGGGACTACTTAATAACCAGACTTTGCTGCGCAAAGGCAGCAAGCGCTGCGCGCTTGCAGACTTTGCTGCGCAAAGTCAGCAAGCGCTGCGCGCTTGTTTAGTTACTGACTACTTTAGTAGTCTGGTAGTGAACAAGCGCGTAGCGCTTGCTGACTTTGCGCAGCAAAGTCTGGTTATAAAGATAAGCCAGCATAGCTGACTTCCATATATTAGCTAAAGCTAATATAAGTAACTAAATTATAAAGTAGTTCCTTTAGGACTAGTGTTGCTAAGCAACACTAGGAACAGGCTAGTGTTGCTAAGCAACACTAGGAACAGGCTAGTGTTGCTAAGCAACACTAGGAACAGGCTAGTGTTGCTAAGCAACACTAGGAACAGGCTAGTGTTGCTAAGCAACACTAGGAACAGGCTAGTGTTGCTAAGCAACACTAGGAACAGGCTAGTGTTGCTAAGCAACACTAGGAACAGGCTAGTGTTGCTAAGCAACACTAGGAACAGGCTAGTGTTGCTAAGCAACACTAGGAACAGGCTAGTGTTGCTAAGCAACACTAGGAACAGGCTAGTGTTGCTAAGCAACACTAGGAACAGGCTAGTGTTGCTAAGCAACACTAGGAACAGGCTAGTGTTGCTAAGCAACACTAGGAACAGGCTAGTGTTGCTAAGCAACACTAGGAACAGGCTAGTGTTGCTAAGCAACACTAGGAACAGGCTAGTGTTGCTAAGCAACACTAGGAACAGGCTAGTGTTGCTAAGCAACACTAGGAACAGGCTAGTGTTGCTAAGCAACACTAGGAACAGGCTAGTGTTGCTAAGCAACACTAGGAACAGGCTAGTGTTGCTAAGCAACACTAGGAACAGGCTAGTGTTGCTAAGCAACACTAGGAACAGGCTAGTGTTGCTAAGCAACACTAGGAACAGGCTAGTGTTGCTAAGCAACACTAGGAACAGGCTAGTGTTGCTAAGCAACACTAGGAACAGGCTAGTGTTGCTAAGCAACACTAGGAACAGGCTAGTGTTGCTAAGCAACACTAGGAACAGGCTAGTGTTGCTAAGCAACACTAGGAACAGGCTAGTGTTGCTAAGCAACACTAGGAACAGGCTAGTGTTGCTAAGCAACACTAGGAACAGGCTAGTGTTGCTAAGCAACACTAGGAACAGGCTAGTGTTGCTAAGCAACACTAGGAACAGGCTAGTGTTGCTAAGCAACACTAGGAACAGGCTAGTGTTGCTAAGCAACACTAGGAACAGGCTAGTGTTGCTAAGCAACACTAGGAACAGGCTAGTGTTGCTAAGCAACACTAGGAACAGGCTAGTGTTGCTAAGCAACACTAGGAACAACTTAACTAGTAAACTAGTTAATAACCCCTTGGGGTTATGCGTTGCAAACTTTGCCAAGGCAAAGTTAGCTCGCTTGAACGCATGTGAAAGCGAGGAAGTCAGCTTTGCTGGCTTATCTGAAGTTACTTATATTAGCTTTAGCTAATATATGGAAGTCAGCTTTGCTGGCTTATCTTCAGTTACTGGCTACGCCAGTAGCCTGGAAGCTATTTAAGTAGTGTATAGAGAGGTACTTACTATACTAGATAGTTTACTTTTTTTATCAAGACTAATATAATGTTTAGATAGAAGTTGCTTTCATATGCTTTATTGGGGTGTAGCCAAGTGGTAAGGCGGTGGTCTTTGGAACCATCATGCGCAGGTTCGAATCCTTCCACCCCAGTATATAAATATATAGTATAGCTAGTCCTAAGTATTAGGAGATGCCTTTGCTACAGTCTAGCTTTTACTACAATTACCATAGAATATAAGCCTATTTTTGGTAGTACGTAAAAAGGAGCCTCGCCACAGTTATTTATAGTTATCTATAACTAGACTATAATTAGACAATAACTAATCGATAGACAGCACTCTAACAATAACTACCTTACAGCTAGACTATTGTTACTATATAGCGATACTAAACACTAACAACGGCTATACTAAACAATGACTACTATACCATAGCTACAACATTGCTAGATAACAACTAGACTATAAATAAACAGCTACTCTAATAAAGTGATGTAACACTGGGAAGGCTTCTATTGCTTGCAACGCTTGGAAGTCACTATATTGATATAACTACCCAATAGCTATACTATAACTTATCTATTGCATAACTATAGTAAAATAATAGTTAGGATATTGCTATAGGATAACTATAAAGTAGCTATAAAATCGCTATATTCTAGCTATAAAACTAAACAAAGAGATCTATGGCTTGAAGTCAGCTATGCTGACTTATTTTAGATGCACAAAAGCACCAAGGATACTGTCTATTGTTTAAGTATTGTGCACCACTATAGTTTAGGTATAGAGTAGCTATAGGATAACTTAAAAATGCTATAGATAAGATCTAGTAACTATATATATATATATCTATTATAGAGTAAAGGCTATTGTCTAGTATCGTATTGTTATAGAGTAGTAGTTATAGAGTAGCTATAGTAACTATTTATATTTATTCTAGAATGAAGTTGCTTATATTAGCATTAGCTAATATATGGAAGTTGCTTAACTAGTAAACTAGTTAATAAGCTTATCTTTATAACAATATATTAGCTAAAGCTAATATAAGCAAGCGCTACGCGCTTGTTCACTACCAGACTACTAAAGTAGTCAGTAACTAAACAAGCGCGTAGCGCTTGCTGACTTTGCGCAGCAAAGTCTGGAAGTCAGCTATGCTGGCTTATCTTTATAACCTGACCTTGCTGCGCAAAGTCAGCAAGCGCTGCGCGCTTGAATATATTAGCTAAAGCTAATATAAGCAAGCGCTACGCGCTTGTTTAGTTACTGACTACTTTAGTAGTCTGGAAGTCAGCTATGCTGGCTTATCTTTATAACCAAACTTTGCCAAGGCAAAGTTAGCTCGCTTGAACATATGTTCAAGCGAGGCAGTTACTTATAATAGCTTTAGCTATTATATGGAAGTCAGCTATGCTGGCTTATCTTTATAACCTGACCTTGCTGCGCAAAGTCAGCAAGCGCTGCGCGCTTGAATATATTAGCTAAAGCTAATATAAGCAAGCGCTGCGCGCTTGTTTAGTTACTGACTACTTTAGTAGTCTGGAAGTCAGCTATGCTGGCTTATCTTTATAACCAAACTTTGCCAAGGCAAAGTTAGCTCGCTTGAACATATGTTCAAGCGAGGCAGTTACTGACTACTTTAGTAGTCTGGAAGTCAGCTATGCTGGCTTATCTTTATAACCAGACTTTGCTGCGCAAAGTCAGCAAGCGCTGCGCGCTTGTTTAGTTACTGACTACTTTAGTAGTCTGGAAGTCAGCTTTGCTGGCTTATCTTTATAACCAAACTTTGCCAAGGCAAAGTTAGCTCGCTTGAACATATGTTCAAGCGAGGCAGTTACTGACTACTTTAGTAGTCTGGAAGTCAGCTATGCTGGCTTATCTTTATAACCAAACTTTGCCAAGGCAAAGTTAGCTCGCTTGAACATATGTTCAAGCGAGGCAGTTACTGACTACTTTAGTAGTCTGGAAGTCAGCTTTGCTGGCTTATCTTTATAACCAAACTTTGCCAAGGCAAAGTTAGCTCGCTTGAACATATGTTCAAGCGAGGCAGTTACTGACTACTTTAGTAGTCTGGAAGTCAGCTATGCTGGCTTATCTTTAGTTATAAAGTAGTTCCTTTAGGACTAGTGTTGCAAAGCAACACTAGGAACAACTGCGTTGCAAACCTTGCCAAGGCAAAGTTAGCTCGCTTGAACATATGTTCAAGCGAGGCAGTTACTGGCTACGCCAGTAGCCTGGAAGGCTATAGTCTAGTATTGTATAGTTATAGAGTAGCTATAGGTAAAGCGATAGATAAGCGATAACTTAGTTATATATAGACCTCTAGTCTAGTTAGCGATAAAGCAGCTATCGTTTAGTATAGTATAGCAATAGGTTTACTATATATTGTACTTTAGTATAGCTATTGCTAGTATTACAAAATACAGTACTTACTATATACAGTACTATAGTATAACTATATATATATATATATATAGCTATAGATTTATTTTATATAGCTATAGATTTATTTTATATAGCTATAGCTATATAGTATTTTTATAGTGCTATTGTCATGCTATAGACAAGATACAGTAATTCAATAGATAAGCTATAGCTATACAACTTTAGTTTAGCATAACTATACAGTAGCTATATTCTAGCTATAATGTAACTATAGCGACTATTCATAGTCGCACTTGGAGGCAAAGCACTTATTAACTAGCATGCTAGTTAAGCACTTATGGTAGTGAGCTAGCGCGGCTATAAAAAGGGACAGTTAGTGTTAAGAAGTCAGCTCTGCTTACTTATCTTTATAACGCAGTTACTGGCGTAGCCAGTAGTCTGGAGCTGGCGCGACTTTATAAAAGGATAGCGAGTGTTAAGTAACCTGGTAGCCGGATAGTGGGGTTTGGTTAAGTGGTTAGTGTCTTAATTTTAGCTATGACTAAAGTTAAAATAACTTGGAGTATAAGTATAGGATAATACTAACTAACTGTAACATAGCAATTGTTTGATAACCCTCTAGAAAGGAGGTTTGAATATAAAAAGCATACCTACGTAAAATAGTTAACAGTTAATAAATTGCAATAGCAATTATAGATATAACACTTTATTAAAATGTATAAGCAATGCTAATCCTTAAAGGGATTAGCTTGTGTTTGGAACCAAGTGCTACCAAACTTTGCTTTGTCCCCAACATTATAAGCCTTTGGCTCATATATTAGCTAAAGCTAATATAAGCAAGCGCTACGCGCTTGTTCACTACCATATATTAGCTAAAGCTAATATAAGTAACTAAACAAGCGCGCAGCGCTTGCTGACTTTGCTGCGCAAAGTCTGGTTATAAAGTAGTCCCTTTAGGGCTAGTGTTGCAAAGCAACACTAGGAACAGGCTAGTGTTGCTAAGCAACACTAGGAACAGGCTAGTGTTGCTAAGCAACACTAGGAACAGGCTAGTGTTGCTAAGCAACACTAGGAACAGGCTAGTGTTGCTAAGCAACACTAGGAACAGGCTAGTGTTGCTAAGCAACACTAGGAACAGGCTAGTGTTGCTAAGCAACACTAGGAACAGGCTAGTGTTGCTAAAGCAACACTAGGAACAGGCTAGTGTTGCTAAGCAACACTAGGAACAGGCTAGTGTTGCTAAAGCAACACTAGGAACAGGCTAGTGTTGCTAAGCAACACTAGGAACAGGCTAGTGTTGCTAAGCAACACTAGGAACAGGCTAGTGTTGCTAAGCAACACTAGGAACAGGCTAGTGTTGCTAAGCAACACTAGGAACAGGCTAGTGTTGCTAAGCAACACTAGGAACAGGCTAGTGTTGCTAAGCAACACTAGGAACAGGCTAGTGTTGCTAAGCAACACTAGGAACAGGCTAGTGTTGCTAAGCAACACTAGGAACAGGCTAGTGTTGCTAAGCAACACTAGGAACAGGCTAGTGTTGCTAAGCAACACTAGGAACAGGCTAGTGTTGCTAAGCAACACTAGGAACAGGCTAGTGTTGCTAAGCAACACTAGGAACAGGCTAGTGTTGCTAAGCAACACTAGGAACAGGCTAGTGTTGCTAAGCAACACTAGGAACAGGCTTGCTAAGCAACACTGTGTTGCTAAGCAACACTAGGAACAGGCCAGTGTTGCTAAGCAACACTAGGAACAGGCTAGTGTTGCTAAGCAACACTAGGAACAGGCTAGTGTTGCTAAGCAACACTAGGAACAGGCTAGTGTTGCTAAGCAACACTAGGAACAGGCTAGTGTTGCTAAGCAACACTAGGAACAGGCTAGTGTTGCTAAGCAACACTAGGAACAGGCTAGTGTTGCTAAGCAACACTAGGAACAGGCTAGTGTTGCTAAGCAACACTAGGAACAGGCTAGTGTTGCTAAGCAACACTAGGAACAGGCTAGTGTTGCTAAGCAACACTAGGAACAGGCCAGTGTTGCTAAGCAACACTAGGAACAGGCTAGTGTTGCTAAGCAACACTAGGAACAGGCTAGTGTTGCTAAGCAACACTAGGAACAGGCTAGTGTTGCTAAGCAACACTAGGAACAGGCTAGTGTTGCTAAGCAACACTAGGAACAGGCTAGTGTTGCTAAGCAACACTAGGAACAGGCCAGTGTTGCTAAGCAACACTAGGAACAGGCTAGTGTTGCTAAGCAACACTAGGAACAGGCTAGTGTTGCTAAGCAACACACTAGGAACAGGCTAGTGTTGCTAAGCAACACTAGGAACAGGCTAGTGTTGCTAAGCAACACTAGGAACAGGCTAGTGTTGCTAAGCAACACTAGGAACAGGCTAGTGTTGCTAAGCAACACTAGGAACAACTGCGTTGCAAACTTTGCCAAGGCAAAGTTAGCTCGCTTGAACGCATGTGAAAGCGAGGAAGTCAGCTTTGCTGGCTTATCTTCAGTTACTGGCTACGCCAGTAGCCTGGAGCTAGCGCGGCTTTATAAAAGGATAGCGAGTGTTAAGTAGCGTAGTAGTAAACTACTTATGGGGGTTAAGACCGGTATAGCTTCGCTTCTTTATACTTTAGAGTAGTTAAGCTATACCATATAGTTAGCTTAACCTGATAGGGTTAAGAGCACGGCTATTAAACTAGTTAGCTAAACCCCTTTTTAAAAGGACGTAGCTATATTACCAGTGTTACTAATAAGAAGAAGTCTAAAAATAATTTATCCCTGTTATCTTATACGTAGCTTAAGATAACTTAACACCGTATATTAGCTTTAACTAATATATGCTAGTTAATGACTTATCTTTATAACTAAAGATAAGCCAGCAAAGCTGACTTCCAGACTACTAAAGTAGTCAGTAACTAAACAAGCGCGCAGCGCTTGCTGACTTTGCGCAGCAAAGTCTGGTTATAAAGATAAGCCAGCATAGCTGACTTCCATATAATAGCTAAAGCTATTATAAGTAACTGCCTCGCTTGAACATATGTTCAAGCGAGCTAACTTTGCCTTGGCAAAGTTTGGTTATAAAGATAAGCCAGCATAGCTGACTTCCAAACCAGTAAACTGGTTAGTAACTAAACTTCCATATAATAGCTAAAGCTATTATAAGTAACTGCCTCGCTTGAACATATGTTCAAGCGAGCTAACTTTGCCTTGGCAAAGTTTGGTTATAAAGATAAGCCAGCATAGCTGACTTCCATATAATAGCTAAAGCTATTATAAGTAACTGCCTCGCTTGAACATATGTTCAAGCGAGCTAACTTTGCCTTGGCAAAGTTTGCAACGCAGTTGTTCCTAGTGTTGCTTAGCAACACTAGTCCTAAAGGAACTACTTTATAACCAGACTACTAAAGTAGTCAGTAACTAAACAAGCGCGCAGCGCTTGCTGACTTTGCGCAGCAAAGTCTGGTTATAAAGATAAGCCAGCATAGCTGACTTCCAGACTACTAAAGTAGTCAGTAACTGCCTCGCTTGAACATATGTTCAAGCGAGCTAACTTTGCCTTGGCAAAGTTTGGTTATAAAGATAAGCCAGCAAAGCTGACTTCCAGACTACTAAAGTAGTCAGTAACTAAACAAGCGCGCAGCGCTTGCTTATATTAGCTTTAGCTAATATATTCAAGCGCGCAGCGCTTGCTGACTTTGCGCAGCAAGGTCAGGTTATAAAGATAAGCCAGCATAGCTGACTTCCAGACTACTAAAGTAGTCAGTAACTGCCTCGCTTGAACATATGTTCAAGCGAGCTAACTTTGCCTTGGCAAAGTTTGGTTATAAAGATAAGCCAGCATAGCTGACTTCCAGACTTTGCTGCGCAAAGTCAGCAAGCGCGTAGCGCTTGTTTAGTTACTGACTACTTTAGTAGTCTGGTAGTGAACAAGCGCGTAGCGCTTGCTGACTTTGCGCAGCAAAGTCTGGTTATAAAGATAAGCCAGCATAGCTGACTTCCATAAAATATAATAGCTAAAAGCTATTATAAGTAACTGCCTCGCTTGAACGTATGTTCAAGCGAGCTAACTTTGCCTTGGCAAAGTTTGGTTATAAAGAGAAGTCAGCTCTGCTGACTTATCTTTAGTTGACCAGGAAGTTTTAAAGTAGTAAGCTATATATTAGCTAAAGCTAATATAATAAAAAGGAATGCACTTACGGTATTAAAAGGGTCCGGTATGAATAAGTGCGATGCACTTATGGCATCAAAATAGAAAACAATATGGCTAAAAAAAGCTTAATTCAACGTGAACTAAAGCGTCAAAAGTTAGTTATGAAATACGCTAAACGACGTCAAGAGTTAAAAGATAAGATAAAAAAGAGTACTTCTTTAAACGAGAAGATTTCTTTACATAGAAAACTGCAACAATTACCCCGTAATAGTTCACCAGTTAGATTACATAATCGTTGTTTAGTTACAGGGCGACCTAAGGGTTTCTTTAGAGACTTTGGGTTATCACGTCACGTTTTACGTGAAATGGCTCACGAAGGTCTTTTACCTGGAGTAACTAAATCAAGTTGGTAATACTTACTCTTTTTATACCCCAATATTGCTTTGCAATACTTGGCACAGTTTGCACTAATAGCTTACTATGCCAGATATTAATAGTTATGGGATATATTCTACCAGACTACCAGACTACTAAAGTAGTCAGTAACTAAACAAGCGCGCAGCGCTTGCTTATATTAGCTTTAGCTAATATATGGAAGTTTAGTTACTAACCAGTTTACTGGTTTGGAAGTTTAGTTACTAACCAGTTTACTGGTTTGGAAGTTTAGTTACTAACCAGTTTACTGGTTTGGAAGTTTAGTTACTAACCAGTTTACTGGTTTGGAAGTTTAGTTACTAACCAATTTACTGGTTTGGAAGTCAGCTTTGCTGGCTTATCTTTATAACCTGACCTTGCTGCGCAAAGTCAGCAAGCGCTGCGCGCTTGAATATATTAGCTAAAGCTAATATAAGCAAGCGCTGCGCGCTTGTTCACTACCATATATTAGCTAAAGCTAATATAAGTAACTAAACAAGCGCGTAGCGCTTGCTTATATTAGCTTTAGCTAATATATGGTTATAAAGTAGTTCCTTTAGGGCTAGTGTTGCTAAGCAACACTAGGAACAACTGCGTTGCAAACTTTGCCAAGGCAAAGTTAGCTCGCTTGAACCAAACTTGTCAAAGTTTGCTAGTGCGGCCTTGGCCGCACTTGGTATGTTCAAGCGAGGAAGTCAGCTTTGCTGGCTTATCTGAAGTTACTGGCTACGCCAGTAGCCTGGAAGTCAGCTTTGCTGGCTTATCTTCAGTTACTTATATTAGCTTTAGCTAATATATGGAAGTCAGCTTTGCTGGCTTATCTTTATAACCTGACCTTGCTGCGCAAAGTCAGCAAGCGCTGCGCGCTTGAATATATTAGCTAAAGCTAATATAAGCAAGCGCTGCGCGCTTGTTTAGTTACTGACTACTTTAGTAGTCTGGAAGTCAGCTATGCTGGCTTATCTTTATAACCAAACTTTGCCAAGGCAAAGTTAGCTCGCTTGAACATATGTTCAAGCGAGGCAGTTACTGACTACTTTAGTAGTCTGGAAGTCAGCTTTGCTGGCTTATCTTTATAACCAAACTTTGCCAAGGCAAAGTTAGCTCGCTTGAACATATGTTCAAGCGAGGCAGTTACTTATAATAGCTTTAGCTATTATATGGAAGTCAGCTTTGCTGGCTTATCTTTATAACCAAACTTTGCCAAGGCAAAGTTAGCTCGCTTGAACATATGTTCAAGCGAGGCAGTTACTGACTACTTTAGTAGTCTGGAAGTCAGCTTTGCTGGCTTATCTTTAGTTATAAAGTAGTTAGTAACTAAACAAGCGCGCAGCGCTTGCTTATATTAGCTTTAGCTAATATATGGAGGTTAATAAGTGCGCAGCACTTATGGTTAGCTAGCGCGGCTTGCCGCGCTTGGTAGCTTAAGATTACTTGGCATTAGCTTATAGTAGCATTAGCTACTATACGATGTTAATAAGTGCCAAGCACTTATGGCTATCCTTTTATAAAGCTGCGCTAGCTAACCCTGAAAAAGTTTGGTAAGTGCATAGCACTTACTAACTTGAACTATGTGAAAGTTAAGCCTGTTTTAACTTTAGCTCAAACTTGGCTAATAACGGTTTAACTTCAAAGGTTTTATTAACCTTGCTAGTGTTTTATATTAAGACTAGCTAACCCTAGTTCTTTCTATACTAACTTTAGTACACACTGATCAAAAGCTAACGCTATAGTATACTATTAACATGATATCAAAAGCTAACGCTATAGTATACTACTAACATGATATCAAAAGCTAACGCTATAGTGTACTACTAACATGATATCAAAAGCTAACGCTATAGTGTACTACTAACATGATATCAAAAGCTAACGCTATAGTATACTATTAACATGATATAGAGCTTATTTGGTGATAGCTTAACTAGGTGACAGTTCGAAGCGTTGCTTTGACTCCGTCCCATATGAGCTTTCGCTAATAGATGGTAACACTTAACTAGTATACTACTTAATAAGTGCTATGCACTTAAAAAAAGGCATATCTTTTTTTTATAGCTATTCTTTTCTTTATAGAGTAGCTACTGTTTAAACCCTTTTACTTCAAAGGGGCTTGTTTAGTTTATCTATATAAAATCTTTTGTGAGTTTTGACTTAATGTTTTAGAATGTTTTGAGAAAACAAAACTGTTATAGTGTGTTTTATCTTTAAGGTGTATTAAATAAAAGAGCATTATCCGCTTGTATAGTTCATAGCTTCTATAGCATTGCTTACTCTTTATCAAGTTTTTGAAGTCAGCTCTGCTTACTTATCTTTATAACAATAAATTAGCTAAAGCTAATATAAGCAAGCGCTACGCGCTTGTTCACTACCAGACTACCAGACTACCAGACTACTAAAGTAGTCAGTAACTAAACAAGCGCGTAGCGCTTGCTGACTTTGCGCAGCAAAGTCTGGAAGTCAGCTATGCTGGCTTATCTTTATAACCAAACTTTGCCAAGGCAAAGTTAGCTCGCTTGAACATATGTTCAAGCGAGGCAGTTACTTATAATAGCTTTAGCTATTATATGGAAGTCAGCTTTGCTGGCTTATCTTTATAACCAAACTTTGCCAAGGCAAAGTTAGCTCGCTTGAACATATGTTCAAGCGAGGCAGTTACTGACTACTTTAGTAGTCTGGAAGTCAGCTTTGCTGGCTTATCTTTATAACCAAACTTTGCCAAGGCAAAGTTAGCTCGCTTGAACATATGTTCAAGCGAGGCAGTTACTGACTACTTTAGTAGTCTGGTTATAAAGTAGTCAGTAACTAAACAAGCGCGCAGCGCTTGCTTATAATAGCTTTAGCTAATATATTGAAGTCAGCTTTGCTGGCTTATCTTTATAACCAAACTTTGCCAAGGCAAAGTTAGCTCGCTTGAACATATGTTCAAGCGAGGCAGTTACTTATAATAGCTTTAGCTATTATATGGAAGTCAGCTATGCTGGCTTATCTTTATAACCAAACTTTGCCAAGGCAAAGTTAGCTCGCTTGAACATATGTTCAAGCGAGGCAGTTACTTATAATAGCTTTAGCTATTATATGGAAGTCAGCTATGCTGGCTTATCTTTATAACCAAACTTTGCCAAGGCAAAGTTAGCTCGCTTGAACATATGTTCAAGCGAGGCAGTTACTTATAATAGCTTTAGCTATTATATGGAAGTCAGCTTTGCTGGCTTATCTTCATAACGCAGTTACTGACTACTTTAGTAGTCAGGTTATAAAGTAGTCAGTAACTAAACAAGCGCTACGCGCTTGCTTATATTAGCTTTAGCTAATATATTGAAGTCAGCTTTGCTGGCTTATCTTTAGTTATAAAGTAGTCCCCGTAGGGGCTAGTGTTGCTAGCAACACTAGGAACAACTGCGTTGCAAACTTTGCCAAAGCAAAGTTAGCTCGCTTGAACCAAACTTTGTCAAAGTTAGCTAGTGCGGCCTTGGCCGCACTTGGTATGTGAAAGCGAGGAAGTTACTGGCTACGCCAGTAGCCTGGAAGTCAGCTTTGCTGGCTTATCTTCAGTTACTTATATTAGCTTTAGCTAATATATGGTTGTGTAACTTAACTAGTAAACTAGCACTTTACAACCAGACTACTAAAGTAGTCAGTAACTAAAAGTTATAAAGATAAGCCAGCATAGCTGACTTCCAAACCAGTAAACTGGTTAGTAACTAAACTTCCAAACCAGTAAACTGGTTAGTAACTAAACTTCCAAACCAGTAAACTGGTTAGTAACTAAACTTCCAAACCAGTAAACTGGTTAGTAACGAAACTTCCAAACCAGTAAACTGGTTAGTAACTAAACTTCCAAACCAGTAAACTGGTTAGTAACTAAACTTCCAAACCAGTAAACTGGTTAGTAACTAAACTTCCAAACCAGTAAACTGGTTAGTAACTAAACTTCCAAACCAGTAAACTGGTTAGTAACGAAACTTCCAAACCAGTAAACTGGTTAGTAACTAAACTTCCAAACCAGTAAACTGGTTAGTAACTAAACTTCCAAACCAGTAAACTGGTTAGTAACTAAACTTCCAAACCAGTAAACTGGTTAGTAACTAAACTTCCAAACCAGTAAACTGGTTAGTAACTAAACTTCCAAACCAGTAAACTGGTTAGTAACTAAACTTCCAAACCAGTAAACTGGTTAGTAACTAAACTTCCAAACCAGTAAACTGGTTAGTAACTAAACTTCCAAACCAGTAAACTGGTTAGTAACTAAACTTCCAAACCAGTAAACTGGTTAGTAACTAAACTTCCAAACCAGTAAACTGGTTAGTAACTAAACTTCCATATATTAGCTAAAGCTAAAATAAGTAACTAAACAAGCGCGCAGCGCTTGCTGACTTTGCGCAGCAAAGTCTGGTCCGATAAGCTTCTTATTTTAGCTAAGCTAATATATGGTAGTGAGTATTAGCTTTAGCTAATATATTTACAACCTAACTTTGCCAAGGCAAAGTTAGCTAGCGCGACTTGTCGCGCTTGGAAGTTGCTCCTAGTGTTGCTTTGCAACACTAGCCCTAAAGGTACTACTTTATAACCTGACCTTGCTGCGCAAAGTCAGCAAGCGCTGCGCGCTTGAATATATTAGCTAAAGCTAATATTTTTTTTATTTTTGGAAGTCAGCTCTGCTGACTTATCTTTATAACCTGACCTTGCTGCGCAAAGTCAGCAAGCGCTGCGCGCTTGCAAATATTAGCTAAAGCTAATATAAGCAAGCGCTGCGCGCTTGTTTAGTTACTTATATTAGCATTAGCTAATATATGGTTGTAAAGTTATAGTTTACAAGTTAAGCAGGGCTGACTTGTTGTTACGTAGCGCTTTTTATAATATGTTTAGCGCTTTATCTAGTTTCCTTTTTAATATAAAAAAAATGAATACTGTTAATACGAACCAAAACTTTAATAAAGTAAGCAAAGCTGACTTATCATTAGAAGAAAGCTCTACAAAAGATAAGTCAGCAGAGCTGACTTCAAAGCTTAACCAATTACAATATAAGGTTAGTACAGCCTATAATAAGGATAGCAATACAACTAAAGATAAGCCAGCAAAACTGACATCCAGACCACTAAAGTGGTCAGTAACTAAAGTTATAAAAGATAAGCCAGCAAAGCTGACTTCCTTAGCAAATGCTAAGTTAAGCTCAAGCCACTCATTTAAGTTTTTAAATCAATGTTTCGATAAAGGACGAATAAAGAACTTCGTTCTATGGTTTCTAATCAATTATGGTGAAGACAAAACAGTTAAACTTTTAGATGAATTAAAGAAAGTAGGCTTTGAAGTTGCTACTAAAGCGGGTATATCTTTAGGTATTGATGATTTAAGAATCCCTCCTAAAAAGTCAATGCTTTTATTAGAAGCTGAAAAGAACATTCAAACAACAGTTCAATCACGTGGTGATATAACAGGTGTTGAACGCTTTCAAAGATTAATAGATACTTGGCATCGTACAAGTGAACAATTGAAACAAGAAGTAATTAATCACTTTGAAGCTACAGACTCCTTAAATCCTGTTTATATGATGGCTTTCTCTGGAGCTCGTGGTAACATATCTCAAGTGCGTCAACTAGTAGGTATGCGTGGATTAATGGCCGACCCACAAGGACAAATCCTAGACTTCCCTATTCGAAGTAATTTTAGAGAAGGGTTAACATTAACTGAATATGTGATATCTTGTTATGGTGCTAGAAAAGGTATTGTTGATACTGCTTTACGTACAGCGACAGCTGGTTATTTAACACGTAGATTAGTAGATGTAGCTCAACATGTTATAATATCTCATTATGACTGTGGTACACACAATGGTATCTTATTAACCGAAGTTAAAGAAGGTAAAAAAACACTCGTTTCTCTACAAAACCGTTTAGTAGGGAGAGTTTTAGCACGAAATGTAGTCTCTACTAATACTAGCTCTAGTAAAGCTAAAGATACTCCTAAAGATAAGTCAGCAAAGCTGACTTCATCTATAATAGCTTATAGAAACCAAGAAATATATAGTGATTTAGCTTTTAAAATAGCTCAAGCTACTAAGAAAGTGTTTGTTCGTTCTCCTTTAACTTGTGAAACCAAAAAAACCATTTGTCAACTATGTTATGGTTGGAGTTTAGCACAAGGTAACTTAGTATCTATAGGTGAAGCTGTTGGTATAGTAGCTGGTCAATCTATAGGTGAACCTGGTACTCAATTAACAATGAGAACATTCCATACAGGTGGTGTATTCTCTGGAGATGTTAATGAACAAATTAAAGCTCCTTTCAGCGGTTCTCTTTACTACAATCATGCTATACCAGGTAACTTAGTTCGTACATTTGAAGGTAAAATAGCGTTTTTAACAAAAGCTGAAGGTAAGTTTAGCATTTATAAAAAGAACCCATCTTTTAAAGATATTGCAACTAAAGATAAGCCAGCAATACTAACTTCCAGACCACAAAAGTGGTCAGTAATAACTTCTAAAGATAAGCCAGCAGAGCTGACTTCCAGACCACAAAAGTGGTCAGTAATAACTTCTAAAGATAAGCCAGCAGAGCTGACTTCCAGACCACAAAAGTGGTCAGTAATAACTTCCAGACCACAAAAGTGGTCAGTAATAACTTCTAAAGATAAGCCAGCAGAGCTGACTTCCAGACCACAAAAGTGGTCAGTAATAACTTCTAAAGATAAGCCAGCAGAGCTGACTTCCAGACCACAAAAGTGGTCAGTAATAACTTCCAGACCACAAAAGTGGTCAGTAATAACTTCCAGACCACAAAAGTGGTCAGTAATAACTTCTAAAGATAAGCCAGCAGAGCTGACTTCCAGACCACTAAAGTGGTCAGTAACTAAAGTTATAAAAGATAAGCCAGCAAAGCTGACTTCCCAGTTTTGCTACGCAACACCGGCATTAAAAGAATCTATACAAAAGCAAAGTCCAATGCAGCTATCCCAAGTCAAAACTTATAAAATACCTCCTTTTACCCTTTTATTTGTTCGTAATGGAGATCAAGTCATTGAAAAAGAAGTAGTAGCTCAGATATCAGCAATCTCTAAGGGTAGCAACATAACAGACGAAGCAGAATTCACTCTAAAGTCAGAACTTGAAGGGGAGTTTATTACTGAAAACTCTATAGTCAAATACTATAACCCATTACCTACTAAAGATAAACAACAATCTAAAAAAACAACTATAGATAAATCAGCAGAGCTTACTTTTTCACCTCAAGGGGTGAATCAATGCTTTAACACTTTTGATTTTGTGCAAAAAGCTTGGGGTTGGGGATATGCTTGGATCTTATCTGGTAAGATCTATCAACTGTTTTTACCTTCTCACTTTTTACCACAATCAGGGGACTTTATACACAAAGGCACTCTTATGAACCAAACTTTATTGTTATGTCAGTGTCACAATGCAACACTTGGCTTTAGCAATATAACTAAAGATAAGCCAGCAGAGCTGACTTCAACTAGTCTTTTATCGTCACACTTTATAAAAACTTCTAATATAACAAACCCTTTTTTATCAGAAGTTAGACAGTGTTCCGCACTTGAGTTAAAAACTCCAATCTTGTCTTTAAAGGCCTCACAAATCTCTTTCAAAAATATAGGCTATGTAATCAAACCATTTAGTTGCTTTGCAACTAAAGATAAGCCAGCAAAGCTGACTTCAATAGATCTAGGTTCACTTTTATTAAAGGCGCAAACTCTAAGTGAAAAGGATTTCATACTTAGTTTACATAATATAGGAACAGAACATAGCACAGCTATATCAAGAGAACACTTAGCTAAAAGAGTTATACAAAAGCCTATACAAAAGAAAGTAAGTTTTGCTGGCTTATCTTTCGAAGCTAACCAGTTATCTTATAACAGAACTGCTTATAGTGTTTCACAACAAGTTTCAACTAGATGGAGCCCTCTTTTAAAGTCTTTTTTATATTGGGTTCCTTTAAAAACTCAAACAACGACTGGAGGTATTGTTTCTCTACAAAGTTTAGCTTGTTTCCCTTATATATACTCTACTAAAGAAAAGCCAGCAAAGCTGACTCCCAGACTACTAAAGTGGTCAGTAACTAAAGTTATAAAAGATAAGTCAGCTCAGCTGACTTCTAAAGATAAGCCAGCAGAGCTGACTTCCAGACCACTAAAGTGGTCAGTAATAACTTCTAAAGATAAGCCAGCAGAGCTGACTTCCAGACCACAAAAGTGGTCAGTAATAACTTCTAAAGATAAGCCAGCAGAGCTGACTTCCAGACCACTAAAGTGGTCAGTAACTAAAGTTATAAAAGATAAGCCAGCAGAGCTGACTTCAAGTAGACTTCTTTTAAAAGGGCAAAGTAAAGCACTGTTAGACCATAAGCTTATTACACCTAAAGATAAGTCAGCAGAGCTGACTTCATATTTAACGCTACAAACGTTTAAACGTTTAGCAAAAGAACAACACAAACAAAACAAAGCTAAACTACAATCTAATAAACACATAAGTCACAGATTCAAATGTGCTGCACTTACTAACCTCTTAGAGGTTTGGCGAGAATCAAATCAATCTATTCAATATCTGTTTACTAACAAAAAGGCTTATAACTTTTTCTCTAACAAAACTCTATTCAATTACTTAAGAAAGAGTACTATTACTTGTATAGCAAATCCTACTAAAGATAAGTCAGCAAAGCTAACTTCACAAACTAATGGTACTAATAATAATCTTAAACACAAAGCTAAAGTACCAAACACTACCAAGTGTGACAAAGCCACACTAGCCCGCCACTTCGTGGCGAAGCGCTTGCCGACCCTTGAAAAAAAAGGGTCTAGTAATACTGAGACAGCTAAACGACAATCTAATAGCGTTACTAGGTTTACTAGATTAAGTAGTACTGCAGTAATAAGCCAAGGTTTACACTCACGTCTTTTATTCTTACCGCGTTTATACCTAAAAGGTCTTTTCTACAAAACATTACAAAACTATAAGTTTCCTGCTATACAAGCGACTTCTAAAGATAAGTCAGCAGAGCTGACTTCACCTCAAAGAAAAGGAGTCAATAAGTGCTTTAGCACTTATGGAAAGAACAGCTATACTATAAAAACCTCTAAAGATAAGTCAGCAGAGCTGACTTCAAAACAGATAGGTTACCCTATAACCCCAGCAAAAATAAAAGAAGTCAGCTCTTTAGAAGCATTAAAAGCAGAAAAAGCATTCTATTTAGTAAACCGTCAAGGCCTTAAAAAAGAAGTAAGTTTAACTATACTTAACCAAGTGATAGGTCGTGCTAGCTCATTTTGTTTAAATGAGAAGGCAAAAAACCTTCCTTTTATAGGCTTCTTAACTAGGAAAGAAACAGTACCAACTTTTTACTATACAATAAAAGACTTAACTGGGTCTATCGCTAATATAAACAATCCACTAGTTAATCCCGACCAGATTCTATTTATAAAAGGGTCAGCTAGTGTGCCGCAGCCAAACATGGCAAACTCTATTAAAACGTTAAACAATTTTATAGCACTTAAACACTTAACATTCGCTAGCGCTCATCATCCTGTTAGTGTGCTAACTAGTAAACAAATTAAGGTTAAGAACTCCTTGGGGTTAAGCCAAACCTTTACTAAGACTTTTTTATATAAAAATGTAAGCAATAGCCAAGTCAAACAAAACAAGACTAGTAGAAAGCCCTTTTTTATATGTTGTTCTAGCAACGCTTTGAAAAGACTCTTTACTATTAACTCTAAAGATAAGTCAGCAGAGCTGACTTCTCTAGCTCTACTTTATATAGCAGCACAGCGCTTAGCATGTACTAGTGTTAAAGCTAAACAACAATATAAGAGCCTAATTAAGGAGCTAGATTGTTTATATGCTAAAGATAGAAAGGCTAGAGAAAAGATTGTTAAAAAGGGTTGGGTATTTTGTCCTTTCTTTACACACTCTAAATCAAGTAAGCCTTTTACTAATACTTTAAGTATCTCTTTAACACCCGGTAAGTACAGCCAAGTATTGCTCCCAAACTTTATAAGTAAAGTACGCTACAGTCAAAACAAAACAAGTAAGGGTAAAGACATTATATTTGATAACCATAAAGTGTTTGCTGATCTTTACTATGACTTTTACAACACTTATAACCAAACAAATAGCATTAACCCTTTTTTATCAGAGTTAGTAATCTCAAACCAAATCACAGCCCAAACAACAGCTATAGAAGAAGTCAGCTCTGCTGACTTATCTTTAAAAGTCAGCTCTGCTGACTTATCTTTAAGAACTTTAGTTACTTATAATAGCTTTAGCTATTATATGGATGTTAATCAGAACTCTACTTTGTTACACTCAACCAAACCCTTAACAAGTGAGGGGTTAGCTAGCGCTACTTTTCGCGCTTGGCAAAAGGTTAGCAACCCAAACTCACGCTTTATGCCATCATTTTACATAAACAACATAAACGATGTCAGCTCTGCTGACTTATCTTTAGAAATCAACCAAACTTTGCAAAGCAAAGTTAGCAACCGCGACTTGTCGCGCTTGAGAGTTGCTCGCCACGAAGTGGCGAGGTTGCAAAGCAACACAGGCATCTACCAAAACAAGCCTAAAAAAGCTTATATAATATTCCAAAAAGTAAACAACTTTGTTATACCAGAGAAAAAAACAGTTAAGAAAGAACTGTTAACAATGTTACGCCAGTCTAATACACATTTTATAATACCAAATAACACTAAACAAGATAGCTCACACCCTGTTAAACTATACCCAGCATATAAGTCATATTCTTTACTGTTAGCTATAAGAAATAGAACCAAACAACAAACAACTAAAGATAAGTCAGCAGAGCTGACTTCCAGACCACAAAAGTGGTCAGTAATAACTTCTAAAGATAAGCCAGCAGAGCTGACTTCCAGACCACAAAAGTGGTCAGTTATAACTTCTAAAGATAAGCCAGCAGAGCTGACTTCCAGACCACTAAAGTGGTCAGTAACTAAAGTTATCAAAGATAAGTCAGCAGAGCTGACTTTTTCACCTCAAAGAAAAGGGGTGAATAAGTGCTTTAGCACATATGAAGTCAGTTTTGATGGCTTATCTTTAGTAGAACAAAAGACTAGACAGCTATATTCAAGTTTTTATAAGAAACGATTAGACTTTAACCTTATACAAAATACCCCAATACTTAAAGCAGTTAACAAACAAGCCAAACTACAGTCAAAAAATCTAACAACCCTATTTAGTGCAAAAGCAAAACCATTTCTACTATCAAAACAAGCGTTCAACTATTCATCTTTTTTAATATCTATTGCTTCTAAAGATAAGTCAGCAGCGCTGACTTCTATACTATCACTTAATAAAGGTTTCCCATGTTCTAAAATAACAGCACCTAAAGTCCCTAGTATTACTACTATACCTCAGATACCTAGTACTTATATAGCAAACAGTTCTAGTATCAATCACGCTACAGCACCAATCATTCAAGATCGTTTCTCTAAAGCAAAAGCTAATAACATCCTTTTTGTTAATACTTTAATTGAACAACCATCACTGGATGTTTCTATTGTTCAGGAACTCAACTTATTTGGGGATCAAAACAATAATAATCTATTAGTAACACCTAAAGATAAGTCAGCAGAGCTGACTTCCAGACCACTAAAGTGGTCAGTAACTAAAGTTATAAAAGATAAGTCAGCAGAGCTGACTTCCAGACCACTAAAGTGGTCAGTAACTAAAAGTTATAAAGATAAGTCAGCAGAGCTGACTTCCAGACCACTAAAGTGGTCAGTAACTAAAAGTTATAAAGATAAGTCAGCAGAGCTGACTTCCAGACCACTAAAGTGGTCAGTAACTAAAGTTATAAAAGATAAGTCAGCAGAGCTGACTTCTAAAGATAAGTCAGCAGAGCTGACTTCCAGACCACTAAAGTGGTCAGTAACTAAAGTTATAAAAGAGAAGTCAGCAGAGCTGACTTCAAATAACCAAACTTTAGTTCAAACTAAAGTAAGCCAAAGTCAAACAATAACATCTAATAAAGGGGTATCTGTTAGTAGTGCAGTGATACCAGCTAAAGCTATACTAGGAAGTCAGCTTTGCAGTCTTATCTTTAGTAGTAATTCTATTACTAGTGGTGTTAGAATAGCACAAAAGAGTACCCTAGATGGTGAGTTTCTAACAAAACGCCCTTATAATTGGAATGTATCCAATCTATTATCCACTTATATAAACACTGGTTTTAATAAGCAAAGCCTATTCTTAAAGCATAAACATACTAAAGGCAAAGTAAGTCTAAAAAAAGCAAAACAACAATTAATATTGACTAACTCTACTAACAAAACAAGTCAATACAAACGATCTCAAATAGCAACTAAAGATAAGAAGCTGACTTCACTACAATCTTATTTATATAGTATAGTTCCGATTAAAGGGTTAGTCTTAACTAAAAACGATCAAGTTAGTTATTACTTACCAAAGAACAGTTATAAACAAGTATGTCTTGATTTAGTTAATTTAACAAAGTATTACGCCATAAAACCAACAAAAGCTACTTATCCTAGTATAAATATGGATAGTGTTAGTATAAAAGGAGGTTCTCCAGCTCAACTAAATAGACTTCAATTAGGAGAGTTCTTAGTTTATGGGGATCTTCTTGGTATTAAAGAAGTCAGCTCAGCTGACTTATCTTTAGTAGCTGTTAAAACAGCAGGTCAAATCATTCATATTAGTAATAACAAAGTAACTTTAAGAAAAGGTCAACCTATACTTATTTCCCCTAAATCTATACTACATAGTACTCATGGTGATTTTGTAGTAGCAAACAAGCCAGTTATTACTCTATCTTATCAAAAGTTAAAAACAGGAGATATAGTACAAGGTATTCCTAAGGTTGAACAGTTCTTTGAAGCTAGAACAACAAAAAGAGGTAGACTGTTTTTACAATCTGTACCTAATTTATTAAATGCTATCTTTAAACGCTATTGTAAAAAGTATCCATTGCATTTTGCAGTTAAACAAAGTTTTTATAAGATTCAACAAGTGTTAGTTGATGGGGTTATGAGAGTTTATAGAACACAAGGAGTATCTATATCAGAGAAACACTTAGAGGTTATTGTAAAGCAAATGACAACTAAAGTTAGAATAGTTGATGGTAGTAACACCGGCTTCTTCCCAGGTGAAATCGTTGACTTAGACTTTATAACAGCGTACTTATTACAAAAAGCGCAATCTACTAAAGATAAGTCAGCAGAGCTGACTTCATATAAAAAGGGTACTAAAGTAGTTGATGTCAGCTCTGCTTATTTCTCTTTAGAAGATGAGTTATTAAATAGAAGTGTGGAAAGTTTAGGTCTTGTTTATGAACCAATTGTATTAGGTATAACAAAAGCATCATTAGGAGTAGATAGTTTCTTATCAGCAGCTAGTTTCCAACAAACAACTAAAGTGTTAAGTAAAGCTGCAATCTCTAAGAAGAAAGACTTTTTAAAAGGATTAAAAGAAAACGTATTAATAGGTAACTTAATACCAGCTGGTACTGGGTATTTAGTCTATTTAAACAAGAGATCTAAGTTATCTAAAGATAAGTCAGCAGAGCTGACTTCTTAAGTTATGCTTAATATACTAACCACTTATCCTCCTGGTCAACTAAAGATAAGTCAGCAGAGCTGACTTCCAAAAATATAATAGCTAAAGCTATTATAAGTAACTAAACAAGCGCGCAGCGCTTGCTTATATTAGCTTTAGCTAATATATGGAAGTCATTACTTATATTAGCTTTAGCTAATATATGGAAGTCATTACTTATATTAGCTTTAGCTAATATATGGAAGTCATTACTTATATTAGCTTTAGCTAATATATGGAAGTCATTACTTATATTAGCTTTAGCTAATATATGGAAGTCATTACTTATATTAGCTTTAGCTAATATATGGAAGTCATTACTTATATTAGCTTTAGCTAATATATGGAAGTCATTACTTATATTAGCTTTAGCTAATATATGGAAGTCATTACTTATATTAGCTTTAGCTAATATATGGAAGTCATTACTTATATTAGCTTTAGCTAATATATGGAAGTCATTACTTATATTAGCTTTAGCTAATATATGGAAGTCATTACTTATATTAGCTTTAGCTAATATATGGAAGTCATTACTTATATTAGCTTTAGCTAATATATGGAAGTCATTACTTATATTAGCTTTAGCTAATATATGGAAGTCATTACTTATATTAGCTTTAGCTAATATATGGAAGTCATTACTTATATTAGCTTTAGCTAATATATGGAAGTCATTACTTATATTAGCTTTAGCTAATATATGGAAGTCATTACTTATATTAGCTTTAGCTAATATATGGAAGTCATTACTTATATTAGCTTTAGCTAATATATGGAAGTCATTACTTATATTAGCTTTAGCTAATATATGGAAGTCATTACTTATATTAGCTTTAGCTAATATATGGAAGTCATTACTTATATTAGCTTTAGCTAATATATGGAAGTCATTACTTATATTAGCTTTAGCTAATATATGGAAGTCATTACTTATATTAGCTTTAGCTAATATATGGAAGTCATTACTTATATTAGCTTTAGCTAATATATGGAAGTCATTACTTATATTAGCTTTAGCTAATATATGGAAGTCATTACTTATATTAGCTTTAGCTAATATATGGAAGTCATTACTTATATTAGCTTTAGCTAATATATGGAAGTCATTACTTATATTAGCTTTAGCTAATATATGGAAGTCATTACTTATATTAGCTTTAGCTAATATATGGAAGTCATTACTTATATTAGCTTTAGCTAATATATGGAAGTCATTACTTATATTAGCTTTAGCTAATATATGGAAGTCATTACTTATATTAGCTTTAGCTAATATATGGAAGTCATTACTTATATTAGCTTTAGCTAATATATGGAAGTCATTACTTATATTAGCTTTAGCTAATATATGGAAGTCATTACTTATATTAGCTTTAGCTAATATATGGAAGTCATTACTTATATTAGCTTTAGCTAATATATGGAAGTCATTACTTATATTAGCTTTAGCTAATATATGGAAGTCATTACTTATATTAGCTTTAGCTAATATATGGAAGTCATTACTTATATTAGCTTTAGCTAATATATGGAAGTCATTACTTATATTAGCTTTAGCTAATATATGGAAGTCATTACTTATATTAGCTTTAGCTAATATATGGAAGTCATTACTTATATTAGCTTTAGCTAATATATGGAAGTCATTACTTATATTAGCTTTAGCTAATATATGGAAGTCATTACTTATATTAGCTTTAGCTAATATATGGAAGTCATTACTTATATTAGCTTTAGCTAATATATGGAAGTCATTACTTATATTAGCTTTAGCTAATATATGGAAGTCATTACTTATATTAGCTTTAGCTAATATATGGAAGTCATTACTTATATTAGCTTTAGCTAATATATGGAAGTCATTACTTATATTAGCTTTAGCTAATATATGGAAGTCATTACTTATATTAGCTTTAGCTAATATATGGAAGTCATTACTTATATTAGCTTTAGCTAATATATGGAAGTTTAGTTACTAACCAGTTTACTGGTTTGGAAGTCATTACTTATATTAGCTTTAGCTAATATATGGAAGTCATTACTTATATTAGCTTTAGCTAATATATGGAAGTCATTACTTATATTAGCTTTAGCTAATATATGGAAGTCAGCTTTGCTGGCTTATCTTTATAACCAAACTTTGCCAAGGCAAAGTTAGCTCGCTTGAACCAAACTTTGTCAAAGTTTGCTAGTGCGGCCTTGGCCGCACTTGGTATGTTCAAGCGAGGAAGTCAGCTTTGCTGGCTTATCTTCAGTTACTGACTACTTTATAACCATATATTAGCTAAAGCTAATATAAGCAAGCGCTGCGCGCTTGTTTTGTTACTGACTACTTTAGTAGTCTGGTAGTCTGGTTATAAAGATAAGTCAGCTTTGCTGACTTCCAAAAATAAAATATAATAGCTAAAGCTATTATAAGTAACTAACCAAGCGCGCAGCGCTTGCTTATATTAGCTTTAGCTAATATATTGTTATATTGTTACTCATATTAGCTTTAGCTAATATATGGAAGTCAGCTTTGCTGGCTTATCTTTATAACCATATATTAGCTAAAGCTAATATAAGCAAGCGCTACGCGCTTGTTCACTACCATATATTAGCTAAAGCTAATATAAGTAACTAAACAAGCGCGCAGCGCTTGCTTATATTAGCTTTAGCTAATATATGGAAGTTTAGTTACTAACCAGTTTACTGGTTTGGAAGTCAGCTTTGCTGGCTTATCTTTATAACCTGACCTTGCTGCGCAAAGTCAGCAAGCGCTGCGCGCTTGAATATATTAGCTAAAGCTAATATAAGCAAGCGCTACGCGCTTGTTTAGTTACTGACTACTTTAGTAGTCTGGAAGTCAGCTATGCTGGCTTATCTTTATAACCAAACTTTGCCAAGGCAAAGTTAGCTCGCTTGAACATATGTTCAAGCGAGGCAGTTACTTATAATAGCTTTAGCTATTATATGGAAGTCAGCTATGCTGGCTTATCTTTATAACCAAACTTTGCCAAGGCAAAGTTAGCTCGCTTGAACATATGTTCAAGCGAGGCAGTTACTGACTACTTTAGTAGTCTGGAAGTCAGCTTTGCTGGCTTATCTTTAGTTATAAAGTAGTCCCTTTAGGGCTAGTGTTGCAAAGCAACACTAGGAACAACTGCGTTGCAAACTTTGCCAAGGCAAAGTTAGCTCGCTTGAACCAAACTTTGGCAAAGTTAGCTAGTGCGGCCTTGGCCGCACTTGGTATGTGAAAGCGAGGAAGTCAGCTTTGCTGGCTTATCTGAAGTTACTGGCTACGCCAGTAGCCTGGAAGTCAGCTTTGCTGGCTTATCTTCAGTTACTTATATTAGCATTAGCTAATATATGGAAGTCAGCGATGCTGGCTTATCTTTATAACCATATATTAGCTAAAGCTAATATAAGCAAGCGCTACGCGCTTGTTTAGTTACTTATAATAGCTTTAGCTATTATATGGAAGTTTAGTTACTAACCAGTTTACTGGTTTGGAAGTCAGCTTTGCTGGCTTATCTTTAGTGGCGAGCAGCTCCCTTTTATGAAGTTGCGCTAGCTAACATTGCTTTGCAATGTTAGGTTAACTAGGAAGTTGTTAAGTTGTATAGCACTATTAGTGCTATCTTATAGCTAATGTATTGTTGTTCTATAGCCACAATATCGCTATAACCTTTGGTAAGTAGCTACTAAAGTTGTTGTTAGGGATAACTATATATAATCCGCTATGTTTAATTGAGTTATAAACCTCCAGGGGAATTTGAATCCCCGTCTCCTCCGTGAAAAGGAGGTGTCCTTGGCCACTAGACGATGGAGGCGCTAGTTTTGTAGAAGAGCTCTTTTAAAGCTCCTACCCTAAGTTCTTATTTGGGTTTTTCTTTATGTTTTGATTTTAAAATCTTTATTAGAGATTGTCAACTATCTAATAAAAGATACGAGTATCCTTTTTTTATACCATAAAAACTACCAAGTGCTTCGCGCTAGTTCACCCTGAAAGGGTTTGGTACATATTAACACCTAAAGATAAGCTAGCAAAGCTGACTTCATGTATGAGCTAAAGCTAGTATAAGCTAGTTCCTAACCTCCAGGTGTTGCATAGCAACAACAGCCCTGAAAGGGACTACCATAAGTGCTTAACTAGCTTGCTAGTTAATAATCCGAGGTTAAAAAGTGCGCAGCACTTATAGAGGTTAATATTTTACGCAGCAAGGTAAGCTATTTTAGCTCTTTATTGAGGTAAAGTAGGAAGTTGCTAACCACTTATAACTAAACCTCTAAAAGAGAGTTAGCTAGCGCTACACTCTAGATAGTTACAATCTAGCTTTAGCCTATATAAGGTGGTTTGGTAAGATACTGGATAAGCCTACTATCGGAGTTGAACCGATAACCTTCGGTTTACAAAACCGATACTCTACCGATTGAGTTAAGCAGGCTGCTGATTGATTACTTATGGTTTATAATTAAGCTCTTTTCTTTATTTAGTCAACATCAAGTCAAGTGTACAGCACTAGCTCACCCCAGAGGGGTTTGATTTGCTATAGGCCTTTTTACTTGTAAATAGGTATTCCTTTTCATTTCAATAGTACCACTACCTAGCTAGGCTACGATTATAGTTAACTTACGTTTCACTAGAACAGCTTTGTTACTTTCTTGAAGTTATCTTTAAATCTTAGATTACTTTACTAGTAAAGTACGGCTCTTCAAACTATCTTATCTACTAACGGGCATTGCTTAATAACCCTATTCTAATAACCATATATTAACAAGTATAGCTTAGCTCAATACTAACATAAGTGCTTCCAAGTGCGCCAAGGGCGCACTAGCTCCAAGTGTTGCAAGCAACACTAGCCCCTTACGGGGACCACTTTATAACCAGACTACTAAAGTAGTCAGTAACTGCCTCGCTTGAACATATGTTCAAGCGAGCTAACTTTGCCTTGGCAAAGTTTGGTTATAAAGATAAGCCAGCATAGCTGACTTCCAGACTACTAAAGTAGTCAGTAACTGCCTCGCTTGAACATATGTTCAAGCGAGCTAACTTTGCCTTGGCAAAGTTTGGTTATAAAGATAAGCCAGCAAAGCTGACTTCCAGACTACTAAAGTAGTCAGTAACTGCCTCGCTTGAACATATGTTCAAGCGAGCTAACTTTGCCTTGGCAAAGTTTGGTTATAAAGATAAGCCAGCAAAGCTGACTTCCATATAATAGCTAAAGCTATTATAAGTAACTGCCTCGCTTGAACATATGTTCAAGCGAGCTAACTTTGCCTTGGCAAAGTTTGGTTATAAAGATAAGCCAGCATAGCTGACTTCCATATAATAGCTAAAGCTATTATAAGTAACTGCCTCGCTTGAACATATGTTCAAGCGAGCTAACTTTGCCTTGGCAAAGTTTGGTTATAAAGAGAACCCAGCAAAGCAGAATTCATTCACAATATACTTTCCATTGAAACAAAACAAACTTATTAACTTAGCTAACTTATCTTTAAAATATAGCTTTGCTATCTTATCTAAAGATAGCTTTGCTATCTTATCTAAATATAGCTTTGCTATCTTATCTAAATATAGCTTTGCTATCTGATCTAAATATAGCTTTGCTATCTGATCTAAATATAGCTTTGCTATCTGATCTAAATATAGCTTTGCTATCTTATCTAAATATAGCTTTGCTATCTTATCTAAAGATAGCAAAGCTATCTTGTATATAAGAGTTTGCAAGCGCTTAACCGCTTGATCAGTTAATTTTGCTAATCACGTCACCAGAATAATAAACTAGTCATAAGTAATTAAATAAAAAAAAACTTTACACTACAAGAGCTTTGCGCTTGTACACTCTACCCTTACACTTGCAGGCTTGCAAAGCAAAGCCTATAACTAACCAAATAAGCGCTTTGCGCTTAAGTAACCAAACAATCGCTTTGCGCTTGCTTATATTAGCTTTAGCTAATATATGGAGGTTAATAAGTGCGCAGCACTTATGGTAGTCAGACTAAAGGCACTAGCGTATATTAGCTTTAGCTCATGTATGGTGTTAATAAGTGCTGCGCACTTATGACCAAACTTTGCCTAGGCACAGTAAGCGAGCGCGTAAGCGCTTGGTGTATCTTAAGCATAGCTTAAAATAACTTAGAGAGTAGCTACCTTTGTTAGTTAAAACCCCTATCTTATAAAGCTTGTTTATAATGGTTGTTTTAGATAAACTTGTATAACAATAAGTTAACTAGCTTCGCCACTTCCTTTTTATGTCAATAATGTTGACTTGCTAACCCCTTTTAAGGGTATGGTTGACTTGTTTTGTGAGTGTTAGTATTAAAGGTTAATGTAATGGGATGTAGCGCAGTTGGTAGCGTATGTGCTTTGGGAGCATAGGGTCGCAGGTTCAAATCCTGTCATCCCAATTAGTACATGAAATGGATTATTGCATAATAAACTCACTTTACTATTAAAAATAGCATAACCTCTTAACCAAACCTAACCTTGCTATAACGTAGTCTTAACCTCCATAAGTGCTTAACTAGCTTGCTAGTTAATAAGTGCTTTGCCTCCTAGTGCGACTAGTCGCACTCGCTCCAGGCTACTGGCTACGCCAGTAACTGAAGATAAGCCAGCAAAGCTGACTTCCTCGCTTTCACATGCGTTCAAGCGAGCTAACTTTGCCTTGGCAAAGTTTGCAACGCAGTTGTTCCTAGTGTTGCTTAGCAACACTAGCCTGTTCCTAGTGTTGCTTAGCAACACTAGCCTGTCCCTAGTGTTGCTTAGCAACACTAGCCTGTTCCTAGTGTTGCTTAGCAACACTAGCCTGTTCCTAGTGTTGCTTAGCAACACTAGCCTGTTCCTAGTGTTGCTTAGCAACACTAGCCTGTTCCTAGTGTTGCTTAGCAACACTAGCCTGTTCCTAGTGTTGCTTAGCAACACTAGCCTGTTCCTAGTGTTGCTTAGCCACACTAGCCTGTTCCTAGTGTTGCTTAGCAACACTAGCCTGTTCCTAGTGTAGCTTAGCAACACTAGCCTGTTCCTAGTGTTGCTTTGCAACACTAGCCTGTTCCTAGTGTTGCTTAGCAACACTAGCCTGTTCCTAGTGTTGCTTTGCAACACTAGCCTGTTCCTAGTGTTGCTTTGCAACACTAGCCTGTTCCTAGTGTTGCTTTGCAACACTAGCCTGTTCCTAGTGTTGCTTTGCAACACTAGCCTGTTCCTAGTGTTGCTTAGCAACACTAGACTGTTCCTAGTGTTGCTTAGCAACACTAGCCTGTTCCTAGTGTTGCTTAGCAACACTAGCCTGTTCCTAGTGTTGCTTAGCAACACTAGCCTGTTCCTAGTGTTGCTTAGCAACACTAGCCTGTTCCTAGTGTTGCTTAGCAACACTAGCCTGTTCCTAGTGTTGCTTAGCAACACTAGCCTGTTCCTAGTGTTGCTTAGCAACACTAGTCCTAAAGGAACTACTTTATAACCAGACTACTAAAGTAGTCAGTAACTAAAGTTATAAAGATAAGCCAGCATAGCTGACTTCCAGACTACTAAAGTAGTCAGTAACTAAACAAGCGCGCAGCGCTTGCTGACTTTGCGCAGCAAAGTCTGGTTATAAAGATAAGCCAGCATAGCTGACTTCCAGACTACTAAAGTAGTCAGTAACTGCCTCGCTTGAACATATGTTCAAGCGAGCTAACTTTGCCTTGGCAAAGTTTGGTTATAAAGATAAGCCAGCATAGCTGACTTCCAGACTACTAAAGTAGTCAGTAACTAAACAAGCGCTACGCGCTTGCTGACTTTGCGCAGCAAAGTCTGGTTATGAAGATAAGCCAGCAAAGCTGACTTCAATATATTAGCTAAAGCTAATATAAGCAAGCGCTACGCGCTTGTTTAGTTACTTATATTAGCTTTAGCTAATATATGGTAGTGAACAAGCGCGTAGCGCTTGCTTATATTAGCTTTAGCTAATATATTCAAGCGCGCAGCGCTTGCTGACTTTGCGCAGCAAGGTCAGGTTATAAAGATAAGTCATAAGTGCTACGCACTTATTAACTAGTTTACTAGTTAAGCAGAGCTGACTTCTTAACACTCGCTGTCGCTCATTAGCTAAAGCTAATATAAGCAAAATATTAGCTAAAGCTATTATAATAAAAAGGTATGTTAAGTAACTAAACAAGCGCTACGCGCTTGCTGACCCTTCTAGGGTCAGGTTAAAGGCGTCTAAAGATAAGCCAGCAACACTGACATCAAATCCATTGCTTTATAAAAACAAGAATCTTAAGACTAACTAAGAGCATTCTAAGCTTTTGCTTATATAGTCTTTCTATCTATAGCAACACTTAACAAGTTTGGCTTTAGCTAACAACTCCTATAAAAAGAAAGCAATAGCTACTAACCTTTTAAAAAGGCTTGGCTTTAACTAATGGTTGTATCGCAACATATTGGAGACTTTGTCCCTGACTGCTGACGCAGTCAGCATTGTTCCTGACTGCTGACGCAGTCAGCATTGTTCCTGACTGCTGACGCAGTCAGCTTTGTTTCTGACTGCAGACGCAGTCAGCATTGTTTCTGACTGCTGACGCAGTCAGCATTGTTTCTGACTGCTGACGCAGTCAGCTTTGTTCCTGACAGCTGACGCGGTCAGCATTGTTTCTGACTGCTGACGCAGTCAGCATTGTTCCTGACTGCTGACGCAGTCAGCATTGTTTCTGACTGCAGACGCAGTCAGCGTTGTTTCTGACAGCTGACGCAGTCAGCATTGTTTCTGACTGCAGACGCAGTCAGCATTGTTTCTGACTGCTGACGCAGTCAGCTTTGTTCCTCTAACAGGAACACTTGAAATCTGTTGATAGCTAAACTAGCTAAGTTTAGTAAAGAGAGGTATAGCCATTAGCTATAAGATAGGGTTTTAACAGTTATATACTCATCAAAGGAAAAAAATATTCATCAAGATATGTCAAGATATAGAGGCCCTAGGCTAAAAATCATTCGTAGATTAGGTAAATTGAGAGGTTTTACTCGTAAAAAGCCATTCCGTCGTGTATTCCGTGGTAAAGGCCCTTTACAAGGTAAAGTGATTCCTCCAGGTCAACATGGTTTAACTAAACTGTTTAAAACAAGACCTTATGATTCAAATGAATCTGACTATTTAATTCGTTTAAAAGTTAAACAAAGATTGCGTTATCATTATGGTTTAACAGAACGTCAATTAGTTAACTATGTTAGAAAAGCTAAGAAGTTTAAAGAATCAACTGGTCAAGTGTTACTTCAATTGCTTGAAATGCGTTTAGATAATATAGTATTCCGTTTAAACATGGCTCCTACTATAGCTGCAGCTCGTCAGTTAATAACACATAGACACATTCTAGTAAACAATAAGATTGTAAACATTCCAAGTTATGCTTGTAAACCAAAGGATGTTATTGCAGTAAACAATAAACAAAAGTCTTTAAAGATTGTATACAAGAACTTAGCTGATTATTATAAACGCATGCGTTTCTATAAAAGTAGAATTGAGAAAACATTAGCTTATGTTTTAGTTAATACTAAAGCGGTTCCTAATATGAATACTGCTCTTGAATTCATTACACAAGGTAAAGTAACTGTGAACAACCGTCGTATTAAAGCAGCAAACTATCTATGTCATCCAAGAGATGTTATCTCTATTTCATCACAAGTAGGAGAGTAACACACTTTTATACTAGCAACCTAAGTAAAGCACTTCCAGGCTACTGGCGTAGTCAGTAACTGAAGATAAGCCAGCAAAGCTGACTTCCAAACCAGTAAACTGGTTAGTAACTAAACTTCCATATATTAGCTAAAGCTAATATAAGTAACTTCAGATAAGCCAGCAAAGCTGACTTCCTCGCTTTCACATGCGTTCAAGCGAGCTAACTTTGCCTTGGCAAAGTTTGCAACGCATAACCCCAAGGGGTTATTAACTAGTTTACTAGTTAAGTTGTTCCTAGTGTTGCTAAGCAACACTAGCCTGTTCCTAGTGTTGCTAAGCAACACTAGCCTGTTCCTAGTGTTGCTAAGCAACACTAGCCTGTTCCTAGTGTTGCTAAGCAACACTAGCCTGTTCCTAGTGTTGCTAAGCAACACTAGCCTGTTCCTAGTGTTGCTAAGCAACACTAGCCTGTTCCTAGTGTTGCTAAGCAACACTAGCCTGTTCCTAGTGTTGCTTAGCAACACTAGCCTGTTCCTAGTGTTGCTTAGCAACACTAGCCTGTTCCTAGTGTTGCTTAGCAACACTAGCCTGTTCCTAGTGTTGCTTAGCAACACTAGCCTGTTCCTAGTGTTGCTTAGCAACACTAGCCTGTTCCTAGTGTTGCTTAGCAACACTAGCCTGTTCCTAGTGTTGCTTAGCAACACTAGCCTGTTCCTAGTGTTGCTTAGCAACACTAGCCTGTTCCTAGTGTTGCTTAGCAACACTAGCCTGTTCCTAGTGTTGCTTAGCAACACTAGCCTGTTCCTAGTGTTGCTTAGCAACACTAGCCTGTTCCTAGTGTTGCTTAGCAACACTAGCCTGTTCCTAGTGTTGCTTAGCAACACTAGCCTGTTCCTAGTGTTGCTTAGCAACACTAGCCTGTTCCTAGTGTTGCTTAGCAACACTAGCCTGTTCCTAGTGTTGCTTAGCAACACTAGCCTGTTCCTAGTGTTGCTTAGCAACACTAGCCTGTTCCTAGTGTTGCTTAGCAACACTAGCCTGTTCCTAGTGTTGCTTAGCAACACTAGCCTGTTCCTAGTGTTGCTTAGCAACACTAGCCTGTTCCTAGTGTTGCTTAGCAACACTAGCCTGTTCCTAGTGTTGCTTAGCAACACTAGTCCTAAAGGAACTACTTTATAACCAGACTTTGCTGCGCAAAGTCAGCAAGCGCTACGCGCTTGTTTAGTTACTTATATTAGCTTTAGCTAATATATGGTAGTGAACAAGCGCGTAGCGCTTGCTTATATTAGCTTTAGCTAATATATGCAAGCGCGCAGCGCTTGCTGACTTTGCGCAGCAAGGTCAGGTTATAAAGATAAACCAGCAAAGCTGACTTCCAACTACACTAATAGAGGATAGCTTTTGCAGCTTAAGTGCATAGCACTTAATCTGGTACTAAATAAGTTTAGTTACTCTTACCCCTGGCGGGGTTAATAGGTAAAGAGAGACTTACTTTACGTAATGTATGGTAAAGTGTGGCTTTCTTCTATCTATATATTTATATATTAGAATATTACTATAGTTAAGCTTTCTTCTCTTGATAGATACGATTATATTGCTATAGTTAAGCTTTCTTCTTTTTATAGATATTATAATATAGCTATAGTTAAGTTTTCTTCTTTTTATAGATACTATAATCTAGTTATAGTATAGTTAAGCATACTGTTGCCATACCCTTACTATAGTAAAAGTCAGCTATACTATAGCAATACTATAGTTAGCCAAATGGTTGCTTCTAAAGATAAGCCAGCAAAGCTGACTTCCAAACCAGTAAACTGGTTAGTAACTAAACTTCCATATATTAGCTAAAGCTAATATAAGTAACTAAACTTCCATATATTAGCTAAAGCTAATATAAGTAACTAAACTTCCATATATTAGCTAAAGCTAATATAAGTAACTAAACTTCCATATATTAGCTAAAGCTAATATAAGTAACTAAACTTCCATATATTAGCTAAAGCTAATATAAGTAACTAAACTTCCAAACCAGTAAACTGGTTAGTAACTAAACTTCCAAACCAGTAAACTGGTTAGTAACTAAACTTCCAAACCAGTAAACTGGTTAGTAACTAAACTTCCAAACCAGTAAACTGGTTAGTAACTAAACTTCCATATATTAGCTAAAGCTAATATATGGAGGTTAATAAGTGCTTCGCACTTATTAAGTGCTTTGCACTTATGGTTGTATAGTTAACATAATGATAATGTATAGTTAAATGGTTGTATAGTTAACATAATGATAATGTATAGTTAAAGTCTAGATATGGCTTATATTAACCATAGACCCTTGCTTTTGCTAAAACAAAAGCTAGTTAAAGGTTAAAGCTTAACTAATTATACCATAAAAGCATAGCACTTATTAACAAGTTCTCTTTATCTCTTTAGCTAATGATAACCGAAGCTATAGAAATACTTACTAACACCAACAAAAGCGATAGATAACTAGATAAACTCTTTTATGCTTTAACCTATTAAACCCTTGTATAAATTATAGTCTATGCTTTAGCTATATCTTATATATACTTTAGCGATATCTTATCTATAGCTAAAGTATGACCTTTACTAGCCATATATAGGCTATAGCTAAAGTATGACCTTTACTAGCCATATATAGGCTATAGCTAAAGTATGACCTTTACTAGCCATATATAGGCTATAGCTAAAGTTTAGCTTTTACTGGGGTTACAAAGTAATTCTTGGTTAACTATAGCTATTGCTGTTGTTTAGATAGGCTATAGCAACAGTTAGGTAAACCAACCTAAGTGCTTTACATCTTGCAAGCGCTGCGCGCTAGCTAACCCCTGATAAAAAAGGATTTGGTTATACTTTACTAGTAAAGTATGAAAGGAGAAGTGTCGTAATAGTTTGTTTGGTTTTGTTGGCTTCTGCTCTATATTAACCATTAACCAAGGACTTTGTTACAACCCCAGCTAAAGTCAAACTTTGCTATTAAACAGAAACAGCTTGCTGTTATTGTAATTTAGTACCAAACTATTATAGATAAGTAGTTAGCTAACCTTACCAAATACTTGCTTCAGCCAGTATTCGCTGGGGTCTGTGTTTTCACAAATACTAATATAAACTATGTCTATACTTTTTGCTACTTTTTTTTGTAGTAGTAAAAGCAAGCCAAACTATTGTAAGGTGAACTATACTAACATACTATAGCTATACTAAGTAAGATAAAACAACCATATATTAGCTTAGCTAATATAAGAAACTTATCGGACCAGACTTTGCTGCGCAAAGTCAGCAAGCGCTGCGCGCTTGTTTAGTTACTTATAATAGCTTTAGCTATTATATGGAAGTTTAGTTACTAACCAGTTTACTGGTTTGGAAGTCAGCTATGCTGGCTTATCTTTATAACCATATATTAGCTAAAGCTAATATAAGTAACTAAACAAGCGCGTAGCGCTTGCTTATATTAGCTTTAGCTAATATATTCAAGCGCGCAGCGCTTGCTGACTTTGCGCAGCAAAGTCAGGTTATAAAGTAGTCCCCGTAGGGGCTAGTGTTGCTAGCAACACTAGGAACAACTGCGTTGCAAACTTTGCCAAGGCAAAGTTAGCTCGCTTGAACCAAACTTTGTAAAAGTTTGCTAGTGCGGCCTTGGCCGCACTTGGTATGTTCAAGCGAGGCAGTCAGCTTTGCTGACTTATCTGAAGTTACTTATATTAGCTTTAGCTAATATATGGTTATAAAGTAGTCAGTAACTAAAGATAAGCCAGCAAAGCTGACTTCCTCACTACCATATATTAGCTAAAGCTAATATAAGTAACTAAACAAGCGCGTAGCGCTTGCTTATATTAGCTTTAGCTAATATATGGAAGTTTAGTTACTAACCAGTTTACTGGTTTGGAAGTTTAGTTACTAACCAGTTTACTGGTTTGGAAGTTTAGTTACTAACCAGTTTACTGGTTTGGAAGTCAGCTTTGCTGGCTTATCTTTATAACCAAACTTTGCCAAGGCAAAGTTAGCTCGCTTGAACATATGTTCAAGCGAGGCAGTTACTTATAATAGCTTTAGCTATTATATGGAAGTCAGCTTTGCTGGCTTATCTTTATAACCAAACTTTGCCAAGGCAAAGTTAGCTCGCTTGAACATATGTTCAAGCGAGGCAGTTACTTATAATAGCTTTAGCTATTATATGGAAGTCAGCTTTGCTGGCTTATCTTTATAACCAAACTTTGCCAAGGCAAAGTTAGCTCGCTTGAACATATGTTCAAGCGAGGCAGTTACTTATAATAGCTTTAGCTATTATATGGAAGTCAGCTTTGCTGGCTTATCTTTATAACCAAACTTTGCCAAGGCAAAGTTAGCTCGCTTGAACATATGTTCAAGCGAGGCAGTTACTGACTACTTTAGTAGTCTGGAAGTCAGCTTTGCTGGCTTATCTTTATAACCAAACTTTGCCAAGGCAAAGTTAGCTCGCTTGAACATATGTTCAAGCGAGGCAGTTACTGACTACTTTAGTAGTCTGGAAGTCAGCTTTGCTGGCTTATCTTTATAACGCAGTTACTGACTACTTTAGTAGTCTGGTTATAAAGTAGTCAGTAACTAAACAAGCGCGTAGCGCTTGCTTATATTAGCTTTAGCTAATATATTCAAGCGCGCAGCGCTTGCTGACTTTGCGCAGCAAGGTCAGGAAGTCAGCTATGCTGGCTTATCTTTATAACAATATATTAGCTAAAGCTAATATAAGCAAGCGCTGCGCGCTTGTTTAGTTACTGACTACTTTAGTAGTCTGGAAGTCAGCTATGCTGGCTTATCTTTATAACCAGACTTTGCTGCGCAAAGTCAGCAAGCGCTGCGCGCTTGTTTAGTTACTGACTACTTTAGTAGTCTGGAAGTCAGCTATGCTGGCTTATCTTTATAACGCAGTTACTGACTACTTTAGTAGTCTGGTTATAAAGTAGTTCCTTTAGGACTAGTGTTGCAAAGCAACACTAGGAACAGGCTAGTGTTGCAAAGCAACACTAGGAACAACTGCGTTGCAAACTTTGCCAAGGCAAAGTTAGCTCGCTTGAACATATGTTCAAGCGAGGCAGTTACTGGCTACGCCAGTAGCCTGGAAGTCAGCTCTGCTGGCTTATCTTTATAACGCAGTTACTGGCTACGCCAGTAGCCTGGAGCAACTTCTTATTTATCTGACTAGTGAGATAAATAAGGAGCAACTTGATGTTAACCCTTTTATCAAGGGTTAGCTAATGCGCAGCGCTTGGTAAAGTTATAGTTGACTAGTTAAGCTATACCAATAGTTAGTGTATAAAGCAACACCTAGTATCTAATTCTTTACAAAAACAAGAGGAACCTCTTATAATAAAGGTTATATGCTCTAAAAAATAGAACAAAAGCTCATTCTAAACATTAGCTGGTTAACTTTAAGTGCTTTGCACTTAGTGAGAAATTGTAAAAGCCTAACATAGCTTACATGGTTAGCTAGTAAACACTGTATGTTAGCTCTTTATACTATTACTATATAGCTGTTACAGTTTAACTAGAATAGCTCCAACCCCATCGAATAACTTTGTTTCTATAAAGCTTTTTTTAAGCACTGTTGGCCGAGCGGATAAGGCAAACGACTCATAATCGTTCTCAGGTAGGTTCAACCCCTACACGGTGCAAATGGAATACTAAATACATAGTAAGGACTTGTATATAGGCTATAAAATAGTTTTGTTATAGCGGGCAACGCGATTCGAACGCGCGACACCTTCCTTGGCAAGGAAGAGTTCTACCACTGAACTATGCCCGCACTTCTATTGAAAGTGCTATGCACTAAATAATGTTATGTTTATATGTTAACTAAAATAAAGGTTAATTAGCAACTCCTATGTTTATAATATAAGTAGCACTTTTTTAGTTTAGGAAGTCAGCTCTGCTTACTTCTCTTTATAACCAAACTTTGCCAAGGCAAAGTTAGCTCGCTTGAACCAAACTTTGTCAAAGTTTGCTAGTGCGGCCTTGGCCGCACTTGGTATGTTCAAGCGAGGAAGTCAGCTTTGCTGGCTTATCTTCAGTTACTTATAATAGCTTTAGCTATTATATTATTTATTGGAAGTCAGCTCTGCTGACTTATCTTTATAACCTGACCTTGCTGCGCAAAGTCAGCAAGCGCTGCGCGCTTGAATATATCAGCTAAAGCTAATATAAGCAAGCGCTGCGCGCTTGTTTAGTTACTGACTACTTTAGTAGTCTGGAAGTCAGCTATGCTGGCTTATCTTTATAACCTGACCTTGCTGCGCAAAGTCAGCAAGCGCTGCGCGCTTGAATATATTAGCTAAAGCTAATATAAGCAAGCGCTACGCGCTTGTTTAGTTACTGACTACTTTAGTAGTCTGGAAGTCAGCTATGCTGGCTTATCTTTATAACCTGACCTTGCTGCGCAAAGTCAGCAAGCGCTGCGCGCTTGAATATATTAGCTAAAGCTAATATAAGCAAGCGCTGCGCGCTTGTTTAGTTACTGACTACTTTAGTAGTCTGGAAGTCAGCTATGCTGGCTTATCTTTATAACCAAACTTTGCCAAGGCAAAGTTAGCTCGCTTGAACATATGTTCAAGCGAGGCAGTTACTGACTACTTTAGTAGTCTGGAAGTCAGCTATGCTGGCTTATCTTTAGTTATAAAGATAAGCTTCTTATATTAGCTTTAGCGAATTTATGGTGTTAATAAGTGCGTTTGCACTTTTGTATAGCTTTGGCTGAGATTGCTTACCAATGTCTAGGTTAGTTCTTTTTCTTTGTAGCTAATCAACTATACTATATGGTTTAATACTATATATTAATGTTTATTGAGCTCAGTAGGAATTGAACCTACATTAGCGGTTTAGAAGACCGCTGTCCTATCCGTTAAACGATGAGCTCTTGTAACCAAATATCATTATCAGGCTACCAGGCTACTGGCTACTTTAGTAGCCTTAACCTCCTGGTGTTGCAAAGCAACACCAGCCCTGAAAGGGACTACCATACGTGCGCATAAGTTAACTAAAGATAAGTCAGCAGAGCTGACTTCCAATAAAATATAATAGCTAAAGCTATTATAAGTAACTGCGTTATAAAGATAAGTCAGCTATGCTGGCTTATCTTTATAACCATATATTAGCTAAAGCTAATATAAGCAAGCGCGTAGCGCTTGCTTAGTTACTTATATTAGCTTTAGCTAATATATGGTTGTTAAGTTATAGTTTACTAGTTAAACAACTATGTTGTAAAGTAATCCCCAAATTTAACTTTTACTAGTAAAAGTTAAATTAACTAGCGCGGCTAGCTGCGCTTGGAAGTAGCTCCTAGTGTTGCTTTGCAACACTAGCCCTACGGGACTACTAAACAACTTTACAACCAAACCCCTAAAAAGGGTTAATTCTTTATCTCACTTTAACCAGACCCTAGAAGGGTCAGCAAGCGCTACGCACTTGTTTAGTTACTTATATTAGCTTTAGCTAATATTTGGAAGTCAGCTTTGCTGGCTTATCTTTATAACCTGACCTTGCTGCGCAAAGTCAGCAAGCGCTGCGCGCTTGCATATATTAGCTAAAGCTAATATAAGCAAGCGCTACGCGCTTGTTTACAACTTTCTAGTGTTGCTTTGCAACACTAGCCCTAAAGGGACTACTTTATAACCAGACTACTAAAGTAGTCAGTAACTGCCTCGCTTGAACATATGTTCAAGCGAGCTAACTTTGCCTTGGCAAAGTTTGGTTATAAAGATAAGCCAGCAAAGCTGACTTCCAGACTACTAAAGTAGTCAGTAACTAAACAAGCGCGCAGCGCTTGCTGACTTTGCGCAGCAAAGTCTGGTTATAAAGATAAGCCAGCATAGCTGACTTCCATATAATAGCTAAAGCTATTATAAGTAACTGCCTCGCTTGAACATATGTTCAAGCGAGCTAACTTTGCCTTGGCAAAGTTTGGTTATAAAGATAAGCCAGCAAAGCTGACTTCCATATATTAGCTAAAGCTAATATAAGTAACTAAACAAGCGCGTAGCGCTTGCTTATATTAGCTTTAGCTAATATATTCAAGCGCGCAGCGCTTGCTGACTTTGCGCAGCAAGGTCAGGTTATAAAGATAAGCCAGCAAAGCTGACTTCCAAACCAGTAAACTGGTTAGTAACTAAACTTCCAAACCAGTAAACTGGTTAGTAACTAAACTTCCAAACCAGTAAACTGGTTAGTAACTAAACTTCCAAACCAGTAAACTGGTTAGTAACTAAACTTCCAAACCAGTAAACTGGTTAGTAACTAAACTTCCAAACCAGTAAACTGGTTAGTAACTAAACTTCCAAACCAGTAAACTGGTTAGTAACTAAACTTCCAAACCAGTAAACTGGTTAGTAACTAAACTTCCAAACCAGTAAACTGGTTAGTAACTAAACTTCCAAACCAGTAAACTGGTTAGTAACTAAACTTCCAAACCAGTAAACTGGTTAGTAACTAAACTTCCAAACCAGTAAACTGGTTAGTAACTAAACTTCCAAACCAGTAAACTGGTTAGTAACTAAACTTCCAAACCAGTAAACTGGTTAGTAACTAAACTTCCAAACCAGTAAACTGGTTAGTAACTAAACTTCCAAACCAGTAAACTGGTTAGTAACTAAACTTCCAAACCAGTAAACTGGTTAGTAACTAAACTTCCAAACCAGTAAACTGGTTAGTAACTAAACTTCCAAACCAGTAAACTGGTTAGTAACTAAACTTCCAAACCAGTAAACTGGTTAGTAACTAAACTTCCAAACCAGTAAACTGGTTAGTAACTAAACTTCCAAACCAGTAAACTGGTTAGTAACTAAACTTCAAACCAGTAAACTGGTTAGTAACTAAACTTCCAAACCAGTAAACTGGTTAGTAACTAAACTTCCAAACCAGTAAACTGGTTAGTAACTAAACTTCCAAACCAGTAAACTGGTTAGTAACTAAACTTCCAAACCAGTAAACTGGTTAGTAACTAAACTTCCAAACCAGTAAACTGGTTAGTAACTAAACTTCCAAACCAGTAAACTGGTTAGTAACTAAACTTCCAAACCAGTAAACTGGTTAGTAACTAAACTTCCAAACCAGTAAACTGGTTAGTAACTAAACTTCCAAACCAGTAAACTGGTTAGTAACTAAACTTCCAAACCAGTAAACTGGTTAGTAACTAAACTTCCAAACCAGTAAACTGGTTAGTAACTAAACTTCCAAACCAGTAAACTGGTTAGTAACTAAACTTCCAAACCAGTAAACTGGTTAGTAACTAAACTTCCAAACCAGTAAACTGGTTAGTAACTAAACTTCCAAACCAGTAAACTGGTTAGTAACTAAACTTCCAAACCAGTAAACTGGTTAGTAACTAAACTTCCAAACCAGTAAACTGGTTAGTAACTAAACTTCCATATATTTGCTAAAGCTAATATAAGTAACTAAACAAGCGCGCAGCGCTTGCTTATATTAGCTTTAGCTAATATATGGTTATAAAGATAAGCCAGCAAAGCTGACTTCATACAAAAGCATATTCTAATTAAAGCCAAACCTCTTTTTATAAGGGGCTAGCTATAGAGTAGCGATAACTAATATAATTAAAAGGAAAAGCTTATAGTTACATAACTTAGTTATTAGTTCAGCTATACTAGTTATAAAGTAACTAGACACTAGATATAAGCTAAAGCTAATATAAGCAAGCGCTGCGCGCTTGAATATATTAGCTAAAGCTAATATAAGCAAGCGCTGCGCGCTTGTTTAGTTACTGACTACTTTAGTAGTCTGGTAGCCTGGAAGTCAGCTTTGCTGGCTTATCTTTATAACCTGACCTTGCTGCGCAAAGTCAGCAAGCGCTGCGCGCTTGCATATATTAGCTAAAGCTAATATAAGCAAGCGCTGCGCGCTTGTTTAGTTACTTATATTAGCTTTAGCTAATATATGGTTATAAAATAGTCCCTTTAGGGCTAGTGTTGCAAAGCAACACTAGGAACAGGCTAGTGTTGCAAAGCAACACTAGGAGCAGGCTAGTGTTGCAAAGCAACACTAGGAGCAGGCTAGTGTTGCAAAGCAACACTAGGAGCAGGCTAGTGTTGCAAAGCAACACTAGGAGCAGGCTAGTGTTGCAAAGCAACACTAGGAGCAGGCTAGTGTTGCAAAGCAACACTAGAGCAGGCTAGTGTTGCAAAGCAACACTAGAGCAGGCTAGTGTTGCAAAGCAACACTAGAGCAGGCTAGTGTTGCAAAGCAACACTAGGAGCAGGCTAGTATTGCAAAGCAACACTAGGAGCAGGCTAGTGTTGCAAAGCAACACTAGGAGCAGGCTAGTGTTGCAAAGCAACACTAGGAGCAGGCTAGTGTTGCAAAGCAACACTAGGAGCAGGCTAGTGTTGCAAAGCAACACTAGGAGCAGGCTAGTGTTGCAAAGCAACACTAGGAGCAGGCTAGTGTTGCAAAGCAACACTAGGAGCAGGCTAGTGTTGCAAAGCAACACTAGGAGCAGGCTAGTGTTGCAAAGCAACACTAGGAGCAGGCTAGTGTTGCAAAGCAACACTAGGAGCAACTTCCAAGCGCGACAAGTCGCGCTAGCTAACTTTGCCTTGGCAAAGTTAGGTTGTAAAGTTCTAGTTTACTAGTTAAGCAGAGCTGACATCCTAGCCTTAGCTAAAGTTTAATAGCGGAGAGTTGTTTGTTTAATGTGTTCACGGATTTTGATTGAACGGTTTGCTTTTTCCAGCTTCTTCTTAAGCACTTTCACGTTGTGTTTTTCTAATAGATACTTTTTAGGCTGCGGTTGCCATTCTTGAATAACACGTTTTTTCTTTCTTTTCAGTTTATTAGCCTTTTTACTTGTTTTTTGACTTACTAGTTTACTTTGTGTAGGCGCAGTTGCTTGTTTAGTGTTTAATAGAGGGGCTTTTACTAACTCTAATTTTAGGTAATCACCTGGCCATACGAACCCACCCGCACGTGGTTTATATCTCCATACAGGTCTTACAATTTGACGTTGCATTCTTCTTCTTAATTGACGAACGCGTAACATGTTTGAACTATCCCCTACTGAAGATAAGTCAGCAGAGCTGACTTTATTAGTTTTCTTAGTTTTTTTAGCTTTTGGTAAATTGTCCTTATACTTTTTAGTAGTAGAGTAAGGTCTTTCTAACATAAACATATCACTTTTCTCTTTTAAGAACTTATAACGACGTGGCTCTACTTTTTGGCTTTCTGTGATATAGCCAACACCAACACCTTTTGTTAAAGCTAATGGTTTTCTATGATACTTACGTTTAGGCTTAACTCGTCTTCTTAGTGTAAAATCTAGATGAGTATAAGTAAGTATTGCTGGCTTATCTTTAGTGTTGTTATTTACTTTAGTTTGTGCTTGTTTCTTAGCGAATGAAGTAAGCTCTGCTGACTTATCTTTAGTAGATGAGCTATCCCCTAATGTTTTACCTTTTAGCAGTCTACGTTTTAAATAGCGTTCTTTTGGTAATCTGTAACGTTTATAAAATATATATATATAATGAACAGGTAACACTTGGTTTAATAAAGGGCCTGATGCGAACCATACAGGTGGTCTAGGGTGTTTTTTAACCTTTCTATAACGTTTCTTAAGACGTCTATATAAGTTCTTTTTGTTTTTGAAGTTGTCATTTACACTAGAAAAAGGTTGTGCATCTAAAGATAAGTAAGCAGAGCTGACTTTACTGCGTTCAAAAGTACGCATTATACTGTTAATGTTGTTTCCTACAGTAGCGTTTGTATTAACATTAGAACTATTCCATGAGACAATGCTTGGAGCTAGTTGAGTAAAGCTTTTTGCTTCTAAAGATAAGTCAGCAGAACTGACTTCTTTAGAGATCTTTTGAGCTTTACCTGATAGTTTTAATAGGCTTTTCTCAATAACAAATAAGTTATTTAAGTTTTTGTTGTTTTGAGTGAATGGGTTTGGTTCTTTACTTGTTTTATTGAAAGAAGTCAGCTTTGCTGGCTTATCTTTAGAAGTCAGCTTTGCTGGCTTATCTTTAGAAGTCAGCTTTGCTGGCTTATCTTTAGAAGTCAGCTTTGCTGGCTTATCTTTAGAAGTCAGCTTTGCTGGCTTATCTTTAGAAGTCAGCTTTGCTGGCTTATTAATAGATGTTATCCAGTTTTTTAAGATAGTATGACGGAATTGGAATCTTCTCCAACCAATAGGAGAGAAGCCATCCATACCTAAAGCAAAGAATTGGTCTGGGTCATATGTAGTGAATGGTAGTTGCCAATATAGTGTAGTAGGTGCATTCATACCTTGAAGAGGTGCTTTTTGGAAATGTTTGCGTTCTAAAGTAAGCTCTGCTGACTGATCTTTAGTAGTAGGATTTAGTGGGTTTTCATTAAAAGTAAAACCAGCTTCTCTTCTTGATAGTAAGCGGTTAGTTATTACAAATTTTCTTAATGACTCATCCCAACCAGCATAAAAAGGTAATGTATTAGTTGGGTTTACACGCGTTGTGACAGCTGTATTAGCAGGGCTTAATTTTTGTAGTGCTAATAAAGTAAGCTCTGCTGACTGATCTTTAATAACTTTAGTTACTGACGACTTTAGTGGTCTGGAAGTAAGCTCTGCTGACTTATCTTTAGAGTATAATAAAGGTTTAAATTTGTGTTCTTCTGTTTGTGTAGCAGGGGTACCATATAGTTCATTTAACTTGCTTAAAATTTGCTTTTCTTTTTCTATTTGCCATAGAACGTTAGTATTAGCTTGTAAATTAGGTAAGAAGTTTTGTGTCCACCAAGTTTGTAAAGCTTTCTTTTGATATATTTTTTGCTTTTGTTTGCTTAGTAAGCGTATTTTACCAACAACGTCCTGTGTAGTTTTTCTATATTTACGGTACTTTTGGCTATATTTGTTACGTTTATGACTTCTCCAGAATCTGTGCTTCTTGATAGTGGATCTTTTGTTTTTAATTGACTTGTCTGTAGCAAGCACGAAGTCAGAATCACTTAAAGAGCGAGTATCTTTTAAGTGTTTAAATCCACTTGTTAACTTTCTTTTATAGATAACACCTCTAGTACGAGTGCGTTTGAAGTTAGCAATAGCACGTCTACCTTGTGAACGTTTGCGTTTGAAACTAATGTTTGCTTCTCTTAAGTTTGCATTAGAATCATTAGACCAAAGTGAAGTAAGCATTGCTGGCTTATCTTTAGATGAAGTCTCTGTTTTGTTATCACGTTTTTTTCTCCATAAGACAAACTTAGTATGCGGTTTAGACTGTGGATATCTAATTTCTGGAACCTCTACTTGTGTCATTAATTGTTGCATAGCCTGGAATTTTCGTATTTTATCAGTAACATCAACAGTCTCAATAACACCTATTGAATCAAGAACATCTATTGGTTGAGCGGGTTCACGGTTTGCACGCACGTGCTCTGGTAATATATATTTTTTGTTCTTAATTTTTTTGAACACTTTTCTTAAGCGTTTTTGTTTTCTAATAGCAGTAGCATTAGTTTGATTTAATACCTTAAGAATACCTGCTTTAATGTTTAATAGTTTATTACCAATAAAAGCACTCTTTGTTTTAACAACGTTTAGTAGGTTAGTTGCTTTTCTTAATACTACTAAAGATAAGTCAGCAGATATTACTTTATTAGATACTTGTTTAGTTAAGCCTGTTTGCGCTGTAAGTGTGTTTGTTACATTTGATAGTGTTTTAATAGACGCTAGGATTTGTTGCTCTTGTTTTAAGTTAGCAAAGTTCTTTAAGTTTTGAAGCGTTATTTTGTTGTATAAGCCTTGTTTAGTATTGTTTGCTTTTAAATTAAGCTTAGATAGAATTTCATACTTAACTTTGTTTTTGATATTACTTACAGTGGCTTTAGAGATGCTATTAGAAGTCAGCTTAGCTGACTTATCTTTAGATGATATTTTAGATACACCTGAATAGAAAGCTTTTTGTAAACCACCAGTAACAACAGTGTTTGATTGTGATTGACCTATAACAGTTCCTTGGTTATTGCTTGGAGTTATTAATAGCTTTTTCATTAGAGCTAAACGATCGTTTAGGTGTTTTTCCTTTTGGTTGTTTCGTTTATCTAATTTTTCAGTTTGACGTGTTAAGTACGTTTTTAGGAACTCTTGATCACCTAGATTCTTTTTATACTTTCTTAAATAACTAGTGATCAGCATTGTATTTAAAGATTGGGCAAAGTTAGAAGTCAGTTCTGCTGACTTATCTTTAGATGGGGTAATATCTATACTTTGTTTATCAATAGCTGACTTTTGTGTAGTTTGATTGCTTTCTAAAGCGTTTACTCCAGTTAATAGTTGAGCTAATTCAAAAGAGTTGTTTTGTGCTATTAAAGTTTTGATAGAATCTTGACGTTGTGAGTTAGTATCCTTAATTAAAGCACCTACTTCTTTTAAAGAATGATCGATAGTATCTATAGTAGGGTTGTTAGTACTAAAGATAAGCGAACTAGGCTGACTTCCTTTATTTGTGTTAGTTTTACTTTGCCACGCTTGGTTATTGTTTAACCCTAAAGATAAGTCAGCTTTGCTGACTTCTTCTAATAAGTAAGCACCTGACATATGTTTAGAACTGTTCTTTTCGTTATATAATAACTGATCATATTTTAATACTGTTTTTTCAATAGCTGTGTTAGTAGCTACACTAGTTTTACTTGTTTGTGTTTGAGCAGCGCTTTGTGGGGCAATAGTGTTAGGAGTGATAGCAAATAAGTGGCGAATCTTTTTAAAGGTACCAGCAAACTGTTGATTGTATGTTTTACTTGCAAAGCTTTTTGAACCACCTATTTTGTTTTTCATAGTACTATAGTGCTGCATATAAGTGTACCATCTTAAAGTATCATAATGCTCTCCTAATAAGAAACGTCTTAAGTGTAATAGGTTCTCTTCTTTTTTAGTTAAGAAATGAGAGAAGGGTTGTCTCTTAATGAAAGAGTCAACATCAAATCTTAAAAGTAAACGGTTGAACGGAGTGTAATACCAGTGTTGGATAACATCACGATATATTTTTGAACGGTAACGAGTAGCTCTTTTAGCAACAACTGAGTAAGAGTGTGTTGGCTTTTGTAATCTTGTTAGTTGAATAGGAGCTTGTGTATTAGTAGTAGTTGTTATTGAAGTCAGCTCTGCTGACTTATCTTTAGTAGTGTTTTGACTTGCTACATTGTTTGATATGTTAGTAGTTAAACTAGTATCTGTTAAGCTTAACTTCTTAGGTAAACGAGAGGTTTTTCTGCGAGCTTTTCTTAAGCTAGCAACTTTCATAGTGCGTTTCCATCTTAAGTTTGGCTTATAGTGATAGAAAAACTTCTTCATCATAATTCTAAGGTAAGGGGCATTGTTTTCAACTGAAAACGTTCTAAATAGTGTTGGGCTATAGTAACGTAACTTACGCTCAAAAGCTTGTTCTTTTTGTAAATAGAATTTAATAGGATGTAATAAAGTTTGACTTTTTAATTGTAATTGAGCTGGACGCAGCGCAGCTGTATCAGCTTGTTTAAATAAGCTTTTATATTTGTATACTTGCTTCTCTTTTTTAGAGATGTTTAACTCTGAAGTCAGCTTTGCTGGCTTATCTTTAGATGAAAGACGAGTGTTTAGTGGAGATAAACCAGGACTTGTTCCATTTGTTAATAATAGCTTAGTAGGTAGTGTTTTGTTAGAAGCAAAAAGTGAGTCTGATTTTTGTGAGAAATAGCGTGCATACAACTGTTTCCAACGTTTAGAATATATCTTATCAGTGAAGTTATCTCCTATAGTTGTGTTTTGTTCAGCTATAGCATTTGCTTTAATACGTTTCTCAAATTTGCGCACAAACTTTCTTAATACACTATTATAAGATTTTGTTGTAATAGGACTGTTTTGTATAGACTGGTTATGACTTGGGTTTAGATAAGGTGATAAATCTGTTTGTAAGACTTGAGAGTTTGTTTGTAGACTATTCCCTGCTTTAGTTGGTGTTATAACAGCTTTTTTTGTTGAGTGGAAGCTTGGTAAATAAACTTGTTCAAATAGAATTCTAAAGAATTCAGAACGAGGGCCATTTGAAGACTCTTGTCTAGGTTTAGCTAATTGTTTTTTTAATGAACGCATCCAAGGACCTGGGAAAAATCTAAAGCGTACACGGTGGTTACGCATTTTTCTTCTTAACCAGAAACGATCAAAGCCATAGTTTAAATCTTCAATAGTAAATAAGTCGTAAACACCTTGATCATAAAGTGATGCATCAAAAGTTCTATATTTGCGCACACGACGTTTCCAACGTTCTCGACGACCGTGTCTACCACGGTTTCTACGAGTGTTTTTATCAGAGGCTTTAGTGTTTATGAATGAGAACTCTAGTAATTTGCTTTTATCTGTTGATGAGTTAATGATTCGGTCATCTGCTACTAAGCCTAGTGGGTTTGTAAGGATATAGTCTAATCCATAGTATGGAATGCTAGAAATAGTACAGATCATTGTTAAGTATAAGAAAACAAAGTTAAGTACTTTATAGTATGAACCTGTTGAAGCGCGTAATGTCGCACCAAAAGCACTACTATTTGAACTAGCATTGCTTATAAACCACATATACATTTTAAATGCTGGGTTTTCCCAGAACCAACAACTAAAGTGTAATAAGCTTAAGCTACCAAATAGAAGACCTCCTATATAGCATAGGTTTATTAATACAAAGCCTGTTATATTATCTGCTGGGAATGTTTCTAATATTGAGCTTTCTGGGCTAATTGAGATGTTTGTTAAATATGGGTAGAAGCATGTTTGTTCTGTTAATGCTAATAAGAAGTTTAATAAGAAGATCTTTAAAGTAACTTGTGATAATGTTATACCAAAAAGACTGTTTGCTTTGCTATCATTTGATGTTATTATAGGGCTTCTTTTCTCATTGTATGAGTCCCACATGTATTTCACAAGTAAAACAAAGCCTAAAAAGTAACGAAAGATGTCTAAGGATAACCAAGGGATCACAAAAAAGCGCCAACCTAGGATAATGCTGCTAATCCAAAATATATTACCAGCTATTGTACCTAATCCTGATATAAAACCAGCTTCTAAACCTTGCATTACAAAACGTCTTAGAGTTATTATATGGGCTGTTGAAGATGGTAAGAATAGAAAGATACTGTTTAAGAAACCAATAATAAACTTCTCTAAACTAGATATTAATATGTTTTGATTCCCATAAGATATTGGAGATTCTAGAAAAGTAAAAGCATTATGGAAATAGCCATCTAATATGGAAATCTCTGATACCATAGCTGAACTTATATCAGGGATAATTATAGGTAAACTCCAAAGAGTCTGGAACCATTTTAAACTTACTAAGTTACCAATAAACTCTTTAGCAGAGTCTGTTAAAGATAGGACTAAGTAAGTTACAATACCCCCAAAATCATAATATGTTTTAAGAGCTAGAGTCGCATCGGTTTCAACCAACTTGTGGGCTATTTCTACGTAGTCTTTTACTGATGTTACGAGAGAAAGAAAAGTTAACATATATATGTTATAGTTTCTGACTGCTGACGCAGTCAGCTTTGTTGTTTATAGCTAAACACTACTTTAGCCATAAAGCTCTAGTACTAGACTAACCTTCCAGGCTACTGGCGTAGCCTGTAACTGCCTCGCTTGAACATATGTTCAAGCGAGCTAACTTTGCCTTGGCAAAGTTTGCAACGCAGTTGTTCCTAGTGTTGCTAGCAACACTAGCCCCTACGGGGACTACTTTATAACTAAAGATAAGCCAGCATAGCTGACTTCCAGACTACTAAAGTAGTCAGTAACTGCCTCGCTTGAACATATGTTCAAGCGAGCTAACTTTGCCTTGGCAAAGTTTGGTTATAAAGATAAGCCAGCATAGCTGACTTCCAGACTACTAAAGTAGTCAGTAACTGCCTCGCTTGAACATATGTTCAAGCGAGCTAACTTTGCCTTGGCAAAGTTTGGTTATAAAGATAAGCCAGCATAGCTGACTTCCAGACTACTAAAGTAGTCAGTAACTGCCTCGCTTGAACATATGTTCAAGCGAGCTAACTTTGCCTTGGCAAAGTTTGGTTATAAAGATAAGCCAGCATAGCTGACTTCCAGACTACTAAAGTAGTCAGTAACTAAACAAGCGCGCAGCGCTTGCTTATATTAGCTTTAGCTAATATATTCAAGCGCGCAGCGCTTGCTGACTTTGCGCAGCAAGGTCAGGTTATAAAGATAAGCCAGCATCGCTGACTTCCAGACTACTAAAGTAGTCAGTAACTAAACAAGCGCGCAGCGCTTGCTTATATTAGCTTTAGCTAATATTTTCAAGCGCGCAGCGCTTGCTAACTTTGCGCAGCAAGGTCAGGTTATAAAGATAAGCCAGCATAGCTGACTTCCAGACTACTAAAGTAGTCAGTAACTGCCTCGCTTGAACATATGTTCAAGCGAGCTAACTTTGCCTTGGCAAAGTTTGGTTATGAAGATAAGCCAGCAAAGCTGACTTCAATATATTAGCTAAAGCTAATATAAGCAAGCGCGTAGCGCTTGTTTAGTTACTTATATTAGCTTTAGCTAATATATGGTAGTGAACAAGCGCGTAGCGCTTGCTTATATTAGCTTTAGCTAATATATGGTTATGAAGATAAGCCAGCAAAGCTGACTTCTTGACTTAGTCTATAAATGAACTAAGGTTTTGTATAGTAAGAGTATGCATAAAGATAGATTAGCTATTGTCTAACTTTTACTATACTTTTTTGAATGCCATAAGTGCTTTGCACTTAGGTTAGGTTACGTTCAAGTATCGCGCAGTGATACTAGTTCACTATATATAGTCCCTTTTTATGTTAACCCTTACAGGGTTTAGATTTGTCAACCCTTGCTGGGTTTAGATTTGTCAACCCCTGCTGGGTTAAAAAAGGGCTGGTGTTGCTTGCAACACCAGGAGGCAACACTTGGCGCTAACCTTTTTTTAGTATGGTAAAAGCCAGCATAAGCAAAAGAGTACTCATAACCCTACTAAAGATAAACCAGCAATGCTGACTTCCTAACTTTTGCAAGCAATAACTTTTGCAAGCAACAGTTAGTCACTTTATAATCTTAAGTCCAAAGCACTTATTAAGTGCGCAGCACTAATGGTGGCTAATTAACCCCTTTTTATGAAGTTGCTTATATTAGCGTTAGCTAATATATGTAAGCGCTACGCGCTTCTCTTTATAACCAAACTTTGCCAAGGCAAAGTTAGCTCGCTTGAACATATGTTCAAGCGAGGCAGTTACTGGCTACGCCAGTAGCCTGGAAGTTGCTTAACTAGTAAACTAGTTAATAAGCTTATCTTTATAACCATATATTAGCTAAAGCTAATATAAGTAAGCGCGTAGCGCTTGTTTAGTTACTTATATTAGCTTTAGCTAATATATGGAAGTTTAGTTACTAACCAGTTTACTGGTTTGGAAGTTTAGTTACTAACCAGTTTACTGGTTTGGAAGTTTAGTTACTAACCAGTTTACTGGTTTGGAAGTTTAGTTACTAACCAGTTTACTGGTTTGGAAGTTTAGTTACTAACCAGTTTACTGGTTTGGAAGTTTAGTTACTAACCAGTTTACTGGTTTGGAAGTTTAGTTACTAACCAGTTTACTGGTTTGGAAGTTTAGTTACTAACCAGTTTACTGGTTTGGAAGTTTAGTTACTAACCAGTTTACTGGTTTGGAAGTTTAGTTACTAACCAGTTTACTGGTTTGGAAGTTTAGTTACTAACCAGTTTACTGGTTTGGAAGTTTAGTTACTAACCAGTTTACTGGTTTGGAAGTTTAGTTACTAACCAGTTTACTGGTTTGGAAGTTTAGTTACTAACCAGTTTACTGGTTTGGAAGTTTAGTTACTAACCAGTTTACTGGTTTGGAAGTTTAGTTACTAACCAGTTTACTGGTTTGGAAGTTTAGTTACTAACCAGTTTACTGGTTTGGAAGTTTAGTTACTAACCAGTTTACTGGTTTGGAAGTTTAGTTACTAACCAGTTTACTGGTTTGGAAGTTTAGTTACTAACCAGTTTACTGGTTTGGAAGTTTAGTTACTAACCAGTTTACTGGTTTGGAAGTTTAGTTACTAACCAGTTTACTGGTTTGGAAGTTTAGTTACTAACCAGTTTACTGGTTTGGAAGTTTAGTTACTAACCAGTTTACTGGTTTGGAAGTTTAGTTACTAACCAGTTTACTGGTTTGGAAGTTTAGTTACTAACCAGTTTACTGGTTTGGAAGTTTAGTTACTAACCAGTTTACTGGTTTGGAAGTTTAGTTACTAACCAGTTTACTGGTTTGGAAGTTTAGTTACTAACCAGTTTACTGGTTTGGAAGTTTAGTTACTAACCAGTTTACTGGTTTGGAAGTTTAGTTACTAACCAGTTTACTGGTTTGGAAGTTTAGTTACTAACCAGTTTACTGGTTTGGAAGTTTAGTTACTAACCAGTTTACTGGTTTGGAAGTTTAGTTACTAACCAGTTTACTGGTTTGGAAGTTTAGTTACTAACCAGTTTACTGGTTTGGAAGTTTAGTTACTAACCAGTTTACTGGTTTGGAAGTTTAGTTACTAACCAGTTTACTGGTTTGGAAGTTTAGTTACTAACCAGTTTACTGGTTTGGAAGTTTAGTTACTAACCAGTTTACTGGTTTGGAAGTTTAGTTACTAACCAGTTTACTGGTTTGGAAGTTTAGTTACTAACCAGTTTACTGGTTTGGAAGTCAGCTTTGCTGGCTTATCTTTTGTGGGGTTTGGTAACTATAAACCATTATAGGTTTGTTAAGACTGTCTGGCTTAAATGCTTAGACATCAATGAGCTTTTTGCTATAGTGTTAATTTTTAAGTTGTATGTTTGTATAGGCAATAAAAACCATAAACAAGAAATAATAATATGCTAAAGATAAGCCAGCAAAGCTGACTTATCTTTATAACCATATATTAGCTAAAGCTAATATAAGCAAGCGCTACGCGCTTGTTCACTACCATATATTAGCTAAAGCTAATATAAGTAACTAAACAAGCACGCAGCGCTTGCTTATATTAGCTTTAGCTAATATATGGAAGTTTAGTTACTAACCAGTTTACTGGTTTGGAAGTTTAGTTACTAACCAGTTTACTGGTTTGGAAGTTTAGTTACTAACCAGTTTACTGGTTTGGAAGTTTAGTTACTAACCAGTTTACTGGTTTGGAAGTTTAGTTACTAACCAGTTTACTGGTTTGGAAGTTTAGTTACTAACCAGTTTACTGGTTTGGAAGTTTAGTTACTAACCAGTTTACTGGTTTGGAAGTTTAGTTACTAACCAGTTTACTGGTTTGGAAGTTTAGTTACTAACCAGTTTACTGGTTTGGAAGTTTAGTTACTAACCAGTTTACTGGTTTGGAAGTTTAGTTACTAACCAGTTTACTGGTTTGGAAGTTTAGTTACTAACCAGTTTACTGGTTTGGAAGTTTAGTTACTAACCAGTTTACTGGTTTGGAAGTTTAGTTACTAACCAGTTTACTGGTTTGGAAGTTTAGTTACTAACCAGTTTACTGGTTTGGAAGTTTAGTTACTAACCAGTTTACTGGTTTGGAAGTTTAGTTACTAACCAGTTTACTGGTTTGGAAGTTTAGTTACTAACCAGTTTACTGGTTTGGAAGTTTAGTTACTAACCAGTTTACTGGTTTGGAAGTTTAGTTACTAACCAGTTTACTGGTTTGGAAGTTTAGTTACTAACCAGTTTACTGGTTTGGAAGTTTAGTTACTAACCAGTTTACTGGTTTGGAAGTTTAGTTACTAACCAGTTTACTGGTTTGGAAGTTTAGTTACTAACCAGTTTACTGGTTTGGAAGTTTAGTTACTAACCAGTTTACTGGTTTGGAAGTTTAGTTACTAACCAGTTTACTGGTTTGGAAGTTTAGTTACTAACCAGTTTACTGGTTTGGAAGTTTAGTTACTAACCAGTTTACTGGTTTGGAAGTTTAGTTACTAACCAGTTTACTGGTTTGGAAGTTTAGTTACTAACCAGTTTACTGGTTTGGAAGTTTAGTTACTAACCAGTTTACTGGTTTGGAAGTTTAGTTACTAACCAGTTTACTGGTTTGGAAGTTTAGTTACTAACCAGTTTACTGGTTTGGAAGTTTAGTTACTAACCAGTTTACTGGTTTGGAAGTTTAGTTACTAACCAGTTTACTGGTTTGGAAGTTTAGTTACTAACCAGTTTACTGGTTTGGAAGTTTAGTTACTAACCAGTTTACTGGTTTGGAAGTCAGCTTTGCTGGCTTATCTTTATAACCAAACTTTGCCAAGGCAAAGTTAGCTCGCTTGAACATATGTTCAAGCGAGGCAGTTACTGACTACTTTAGTAGTCTGGTTATCTTAGCTTTAGATACATAAAGATAGTGCTTACAATAGCCTTAGATCTGTTAGTAAAGTGCTTACGTTAACATTAGCTACTTCTAGAGTCTCTTTGTCTTTGCCATAAGTGCATAGCACTTATTAACTAGCTTGCTAGTTAAGTGTTGCAAAACAACAAAAGGTTCTTGTTTTTTAGTTTATAAAACAATTATTTTTTTAGAGTACTTATCCGTGGATATAATTTATCCATTAACTGTTAAGCTTTTAATTGAACTAAACTAATAGGTATAGTTCCACTTTTACCTAATAGCTAAAAGAAGCTTAGTTAAAGCGTTGGTTACCAGATCTTTCTTTCTATGTTCTCTGTATACGTGTATACAGAGAGAACTACTAGTTGGCTTATCTTTAGTAGGCCAACTCAATACAAAGTATTATCCTTGTTTCGCTAGAGAATACTTTGAACTATACCAAGCTAACAGATAGGATAAGTCTAGATAAAATAAAGGTTTATTGTTATAATCGCTGTTTGTATATTAATTTTATTTATTATAAAAGCAAACGCCATCACTTAGATCACTTGTTAGTGGTTTAGCAAGGCTTATAACCTACGTATATAAGCTATTAAGCTATGCTTTAGCTAATCATAAGAGAAGCAATGCTATACTATACGATATCTAGTGAATCATAAGAAGTCAGCTCTGCTTAACTAGTAAACTAGAACTTTACAACCAGACTACTAAAGTAGTCAGTAACTGCCTCGCTTGAACATATGTTCAAGCGAGCTAACTTTGCCTTGGCAAAGTTTGGTTATAAAGATAAGCCAGCATAGCTGACTTCCATATAATAGCTAAAGCTATTATAAGTAACTGCCTCGCTTGAACATATGTTCAAGCGAGCTAACTTTGCCTTGGCAAAGTTTGGTTATAAAGATAAGCCAGCAAAGCTGACTTCCATATATTAGCTAAAGCTAATATAAGTAACTAAAACAAGCGCGTAGCGCTTGCTTATATTAGCTTTAGCTAATATATGGTTATAAAGATAAGCCAGCAAAGCTGACTTCCATATATTAGCTAAAGCTAATATAAGTAACTAAAACAAGCGCTGCGCTTGCTTATATTAGCTTTAGCTAATATATTCAAGCGCGCAGCGCTTGCTGACTTTGCGCAGCAAGGTCAGGTTATAAAGATAAGCCAGCAAAGCTGACTTCCATATATTAGCTAAAGCTAATATAAGTAACTAAACAAGCGCGTAGCGCTTGCTTATATTAGCTTTAGCTAATATATGCAAGCGCTACGCGCTTGCTGACTTTGCGCAGCAAGGTCAGGTTATAAAGATAAGCCAGCAAAGCTGACTTCCAAACCAGTAAACTGGTTAGTAACTAAACTTCCAAACCAGTAAACTGGTTAGTAACTAAACTTCCAAACCAGTAAACTGGTTAGTAACTAAACTTCCAAACCAGTAAACTGGTTAGTAACTAAACTTCCAAACCAGTAAACTGGTTAGTAACTAAACTTCCAAACCAGTAAACTGGTTAGTAACTAAACTTCCAAACCAGTAAACTGGTTAGTAACTAAACTTCCAAACCAGTAAACTGGTTAGTAACTAAACTTCCAAACCAGTAAACTGGTTAGTAACTAAACTTCCAAACCAGTAAACTGGTTAGTAACTAAACTTCCAAACCAGTAAACTGGTTAGTAACTAAACTTCCAAACCAGTAAACTGGTTAGTAACTAAACTTCCAAACCAGTAAACTGGTTAGTAACTAAACTTCCAAACCAGTAAACTGGTTAGTAACTAAACTTCCAAACCAGTAAACTGGTTAGTAACTAAACTTCCAAACCAGTAAACTGGTTAGTAACTAAACTTCCAAACCAGTAAACTGGTTAGTAACTAAACTTCCAAACCAGTAAACTGGTTAGTAACTAAACTTCCAAACCAGTAAACTGGTTAGTAACTAAACTTCCAAACCAGTAAACTGGTTAGTAACTAAACTTCCAAACCAGTAAACTGGTTAGTAACTAAACTTCCAAACCAGTAAACTGGTTAGTAACTAAACTTCCAAACCAGTAAACTGGTTAGTAACTAAACTTCCAAACCAGTAAACTGGTTAGTAACTAAACTTCCAAACCAGTAAACTGGTTAGTAACTAAACTTCCATATAATAGCTAAAGCTATTATAAGTAACTGAAGATAAGCCAGCAAAGCTGACTTCCTCGCTTGAACATACCAAGTGCGGCCAAGGCCGCACTAGCAAACTTTGACAAAGTTTGGTTCAAGCGAGCTAACTTTGCCTTGGCAAAGTTTGCAACGCAGTTGTTCCTAGTGTTGCTTTGCAACACTAGTCCTAAAGGAACTACTTTAAAACCAGACTACTAAAGTAGTCAGTAACTAAAGTTATAAAGATAAGCCAGCAAAGCTGACTTCCAGACTACTAAAGTAGTCAGTAACTAAACAAGCGCGCAGCGCTTGCTTATATTAGCTTTAGCTAATATATTCAAGCGCGCAGCGCTTGCTGACTTTGCGCAGCAAGGTCAGGTTATAAAGATAAGCCAGCATAGCTGACTTCCAGACTTTGCTGCGCAAAGTCAGCAAGCGCGTAGCGCTTGTTTAGTTACTGACTACTTTAGTAGTCTGGTAGTGAAGTTATCAAGATAAGCCAGCAAAGCTGACTTCCATATATTAGCTAAAGCTAATATAAGTAACTAAACAAGCGCGCAGCGCTTGCTTATATTAGCTTTAGCTAATATATGGTAGTGAACAAGCGCGCAGCGCTTGCTTATATTCGCTTTAGCTAATACATTTTATTTTGGAAGTCAGCTTTGCTTAACTAGTAAACTAGTTAATAAGTGCGTAGCACTTATGACTTATCTTTAGTTCTGCACTAGCTAACTAGTTTACTTTTTTAGTTTTGTTTTCTTATCTTTTTTAGCATGACCGCGGTATGTACGAGTCATTGAGAATTCCCCTAACTTATGAAAAAGCATACTTTCAGTTATATATACTGGAATATGCTCACGGCCATTATAAACTGCAATAGTATGACCAATCATAGGTGGAACTATCATAGAGGAACGTGACCATGTTTTAATAACTACCTTCTTTTGTAGTTTGTTTAGTTTTTCAATCTTCTTTAATAAATGATCTGCAACAAAAGGACCTTTTTTAACTGAACGTGGCATATTTTAAATGTGTTAAGTACAATTAGCTTTCTTCTTTTATAAACAAATTCAGTAAAGAATGTAGCCAACCATTGCTATTGATCCTGGCCTATACATAAACAAATAGAGCACTGATTAGTGACTTTTGCCTATGTTGCAAAATAACGGCTACTAACTAAAGCTATGCTTTAGTTTGGTTTTAACTAACTATAGCATAGCTTTAGTTTGGTTTTAGCTAACTATAGCATAGCTATTGTTTGGTTTTAGCTAACTATAGCATAGCTATTGTTTGGTTTTAGCTAATAATTACAATGCAACTTAATACTCGCTATCCTTTTATAAAGTCGCGCTAGCTAATTTGACCTTTACTAGTCAAAGTTAAGTTTGCAACGCATAACCCCAAGGGGTTATTAACTAGTTTACTAGTTAAGTTGTTCCTAGTGTTGCTTAGCAACACTAGCCCTAAAGGAACTACTTTATAACCATATATTAGCTAAAGCTAATATAAGTAACTAAACAAGCGCGTAGCGCTTGCTGACTTTGCGCAGCAAAGTCAGGTTATAAAGATAAGCCAGCAAAGCTGACTGCCATATAATAGCTAAAGCTATTATTAGTAACTAAACTTCCATATATTAGCTAAAGCTAATATAAGCAAGCGCTACGCGCTTGTTTAGTTACTTATATTAGCTTTAGCTAATATATGGTAGTGAGGAAGTCAGCTTTGCTGGCTTATCTTTAGTTACTGACTACTTTATAACCATATATTAGCTAAAGCTAATATAAGTAACTTCAGATAAGTCAGCAAAGCTGACTTCCTCGCTTGAACATACCAAGTGCGGCCAAGGCCGCACTAGCAAACTTTTACAAAGTTTGGTTCAAGCGAGCTAACTTTGCCTTGGCAAAGTTTGCAACGCAGTTGTTCCTAGTGTTGCTAGCAACACTAGCCCCTACGGGGACTACTTTATAACCTGACTTTGCTGCGCAAAGTCAGCAAGCGCTGCGCGCTTGAATATATTAGCTAAAGCTAATATAAGCAAGCGCTACGCGCTTGTTTAGTTACTTATATTAGCTTTAGCTAATATATGGTAGTGAACAAGCGCGCAGCGCTTGCTGACTTTGCGCAGCAAGGTCAGGTTATAAAGATAAGCCAGCAAAGCTGACTTCCAAACCAGTAAACTGGTTAGTAACTAAACTTCCATATATTAGCTAAAGCTAATATAAGCAAGCGCTGCGCGCTTGTTTAGTTACTGACTACTTTATAACCAGACTACTAAAGTAGTCAGTAACTGCCTCGCTTGAACATATGTTCAAGCGAGCTAACTTTGCCTTGGCAAAGTTTGGTTATAAAGATAAGCCAGCAAAGCTGACTTCCAGACTACTAAAGTAGTCAGTAACTGCCTCGCTTGAACATATGTTCAAGCGAGCTAACTTTGCCTTGGCAAAGTTTGGTTATAAAGATAAGCCAGCAAAGCTGACTTCCATATAATAGCTAAAGCTATTATAAGTAACTGCCTCGCTTGAACATATGTTCAAGCGAGCTAACTTTGCCTTGGCAAAGTTTGGTTATAAAGATAAGCCAGCAAAGCTGACTTCCAGACTACTAAAGTAGTCAGTAACTGCCTCGCTTGAACATATGTTCAAGCGAGCTAACTTTGCCTTGGCAAAGTTTGGTTATAAAGATAAGCCAGCAAAGCTGACTTCCATATAATAGCTAAAGCTATTATAAGTAACTGCCTCGCTTGAACATATGTTCAAGCGAGCTAACTTTGCCTTGGCAAAGTTTGGTTATAAAGATAAGCCAGCAAAGCTGACTTCCATATAATAGCTAAAGCTATTATAAGTAACTGCCTCGCTTGAACATATGTTCAAGCGAGCTAACTTTGCCTTGGCAAAGTTTGGTTATAAAGATAAGCCAGCATAGCTGACTTCCAAACCAGTAAACTGGTTAGTAACTAAACTTCCATATAATAGCTAAAGCTATTATAAGTAACTGCCTCGCTTGAACATATGTTCAAGCGAGCTAACTTTGCCTTGGCAAAGTTTGGTTATAAAGATAAGCCAGCAAAGCTGACTTCCAAACCAGTAAACTGGTTAGTAACTAAACTTCCATATATTAGCTAAAGCTAATATAAGCAAGCGCTACGCGCTTGTTTAGTTACTGACTACTTTAGTAGTCTGGTTGATATAAAAAGGAGTGGAGCTGTACCAAGTTAGGCACTTGCTTATATAAGCTTTAGACCCCGACCTAGAAACCCCTGATAAAAAGGGGTTTATTTGGCTAATATATGGTGTTAATAAGTACAAAGTACTTATGTTTAGAAGCAACCGTTTACTTTACAAATAAAGCGAGGCTACACCTGATTGTTTAAAAAGCTAAGCATCTTTGTAAAAGTGATATATTTTCTCTCATAAAACTAAAGTGTTAACTAACAGCCTATATTAGCTAAGCATTACTCAAACATAAGTGCTTAACTAGTTTGCTAGTTCATAAGTGCTAAGCACTTATGCGCACTTATAGCTAAGTGTTAACTAACAGTCTATATTAGCTAAGCATTACTCAAACATAAGTGCTTAACTAGTTTGCTAGTTCATAAGTGCTAAACACTTATGCGCACTTATAGCTAAAGGCACTTATTAACACCATATATTAGCTAAAGCTAATATAAGCTAGTGCCTTTAGTAATAGCTTAGCTATTGCTTAAGCTAAGACAGGCTTCCAGGCTACTGGCGTAGCCAGTAACTGCGTTATAAAGATAAGTCAGCAGAGCTGACTTCTTAACACTCGCTATCGCTCCAAGTGCTACGCACTAGCTAACTTTGCTAATGCAAAGTTTGGTGTTAATAAGTGCGCAGCACTTATAAAGAAGCCTATATTTGGTAGCACTAGGAGCGATAGCGAGTGTTAAGTAGCCTTAACCCCCAGGCTACTGGCTACGCCAGTAACAGCCTCGCCACTAAAGTGGCGAGCTAACTTTGCGTTGCAAACTTTGCCAAGGCAAAGTTAGCTCGCTTGAACGCATGTGAAAGCGAGGAAGTCAGCTTTGCTGGCTTATCTGAAGTTACTTATATTAGCTTTAGCTAATATATGGAAGTTTAGTTACTAACCAGTTTACTGGTTTGGAAGTCAGCTTTGCTGGCTTATCTTTATAACCTGACCTTGCTGCGCAAAGTCAGCAAGCGCTGCGCGCTTGAATATATTAGCTAAAGCTAATATAAGCAAGCGCTACGCGCTTGTTCACTACCAGACTACCAGACTACCAGACTACTAAAGTAGTCAGTAACTAAACAAGCGCGTAGCGCTTGCTGACTTTGCGCAGCAAAGTCTGGTTATAAAGTAGTCAGTAACTAAACAAGCGCGTAGCGCTTGCTTATATTAGCTTTAGCTAATATATGGAAGTTTAGTTACTAACCAGTTTACTGGTTTGGAAGTCAGCTTTGCTGGCTTATCTTTATAACCAAACTTTGCCAAGGCAAAGTTAGCTCGCTTGAACATATGTTCAAGCGAGGCAGTTACTTATAATAGCTTTAGCTATTATATGGAAGTTTAGTTACTAACCAGTTTACTGGTTTGGAAGTCAGCTATGCTGGCTTATCTTTATAACCAAACTTTGCCAAGGCAAAGTTAGCTCGCTTGAACATATGTTCAAGCGAGGCAGTTACTTATAATAGCTTTAGCTATTATATGGGAGTCAGCTATGCTGGCTTATCTTTATAACCAAACTTTGCCAAGGCAAAGTTAGCTCGCTTGAACATATGTTCAAGCGAGGCAGTTACTTATAATAGCTTTAGCTATTATATGGAAGTTTAGTTACTAACCAGTTTACTGGTTTGGAAGTCAGCTATGCTGGCTTATCTTTATAACCAAACTTTGCCAAGGCAAAGTTAGCTCGCTTGAACATATGTTCAAGCGAGGCAGTTACTGACTACTTTAGTAGTCTGGAAGTCAGCTATGCTGGCTTATCTTTAGTTAACTTAAGCGCACTTATGGCTAAAGGCGCTAGCTAACCCTTTCAGGGTTTGGTTATAGTTAAGTTGCTTATACTAGCTTTAGCTAACCTATGGTAAGTTACAGCTATTGTTTACTTTCTTTTACGAATGATAAACTGATTACTATATTTCTTAGGCTTTCTTGTATGTACACCAAGAGCTGGGCGACCCCAAGGTGTTAAAGGACGACTATGACCAATAGGACAACGGCCTTCACCACCACCATGTGGGTGATCAACTGGGTTCATAGCGGATCCTCGCACAGTTGGACGTATTCCATACCAACGTGTTCTACCAGCCTTACCTATAGTTATTTGATAAGCTTCAATATTACCTACTTGACCTATAGTAGCCCAACAGTTTTTTGATATTAAACGTATTTCTTTTGAAGGTAGTCTTACTGTTACATAATTGCCTTCTTTTGCTAATATTTCAACTAAAGAACCAGCAGCACGTGCTATCTTACCACCAGAACCTGGTGTAAACTCAACGTTATGAATTTGAGAACCTAATGGAATATTGCGTAATGGTAAAGTGTTACCAACTACAATAGGAGCTTGAAAGTTAGTAATAACTATATCTCCTACCTTTAAGTCACGCGCTTGTAACATATAACGCTTTTCTCCATCTTCATAGCGAAGTAAAGCTATACGAGCATTTCTGTTAGGATCATATTCAATTGTTAAAACTTTAGCTGGAATACCAATTTTTTCTCTTAAAAAGTCTATTTGTCTATAAAGACGTTTATGGCCACCACCGCGATGACGACAAGTAATAACACCTCTATTGTTACGACCTTTAGAACGGTGTAATGATATAGTTAATTTTTTATCAGGTTTAGTACCAGTGATTTCGCTAAAATCTGAAACAGATCCTTGGCGTGTCCCTGGTGTACAAGGATTAAAAAAACGGATTCCCATAATATTGTTTATATAAGTATTTATAACACTCTAATCTTCTTGTTAAGGTAAAAAAAATAGAACAAAGCTCCATTGTTTACTAGCATATCTCCCAACACTAGTCCTGCTTTCATTAGACCACTTGCTATAGCTGCACTATCAAACAAACTATAGTACTTGCTATAGTAGCACAACCAAACAAACTATAGTACTTGCTATAGTAGCACAACCAAACAAACTATAGTACTTGCTATAGCTGCTTTACTAAGACCTACAAAGGACGCTATGCTTTTTAAAGTTATATGTTTAGCTAGTCAACTATAAAAACTACCAAGTGCCAAGCCAAGTAATCTTAACTTTAGCTATAGCTAATGTTATAATAACTAGCTAACCCCTAACTTGTATGTATGCAATCTATTCTTTTAGTTATAGAATGGGGTGAGTGTAAATGAACTATTATAGCAAAGCTAAGCATAGTTAAACATAGCTATATCAAGTTATTGCAAGGATTATACTACAACCCTTGGAGAAGTGCTAGAACACTAAAAGTATAGTTAGCTATAGTTAAGTTCACTTATTCTATTGTTCCTGACGGCTGACGCAGTCAGCATTATGCCTGACGGCTGACGCAGTCAGCATTATGCCTGACGGCTGACGCAGTCAGCATTATGCCTGACGGCTGACGCAGTCAGCATTATGCCTGACGGCTGACGCAGTCAGCATTATGCCTGACGGCTGACGCAGTCAGCATTATGCCTGACGGCTGACGCAGTCAGCATTATGCCTGACGGCTGACGCAGTCAGCATTATGCCTGACGGCTGACGCAGTCAGCATTATGCCTGACGGCTGACGCAGTCAGCATTATGCCTGACGGCTGACGCAGTCAGCATTATGCCTGACGGCTGACGCAGTCAGCATTATGCCTGACGGCTGACGCAGTCAGCATTATGCCTGACGGCTGACGCAGTCAGCATTATGCCTGACGGCTGACGCAGTCAGCATTATGCCTGACGGCTGACGCAGTCAGCATTGTTCATTTACATTACTGTTAGAATTGTACTAGTATAACCACACTTCACACTGCTCCAATCTATAACTAAAAGAAAGCAAAGTAAATTGATTGTTTTTTTTTCTAATGCTACAAAAATGTTTTGTTAGTTAGAATTGGGTATTTAACTAAATCTAAACAAACAGCATAAGTGCTGCGCACTTCTGAACTAGTTTACAACAACCATATATTAGCTAAAGCTAAAATAAGCATAGGTTGCTGGCTACTTTATAACAATATATTAGCTAAAGCTAATATAAGCAAGCGCTGCGCGCTTGAATATATTAGCTAAAGCTAATATAAGCAAGCGCGCAGCGCTTGTTTAGTTACTGACTACTTTATAACCTGACCTTGCTGCGCAAAGTCAGCAAGCGCTGCGCGCTTGAATATATTAGCTAAAGCTAATATAAGCAAGCGCGCAGCGCTTGTTTAGTTACTGACTACTTTATAACCTGACCTTGCTGCGCAAAGTCAGCAAGCGCTGCGCGCTTGAATATATTAGCTAAAGCGAATATAAGCAAGCGCGCAGCGCTTGTTTAGTTACTGACTACTTTATAACCTGACCTTGCTGCGCAAAGTCAGCAAGCGCTGCGCGCTTGAATATATTAGCTAAAGCTAATATAAGCAAGCGCTACGCGCTTGTTTAGTTACTGACTACTTTATAACCAGACTACTAAAGTAGTCAGTAACTGCCTCGCTTGAACATATGTTCAAGCGAGCTAACTTTGCCTTGGCAAAGTTTGGTTATAAAGATAAGCCAGCATAGCTGACTTCCAGACTACTAAAGTAGTCAGTAACTGCCTCGCTTGAACATATGTTCAAGCGAGCTAACTTTGCCTTGGCAAAGTTTGGTTATAAAGATAAGCCAGCAAAGCTGACTTCCAGACTACTAAAGTAGTCAGTAACTGCCTCGCTTGAACATATGTTCAAGCGAGCTAACTTTGCCTTGGCAAAGTTTGGTTATAAAGATAAGCCAGCATAGCTGACTTCCAGACTTTGCTGCGCAAAGTCAGCAAGCGCTACGCGCTTGTTTAGTTACTGACTACTTTAGTAGTCTGGTAGTCTGGTAGTCTGGTAGTCTGGTAGCCAGATAGTGAGGAAGTCAGCTTTGCTGGCTTATCTTTATAACCTGACCTTGCTGCGCAAAGTCAGCAAGCGCGTAGCGCTTGCATATATTAGCTAAAGCTAATATAAGCAAGCGCTACGCGCTTGTTCACTACCATATATTAGCTAAAGCTAATATAAGTAACTAAATTATAAAGTAGTTCCTTTAGGACTAGTGTTGCTAAGCAACACTAGGAACAGGCTAGTGTTGCTAAGCAACACTAGGAACAGGCTAGTGTTGCTAAGCAACACTAGGAACAGGCTAGTGTTGCTAAGCAACACTAGGAACAGGCTAGTGTTGCTAAGCAACACTAGGAACAGGCTAGTGTTGCTAAGCAACACTAGGAACAGGCTAGTGTTGCTAAGCAACACTAGGAACAGGCTAGTGTTGCTAAGCAACACTAGGAACAGGCTAGTGTTGCTAAGCAACACTAGGAACAGGCTAGTGTTGCTAAGCAACACTAGGAACAGGCTAGTGTTGCTAAGCAACACTAGGAACAGGCTAGTGTTGCTAAGCAACACTAGGAACAGGCTAGTGTTGCTAAGCAACACTAGGAACAGGCTAGTGTTGCTAAGCAACACTAGGAACAGGCTAGTGTTGCTAAGCAACACTAGGAACAGGCTAGTGTTGCTAAGCAACACTAGGAACAGGCTAGTGTTGCTAAGCAACACTAGGAACAGGCTAGTGTTGCTAAGCAACACTAGGAACAGGCTAGTGTTGCTAAGCAACACTAGGAACAGGCTAGTGTTGCTAAGCAACACTAGGAACAGGCTAGTGTTGCTAAGCAACACTAGGAACAGGCTAGTGTTGCTAAGCAACACTAGGAACAGGCTAGTGTTGCTAAGCAACACTAGGAACAACTTAACTAGTAAACTAGTTAATAACCCCTTGGGGTTATGCGTTGCAAACTTTGCCAAGGCAAAGTTAGCTCGCTTGAACGCATGTGAAAGCGAGGAAGTCAGCTTTGCTGGCTTATCTTCAGTTACTTATATTAGCTTTAGCTAATATATAGTTAAGTTGTTTTTTTGAGTATATGGAGAGTTTATAATAAGAGTTTGACCTTAACCTTACAAAAATGAATGGTTATTTAGTTAGTAAACAGAATAGCTTTTATGCGTAACCAACTGTATAGCTTAACTAGTAAACTATAACCAAATCTGGTACAGCTTCGCCCCTGACAGATAATAAATAAATGTTATGATAACTTTAGCGATAGCTAAAGTTAATATACTCTCTTTCACTACCAAGTGCGGCCAAGGCCGCACTAGCTAACTTTGCCAATGTTTGATTATAGCTAGCAACTTCCAAGCGCGACAAGTCGCGCTAGCTAAATTAACTTTTACAAGTAAAAGTTAAGTTTGCAACGCAGTTGTTCCAAGTGTTGCTTTGCAACACTAGCCCTAAAGGGACTACATTATAACTTCACTACCAGACTACTAAAGTAGTCAGTAACTAAACAAGCGCGCAGCGCTTGCTGACTTTGCGCAGCAAAGTCTGGAAGTCAGCGATGCTGGCTTATCTTTATAACCTGACCTTGCTGCGCAAAGTCAGCAAGCGCTGCGCGCTTGAATATATTAGCTAAAGCTAATATAAGCAAGCGCTGCGCGCTTGTTTAGTTACTGACTACTTTAGTAGTCTGGAAGTCAGCTTTGCTGGCTTATCTTTATAACCAAACTTTGCCAAGGCAAAGTTAGCTCGCTTGAACATATGTTCAAGCGAGGCAGTTACTTATAATAGCTTTAGCTATTATATGGAAGTCAGCTTTGCTGGCTTATCTTTATAACCAAACTTTGCCAAGGCAAAGTTAGCTCGCTTGAACATATGTTCAAGCGAGGCAGTTACTGACTACTTTAGTAGTCTGGAAGTCAGCTATGCTGGCTTATCTTTAGTTATAAAGTAGTTCCTTTAGGACTAGTGTTGCTAAGCAACACTAGGAACAACTGCGTTGCAAACTTTGCCAAGGCAAAGTTAGCTCGCTTGAACATATGTTCAAGCGAGGAAGTCAGCTTTGCTGGCTTATCTTCAGTTACTTATATTAGCTTTAGCTAATATATGGTTAACTTATGCGCTGCTTTCTGTTTAACTAACTTAGCTCTTTTAAGACATTTTGATAGCAGCTGGTATTCAGTTTGCTTTTGCTAGTAGAATAGCTATAGCAACTATCTGGTATAGCTGCAAAGTTTGGAGACTATCACTATAGTTAGCTTAGAAACCCTATAGATTGTTATATCTTGCCTAATAAGGCCTAATAAGGCACTAACTACTATATTAAAGGAACTATACCTCTTTTAAACAAGATCTATTAACATAAAGACCTAGCTTAATGCTATTTCACTGCGGCAACAAAGCATTGTATAGGTATACCTTTCTTAGTAGCTGCTATAGCAAAGTTAGTGAACAACAGCTACCAGTTGTCTTTGTTATAAGAGAATAAATTTTTATTTTATAAATCTTTTAGTGTTTATATTAGCGTAATAACTTTATATGTAGTCTAGCTACTTTATTAAGTTAATATGCTTTTAGGTAATAAACGAGTGGAGTGCTACCTAACCTAGCCTTATCTTTTTAATATAGAGTTGCAAAGCAATCCCAGCAAGGGTAAGGTTTGTGAAGTATCTCATACAGTTAAACAGCTGCTAAGCAAATGTTAGTTAGTTTTTAAAACGTTTGGCACTTACTGCTATATTCCCAGCTAATAGTATCATTAGCTTGTATTGGGTAAGCTATCAGATTCTTAAAAGGTCTGTAAGCATTAGCTAGCGCTCTTATAAAAAAGGGAGTGTGGGGGTGTAGCACTTTAAAGTGTTACTGTAATTCTTGTAAAACCTGTTTGCTAACCCCTTTATGTTAGAGCGGAGCAAAGTGCTACTATAATAGAGTAAGAGTATCATCTAATAATACCTCTTTATCAGGGGTAATATAAAACTTAGATATAACTCGGTAACTATTCTAATAGTACTTATTACGAACTTTGCTTTAGCAAAGTTAGCAAGCGCGACTTGTCGCGCTCGCTAACCCCTGACTTGTCAGGGGTTAGGTTGTTAAGTTGTTTGCTTTTCCAAAGTTAGGTTCAAGCGAGCTAATTTAACCTTTGCTAGCCAATCTTTTGCTAAAGCAAAAGAGAGCATAAAGAAAAGTTAAGTTTGCAAAGCATAACCCCAAGGGGTTATTAAGCGAGGCAGTTACTGGCTACGCCAGTAGCCTGGAAGTCAGCTCTGCTGGCTTATCTTTATAACCATATATTAGCTAAAGCTAATATAAGCAAGCGCTACGCGCTTGTTCACTACCAGACTACCAGACTACTAAAGTAGTCAGTAACTAAACAAGTGCGCAGCGCTTGCTTATATTAGCTTTAGCTAATATATTGAAGTCAGCTTTGCTGGCTTATCTTTATAACCAAACTTTGCCAAGGCAAAGTTAGCTCGCTTGAACATATGTTCAAGCGAGGCAGTTACTTATAATAGCTTTAGCTATTATATGGAAGTTTAGTTACTAACCAGTTTACTGGTTTGGAAGTCAGCTATGCTGGCTTATCTTTATAACCAAACTTTGCCAAGGCAAAGTTAGCTCGCTTGAACATATGTTCAAGCGAGGCAGTTACTTATAATAGCTTTAGCTATTATATGGAAGTTTAGTTACTAACCAGTTTACTGGTTTGGAAGTCAGCTATGCTGGCTTATCTTTATAACCAAACTTTGCCAAGGCAAAGTTAGCTCGCTTGAACATATGTTCAAGCGAGGCAGTTACTTATAATAGCTTTAGCTATTATATGGAAGTTTAGTTACTAACCAGTTTACTGGTTTGGAAGTCAGCTATGCTGGCTTATCTTTATAACCAAACTTTGCCAAGGCAAAGTTAGCTCGCTTGAACATATGTTCAAGCGAGGCAGTTACTTATAATAGCTTTAGCTATTATATGGAAGTTTAGTTACTAACCAGTTTACTGGTTTGGAAGTCAGCTATGCTGGCTTATCTTTATAACCAAACTTTGCCAAGGCAAAGTTAGCTCGCTTGAACATATGTTCAAGCGAGGCAGTTACTTATAATAGCTTTAGCTATTATATGGAAGTTTAGTTACTAACCAGTTTACTGGTTTGGAAGTCAGCTTTGCTGGCTTATCTTTATAACCAAACTTTGCCAAGGCAAAGTTAGCTCGCTTGAACATATGTTCAAGCGAGGCAGTTACTTATAATAGCTTTAGCTATTATATGGAAGTTTAGTTACTAACCAGTTTACTGGTTTGGAAGTCAGCTTTGCTGGCTTATCTTTATAACCAAACTTTGCCAAGGCAAAGTTAGCTCGCTTGAACATATGTTCAAGCGAGGCAGTTACTTATAATAGCTTTAGCTATTATATGGAAGTTTAGTTACTAACCAGTTTACTGGTTTGGAAGTCAGCTTTGCTGGCTTATCTTTATAACTAAACAAGCGCGCAGCGCTTGCTTATATTAGCTTTAGCTAATATATTCAAGCGCGCAGCGCTTGCTTATATTAGCTTTAGCTAATATATTGTTATAAAGTAGTCCCCGTAGGGGCTAGTGTTGCTAGCAACACTAGGAACAACTGCGTTGCAAACTTTGCCAAGGCAAAGTTAGCTCGCTTGAACATATGTTCAAGCGAGACAGTTACTGGCTACGCCAGTAGCCTGGAGCAACTACTAAAGATAAGTCAGCAGAGCTGACTTCCTATTTATCTCACTAGTAAGATAAAGAGCTAACATAGCCAATAAAAAAAAGCAAAGTTTGCAACGCACTTGGTGGCGAGCAACCCCCAAGCGCGACAAGTCGCGCTAGCTAACTTTGCAAAGCAAAGTTTGGTTGACCAGGAGGTTAAGTTGCTTTGTCTTTCTTTAGCTATAGCATAGGTTTATAGCTTCTCTTTAGCTAAAAGTTAAAGATAACCTCACTATATATTGTGAGCATATATATATATATATATATATATATATATATACAATAAAGAGTTTAAGTAATGTTAAGATAGTCTTATTGCTAATGGAGCTTAGTAATACATGGAATGTTAGGAAACTAGTGTTAACTAGTGCAGCTATACTATTTTACTAATTGAACTTGTTAGTTACATAAGCATTATAAGGGGTATTTTAACATTAGAGGGGTTTTTGCTTCATAATGGTATTGTTGTTGAGTGTTTTAAGGTATTAGTTATTTTATTTTGTTATAAGATTAACTATAGTATTTATAAACAATAGACTGATGTATAAGCTTTGTAATTAAGTCAGCTTTGCTGGCTTATCTTTATAACCAGACTTTGCTGCGCAAAGTCAGCAAGCGCTACGCGCTTGTTCACTACCAGACTACCAGACTACTAAAGTAGTCAGTAACTAAACAAGCGCGCAGCGCTTGCTTATATTAGCTTTAGCTAATATATGAAAGTCAGCTATGCTGGCTTATCTTTATAACCAAACTTTGCCAAGGCAAAGTTAGCTCGCTTGAACATATGTTCAAGCGAGGCAGTTACTGACTACTTTAGTAGTCTGGAAGTCAGCTATGCTGGCTTATCTTTATAACCTGACCTTGCTGCGCAAAGTCAGCAAGCGCTGCGCGCTTGAATATATTAGCTAAAGCTAATATAAGCAAGCGCTGCGCGCTTGTTTAGTTACTGACTACTTTAGTAGTCTGGAAGTCAGCTATGCTGGCTTATCTTTATAACCAAACTTTGCCAAGGCAAAGTTAGCTCGCTTGAACATATGTTCAAGCGAGGCAGTTACTGACTACTTTAGTAGTCTGGAAGTCAGCTATGCTGGCTTATCTTTATAACCAAACTTTGCCAAGGCAAAGTTAGCTCGCTTGAACATATGTTCAAGCGAGGCAGTTACTGACTACTTTAGTAGTCTGGAAGTCAGCTTTGCTGGCTTATCTTTAGTTATAAAGTAGTTCCTTTAGGACTAGTGTTGCTAAGCAACACTAGGAACAACTTAACTAGTAAACTAGTTAATAACCCCTTGGGGTTATGCGTTGCAAACTTTGCCAAGGCAAAGTTAGCTCGCTTGAACGCATGTGAAAGCGAGGAAGTCAGCTTTGCTGGCTTATCTTCAGTTACTGGCGTAGCCAGTAGCCTGAATGACTAGGTAGTAGTAGGTTAGGCCTTACACTCCACAAGCTTCTAAAGATAAGCTAGCAAAGCTGACTTCAACAAAAGTTAAAGTATAAATAGGCTTCTATATAATATAGAAGCTTATACTAGCAAGCTAGTTAATCTTATGGTATTAAAAAGGGTTGCTTTACTTTAATAAAAGCAAGGCTATGCTTTATTAAACGCCTCTTCAAGCGTTTGCTATGGTCTCTTGTCTCTATATCGCTATATATAAATATATATAGATATAAAATATAAATATATAGTATAGCGGTGTTACACTTTAATATAACTATGCTACGCTCCTGGTATAGCTGCACTATCAAATCTATTAACATTAACTAATCTTGTTACCTTTCTTTTGCATAACCTCTTTTATTATAGAGGTTACTTTTTTTCAGTAATAGGTACTACTTAGATGGTTTAGCTGCACTTTTATTGTTTCTGGTTTTAGTTTACTAGTTAAACTATAAAAGCAAAACTGTATCTGTTAGTAATTTTAGCTGAATCGCTTTAGCTATTCAGCATTGCTGCTGACTACTTTAGAACCAGGCTTTTGCTGCGCAAAGTCAGCAAGAGCTGCGCGCTTGTTTAGTTACTTATATTAGCTTTAGCTAATATATGGTAGTGAGGAAGTCAGCTTTGCTGGCTTATCTGAAGTTGCTTAACTAGTAAACTAGTTAATAAGCTTATCTTTACAACCATATATTAGCTAAAGCTAATATAAGCAAGCGCTACGCGCTTGTTCACTACCAGACTACCATATATTAGCTAAAGCTAATATAAGTAACTAAACAAGCGCGTAGCGCTTGCTTATATTAGCTTTAGCTAATATATGGAAGTTTAGTTACTAACCAGTTTACTGGTTTGGAAGTCAGCTTTGCTGGCTTATCTTCATAACCAAACTTTGCCAAGGCAAAGTTAGCTCGCTTGAACATATGTTCAAGCGAGGCAGTTACTTATAATAGCTTTAGCTATTATATGGAAGTCAGCTTTGCTGGCTTATCTTTATAACCAAACTTTGCCAAGGCAAAGTTAGCTCGCTTGAACATATGTTCAAGCGAGGCAGTTACTTATAATAGCTTTAGCTATTATATGGAAGTCAGCTTTGCTGGCTTATCTTTATAACCAAACTTTGCCAAGGCAAAGTTAGCTCGCTTGAACATATGTTCAAGCGAGGCAGTTACTTATAATAGCTTTAGCTATTATATGGAAGTTTAGTTACTAACCAGTTTACTGGTTTGGAAGTCAGCTATGCTGGCTTATCTTTATAACCAAACTTTGCCAAGGCAAAGTTAGCTCGCTTGAACATATGTTCAAGCGAGGCAGTTACTTATAATAGCTTTAGCTATTATATGGAAGTTTAGTTACTAACCAGTTTACTGGTTTGGAAGTCAGCTATGCTGGCTTATCTTTATAACCAAACTTTGCCAAGGCAAAGTTAGCTCGCTTGAACATATGTTCAAGCGAGGCAGTTACTTATAATAGCTTTAGCTATTATATGGAAGTCAGCTTTGCTGGCTTATCTTTATAACCAAACTTTGCCAAGGCAAAGTTAGCTCGCTTGAACATATGTTCAAGCGAGGCAGTTACTGACTACTTTAGTAGTCTGGAAGTCAGCTATGCTGGCTTATCTTTATAACCTGACCTTGCTGCGCAAAGTCAGCAAGCGCTGCGCGCTTGAATATATTAGCTAAAGCTAATATAAGCAAGCGCTACGCGCTTGTTTAGTTACTGACTACTTTAGTAGTCTGGAAGTCAGCTTTGCTGGCTTATCTTTATAACCAAACTTTGCCAAGGCAAAGTTAGCTCGCTTGAACATATGTTCAAGCGAGGCAGTTACTTATAATAGCTTTAGCTATTATATGGAAGTCAGCTTTGCTGGCTTATCTTTATAACCAAACTTTGCCAAGGCAAAGTTAGCTCGCTTGAACATATGTTCAAGCGAGGCAGTTACTTATAATAGCTTTAGCTATTATATGGAAGTCAGCTTTGCTGGCTTATCTTTATAACCAAACTTTGCCAAGGCAAAGTTAGCTCGCTTGAACATATGTTCAAGCGAGGCAGTTACTTATAATAGCTTTAGCTATTATATGGAAGTCAGCTTTGCTGGCTTATCTTTATAACCAAACTTTGCCAAGGCAAAGTTAGCTCGCTTGAACATATGTTCAAGCGAGGCAGTTACTTATAATAGCTTTAGCTATTATATGGAAGTCAGCTTTGCTGGCTTATCTTTATAACCAAACTTTGCCAAGGCAAAGTTAGCTCGCTTGAACATATGTTCAAGCGAGGCAGTTACTGACTACTTTAGTAGTCTGGAAGTCAGCTTTGCTGGCTTATCTTTATAACGCAGTTACTGACTACTTTAGTAGTCTGGTTATAAAGTAGTCAGTAACTAAACAAGCGCGCAGCGCTTGCTTATATTAGCTTAAGCTAATATATGGAGGTTAAAAAGTGCTTCGCACTTATTAAGTGCGCAGCACTTATGGTGGTAAAATCTTTTTTGCAACAATAGCTAGGGTTACAAAAGCAACCCCCAGCTATCGCTAAGAGAACGGGAATATATTGATAAAGTAAGCTAGTTAGTATTTATACTATTAGTTTTGTGCTTGAGTGCCTAAATCAGAATTAGCACCTTCACGGCTTTCTAATAAGCGTTGTTGTTTTGTATCGTGAGTATCCCAAACTTTACTTGTTAACTCGATGATCTCATGCATTACTTCATTAGTAGCGATCTCGTCACAAATACCATATTGAATAGCTTCAGTAGCTGATAAATAAAAATCACGATCAAGATCACGAAGGATTTTATGACGTGGTCTATAAGTAGCAAGAGAGTAAATCTCAGCAACATCCATACGAATTTTCATGATTTCTAGAGAGTCTATCCAGATATCTGACGCTTGTCCCGAGATTTGTCCTTCCGTTTGGTGAAGCATCGTATGGCTTCCTTCTGTGGCAAAACGTTCTCCTATTGTACCACCAGCTAATACTAGAGACGCGGCTGAAGCAGCTATACCTAAATTTAAAGTCATACTACCGGCTTTAATGAATTGTAAAGCATCAAAAATAGTAATACCATTACCAACAGAACCACCAAATGAGTTAATAACCATGAATACCTTTTTAGCTTCTTCTTCTTGGTAAGCTTGAGATAATTGTGAGTTTACAGCATATGAATTTACAGCCTTATCTTTTTTAGAGAAATCGTTACTTGAGTTAAAGATATCATATGAATTGATTGGATCTGTGCTTAAGTAGTTTAATAGCTTTTTGTTTTGTGGAGATGTGTATTCTCTTTTAAGTTGACGTTGTGCTAATAATTGTTTTGCTTTAACATCACTGAACTTTTGGTTTTCTAAGTTTAATAGGTTATAAGCTAAAGCAGAGTCAGCTTTTGCGTTGTTTGTTTTAGATGTTCCAGTTGTTTTAGTATAGAATTGTTTAAACTGTTGTAAAAACTCTTTAGAGAATAAGTTTGACTTGTTGTTTTGTAAGCTTTCATTTAGTTTAGTTAAAGCTATGTTTGAGTTTGAACTTAAATTTGATAGTAATCTAAAAGGTGAGTATACGTCTTCTAAATTTGATTTAGATGTTGTTGTATTATTACCTGGATCTTTCGCACAGTTTTCCATAAAGTTGTAGAAGAATTGCGCATCTTTGTTATTGAAATCTTTTGCTAATATTTCAGCTAAGTAGAAGAAGTATGGATTATCTTGTTGGCCAAAAGAGTCGTTAGAAGCAGCGTTTGGAGAAGTCCCAAACTTGTAATCAACAAATTGACTGTTCCAGTTTAGCCAGTCCATGCTTATCTTTTGTAACGTTTTTTGTTCAAGTAGGTAGTTATCGTTTACACCGATATCACTATCAGCTTTTAAAAGATCTTGATAGAAAGCGTTAGATGGTGGTGGAGTAGCATTTTTACCAGTGTTTGATTTAGCTGGGTTTTTAAACATTTTACTAGTTTCCATATCTTTCTTTTCCATTTCTTTTCCACGGTCTTCCATGTGAATGTTGATAAGTAAACCACATATCTGGTTAGTTAAATCATCATCCAAAAACGCCATCAAAAAGACCATCCTACGACGAAAAATAAAGTTATAAATGTCCGTCCATTGTGCTGACTGCTCTTCGCCCCAACAATATATAATACGAGGTACACCAATCGGCATATTGTGAATTTTATATATAAATACCTCTTAGCAAAGTTATTCTAGACAATACCGCTATTGCGATAATATCATGACCGCTATTGCGATAATATCATGTGTTTCTGTTAATCAACTAAAGATAAGCCAGCAAAGCTGACTTCCTAACAAGACATTACCGGGAAGCTGCAAAGCAATCTTAGTAGTGACTAGGTTAGTATTTTTTTTTTAGTTTTGCTAAACAATACTTATTGTTAGCGCAAATAACACTATTATAGGTCTATTCTCTTTTTGCATAGCAATATGCATACAAACATAAGCTCACATATCTTTATAACCAGACTACTAAAGTAGTCAGTAACTGCCTCGCTTGAACATATGTTCAAGCGAGCTAACTTTGCCTTGGCAAAGTTTGGTTATAAAGATAAGCCAGCATAGCTGACTTCCAAACCAGTAAACTGGTTAGTAACTAAACTTCCATATAATAGCTAAAGCTATTATAAGTAACTGCCTCGCTTGAACATATGTTCAAGCGAGCTAACTTTGCCTTGGCAAAGTTTGGTTATAAAGATAAGCCAGCATAGCTGACTTCCAAACCAGTAAACTGGTTAGTAACTAAACTTCCATATAATAGCTAAAGCTATTATAAGTAACTGCCTCGCTTGAACATATGTTCAAGCGAGCTAACTTTGCCTTGGCAAAGTTTGCAACGCAGTTGTTCCTAGTGTTGCTTAGCAACACTAGTCCTAAAGGAACTACTTTATAACCAGACTACTAAAGTAGTCAGTAACTGCGTTATAAAGATAAGCCAGCATAGCTGACTTCCAGACTACTAAAGTAGTCAGTAACTAAACAAGCGCGTAGCGCTTGCTGACTTTGCGCAGCAAAGTCTGGTTATAAAGATAAGCCAGCATAGCTGACTTCCAGACTACTAAAGTAGTCAGTAACTAAACAAGCGCGCAGCGCTTGCTTATATTAGCTTTAGCTAATATATTCAAGCGCGCAGCGCTTGCTGACTTTGCGCAGCAAAGTCTGGTTATAAAGATAAGCCAGCATAGCTGACTTCCAGACTTTGCTGCGCAAAGTCAGCAAGCGCTACGCGCTTGTTTAGTTACTGACTACTTTAGTAGTCTGGAAGTCAGCTATGCTGGCTTATCTTTATAACCAAACTTTGCCAAGGCAAAGTTAGCTCGCTTGAACATATGTTCAAGCGAGGCAGTTACTTATAATAGCTTTAGCTATTATATGGAAGTTTAGTTACTAACCAGTTTACTGGTTTGGAAGTCAGCTATGCTGGCTTATCTTTATAACCAAACTTTGCCAAGGCAAAGTTAGCTCGCTTGAACATATGTTCAAGCGAGGCAGTTACTTATAATAGCTTTAGCTATTATATGGAAGTTTAGTTACTAACCAGTTTACTGGTTTGGAAGTCAGCTATGCTGGCTTATCTTTATAACCAAACTTTGCCAAGGCAAAGTTAGCTCGCTTGAACATATGTTCAAGCGAGGCAGTTACTGACTACTTTAGTAGTCTGGTTGTAAAGTTCTAGTTTACTAGTTACGCAGAGCTGACTTCTTAACTTCTAAACAAATGTCAAAATAAAAGAGTCAACTAAACCCCTAGCAGATGGATAGCTAGTTTGAATGGTTTTAGGATATAGCAGTAGCACAGCTATACTAAAGGAATAGAATAATAATAAAATGGAATAAACTTTGGAATAAGTAGTAAGTTTCTTTGCTCTTATCAATATAATGCCTTCGGCCGGATTTGAACCGGCACGCTTTTCAGCACTGGTTCCTAAAACCAGCGTGTCTACCAATTCCACCACGGAGGCAATGTGCTTTAAATTAGTAATAAGATGTTATACCATAGCTTTTTTCTTGTAAACACTACTAACTATTCAAATAATATAAAGTAAAGGTCCTTTCACTAGCTAACCCTGTGAGGTTTGAAAGTATAGTTCTTAAGCTATACAATAGTAGTACTTAAGAAGTCAGCTCTGCTGACTTATCTTTAGATCACACTGAACTTATTGTAAAGTTATATAACTCCTTACTTAACTAACTTAACTAAGTGTTACTAATTATAGCTACTATACAAGAAACAGGTGTTTGCTACTTAGTAGTTACAAAGTCAGTACAATAAATACTAGCAAAACAAGCTAACTGTTATATTAGTACTAACTAGCTAATACTTGTAAGAGTATAGATTTCCTTTATTTTATTATTTAAAATAGAGAGTAATGAGCTTAAGCGTATTATAGTCCATACTGTTACTACCATATATTAGCTATAGCTAATATAAGCAAGCGCTGCGCGCTTGTTTAGTTACTTATAATAGCTTTAGCTATTATATTTCTTCTAAAGATAAGCCAGCAAAGCTGACTTCTAAAGATAAGCCAGCAAAGCTGACTTCTAAAGATAAGCCAGCAAAGCTGACTTCTAAAGATAAGCCAGCAAAGCTGACTTCTAAAGATAAGCCAGCAAAGCTGACTTCTAAAGATAAGCCAGCAAAGCTGACTTCTAAAGATAAGCCAGCAAAGCTGACTTCTAAAGATAAGCCAGCAAAGCTGACTTCTAAAGATAAGCCAGCAAAGCTGACTTCTAAAGATAAGCCAGCAAAGCTGACTTCTAAAGATAAGCCAGCAAAGCTGACTTCTAAAGATAAGCCAGCAAAGCTGACTTCTAAAAGATAAGCCAGCAAAGCTGACTTCTAAAGATAAGCCAGCAAAGCTGACTTCTAAAGATAAGCCAGCAAAGCTGACTTCTAAAGATAAGCCAGCAAAGCTGACTTCTAAAGATAAGCCAGCAAAGCTGACTTCTTCTTCTTTTTTATTTTGGAAGTCAGCTCTGCTGACTTATCTTTAGAACCATATATTAGCTAAAGCTAATATAAGCAAGCGCTGCGCGCTTGTTTAGTTACTTATATTAGCTTTAGCGAATATATGGTTGTAAACAAGCGCGCAGCGCTTGCTTATATTAGCTTTAGCTAATATATGGTTATAAAGATAGGTTAAGTTGTTATGCTACTTAACCCCTACTGAAGTACTGTTTAAGTTAGTTGCTGTTGATATGGTAATCCCTACTAAAAGCCATACTTATATAGTGCTGCGCACCTGTTAACTCCCCCTTGGTATTTAGCTATGGTATTTAGCTATAGCTAAAGTAAGCAAAAGCCGTACTTTAGTAGTAGCTAAAGTAAGCAAAAGCCAAAAGTTAAACAAAAACAAGCTAACTAATGGCTAAATAGTATAGTTAATATTAGGATTAGCTCCTATAAATAGTGATTGATCATTTATAGGATAATGTTATAATAGACTTATATACTTACTATATTACTAAAGAGTTTTATTCTTTACTTTAAAGAGCTACTTAAAACAACTATCACAGTCAAAGCATCTTAGTTAACTGTTTCTAGTCACCAGGCTACCAAAAGTGCTTTGCCTCGTTTTTACTGGTCAAGTGCGGCCAAGGCCGCACTAGCTAACTTTGCAAAAGTTAGGTTATAGCGAGCAACTTCCAAGCGCGACAAGTCGCGCTAGCTAACTTTGCCTTATTAACTCTTTATATAAGGGCTGGGTTAATAGGTTGGGGACAAAGCAAACAACTTTACAACAACCATATATTAGCTAAAGCTAATATAAGCAAGCGCTGCGCGCTTGTTCACTACCATATATCGCTAAAGCTAATATAAGTAACTAAACTAGCGCGCTGCGCTTGCTGACTTTGCGCAGCAAAGTCTGGTCCGATAAGCTTCTTATATTTGCTTAGCTAATATATGGTAGTGAAGAAGTTGCTTAACTAGTAAACTAGTTAATAAGCTTATCTTTATAACTAAAGATAAGTCAGCATAGCTGACTTCCAGACTACTAAAGTAGTCAGTAACTAAACAAGCGCGCAGCGCTTGCTTATATTAGCTTTAGCTAATATATTCAAGCGCGCAGCGCTTGCTGACTTTGCGCAGCAAGGTCAGGTTATAAAGATAAGCCAGCATAGCTGACTTCCAGACTACTAAAGTAGTCAGTAACTAAACAAGCGCGCAGCGCTTGCTGACTTTGCGCAGCAAAGTCTGGTTATAAAGATAAGCCAGCATAGCTGACTTCCAGACTACTAAAGTAGTCAGTAACTAAACAAGCGCGTAGCGCTTGCTGACTTTGCGCAGCAAAGTCTGGTTATAAAGATAAGTCAGCAGAGCTGACTTCCAAATATAATAGCTAAAGCTATTATAAGTAACTAAACAAGCGCGTAGCGCTTGCTGACTTTGCGCAGCAAAGTCTGGTTATAAAGATAAGTCAGCAGAGCTGACTTCCAAATATAATAGCTAAAGCTATTATAAGTAACTAAACAAGCGCGTAGCGCTTGCTGACTTTGCGCAGCAAAGTCTGGTTATAAAGATAAGTCAGCAGAGCTGACTTCCAATAAATAATATAATAGCTAAAGCTATTATAAGTAACTAAACAATCGCGTAGCGCTTGCTTATATTAGCTTTAGCTAATATATGGTTATAAAGATAAGTCAGCAGAGCTGACTTCCAATAAAATAAAATATAATAGCTAAAGCTATTATAAGTAACTGCCTCGCTTGAACATATGTTCAAGCGAGCTAACTTTGCCTTGGCAAAGTTTGCAACGCGGTTGTTCCTAGTGTTGCTTAGCAACACTAGTCCTAAAGGAACTACTTTATAACCAGACTACTAAAGTAGTCAGTAACTGCCTCGCTTGAACATATGTTCAAGCGAGCTAACTTTGCCTTGGCAAAGTTTGGTTATAAAGATAAGCCAGCAAAGCTGACTTCCAGACTACTAAAGTAGTCAGTAACTAAACAAGCGCTACGCGCTTGCTGACTTTGCGCAGCAAAGTCTGGTTATAAAGATAAGCCAGCATAGCTGACTTCCAGACTACTAAAGTAGTCAGTAACTGCCTCGCTTGAACATATGTTCAAGCGAGCTAACTTTGCCTTGGCAAAGTTTGGTTATAAAGATAAGCCAGCATAGCTGACTTCCAGACTACTAAAGTAGTCAGTAACTAAACAAGCGCGCAGCGCTTGCTTATATTAGCTTTAGCTAATATATTCAAGCGCGCAGCGCTTGCTGACTTTGCGCAGCAAAGTCTGGTTATAAAGATAAGCCAGCATAGCTGACTTCCATATAATAGCTAAAGCTATTATAAGTAACTGCCTCGCTTGAACATATGTTCAAGCGAGCTAACTTTGCCTTGGCAAAGTTTGGTTATAAAGATAAGCCAGCATAGCTGACTTCCAGACTACTAAAGTAGTCAGTAACTGCCTCGCTTGAACATATGTTCAAGCGAGCTAACTTTGCCTTGGCAAAGTTTGCAACGCAGTTGTTCCTAGTGTTGCTTAGCAACACTAGTCCTAAAGGAACTACTTTATAACCATATATTAGCTAAAGCTAATATAAGTAACTGCGTTATAAAGATAAGCCAGCATAGCTGACTTCCAGACTACTAAAGTAGTCAGTAACTGCCTCGCTTGAACATATGTTCAAGCGAGCTAACTTTGCCTTGGCAAAGTCTGGTTATAAAGATAAGCCAGCATAGCTGACTTCCAGACTTTGCTGCGCAAAGTCAGCAAGCGCTGCGCGCTTGTTTAGTTACTGACTACTTTAGTAGTCTGGTAGTGAACAAGCGCGTAGCGCTTGCTGACTTTGCGCAGCAAAGTCTGGTTATAAAGATAAGTTATAAGTGCTAAAGCTATTATAAGTAACTAACCAAGCGCGACAAGTCGCGCTAGCTAACTTTGCCTTGGCAAAGTTTGGTTATATTGTTACTCATATTAGCTTTAGCTAATATATTTCTTCTAAAGATAAGCCAGCAAAGCTGACTTCTTCTTCTTCTAAAGATAAGCCAGCAAAGCTGACTTCTTCTTCTTCTTCTTCTGGAAGTTATAAGTGCTTTAGCACTTATAACTTATCTGTAGTTGACCAGGAAGTTGTAAAGTTATAGTAAACTACAACCAAAAAGGTACTATAGCAACCAATAGCAGCACTGTTAAAGCAAAGGGTAGCAATTTTTAGAGTATAGTTATCTAGTGAGAGGTTATAGATGATTGACTTGTAAAAAGCGTTAAATTGTTTTCAAAAAAGCTTGGTTAATAAATAGCTGTAAATATGTATAAACCGTTATAAGACTTGTTTATAGAAGTTTCTACATAATTAAGAAAGAAAAACCTAAATGAAAGTTCGTGCTTCAGTTAAAAAGATCTGTGAAAAGTGCAAAGTAATTAAACGAAAAGGTACTATTATGGTTATCTGTACAAATCCTAAACACAAACAACGTCAAGGCTAATAGTATCTTATAGTAAAGACGTGTAATCACTATTAATATAATAGTATTGGTAAAGGTTAGTTAACACATTTTCTTTATGCTCTCTTAACAAGTTAAAAGGGGTTGGTATTTCTTAATAATCGCTACTAATCAAAGCATTGCTTAAGTTTTGAAGTGATACTTTATGATATAGTTTACTCTATTTTGATGTAAGTGTTGCTTTAGCTACAGTTAGATATAGAACTTGTTAAGAGAGGTTGGTATTGCATAGTAATAGCGACTAACAAATATTATGAAGTCAGCTTTGCTGGCTTATCTTTAGCTTTTGTTTGGCTTTAGCTAACAGTTACCAAGTGTTGCTTTTACCCCCGGTCTATATTAACTTTAGCTAATATATGGTGTTAATAAGTTAACTAAAGATAAGTCAGCAGAGCTGACTTCCAAAAATATAATAGCTAAAGCTATTATAAGTAACTGCCTCGCTTGAACATATGCTCAAGCGAGCTAACTTTGCCTTGGCAAAGTTTGCAACGCAGTTGTTCCTAGTGTTGCTTTGCAACACTAGTCCTAAAGGAACTACTTTATAACCAGACTACTAAAGTAGTCAGTAACTGCCTCGCTTGAACATATGTTCAAGCGAGCTAACTTTGCCTTGGCAAAGTTTGGTTATAAAGATAAGCCAGCATAGCTGACTTCCAGACTACTAAAGTAGTCAGTAACTGCCTCGCTTGAACATATGTTCAAGCGAGCTAACTTTGCCTTGGCAAAGTTTGGTTATAAAGATAAGCCAGCATAGCTGACTTCCATATAATAGCTAAAGCTATTATAAGTAACTGCCTCGCTTGAACATATGTTCAAGCGAGCTAACTTTGCCTTGGCAAAGTTTGGTTATAAAGATAAGCCAGCAAAGCTGACTTCCAGACTACTAAAGTAGTCAGTAACTAAACAAGCGCGTAGCGCTTGCTGACTTTGCGCAGCAAAGTCTGGTTATAAAGATAAGCCAGCATAGCTGACTTCCATATAATAGCTAAAGCTATTATAAGTAACTGCCTCGCTTGAACATATGTTCAAGCGAGCTAACTTTGCCTTGGCAAAGTTTGGTTATAAAGATAAGCCAGCATAGCTGACTTCCTGACCTTGCTGCGCAAAGTCAGCAAGCGCTGCGCGCTTGAATATATAAGCTAAAGCTAATATAAGCAAGCGCTGCGCGCTTGTTTAGTGACTGACTACTTTATAACCAGACTTTGCTGCGCAAAGTCAGCAAGCGCTACGCGCTTGTTTAGTTACTGACTACTTTAGTAGTCTGGTAGTCTGGTAGTGAACAAGCGCGTAGCGCTTGCTTATATTAGCTTTAGCTAATATATTCAAGCGCGCAGCGCTTGCTGACTTTGCGCAGCAAGGTCAGGTTATAAAGATAAGCCAGCATAGCTGACTTCCAAACCAGTAAACTGGTTAGTAACTAAACTTCCATATAATAGCTAAAGCTATTATAAGTAACTGCCTCGCTTGAACGCATGTGAAAGCGAGGAAGTCAGCTTTGCTGGCTTATCTGAAGTTACTTATATTAGCTTTAGCTAATCTATTTTTGGAAGTCAGCTCTGCTGACTTATCTTTATAACGCAGTTACTTATATTAGCTTTAGCTAATATATTTTATTTTTGGAAGTCAGCTCTGCTGACTTATCTTTATAACCAGACTTTGCTGCGCAAAGTCAGCAAGCGCTACGCGCTTGTTCACTACCAGACTACTAAAGTAGTCAGTAACTAAACAAGCGCGTAGCGCTTGCTTATATTAGCTTTAGCTAATATATGGTTATAAAGTAGTTCCTTTAGGACTAGTGTTGCTAAGCAACACTAGGAACAACTGCGTTGCAAACTTTGCCAAGGCAAAGTTAGCTCGCTTGAACATATGTTCAAGCGAGGCAGTTACTTATATTAGCTTTAGCTAATATATGTTTATAAAGTAGTCCCTTTAGGGCTAGTGTTGCAAAGCAACACTAGGAACAGGCTAGTGTTGCTAAGCAACACTAGGAACAACTTAACTAGTAAACTAGTTAATAACCCCTTGGGGTTATGCGTTGCAAACCCCTTTTTATCAGGGGTTCGCTCTTTCTCTCACAAGTGAGATATAAAGGGGTTTGGAAGTCAGCTTTGCTGGCTTATCTTTAGTTAACAAGGGAGCAACACCTGGAGAGTGGCTTAGTCCCTCTTTGCTAATAAAAGAAAAAAAAATAAACTTCTTAGAAGTTTGATTCAAACTTATCAGTTAAAGTAGCTATAGTATAGCTATAGTGTTGCTAACTTGCTTTTTATAAAGCATAAATCGTATAGTAAGTGATAACAATATCTATTTATATAGACTTGATTTAGTTTAATGCGGATGTAGCTCAGCAGGTAGAGCGTGGTCCTTCCAAGTCCAATGTCGCGCGTTCGAACCGCGTCATCCGCTTTTCTTTGAAAACAACAATACCATAAACTATAAACAGTTTTTTTTTAAGATGCTTCTATATAATAAGAGTATCTTCCGCGTTAGGGTATATTCACCCGATCTATCTATTGTTTTTTGTTTACAAACCTTATTTTAGTCCAGGCACTGTCTCTATATCATTTTGCTATTACTAGGCAAAGCCTAACACTAACTTAACTACTAACCTATAACTATACAACAATATATTAGCTAAAGCTAATATAAGGTTTAGAAGTCAGCTCTGCTGGCTTATCTGTATAACCAAACTTTGCCAAGGCAAAGTTAGCTCGCTTGAACATATGTTCAAGCGAGGCAGTTACTTATATTAGCTTTAGCTAATATATGGAAGTCAGCTCTGCTGGCTTATCTTTATAACCTGACCTTGCTGCGCAAAGTCAGCAAGCGCTGCGCGCTTGAATATATGAGCTAAAGCTAATATAAGCAAGCGCTACGCGCTTGTTCACTACCAGACTACCAGACTACCAGACTACTAAAGTAGTCAGTAACTAAACAAGCGCGTAGCGCTTGCTGACTTTGCGCAGCAAAGTCTGGAAGTCAGCTATGCTGGCTTATCTTTATAACCAAACTTTGCCAAGGCAAAGTTAGCTCGCTTGAACATATGTTCAAGCGAGGCAGTTACTTATAATAGCTTTAGCTATTATATGGAAGTCAGCTTTGCTGGCTTATCTTTATAACCAAACTTTGCCAAGGCAAAGTTAGCTCGCTTGAACATATGTTCAAGCGAGGCAGTTACTTATAATAGCTTTAGCTATTATATGGAAGTCAGCTTTGCTGGCTTATCTTTATAACCAAACTTTGCCAAGGCAAAGTTAGCTCGCTTGAACATATGTTCAAGCGAGGCAGTTACTGACTACTTTAGTAGTCTGGAAGTCAGCTATGCTGGCTTATCTTTATAACCAGACTTTGCTGCGCAAAGTCAGCAAGCGCTGCGCGCTTGTTTAGTTACTGACTACTTTAGTAGTCTGGAAGTCAGCTTTGCTGGCTTATCTTTATAACCAAACTTTGCCAAGGCAAAGTTAGCTCGCTTGAACATATGTTCAAGCGAGGCAGTTACTGACTACTTTAGTAGTCTGGAAGTCAGCTTTGCTGGCTTATCTTTATAACCAAACTTTGCCAAGGCAAAGTTAGCTCGCTTGAACATATGTTCAAGCGAGGCAGTTACTGACTACTTTAGTAGTCTGGAAGTCAGCTATGCTGGCTTATCTTTAGTTATAAAGTAGTTCCTTTAGGACTAGTGTTGCTAAGCAACACTAGGAACAACTGCGTTGCAAACTTTGCCAAGGCAAAGTTAGCTCGCTTGAACATATGTTCAAGCGAGGCAGTTACTGACTACTTTAGTAGTCTGGAAGTCAGCTATGCTGGCTTATCTTTATAACCAAACTTTGCCAAGGCAAAGTTAGCTCGCTTGAACATATGTTCAAGCGAGGCAGTTACTGACTACTTTAGTAGTCTGGAAGTCAGCTATGCTGGCTTATCTTTAGTTATAAAGTAGTCCCCGTAGGGGCTAGTGTTGCTAGCAACACTAGGAACAACTGCGTTGCAAACTTTGCCAAGGCAAAGTTAGCTCGCTTGAACATATGTTCAAGCGAGGCAGTTACTTATATTAGCTTTAGCTAATATATGGTTAATAAGTGTTTTGCATATAAGCTCTATAGCAAACTAAACCCTTTAAGGGTTAGCTAGCGCTGCGCGCTAGGTTGGATTATAGTTAGATAACAGCCAATTTTAACCGTACCTTAAAAAATTGTATAGTTACACTGTCTTTTTAGAACAAAGTGTTGTGTGGTAGGAAAGATAGTATATAAGTACTAGAGACCATCTTAACTAAACAAACAGTTACCATTCTAAAGTGCGCGCTTATACTAGTCTTTCCTATACACGATCTCCAGGAATTGCTTGGCAACCAGGGAAGCACCTGGTTTTGCTTTGCCATATCAGCTATAGCCAAGCTATAGCAACATTATAGTTAGTAATAGCAATATCCTGTATAGATACGAGTTTCATTAGAATTTTTGTTCTTTAATGACTTCGTTATATTAGCTAAAGCAAATATAAGCAACTTCCAAGTCAACTTTGTTGACTAGCTTATATTAGCTAAAGCCAATATAAGCAACTTCCAAATAACAACTCTATAGCACTGATGGCTATTAACATCATCTATAGAGGTTAGGAACTTATTAAGAAACATTAGTTCAAAAAGAGAATAGTTGAATGAACCATATTAAATAACCACATATTGAAAAACTGAGCTATCAAGCAATCTCTTTTTTATGTGTTTGCTTGTGTTGCTTCACAATACAAGCCTATTCACTTAAGTCAGCTTTGCTGGCTTATCTTTATAACAATATATTAGCTAAAGCTAATATAAGCAAGCGCTACGCGCTTGTTCACTACCATATATTAGCTAAAGCTAATATAAGTAACTAAACAAGCGCTGCGCGCTTGCTTATATTAGCTTTAGCTAATATATTCAAGCGCGCAGCGCTTGCTGACTTTGCGCAGCAAGGTCAGGAAGTCAGCTATGCTGGCTTATCTTTATAACCAAACTTTGCCAAGGCAAAGTTAGCTCGCTTGAACATATGTTCAAGCGAGGCAGTTACTGACTACTTTAGTAGTCTGGAAGTCAGCTATGCTGGCTTATCTTTAGTTAACTTATTAACCTCGAGGCTCTTTTGAGTGGTTTTAATAGTTTTATTTAGCATTTCTCTTCTTATTTACAAAGAATTTTGTTATGGCAATGCGCACACCTGAGGAACTTAGTAATTTAATAAAAGATCTCATTGATCAATATACACCGGACATCAAGATGGTTGACTTTGGAATAGTGTTTCAAGTAGGCGACGGTATCGCTCGTGTTTATGGTTTAGAACGAGTAATGGCGAATGAGCTTCTTGAGTTCGAAGATGGCACTATGGGTATTGCTCTTAACTTGGAAACAAACAACGTTGGGGCTGTATTATTAGGTAGTGGCTTACAAATAACAGAAGGTAGCCGTGTTCGTTGTACTGGTAAAATCGCCCAAATCCCAGTAGGGGAAAACTATTTAGGTCGTGTAGTTGATGCATTAGCTCGCCCTATTGATGGTAAAGGTGCTATAACAACAACTGAAACACGTGCTATTGAATCTCCAGCTCCTGGTATTGTATCTCGTCGTTCCGTTTATGAGCCGATGGCAACGGGTTTAGTAGCTATTGATGCTATGATTCCAGTAGGCCGTGGTCAATTGCTGGCCCTTTAAACAATAAGAAATTGTTTAACGCAGGAAACTATTTGCTGGAACCTTTAAGAAAAAACGTACTTAAACCTAGCGCTGCGTGCTAGCTAACAAGATATCTTGTTTGGTAAGTGATCCTTATATCTTATGCTATGTTTACTAGGCGTGAGCTACTCCTTTTTAACTATAAAAAAAAGTTTGGAACTTTAGAGCGGAGCTGCTGACTACTTTATAACCATATATTAGCTAAAGCTAATATAAGTAACTGCCTCGCTTGAACATATGTTCAAGCGAGCTAACTTTGCCTTGGCAAAGTTTGCAACGCAGTTGTTCTTAGTGTTGCTTAGCAACACTAGTCCTAAAGGAACTACTTTATAACTAAAGATAAGCCAGCATAGCTGACTTCCAGACTACTAAAGTAGTCAGTAACTAAACAAGCGCGCAGCGCTTGCTGACTTTGCGCAGCAAAGTCTGGTTATAAAGATAAGCCAGCAAAGCTGACTTCCAGACTACTAAAGTAGTCAGTAACTAAACAAGCGCTACGCGCTTGCTGACTTTGCGCAGCAAAGTCTGGTTATAAAGATAAGCCAGCAAAGCTGACTTCCAAACCAGTAAACTGGTTAGTAACTAAACTTCCAAACCAGTAAACTGGTTAGTAACTAAACTTCCAAACCAGTAAACTGGTTAGTAACTAAACTTCCAAACCAGTAAACTGGTTAGTAACTAAACTTCCAAACCAGTAAACTGGTTAGTAACTAAACTTCCAAACCAGTAAACTGGTTAGTAACTAAACTTCCAAACCAGTAAACTGGTTAGTAACTAAACTTCCAAACCAGTAAACTGGTTAGTAACTAAACTTCCAAACCAGTAAACTGGTTAGTAACTAAACTTCCAAACCAGTAAACTGGTTAGTAACTAAACTTCCAAACCAGTAAACTGGTTAGTAACTAAACTTCCAAACCAGTAAACTGGTTAGTAACTAAACTTCCAAACCAGTAAACTGGTTAGTAACTAAACTTCCAAACCAGTAAACTGGTTAGTAACTAAACTTCCAAACCAGTAAACTGGTTAGTAACTAAACTTCCAAACCAGTAAACTGGTTAGTAACTAAACTTCCAAACCAGTAAACTGGTTAGTAACTAAACTTCCAAACCAGTAAACTGGTTAGTAACTAAACTTCCAAACCAGTAAACTGGTTAGTAACTAAACTTCCAAACCAGTAAACTGGTTAGTAACTAAACTTCCAAACCAGTAAACTGGTTAGTAACTAAACTTCCATATATTAGCTAAAGCTAATATAAGTAACTAAATTATAACTAGTTAGGCCAAAGCCAAGTGTTGCTTTGCAACACTTGCATACACTTTTTTTTTAGTACTAAAAAAAGGCATAAATATAGAGGTGTCCCGTTTATAGTAAAAATCGTTTTTTTATATTTCTATATAACCAGCTATAACTTGTTATATGGGAGTATAAAGCAATCAGCAGGTAACCAAAGCTCTCTAAAAAAGGCTATATAGCCATATAATAGAGTAAGTAGGAACCTCAGAGACTATACGTTTCCTAACATAAAATTAAAAGCTATTAAGTGTTCCCCAAAACCGTCTGTGTATGTTAAAAAGGTAATCTTATGGTGTGTGCCCAAGCGTTGCTTTTTTTTGCAATACAGGCAAAGCATAGTATAGGCGTTGAACTTTACAATCTTATATTAGCTTTAGCTAATATAAGCAAGCGCGCAGCGCTTGTTTAGTTACTAGTGTTGCCGCACTTTGCAAGCAAAGTGAACTAGTCTCGCGCAGCTATACTTGGAAGCAACACTTGGCCTATATGCGGAAAAAAAGGATTATATTATATATGTGTACACAACATTTAAAAAAGAAAAACCAAGCTATTGGTATAGCAGCAGCTAGTTCTACTCAAGAAGTCAGCTCTGCTGACTTATCTTTAGATGAAAAGTGGAATGATTGGTTTGCAGGTATGACCGATGGAGATGGGTGCTTTTATATCAATAAGAAAGATAAAAGTATTAGCTTTGAAGTGACTACCCATACAACAGACATTCGCATTTTGCGCGATATAAAGAATAAGATCAAAATGGGATCTGTTAAGATGCGAAGTGGTAGTGAGAGTATGCGTTATCGTGTTAAAGCATCAGAAGCTATTAGAGAAATTGTTAAAAGACTCAATGGGCGTTTACATAATTCAGTGAGGTTACAGCAGTTTAGTAGAGTTTGTGAACTGTTAGGTATTAAACAAATACCGAGTCCGGTTATAGTAAGCCCTCAAAATGCTTATCTAGCAGGACTACTTGATTCAGATGGCTGTATAACGATAAACGTATCTAGTTGTAGCCAAGAGGATTCTCAATTAAGTGGTGTAGCTGGTAAAATAGTACGCTTAAAGAATTCAAGAGGTAACAACCAACTTATGGCCAAAGTAACACTTTCAGATCAAGCTAATATGCTCTTACTAAAGAACTCATATGGTTTTGGAAGTATCTATGCTGACAACTCTTATCCAAAAGCCACGAAAACCAAGTATAATTGGTACATCCGTTCTCTAACTGACTTTAATACTCTTTATGAGCTCTTAAAGAAGTACCCCTTAAAAGGGGTTAAGATGCACCGTATGCGCTTAACACCTCTTTATTTTAAGTATAAAGAGTTAAAGTACCACTTAGCAAAGCCAGACACTTTAGAATACAAGATTTGGGAAAACTTTTGTAAATCGTGGTTTAAGTACCATACACAATAGATTTTAGTTTTATGTTAAAGATAGAGTCCCCACTAAACTATAAGTACTACTTTTTTTAGTATAAATATATAGTTTAGTTCGCAGCGTGAGCTCATAATAGGTGACCGTGGTACAGGAAAAACTGCTATAGCAGTTGATACAATTATTAACCAAAAAGGTAAGGGAACGATTTGCGTATATGTAGCAATCGGACAAAAAGCTTCTTCTGTAGCTCAAGTTATCAACACGCTAAAAGAACACGGTGCCTTAGATTATACTATCATTGTAGCAGCTAATGCTAATGAACCAGCTGCATTACAGTTCTTAGCACCTTATACAGGAGCTACTTTAGCTGAGTATTTTATGTATAATGGCAAGGCTACTCTATGCATATATGATGACCTATCTAAACAAGCACAAGCATACCGTGAAATGTCGCTTTTACTACGTTTAAGTGTGGGACGCGAGGCCTATCCTAGTGGAGTTTTTTATCTTCACTCCCGTTTATTGGAAAGAGCTGCAAAGCTAAATAACACACTAGGTGAGGGAAGCATGACTGCGTTGCCTATTATAGAAACGCAGGCAGGTGATGTATCAGCATACATCCCAACTAACGTGATCTCGATCACAGACGGTCAAATTTTCTTGTCAACAAGTTTATTTAACGCTGGTTTTAGACCCGCTATAAACCTGGGGCTTTCTGTATCTCGCGTTGGTTCTGCGGCGCAACCAAAAATATTAAAAGCAGTTGGCGGTAAGCTTAAGCTAGAATTAGCACAGTATAGTGAGTTAGCAGCTTTCTCACAATTTGCTGCTGATCTTGATCAGGCTACTCAAAAACAACTAGCACGTGGTGAGCGCTTATGCGAATTATTGAAGCAGGGGCAGTATTCTCCTCTATCTGCAACCGATATGGCCGCTATCATATATCTTGGCGTTAACGGCTATTTAGACCGTTTTCCTGTAAAAGACATACGCTCTCTTTTAGTTGGGTTTATCTCTTACTTATATACAAACGTGCCTCAATACACCGAAACAGTAGCTAAAACGCTTGGGTTTACGCCCGATGTAGAGCTTATCCTAAAACAAGCTTTTGCTAACTATCAATCAGCTATAAAATAACAAAAACTATAAGTATTTTTTAATGCCATAAGTACGCGTATTTATTTTGTTTAAGCGCAAAGTACTTATTTAGTACTCTGTACCAAGCTGTTGATCAACCTTAGGCTACTTAACCATATATTAGCTAAAAGCTAATATAAGTAACTGCCTCGCTTGAACATATGTTCAAGCGAGCTAACTTTGCCTTGGCAAAGTTAGCAACGCAGTTGTTCCTAGTGTTGCTTAGCAACACTAGTCCTAAAGGAACTACTTTATAACCAGACTACTAAAGTAGTCAGTAACTAAACAAGCGCGCAGCGCTTGCTGACTTTGCGCAGCAAAGTCTGGTTATAAAGATAAGCCAGCATAGCTGACTTCCAGACTACTAAAGTAGTCAGTAACTGCCTCGCTTGAACATATGTTCAAGCGAGCTAACTTTGCCTTGGCAAAGTTTGGTTATAAAGATAAGCCAGCAAAGCTGACTTCCAGACTACTAAAGTAGTCAGTAACTAAACAAGCGCGTAGCGCTTGCTGACTTTGCGCAGCAAAGTCTGGTTATAAAGATAAGCCAGCAAAGCTGACTTCCAGACTACTAAAGTAGTCAGTAACTAAACAAGCGCGCAGCGCTTGCTTATATTAGCTTTAGCTAATATATTCAAGCGCGCAGCGCTTGCTGACTTTGCGCAGCAAGGTCAGGTTATAAAGATAAGCCAGCATAGCTGACTTCCATATAATAGCTAAAGCTATTATAAGTAACTGCCTCGCTTGAACATATGTTCAAGCGAGCTAACTTTGCCTTGGCAAAGTTTGGTTATAAAGATAAGCCAGCATAGCTGACTTCCAGACTACTAAAGTAGTCAGTAACTAAACAAGCGCGTAGCGCTTGCTTATATTAGCTTTAGCTAATATATTCAAGCGCGCAGCGCTTGCTGACTTTGCGCAGCAAGGTCAGGTTATAAAGATAAGCCAGCATAGCTGACTTCCAGACTTTGCTGCGCAAAGTCAGCAAGCGCTGCGCGCTTGTTTAGTTACTGACTACTTTAGTAGTCTGGTAGTGAAGTTATTTAGAAAGATAAGCCAGCAAAGCTGACTTCCTAACCAGTAAACTGGTTAGTAACTAAACTTCCAAACCAGTAAACTGGTTAGTAACTAAACTTCCAAACCAGTAAACTGGTTAGTAACTAAACTTCCAAACCAGTAAACTGGTTAGTAACTAAACTTCCAAACCAGTAAACTGGTTAGTAACTAAACTTCCAAACCAGTAAACTGGTTAGTAACTAAACTTCCAAACCAGTAAACTGGTTAGTAACTAAACTTCCAAACCAGTAAACTGGTTAGTAACTAAACTTCCAAACCAGTAAACTGGTTAGTAACTAAACTTCCAAACCAGTAAACTGGTTAGTAACTAAACTTCCAAACCAGTAAACTGGTTAGTAACTAAACTTCCAAACCAGTAAACTGGTTAGTAACTAAACTTCCAAACCAGTAAACTGGTTAGTAACTAAACTTCCAAACCAGTAAACTGGTTAGTAACTAAACTTCCAAACCAGTAAACTGGTTAGTAACTAAACTTCCAAACCAGTAAACTGGTTAGTAACTAAACTTCCAAACCAGTAAACTGGTTAGTAACTAAACTTCCAAACCAGTAAACTGGTTAGTAACTAAACTTCCAAACCAGTAAACTGGTTAGTAACTAAACTTCCAAACCAGTAAACTGGTTAGTAACTAAACTTCCAAACCAGTAAACTGGTTAGTAACTAAACTTCCATATATTAGCTAAAGCTAATATAAGCAAGCGCTGCGCGCTTGTTTAGTTACTTATATTAGCTTTAGCTAATATATGGTAGTGAACAAGCGCGCAGCGCTTGCTTATATTAGCATTAGCTAATATCTTTAGTTGCTGACTACACCCCAGTGTAGTCAGGTTAGCTAGCGCGGCAAGCCGCGCTTGGAAGCCTATATTAGCTTAAGCAATAGCTAAAGCTATTCAGCATAGCTGCTTATATTAGCTTTAGCTAATATATGGCTAAAGGTACTTATGGTATAAAAAAGGTTAATTAGCAACTCTTGGTATACTCCGCTTTTAGTCCCTTCTTATATAGATAGATATAGTTCTTATAAAACAGTAAAAACTAGTTAACAATACAAAAACTAACAAAACAATTTAATGGTTATAGCATCCTAGCTCCTATATATATTAGTTAAATAACAAACTAACTAATATAAACTACTAGCTAATTCATCCGAGGTTAGGGTGTTATAATCCTTTTAGCCATTACCAAACTTAATAAAAGATAACCTGCTTATAGCTTTAGCTTATGCGTTGCTCGCTTTATCAATACTTTTCTAGTGAAGCTTTTTAAGTAGCGATACTTGACCTTTGCTTATACTAGCTTTAGCTAACATATGGTATTGTTGCATTTTGCTCAGCTCTAACCTGTTAACAAACACTATACTGTTAACATCGTCTAGTTAATGTTAGTTGGTTGCCTTGCTATACTAGCTGACCATAAGTGCTGACTACACTCTATAACCGTATATTAGCTAAAGCTAATATAAGTAACTGAAGATAAGCCAGCAAAGCTGACTTCCAAACCAGTAAACTGGTTAGTAACTAAACTTCCATATATTAGCTAAAGCTAATATAAGTAACTTCAGATAAGCCAGCAAAGCTGACTTCCTCGCTTTCACATGCGTTCAAGCGAGCTAACTTTGCCTTGGCAAAGTTTGCAACGCAGTTGTTCCTAGTGTTGCTTAGCAACACTAGTCCTAAAGGAACTACTTTATAACCAGACTACTAAAGTAGTCAGTAACTGCGTTATAAAGATAAGCCAGCATAGCTGACTTCCAGACTACTAAAGTAGTCAGTAACTGCCTCGCTTGAACATATGTTCAAGCGAGCTAACTTTGCCTTGGCAAAGTTTGGTTATAAAGATAAGCCAGCAAAGCTGACTTCCAGACTACTAAAGTAGTCAGTAACTAAACAAGCGCGCAGCGCTTGCTTATATTAGCTTTAGCTAATATATTCAAGCGCGCAGCGCTTGCTGACTTTGCGCAGCAAGGTCAGGTTATAAAGATAAGCCAGCATAGCTGACTTCCAGACTACTAAAGTAGTCAGTAACTAAACAAGCGCGCAGCGCTTGCTGACTTTGCGCAGCAAAGTCTGGTTATAAAGATAAGCCAGCATAGCTGACTTCCAGACTACTAAAGTAGTCAGTAACTGCCTCGCTTGAACATATGTTCAAGCGAGCTAACTTTGCCTTGGCAATGTTTGGTTATAAAGATAAGCCAGCATAGCTGACTTCCAGACTACTAAAGTAGTCAGTAACTAAACAAGCGCGCAGCGCTTGCTTATATTAGCTTTAGCTAATATATTCAAGCGCGCAGCGCTTGCTGACTTTGCGCAGCAAAGTCTGGTTATAAAGATAAGCCAGCATAGCTGACTTCCAGACTACTAAAGTAGTCAGTAACTAAACAAGCGCGCAGCGCTTGCTTATATTAGCTTTAGCTAATATATTCAAGCGCGCAGCGCTTGCTGACTTTGCGCAGCAAGGTCAGGTTATAAAGATAAGCCAGCATAGCTGACTTCCATATAATAGCTAAAGCTATTATAAGTAACTGCCTCGCTTGAACATATGTTCAAGCGAGCTAACTTTGCCTTGGCAAAGTTTGGTTATGAAGATAAGCCAGCAAAGCTGACTTCCAAACCAGTAAACTGGTTAGTAACTAAACTTCCAAACCAGTAAACTGGTTAGTAACTAAATTTCCAAACCAGTAAACTGGTTAGTAACTAAACTTCCAAACCAGTAAACTGGTTAGTAACTAAACTTCCAAACCAGTAAACTGGTTAGTAACTAAACTTCCAAACCAGTAAACTGGTTAGTAACTAAACTTCCAAACCAGTAAACTGGTTAGTAACTAAACTTCCAAACCAGTAAACTGGTTAGTAACTAAACTTCCAAACCAGTAAACTGGTTAGTAACTAAACTTCCATATATTAGCTAAAGCTAATATAAGCAAGCGCGTAGCGCTTGTTTAGTTACTTATATTAGCTTTAGCTAATATATGGTAGTGAACAAGCGCGTAGCGCTTGCTTATATTAGCTTTAGCTAATATATGGTTATAAAGATAAGTCAGCAGAGCTGACTTACTAACCTCATTACCATATATTAGCGAATAGGCACTTATGGTTAGCTTGTGCGGCCTTGGTTGCACTTGGCATGTGAAAGCCTACTAACTTAAGCATAGCTTAAGTTAATAGCTAGTGCGACTCTATAAGAGTATCTTTTTAATAAGATAACTTGGTTGTTTAAAACTGTTCCTAAATAAGATTTGCCTAATTGGTTATTGTTCAAATACATCTAAACTCTTTATAATAAAGTCTTTTAAAACGGGTATAGCTCTTTTATAGCTAATCAACTAAAGATAAGTCAGCAGAGCTGACTTCCAGACTACTAAAGTAGTCAGTAACTAAACAAGCGCGTAGCGCTTGCTTATATTAGCTTTAGCTAATATATTCAAGCGCGCAGCGCTTGCTGACTTTGCGCAGCAAAGTCAGGTTATAAAGATAAGTCAGCAGAGCTGACTTCCAATAAATAATATAATAGCTAAAGCTATTATAAGTAACTAAACAAGCGCGCAGCGCTTGCTTATATTCGCTTTAGCTAATATATTCAAGCGCGCAGCGCTTGCTGACTTTGCGCAGCAAGGTCAGGTTATAAAGATAAGTCAGCAGAGCTGACTTCCAAAAATAAAATATAATAGCTAAAGCTATTATAAGTAACTAAACAAGCGCTACGCGCTTGCTTATATTAGCTTTAGCTAATATATGGAAGTTTAGTTACTAACCAGTTTACTGGTTTGGAAGTTTAGTTACTAACCAGTTTACTGGTTTGGAAGTTTAGTTACTAACCAGTTTACTGGTTTGGAAGTTTAGTTACTAACCAGTTTACTGGTTTGGAAGTTTAGTTACTAACCAGTTTACTGGTTTGGAAGTTTAGTTACTAACCAGTTTACTGGTTTGGAAGTTTAGTTACTAACCAGTTTACTGGTTTGGAAGTTTAGTTACTAACCAGTTTACTGGTTTGGAAGTTTAGTTACTAACCAGTTTACTGGTTTGGAAATTTAGTTACTAACCAGTTTACTGGTTTGGAAGTCAGCTTTGCTGGCTTATCTTCATTACCAAACTTTGCCAAGGCAAAGTTAGCTCGCTTGAACATATGTTCAAGCGAGGCAGTTACTTATAATAGCTTTAGCTATTATATGGAAGTCAGCTTTGCTGGCTTATCTTTATAACCAAACTTTGCCAAGGCAAAGTTAGCTCGCTTGAACATATGTTCAAGCGAGGCAGTTACTTATAATAGCTTTAGCTATTATATGGAAGTCAGCTTTGCTGGCTTATCTTTATAACCAAACTTTGCCAAGGCAAAGTTAGCTCGCTTGAACATATGTTCAAGCGAGGCAGTTACTGACTACTTTAGTAGTCTGGAAGTCAGCTATGCTGGCTTATCTTTATAACCAAACTTTGCCAAGGCAAAGTTAGCTCGCTTGAACATATGTTCAAGCGAGGCAGTTACTGACTACTTTAGTAGTCTGGAAGTCAGCTTTGCTGGCTTATCTTTATAACGCAGTTACTGACTACTTTAGTAGTCTGGTTATAAAGTAGTCAGTTACTAAACAAGCGCGCAGCGCTTGTTTATATTAGCTTTAGCTAATATATTTATATTTGGAAGTCAGCAGAGCTGACTTATCTTTAGTTACTTATATTAGCTTTAGCTAATATATGGAAGTTGCTTAACTAGTAAACTAGTTAATAAGCTTATCTTTATAACGCAGTTACTGGCGTAGCCAGTAGCCTGGAGGCAAAGCACTAATTAAAAGGTAATGAGCTTAAGTATTAGCTAGTATAGCTTAGTACATTAGGATACACTAAGCTTTGCTTATACCCATAAGAAGACTTTATAGTATAAAATGAATTAGCCTCAAAAAAGAGGTTTAGAGAGATGTTAAACTTATATAAAAATGTCACGTAGACCTTTTAAAAAGATACATGTTTTATTAACCGATCCGGTTTATAACAATATGAATGTTCAAATGTTAGTTAACCGTGTATTAAAGAATGGTAAAAAATCTATTGCTTATAGAATAGTATATAGTGCTTTAAAAGAAATAGGAGAACAAATGAAGAAAGATCCTATTCAAGTTTTTGAAACAGCTATTGATAACGTAACTCCACGTGTAGAAATTCAACCACGCCGTCGAGCAGGGGCTGTTCAATTAGTACCGCGTGTAGCGCGTGTTGGAAGTAAAACAACTGTTATAGCAATTCGTTGGATATTAGAAGGTTGTCATAAACGTTCTGGCCAACCAATGCCTCAAAGATTAAAAAATGAAATCATTGACTGTTATAATGGAACTGGTTATTCTATGAAAAAACGAGAAGAGTTACATAAAGCAGCTATTAACAATGCTATGTTTGCTAGAAACCCTCAACTCATTATAAACAGTATTAATTAAACATTATCTAATCACCTTGCTGTCTATTATTATATAGTAAAAGTAACCCCAAAGGGGTTACTTACACTTGCTTAACTTATAAACTATAATCTAACCTCTTGCTTTTTATAGCCAGGGGTTAGCTAGCGTTCCGCGCTTGGAAATAGTTAAGAGCTAAAGCAAGAGATATCAAGCAAGTGTTAGGGCTAATGAGCTAACTAGTATCAAAAAGAAGTCAGCTTTGCTTAACTAGTAAACTAGTTAATAAGTGCGTAGCACTTATGACTTATCTTTATAACCAGGCTTTGCTGCGCAAAGTCAGCAAGCGCGTAGCGCTTGTTCACTACCATATATTAGCTAAAGCTAATATAAGTAACTAAACAAGCGCTGCGCGCTTGCTTATATTAGCTTTAGCTAATATATTCAAGCGCGCAGCGCTTGCTGACTTTGCGCAGCAAGGTCAGGAAGTCAGCTATGCTGGCTTATCTTTATAACCAAACTTTGCCAAGGCAAAGTTAGCTCGCTTGAACATATGTTCAAGCGAGGCAGTTACTGACTACTTTAGTAGTCTGGAAGTCAGCTATGCTGGCTTATCTTTATAACCAAACTTTGCCAAGGCAAAGTTAGCTCGCTTGAACATATGTTCAAGCGAGGCAGTTACTGACTACTTTAGTAGTCTGGAAGTCAGCTTTGCTGGCTTATCTTTAGTTATAAAGTAGTCCCCGTAGGGGCTAGTGTTGCTAGCAACACTAGGAACAACTTAACTAGTAAACTAGTTAATAACCCCTTGGGGTTATGCGTTGCAAACTTTGCCAAGGCAAAGTTAGCTCGCTTGAACCAAACTTTGTCAAAGTTTGCTAGTGCGGCCTTGGCCGCACTTGGTATGTTCAAGCGAGGCTGTTACTGGCTACGCCAGTAGCCTGGAAGATATTTTTTAGCTTTACTGGGGGCCTTCGGGCCCTCTAGTATAGCTGCATTTCCATTAGTGACTTATCTTAATAACTAAAGATAAGCCAGCATAGCTGACTTCCAGACTACTAAAGTAGTCAGTAACTAAACAAGCGCGCAGCGCTTGCTTATATTAGCTTTAGCTAATATATGCAAGCGCGCAGCGCTTGCTGACTTTGCGCAGCAAGGTCAGGTTATAAAGATAAGCCAGCATAGCTGACTTCCAAACCAGTAAACTGGTTAGTAACTAAACTTCCAAACCAGTAAACTGGTTAGTAACTAAACTTCCAAACCAGTAAACTGGTTAGTAACTAAACTTCCAAACCAGTAAACTGGTTAGTAACTAAACTTCCAAACCAGTAAACTGGTTAGTAACTAAACTTCCACTTCCAAACCAGTAAACTGGTTAGTAACTAAACTTCCAAACCAGTAAACTGGTTAGTAACTAAACTTCCAAACCAGTAAACTGGTTAGTAACTAAACTTCCAAACCAGTAAACTGGTTAGTAACTAAACTTCCAAACCAGTAAACTGGTTAGTAACTAAACTTCCAAACCAGTAAACTGGTTAGTAACTAAACTTCCAAACCAGTAAACTGGTTAGTAACTAAACTTCCAAACCAGTAAACTGGTTAGTAACTAAACTTCCAAACCAGTAAACTGGTTAGTAACTAAACTTCCATATATTAGCTAAAGCTAATATAAGTAATGACTTCCAAACCAGTAAACTGGTTAGTAACTAAACTTCCATATATTAGCTAAAGCTAATATAAGTAATGACTTCAAACCAGTAAACTGGTTAGTAACTAAACTTCCAAACCAGTAAACTGGTTAGTAACTAAACTTCCAAACCAGTAAACTGGTTAGTAACTAAACTTCCAAACCAGTAAAACTGGTTAGTAACTAAACTTCCAAACCAGTAAACTGGTTAGTAACTAAACTTCCAAACCAGTAAACTGGTTAGTAACTAAACTTCCAAACCAGTAAACTGGTTAGTAACTAAACTTCCAAACCAGTAAACTGGTTAGTAACTAAACTTCCAAACCAGTAAACTGGTTAGTAACTAAACTTCCAAACCAGTAAACTGGTTAGTAACTAAAACTTTAGTAACTAAACCATATATTAGCTAAAGCTAATATAAGTAATGACTTCCAAACCAGTAAACTGGTTAGTAACTAAACTTCCATATATTAGCTAAAGCTAATATAAGTAATGACTTCCAAACCAGTAAACTGGTTAGTAACTAAACTTCCATATATTAGCTAAAGCTAATATAAGTAATGACTTCCAAACCAGTAAACTGGTTAGTAACTAAACTTCCATATAATAGCTAAAGCGATTATAAGTAACTAAACAAGCGCGTAGCGCTTGCTTATATTAGCTTTAGCTAAAATATGGTGTTAATAGGCCACTGAAGTGGCGAGCTAACCAGACTACACTAGAGTGTAGTCAGCAACTAGCCAAGCGCGACCTTGTCGCGCTAGCTAACTTTGCAAAGCAAAGTTTGGTTGTTTGCTTTTGCAACACATAAAAAGGACTAAAAAAAGTCAGGGGTTAGCTAGTGCATTGCACTTGATTTCTATAACTACTATCACACTTGTTAGTATCTAGTATAACGATAAATTACAGTAACCTTGTTTTGTTTGATACACTATTAGTTAACTTTGCTAATCAATTATAATGCCAAACATTGCTTTGCCCCCCAACCTGATAAGTCTTTGGTATATAATGGCAAAGTTAGTTGACTTGGTTAAGCTTTGCTCTTTTAACATTAGTTATGCGCACTAGTCAACCCCTCTCTATAAAAAAGAAGGGTTTGGTTTGTTCAGTAAATGAAGTATAGCTCTACTATTATATTTAAGTTCTATAAATAGAGCGATAGATCGCCTTTATTGTTATAACAGTGCATCTATCTACAGCTAAGACTATCTTATAATTGAGTTAAAGCAAAACAAAGCTTAAGCTAAAGTAAAGTTTAGACACAGCCTCCAGGCTACTGGCGTAGCCAGTAACTGAAGATAAGCCAGCAAAGCTGACTTCCTCGCTTTCACATGCGTTCAAGCGAGCTAACTTTGCCTTCGCAAAGTTAGCAACGCAGTTGTTCCTAGTGTTGCTTAGCAACACTAGCCTGTTCCTAGTGTTGCTTAGCAACACTAGCCTGTTCCTAGTGTTGCTTAGCAACACTAGCCTGTTCCTAGTGTTGCTTAGCAACACTAGCCTGTTCCTAGTGTTGCTTAGCAACACTAGCCTGTTCCTAGTGTTGCTTAGCAACACTAGCCTGTTCCTAGTGTTGCTTAGCAACACTAGCCTGTTCCTAGTGTTGCTTAGCAACACTAGCCTGTTCCTAGTGTTGCTTAGCAACACTAGCCTGTTCCTAGTGTTGCTTAGCAACACTAGCCTGTTCCTAGTGTTGCTTAGCAACACTAGCCTGTTCCTAGTGTTGCTTAGCAACACTAGCCTGTTCCTAGTGTTGCTTAGCAACACTAGCCTGTTCCTAGTGTTGCTTAGCAACACTAGCCTGTTCCTAGTGTTGCTTAGCAACACTAGCCTGTTCCTAGTGTTGCTTAGCAACACTAGCCTGTTCCTAGTGTTGCTTAGCAACACTAGCCTGTTCCTAGTGTTGCTTAGCAACACTAGCCTGTTCCTAGTGTTGCTTAGCAACACTAGCCTGTTCCTAGTGTTGCTTAGCAACACTAGCCTGTTCCTAGTGTTGCTTAGCAACACTAGCCTGTTCCTAGTGTTGCTTAGCAACACTAGCCTGTTCCTAGTGTTGCTTAGCAACACTAGCCTGTTCCTAGTGTTGCTTAGCAACACTAGCCTGTTCCTAGTGTTGCTAAGCAACACTAGCCTGTTCCTAGTGTTGCTAAGCAACACTAGCGCTGTTCCTAGTGTTGCTAAGCAACACTAGCCTGTTCCTAGTGTTGCTAAGCAACACTAGCCTGTTCCTAGTGTTGCTAAGCAACACTAGCCTGTTCCTAGTGTTGCTAAGCAACACTAGCCTGTTCCTAGTGTTGCTTAGCAACACTAGCCTGTTCCTAGTGTTGCTTAGCAACACTAGCCTGTTCCTAGTGTTGCTTAGCAACACTAGCCTGTTCCTAGTGTTGCTTAGCAACACTAGTCCTAAAGGAACTACTTTATAATTTAGTTACTTATATTAGCTTTAGCTAATATATGGTAGTGAACAAGCGCGTAGCGCTTGCTTATATTAGCTTTAGCTAATATATGCAAGCGCGCAGCGCTTGCTGACTTTGCGCAGCAAGGTCAGGTTATAAAGATAAGCCAGCAAAGCTGACTTCCAAGCTATTACTTGATATAGTTGCATTCTTTTATTAGAGAAAGGAATGGCTTGTGTATACCCAGTGTTATGCACTAGCTAACCAAGCTTATCTTAAGCTATGCTTAAGATACAAACTTTACCATATTAACCCAACTTTACTTATAAAGTTAGTATAGCCATAATTCTTTAATTGATCTGCTATAACCGGGCAGTTATACCATATTCAAAATCAGATTTGTATAAGCAAAAGCCATAAGTTAGTATAACAAAACTACCAAAGAGTTACTTAGCTCTTTTGATATATAACTAGTATAGTTGCCTATTTTTAAATAACTTAATAGTTACCAAGTTATGTTAATACAAGGCTAGCTAACGCTAAAGTCTTAGCTAATCCTACTTGTTAAGAGAGACTCTTAACTTACAATATAAGTTGAAAGGCTACGTTATAGTCAGCTAAATAAAAGCAAGCTATAGTTAGCCCTTTAACCTATACAGTAAGCTAAGAGCATAAAGCTTATTAAAATAAGTGCATAACACTTATAAAAAAGATAAAGCATAAGTAAGTTAGTTACCAGCAAAAGCCATACCAAGCCTTTAGCCATAAGTGCGCATAAGTTAACTAAAGATAAGCCAGCATAGCTGACTTCCAGACTACTAAAGTAGTCAGTAACTGCCTCGCTTGAACATATGTTCAAGCGAGCTAACTTTGCCTTGGCAAAGTTTGGTTATAAAGATAAGCCAGCATAGCTGACTTCCATATAATAGCTAAAGCTATTATAAGTAACTGCCTCGCTTGAACATATGTTCAAGCGAGCTAACTTTGCCTTGGCAAAGTTTGGTTATAAAGATAAGCCAGCATAGCTGACTTCCAAACCAGTAAACTGGTTAGTAACTAAACTTCCATATAATAGCTAAAGCTATTATAAGTAACTGCCTCGCTTGAACATATGTTCAAGCGAGCTAACTTTGCCTTGGCAAAGTTTGGTTATAAAGATAAGCCAGCATAGCTGACTTCCAAACCAGTAAACTGGTTAGTAACTAAACTTCCATATAATAGCTAAAGCTATTATAAGTACCGCCTCGCTTGAACATATGTTCAAGCGAGCTAACTTTGCCTTGGCAAAGTTTGGTTATAAAGATAAGCCAGCATAGCTGACTTCCAAACCAGTAAACTGGTTAGTAACTAAACTTCCATATAATAGCTAAAGCTATTATAAGTAACTGCCTCGCTTGAACATATGTTCAAGCGAGCTAACTTTGCCTTGGCAAAGTTTGCAGCGCAGTTGTTCCTAGTGTTGCTTTGCAACACTAGTCCTAAAGGAACTACTTTATAACCAGACTACTAAAGTAGTCAGTAACTAAAGTTATAAAGATAAGCCAGCAAAGCTGACTTCCAGACTACTAAAGTAGTCAGTAACTAAACAAGCGCGCAGCGCTTGCTGACTTTGCGCAGCAAAGTCTGGTTATAAAGATAAGCCAGCATAGCTGACTTCCAGACTACTAAAGTAGTCAGTAACTGCCTCGCTTGAACATATGTTCAAGCGAGCTAACTTTGCCTTGGCAAAGTTTGGTTATAAAGATAAGCCAGCAAAGCTGACTTCCAGACTACTAAAGTAGTCAGTAACTAAACAAGCGCGTAGCGCTTGCTTATATTAGCTTTAGCTAATATATTCAAGCGCGCAGCGCTTGCTGACTTTGCGCAGCAAGGTCAGGTTATAAAGATAAGCCAGCATAGCTGACTTCCATATAATAGCTAAAGCTATTATAAGTAACTGCCTCGCTTGAACATATGTTCAAGCGAGCTAACTTTGCCTTGGCAAAGTTTGGTTATAAAGATAAGCCAGCAAAGCTGACTTCCATATAATAGCTAAAGCTATTATAAGTAACTGCCTCGCTTGAACATATGTTCAAGCGAGCTAACTTTGCCTTGGCAAAGTTTGGTTATGAAGATAAGCCAGCAAAGCTGACTTCCAAACCAGTAAACTGGTTAGTAACTAAACTTCCATATATTAGCTAAAGCTAATATAAGCAAGCGCGTAGCGCTTGTTTAGTTACTTATATTAGCTTTAGCTAATATATGCAAGCGCGCAGCGCTTGCTGACTTTGCGCAGCAAGGTCAGGTTATAAAGATAAGTCATAAGTGCTACGCACTTATTAACTAGTTTACTAGTTAAGCAGAGCTGACTTCCAAAGTCTTTAGTTAACTTATTAACACCAAAGGGTGTTTTCGGCGTGTGTTAGCAGACGGTGGCTTGATTTGGATGACGATACTTGGATTAAATCCGGGGTGAAAAGTGACCCAAAAAGTCTAAAGCTAATATTGCTAAATGGGTTTTTCACCTAAAGATAAGCCAGCAAAGCTGACTTCCAAACCAGTAAACTGGTTAGAAGCTGACTTCCTTTTTTGTTTGCACATCGTTAAAAACAAAGGTAAATACCAAGGGGTTCGCTAACCCCTGCACACTATTACTTTGTTTTAATTACTCCAATAAACTCTCAAAAGACAAAGGCGTTTTCGGCGTGTACTGGCCGAAAGTCACTTGTAGTATATTTTGGTACTTGGATCAAATACGGGGTGAAAAGTGACCCAAAAAGTCTAAAGCAAATATTGCTAAATGGGTTTTTAACCCTTTTTTTGTTAGTACATCGTTCAAAACAAAGCTAAATACCAAGAAGCTCTAAAGAGCCATGCATTAATTAACTTGTTGTATAATGTCTTTTTTTATGCAAAAAAGTAAAGATGTTTTCGGCGTGTACAGGCCGAACGTAACTTGTAACCGATATTGGTACTTGAATGAAAACCCCTATAAAAAGTGACCCAAAAAGTTGATAGGGAATATTGCGGAGTTGTTTTTTTATACCTTTTATTAAAAATATTATTCAAAACAAAGGTAAATACGAAGAAGCTCTTAAGAGCCATGCATTAATTAACTTGTAGAATAATGTCTTTTTTGATGCGAAAAAGTAAAGGTTTTTTCGGCGCGCGCCGGCCGAACGTCAATTGTAACCTATTTTGGTACTTGGATCAAATACGGGGTGAAAAGTGACCCAAAAGGTCTAAAGCTAATATTGCTAAATGGGTTTTTCACCTAAAGATAAGCCAGCAAAGCTGACTTCCAAACCAGTAAACTGGTTAGAAGCTGACTTCCTTTTTTGTTTGCACATCGTTAAAAACAAAGGTAAATACGAAGAAGCTCTTAAGAGTCATGCATTAATTAACTTGTTGTATAATGTCTTTTTTTTATGCAAAAAAAGTAAAGGTGTTTTCGGCGCGTACTCGCCGAACGTAACTTGTAATAGATTTTGATCTTTGAATGAAACCCCCTATAAAAAGTGATTAAAAAGATGATAAGAAAGATTGCGGAGTTTTTATGATTCTTTCAAACCCGGGAAAAACGGAATACTAAACTATAGTATACTGTAAAAACAAGCTACAGATAACACAATATTCTATCTTAGTTACGATTATAAACCGTAGTCATACTCTAAAACCTTTTAACTTTATATTTATTAGCTATAGGTTAGCTATATATTAGCTATAGATTAGCTATAAGATAGTTAAAGTATAGCTATATATTTGCTATAAGATAGTTAAACTATAGCTATATATTTGCTATAAAGTAGCTAAAGTATAGTTATAGTATAGATATAAAGTAGCTATAGTATAGTATAGTCTAGTATAGATATAAAGTAGCTATAGTCTAGTATAGGTATAGAGTAGCTATAGTATAGTATAGTATAGTATAGGTATAGAGTAGCTATAGTATACTATAGTCTAGTATATTATAGGTATAGAGTAGTATAGATATAAAGTAGCTATAGTATAGTATAGTATAGGTATAGAGTAGTATTGGTATAGAGTAGTATTGGTATAGAGTAGCAATATATGAGTATAGCTCTTTTTTAGTATAGCTTTAGTTTAGCTTTAGTATAGATATAGTTTAGCTTTAGTATATATTTAGTATAGCTTTAGTATAGCTTTAGTTTAGCTTTAGTATAGATATAGTTTAGTATAGCTATAGATAGTTCTAATAAAGCAGTAGAGGAGCTATAAAAAAGATATAGATAAAAGCTATAAGATAACAATACATTAGCTATAGATAAGATATTGGTAAAGCTATAAGATAACAATACATTAGCTATAGATAAGATATTGGTAAAGCTATAAGATAACAATACATTAACTATAGGATAACTCTACTATAAGCTATACGATATAACCAAACATTACTAAAGCAAAACAACTTTACAACTTCCTGGTCAACTAAAGATAAGTTATAAGTGCTAAAGCACTTATAACTTCCAGAAGAAGAAGAAGAAGAAGAAGTCAGCTTTGCTGGCTTATCTTTAGAAGAAGAAGAAGTCAGCTTTGCTGGCTTATCTTTAGAAGAAATATATTAGCTAAAGCTAATATAATAAGTGCTACGCACTTATTAAGTGCTTTGCACTTATGGTAGTGAAGAAGTCAGCTCTGCTGACTTATCTTTATAACCAGACTTTGCTGCGCAAAGTCAGCAAGCGCTACGCGCTTGTTCACTACCATATATTAGCTAAAGCTAATATAAGTAACTAAACAAGCGCGTAGCGCTTGCTTATATTAGCATTAGCTAATATATGGAAGTTTAGTTACTAACCAGTTTACTGGTTTGGAAGTTTAGTTACTAACCAGTTTACTGGTTTGGAAGTTTAGTTACTAACCAGTTTACTGGTTTGGAAGTTTAGTTACTAACCAGTTTACTGGTTTGGAAGTTTAGTTACTAACCAGTTTACTGGTTTGGAAGTTTAGTTACTAACCAGTTTACTGGTTTGGAAGTTTAGTTACTAACCAGTTTACTGGTTTGGAAGTTTAGTTACTAACCAGTTTACTGGTTTGGAAGTTTAGTTACTAACCAGTTTACTGGTTTGGAAGTTTAGTTACTAACCAGTTTACTGGTTTGGAAGTTTAGTTACTAACCAGTTTACTGGTTTGGAAGTTTAGTTACTAACCAGTTTACTGGTTTGGAAGTTTAGTTACTAACCAGTTTACTGGTTTGGAAGTTTAGTTACTAACCAGTTTACTGGTTTGGAAGTTTAGTTACTAACCAGTTTACTGGTTTGGAAGTTTAGTTACTAACCAGTTTACTGGTTTGGAAGTTTAGTTACTAACCAGTTTACTGGTTTGGAAGTTTAGTTACTAACCAGTTTACTGGTTTGGAAGTTTAGTTACTAACCAGTTTACTGGTTTGGAAGTTTAGTTACTAACCAGTTTACTGGTTTGGAAGTTTAGTTACTAACCAGTTTACTGGTTTGGAAGTCATTACTTATATTAGCTTTAGCTAATATATGGAAGTTTAGTTACTAACCAGTTTACTGGTTTGGAAGTTTAGTTACTAACCAGTTTACTGGTTTGGAAGTTTAGTTACTAACCAGTTTACTGGTTTGGAAGTTTAGTTACTAACCAGTTTACTGGTTTGGAAGTTTAGTTACTAACCAGTTTACTGGTTTGGAAGTTTAGTTACTAACCAGTTTACTGGTTTGGAAGTTTAGTTACTAACCAGTTTACTGGTTTGGAAGTTTAGTTACTAACCAGTTTACTGGTTTGGAAGTTTAGTTACTAACCAGTTTACTGGTTTGGAAGTTTAGTTACTAACCAGTTTACTGGTTTGGAAGTCAGCTTTGCTGGCTTATCTTCATAACGCAGTTACTTATAATAGCTTTAGCTATTATATGGAAGTTTAGTTACTAACCAGTTTACTGGTTTGGAAGTCAGCTATGCTGGCTTATCTTTATAACCTGACCTTGCTGCGCAAAGTCAGCAAGCGCTGCGCGCTTGAATATATTAGCTAAAGCTAATATAAGCAAGCGCTGCGCGCTTGTTTAGTTACTGACTACTTTAGTAGTCTGGAAGTCAGCTATGCTGGCTTATCTTTATAACCTGACCTTGCTGCGCAAAGTCAGCAAGCGCTGCGCGCTTGAATATATTAGCTAAAGCTAATATAAGCAAGCGCTACGCGCTTGTTTAGTTACTGACTACTTTAGTAGTCTGGAAGTCAGCTATGCTGGCTTATCTTTATAACCTGACCTTGCTGCGCAAAGTCAGCAAGCGCTGCGCGCTTGAATATATTAGCTAAAGCTAATATAAGCAAGCGCTGCGCGCTTGTTTAGTTACTGACTACTTTAGTAGTCTGGAAGTCAGCTATGCTGGCTTATCTTTATAACCTGACCTTGCTGCGCAAAGTCAGCAAGCGCTGCGCGCTTGAATATATTAGCTAAAGCTAATATAAGCAAGCGCTACGCGCTTGTTTAGTTACTGACTACTTTAGTAGTCTGGAAGTCAGCTATGCTGGCTTATCTTTATAACCTGACCTTGCTGCGCAAAGTCAGCAAGCGCTGCGCGCTTGAATATATTAGCTAAAGCTAATATAAGCAAGCGCTGCGCGCTTGTTTAGTTACTGACTACTTTAGTAGTCTGGAAGTCAGCTATGCTGGCTTATCTTTATAACCTGACCTTGCTGCGCAAAGTCAGCAAGCGCTGCGCGCTTGAATATATTAGCTAAAGCTAATATAAGCAAGCGCTGCGCGCTTGTTTAGTTACTGACTACTTTAGTAGTCTGGAAGTCAGCTATGCTGGCTTATCTTTATAACCAAACTTTGCCAAGGCAAAGTTAGCTCGCTTGAACATATGTTCAAGCGAGGCAGTTACTGACTACTTTAGTAGTCTGGAAGTCAGCTATGCTGGCTTATCTTTATAACCAAACTTTGCCAAGGCAAAGTTAGCTCGCTTGAACATATGTTCAAGCGAGGCAGTTACTTATAATAGCTTTAGCTATTATATGGAAGTCAGCTATGCTGGCTTATCTTTATAACCAAACTTTGCCAAGGCAAAGTTAGCTCGCTTGAACATATGTTCAAGCGAGGCAGTTACTGACTACTTTAGTAGTCTGGAAGTCAGCTATGCTGGCTTATCTTTAGTTATAAAGATAAGCTTATTAACTAGTTTACTAGTTAAGCAACTTCCTTTTTATGTGCTACCTTTTTATGTGCCTCTGGTACTAGCTAAAAACCCCTTGGGGGTTTTATGAGCCTTAGCTTTTGTTAGTCAAATATGAGCTAATGTTAGTATAAGTTAGGATCTTTAGTTAGTAACTAGGTAAATAGCGATATAGCCCTATTAAAAAAAATAGAACTTAAACAATATATTAGCATATCACTTATTATATGATTGATATAGTCTTATTGTTTTGTATTGTAGTGTTATAATAGTACTTACTTTATAGTTAGCTATATAGTATAGCTACTATGATCAAAAAGTCGTGTTTGTATAGCTGATAGCATAACTATAGTCTTAACAAAACAAATAGAATAGATAGTTGTTATGCAACTAAACTAAACAAAAGTATGCTCACTTAACTATATAAAAGTATGCTCACTTAACTATATAAAAGTATGCTCACTTAACTATAGACTAGACTTGGTAGCACTTATATCTATAGCTAAAGTATGCTCACTAAACTATAGACTAGACTTGGTATCACTTATATCTATAGCTAAAGTATGCTCACTTAACTATATAAAAGTATGCTCACTAAACTATAGACTAGACTTGGTATCACTTATATCTATAGCTAAAGACATAAAGATAATGTAAAGTATAGACTATACCTGTATCATATTTAGTGAGATACTTAACTCCAAAGAGGTTACTATATATATATAGTTAAAGGGTTAGGTAAAAGCTAAGTATATTAGTAAGTATATTAGTTAATCTCATTAGCTTTATAACGGTATACGGTATATTTCAATATAGTATAGCTATTATTTCTATATAGTATAGCTATTATGAAGTCAGCAAAGCTTAACTAGTAAACTAGTTAATAAGTGCGTAGCACTTATGACTTATCTTTATAACCAGACTACTAAAGTAGTCAGTAACTGCCTCGCTTGAACATATGTTCAAGCGAGCTAACTTTGCCTTGGCAAAGTTTGGTTATAAAGATAAGCCAGCATAGCTGACTTCCAGACTACTAAAGTAGTCAGTAACTGCCTCGCTTGAACATATGTTCAAGCGAGCTAACTTTGCCTTGGCAAAGTTTGGTTATAAAGATAAGCCAGCATAGCTGACTTCCAGACTACTAAAGTAGTCAGTAACTGCCTCGCTTGAACATATGTTCAAGCGAGCTAACTTTGCCTTGGCAAAGTTTGGTTATAAAGATAAGCCAGCAAAGCTGACTTCCAAACCAGTAAACTGGTTAGTAACTAAACTTCCATATATTAGCTAATGCTAATATAAGCAAGCGCTGCGCGCTTGTTTAGTTACTTATATTAGCTTTAGCTAATATATGGTTCTAAAGTAGTCCCTTTAGGGCTAGTGTTGCAAACTTTGCCTTAGCAAAGTTAGCTCGCCACTTATGTGGCGAGGCAGTTGCTGACTGCGTCAGCTGTCTTAACCTATAAATAGGTTAATAAGTGCTTTAGCACTTATGGTTGTTTACTACTGAATAAGTGCGCATAAGTTAACTAAAGATAAGCCAGCATAGCTGACTTCCAGACTACTAAAGTAGTCAGTAACTGCCTCGCTTGAACATATGTTCAAGCGAGCTAACTTTGCCTTGGCAAAGTTTGGTTATAAAGATAAGCCAGCATAGCTGACTTCCAAACCAGTAAACTGGTTAGTAACTAAACTTCCATATAATAGCTAAAGCTATTATAAGTAACTGAAGATAAGCCAGCAAAGCTGACTTCCTCGCTTGAACATACCAAGTGCGGCCAAGGCCGCACTAGCTAACTTTGACAAAGTTTGGTTCAAGCGAGCTAACTTTGCCTTGGCAAAGTTTGCAGCGCAGTTGTTCCTAGTGTTGCTTTGCAACACTAGTCCTAAAGGAACTACTTTATAACCATATATTAGCTAAAGCTAATATAAGTAACTGCGTTATAAAGATAAGCCAGCAAAGCTGACTTCCAAACCAGTAAACTGGTTAGTAACTAAACTTCCATATAATAGCTAAAGCTATTATAAGTAACTGCGTTATGAAGATAAGCCAGCAAAGCTGACTTCCAAACCAGTAAACTGGTTAGTAACTAAACTTCCAAACCAGTAAACTGGTTAGTAACTAAACTTCCAAACCAGTAAACTGGTTAGTAACTAAACTTCCATATATTAGCTAAAGCTAATATAAGTAATGACTTCCAAACCAGTAAACTGGTTAGTAACTAAACTTCCAAACCAGTAAACTGGTTAGTAACTAAACTTCCAAACCAGTAAACTGGTTAGTAACTAAACTTCCAAACCAGTAAACTGGTTAGTAACTAAACTTCCATATATTAGCTAAAGCTAATATAAGTAATGACTTCCAAACCAGTAAACTGGTTAGTAACTAAACTTCCAAACCAGTAAACTGGTTAGTAACTAAACTTCCAAACCAGTAAACTGGTTAGTAACTAAACTTCCATATATTAGCTAAAGCTAATATAAGTAATGACTTCCAAACCAGTAAACTGGTTAGTAACTAAACTTCCAAACCAGTAAACTGGTTAGTAACTAAACTTCCAAACCAGTAAACTGGTTAGTAACTAAACTTCCAAACCAGTAAACTGGTTAGTAACTAAACTTCCAAACCAGTAAACTGGTTAGTAACTAAACTTCCAAACCAGTAAACTGGTTAGTAACTAAACTTCCAAACCAGTAAACTGGTTAGTAACTAAACTTCCAAACCAGTAAACTGGTTAGTAACTAAACTTCCAAACCAGTAAACTGGTTAGTAACTAAACTTCCAAACCAGTAAACTGGTTAGTAACTAAACTTCCATATATTAGCTAAAGCTAATATAAGTAATGACTTCCAAACCAGTAAACTGGTTAGTAACTAAACTTCCAAACCAGTAAACTGGTTAGTAACTAAACTTCCAAACCAGTAAACTGGTTAGTAACTAAACTTCCATATATTAGCTAAAGCTAATATAAGTAATGACTTCCAAACCAGTAAACTGGTTAGTAACTAAACTTCCAAACCAGTAAACTGGTTAGTAACTAAACTTCCAAACCAGTAAACTGGTTAGTAACTAAACTTCCAAACCAGTAAACTGGTTAGTAACTAAACTTCCAAACCAGTAAACTGGTTAGTAACTAAACTTCCAAACCAGTAAACTGGTTAGTAACTAAACTTCCAAACCAGTAAACTGGTTAGTAACTAAACTTCCAAACCAGTAAACTGGTTAGTAACTAAACTTCCAAACCAGTAAACTGGTTAGTAACTAAACTTCCAAACCAGTAAACTGGTTAGTAACTAAACTTCCAAACCAGTAAACTGGTTAGTAACTAAACTTCCAAACCAGTAAACTGGTTAGTAACTAAACTTCCAAACCAGTAAACTGGTTAGTAACTAAACTTCCAAACCAGTAAACTGGTTAGTAACTAAACTTCCAAACCAGTAAACTGGTTAGTAACTAAACTTCCAAACCAGTAAACTGGTTAGTAACTAAACTTCCAAACCAGTTTACTGGTTAGTAACTAAACTTCCAAACCAGTAAACTGGTTAGTAACTAAACTTCCATATATTAGCTAAAGCTAATATAAGCAAGCGCTACGCGCTTGTTTAGTTACTTATATTAGCTTTAGCTAATATATGGTAGTGAACAAGCGCGCAGCGCTTGCTTATATTAGCTTTAGCTAATATATTGTTATAAAGATAAGCCAGCAAAGCTGACTTCCAGACCCTAGAAGGATCAGCAAGCGCTGCGCGCTTGTTTAGTTACTTATAATAGCTTTAGCTATTATATTTTATTTTATTTTATTTTTGGAAGTCAGCTCTGCTGACTTATCTTTATAACCTGACCTTGCTGCGCAAAGTCAGCAAGCGCGTAGCGCTTGCATATATTAGCTAAAGCTAATATAAGCAAGCGCTACGCGCTTGTTTAGTTACAGACTACTTTAGTAGTCTGGAAGTCAGCTCTGCTGACTTATCTTTCGTTGACCAGGAGGTTAAGTAATGACTAAGTATATAGTTTAGTTAATTAAGGGTGAGTACCCTTTAAAGATCCAAACCTTAACACCAATAATACCATAGATAGTATGAGCAGTACGATAAGAATAATCAATATTAGCGCGTAATGTTTGTAATGGTACTCTACCGGCACGTACCCATTCTGAACGAGCGATTTCAGCCCCATTTAAACGACCTGATACTTGTATCTTAACTCCCTTAACAGCAGTTGATTTCATTAAGTTTTCTTTAGCATCTTTAATAACCTTTCTAAAAGCTTTTCTCTTCTCTAAAGCATCTGTTATAGAATCTGCTACTGTTGATGCCTTTGTTTGGTAATCCACTGAGTTTACTGAGAAGAATTTAATAGAAATATTAGGAGTAAGTGTTAAATTATCTTTACATACACTTGTTTGTTTCTTAATTTGTTCTAATAATATCGTTTGTTTATCAGCTAGTGCTGTATTAAGAGCTTGGTTATTAGGTAAGCTTAATAGTGATTTATGATTAGAGTCTTTAAAATATGTTGTTTGTAAAGAAAGATTGCTTAATAAAAGCTTAGAGTGTTGTTTAGTATACTTTTGAAGTTTTTTAAGGTCTTTACGTGCTTCTGCTAGCATTGGTAAGTAGTAAAATAGGTGTTTAGTACGGTGTTTTTGCACCTTGTCCTTTAAATACTCAATCATTTTGACTTTACGAGAATCTTCTAAGCTTGGTGTAGCTGGTTGAGATGAAGTAAGCTTTGCTGGCTTATCTTTAGTAGTCAGCTTCGCTGACTTATCTTTAGTAGTTATACCTTTGTTTGTTTGTGTTAATGAAGTCAGCTTTGCTGGCTTATCTTTAGTTGAGCCAAGTGGTGTATAGCTATATGTATTATTAGTATAAGTATGGTTGTGTTGAGCTAAAGATAAGCCAGCAATGTTGACTTCTTTAAGTGTTACAATCCCGGCAAAAGCAAGGTTTGTTTTGTTAAGTTCAAGTATATTGATAAGTTGTTTTAAGTTTTTTAAGAAGTAAAGAAGTTGGAAGTAATAATAACCTCCTGTTCTTGAAACATAACCAAAAGCAAAAAACTCTTTTCTTAATGACTCCATCTTTTGAACAGCCTGAACCTCACACTTTGCGAATAATCTTTTTAGTTTGATTACTGGTTGTGTTTTAAGGGTATCTAAACGTGCTAAACTCCATCTATCTATAGATTCATTAGCAAAAAGTGCTTTATCTCCTTTAAGAGGGTATTGCCAATCTAGGAATAGTTGTTTTAAATAGTTAATGAATGTTTGAGTAGTTTTGCTTACAAACAGTGTAACGAATTGTTGTTGTATTAGACTTTGCTTTATAGTGTTACCAAATAGCTTATGTTTTAGAGATAAACCATACAGCACATTTTGCTTAAAACGTCCTCTACCTTTGTTTAGAGAAGCAGAGCTTAATGAAGTCAGCTTTGCTGGCTTATCTTTTATAACTTTAGTTACTGACCACTTTAGTGGTCTGGAAGTCAGCTCTGCTGGCTTATCTTTAGAAGTTATTACTGACCACTTTTGTGGTCTGGAAGTTATTACTGACCACTTTTGTGGTCTGGAAGTTATTACTGACCACTTTTGTGGTCTGGAAGTCAGCTCTGCTGGCTTATCTTTAGAAGTTATTACTGACCACTTTTGTGGTCTGGAAGTCAGCTCTGCTGGCTTATCTTTAGAAGTTATTACTGACCACTTTTGTGGTCTGGAAGTCAGCTCTGCTGGCTTATCTTTAGAAGTTATTACTGACCACTTTTGTGGTCTGGAAGTCAGTTTTGCTGGCTTATCTTTAGTAGCTCTATCCAGTGATTGTTTTACAACCCCAGCAAAAGCTAAATCTTTAAAGAAGCTTGTTTGTTTTAATAGAGTTGCTTTTAAGCTAGACGTTTTATAACCCTTTGATTGTTTAGTTGCTTTATTAGCTAAGGAGATAGGACTAAAACCTTTCATAATTAGCCCACGATAACGATTACGAACGTTTAAACGTGTTTGTAAACGTTTTTGAACGGAACAAAGCTGACTTCCAATAGTTAAACTAGTTGAACGGTGCTTAATTGGTTGTACTGGAGTTAAAGCAACAGCTTTATCAACTAAAGATAAGTCAGCTTTGCTGACTTCATCTCCTTGTATGGGGTTAAGAGTAGGTGTGTTTGAAGTAAGCTCTGCGGACTTATCTTTAGTAGTTGTTGTAGTAATAGGAGAGCTATTACTTGATTTATTGTCTTTTAACTTTGCTAAATAGTATTGAACTTTTTGAACATTAGTAAAGAACTGTTCTTTATGCTTGTTAGTTGATGTCGGTTTTGCTGGCTTATCTTTAGAAGAGCCTGTTTTAGCTTTACTATTGTTCTTATCTACTATAGCTTTAGTAGCAGCTAGGTTAGTAGTCTTTAAAAAAAATAGAGAAGTTTTTAACTGTTCACAGTTTTCAGCATGAATTTGAATACCGATTTCATATGGTATTAATCCACGTTCGATATAAATTTGAGTTATTCTTGGCTTGTTAGTTTCCAAGTTTTGTTTTGTTACACCAGCAAGGGAAGTATCCGCTGATCTTATAGAGTTAAGATCCTTTTTATCAGAGTGTAAGATAGCAGCCTTTTGTAACTTAGTAAAGAGGTCTAGTATCGTTTTTCTTAGCATACGATCTTCTAGAACGCTTTGAGAATATTTGTTTTTATTGAAACGAGCAAACCATTGAGACTGGTATTCTTTAGTAATACCAACACGAAAACCTAAGGGATGTACTTTTTGACCCATATATGTATATAAAATAAAGATAGTCCAAGTCTTAACAAAACCTAATAGATAACCTCCTAGTGTTGCTTAGCAACACTAGGAACAGGCTAGTGTTGCTTAGCAACACTAGGAACAGGCTAGTGTTGCTAAGCAACACTAGGAACAGGCTAGTGTTCCTAAGCAACACTAGGAACAGGCTAGTGTTGCTAAGCAACACTAGGAACAGGCTAGTGTTGCTAAGCAACACTAGGAACAGGCTAGTGTTGCTAAGCAACACTAGGAACAGGCTAGTGTTGCTAAGCAACACTAGGAACAGGCTAGTGTTGCTAAGCAACACTAGGAACAGGCTAGTGTTGCTAAGCAACACTAGGAACAGGCTAGTGTTGCTAAGCAACACTAGGAACAGGCTAGTGTTGCTAAGCAACACTAGGAACAGGCTAGTGTTGCTAAGCAACACTAGGAACAGGCTAGTGTTGCTAAGCAACACTAGGAACAGGCTAGTGTTGCTAAGCAACACTAGGAACAGGCTAGTGTTGCTAAGCAACACTAGGAACAGGCTAGTGTTGCTAAGCAACACTAGGAACAGGCTAGTGTTGCTAAGCAACACTAGGAACAGGCTAGTGTTGCTAAGCAACACTAGGAACAGGCTAGTGTTGCTAAGCAACACTAGGAACAGGCTAGTGTTGCTAAGCAACACTAGGAACAGGCTAGTGTTGCTAAGCAACACTAGGAACAGGCTAGTGTTGCTAAGCAACACTAGGAACAGGCTAGTGTTGCTAAGCAACACTAGGAACAGGCTAGTGTTGCTAAGCAACACTAGGAACAGGCTAGTGTTGCTAAGCAACACTAGGAACAGGCTAGTGTTGCTAAGCAACACTAGGAACAGGCTAGTGTTGCTAAGCAACACTAGGAACAGGCTAGTGTTGCTAAGCAACACTAGGAACAGGCTAGTGTTGCTAAGCAACACTAGGAACAGGCTAGTGTTGCTAAGCAACACTAGGAACAGGCTAGTGTTGCTAAGCAACACTAGGAACAGGCTAGTGTTGCTAAGCAACACTAGGAACAGGCTAGTGTTGCTAAGCAACACTAGGAACAGGCTAGTGTTGCTAAGCAACACTAGGAACAGGCTAGTGTTGCTAAGCAACACTAGGAACAGGCTAGTGTTGCTAAGCAACACTAGGAACAACTGCGTTGCAAACTTTGCCAAGGCAAAGTTAGCTCGCTTGAACGCATGTGAAAGCGAGGAAGTCAGCTTTGCTGGCTTATCTTCAGTTACTTATATTAGCTTTAGCTATTATATGGAAGTTGCTTAACTAGTAAACTAGTTAATAAGCTTATCTTTATAACCATATATTAGCTAAAGCTAATATAAGCAAGCGCTGCGCGCTTGAATATATTAGCTAAAGCTAATATAAGCAAGCGCGCAGCGCTTGTATTGTTACTTATATTAGCTTTAGCTAATATATGGAAGTCAGCTTTGCTGGCTTATCTTTATAACCAGACTTTGCTGCGCAAAGTCAGCAAGCGCTACGCGCTTGTTCACTACCAGACTACCAGACTACCAGACTACTAAAGTAGTCAGTAACTAAACAAGCGCGTAGCGCTTGCTTATATTAGCTTTAGCTAATATATTGAAGTCAGCTTTGCTGGCTTATCTTTATAACCAAACTTTGCCAAGGCAAAGTTAGCTCGCTTGAACATATGTTCAAGCGAGGCAGTTACTTATAATAGCTTTAGCTATTATATGGAAGTTTAGTTACTAACCAGTTTACTGGTTTGGAAGTCAGCTATGCTGGCTTATCTTTATAACCAAACTTTGCCAAGGCAAAGTTAGCTCGCTTGAACATATGTTCAAGCGAGGCAGTTACTTATAATAGCTTTAGCTATTATATGGAAGTCAGCTTTGCTGGCTTATCTTTATAACCAAACTTTGCCAAGGCAAAGTTAGCTCGCTTGAACATATGTTCAAGCGAGGCAGTTACTTATAATAGCTTTACTTAACCCCTGATAAAAAGGGATTAATAAAAGTTCCTTTGTTATAAGTAACCCAATATAATAAAGGTAATATACAAAAGGCGCTACTACGCTTATATTGATAAGCTTTATTCACTGCTATAGTTGCGTTTCCGTTTTTTAGCTAAAGCAAGATAGTACTAGTTAGTAATTGCTAAGGGTTAGGATAAGTAACTATAAATCATTATGGATATTGCTAGCTTCTTAGCAACAGCTATGTTAGGAATTTACCGTTTTGTTGACTATTTTAAAGTGTTACTACAAAAGCTAGTGTAATCACTTGTTAACTATTAAAGCTGGAGGAGACTTGTAAAAGAACCTGAAAATTTAAAAATTTAAGGGGGAGTATGCTAGTTCATATGAAAACAGTAAACTGTGTTGCCTAGTTATACCAGGTAATTAACTAAGCTATCTTAAGCTATGCTTAAGATACAAACATTTTTTTGCAAAGTTTGGAAACCTATATTAGTTTAAGCAAAAGCTTAAGCTATTCAGCTAAAGATAAGTCAGCAGGGCTGACTTCATCGCTGCTTATATTAGCTTTATTAGCTAATATATGGCTAAAGGTACTTATTAACACCATATATGAGCTAAAGCTAATATAAGTAACTAAACAAGCGCGCATAAGTGCTAAGCACTTATTAACTAGCAAGCTAGTTAAGAACTTATTGTAGTGAGCTTTAGAAGTCAGCTTTGCTTAACTAGTAAACTAGTTAATAAGTGCGTAGCACTTATTACTTATCTTTAGTTACAGTTCTAGTACTAACTATAGAACTAGTTTTAAAGCTATACCATATAAAAAGGTTTAACCACTATGGTTAGCTTGTTTGACTTCCTTAAAACTTTTAAGTTTATTTCTGCATAGTAGTATAACATCTATAAAGGTTTACTTAATACCATTTACTTAATACCAAGAAGTCAGCTTTGCTGGCTTATCTTTATAACCATATATTAGCTAAAGCTAATATAAGCAAGCGCGTAGCGCTTGTTCACTACCATATATTAGCTAAAGCTAATATAAGTAACTAAACAAGCGCGCAGCGCTTGCTTATATTAGCTTTAGCTAATATATTCAAGCGCGCAGCGCTTGCTGACTTTGCGCAGCAAGGTCAGGAAGTCAGCTATGCTGGCTTATCTTTATAACCAGACTTTGCTGCGCAAAGTCAGCAAGCGCTGCGCGCTTGAATATATTAGCTAAAGCTAATATAAGCAAGCGCTGCGCGCTTGTTTAGTTACTGACTACTTTAGTAGTCTGGAAGTCAGCTATGCTGGCTTATCTTTATAACCTGACCTTGCTGCGCAAAGTCAGCAAGCGCTGCGCGCTTGAATATATTAGCTAAAGCTAATATAAGCAAGCGCTGCGCGCTTGTTTAGTTACTGACTACTTTAGTAGTCTGGAAGTCAGCTATGCTGGCTTATCTTTATAACCAAACTTTGCCAAGGCAAAGTTAGCTCGCTTGAACATATGTTCAAGCGAGGCAGTTACTGACTACTTTAGTAGTCTGGAAGTCAGCTTTGCTGGCTTATCTTTATAACCTGACCTTGCTGCGCAAAGTCAGCAAGCGCTGCGCGCTTGAATATATTAGCTAAAGCTAATATAAGCAAGCGCTGCGCGCTTGTTTAGTTACTGACTACTTTAGTAGTCTGGAAGTCAGCTTTGCTGGCTTATCTTTATAACCAAACTTTGCCAAGGCAAAGTTAGCTCGCTTGAACATATGTTCAAGCGAGGCAGTTACTGACTACTTTAGTAGTCTGGAAGTCAGCTTTGCTGGCTTATCTTTATAACCAAACTTTGCCAAGGCAAAGTTAGCTCGCTTGAACATATGTTCAAGCGAGGCAGTTACTGACTACTTTAGTAGTCTGGTTATAAAGTAGTTCCTTTAGGACTAGTGTTGCTAAGCAACACTAGGAACAACTGCGTTGCAAACTTTGCCAAGGCAAAGTTAGCTCGCTTGAACCAAACTTTGTAAAAGTTTGCTAGTGCGGCCTTGGCCGCACTTGGTATGTTCAAGCGAGGAAGTCAGCTTTGCTGGCTTATCTAAAGTTACTGGCTACGCCAGTAGCCTGGAAGTCAGCTTTGCTGGCTTATCTTCAGTTACTGACTACTTTAGTAGTCTGGTTAAGTAGCCTATTTTGGTATAAGACATATACTATTTTTAGTAATACTTGTTAGTAATACTTGGGATGATACTAGTACAGCTATATCTAAACCCTGCAAAGGTTGACATCAAAATATCAATGAAGTAAAGCACTGCGATATCAATGAAGTAAAGCGCTGTTGTATCAAGCTGTGGTTAGTCCATTACCTTTATAGATAGCTTTATAGTTATAGCAGAAAAGTCAAAACAATAACAATAGGTTATTGCTTTGTTTGTAAAAGGTTCAAAATTATATGATAGTGTTGGTTTAAGAACACTAAGTAAGAGTTGCAATACAATCCCATTTTCTATCTTATTTATAAAGACCTCGCTACCATAAGTGCTTTGTACTTATAAGCCCTAACTAGTTAAGTATAACCAAACATTGCTAAAGCAAACAACCATATATTAGCTAAAGCTAATATAAGTAACTAAACAAGCGCGCAGCGCTTGCTTATATTAGCTTTAGCTAATATATGGAAGTTTAGTTACTAACCTGTTTACTGGTTTGGAAGTTTAGTTACTAACCAGTTTACTGGTTTGGAAGTTTAGTTACTAACCAGTTTACTGGTTTGGAAGTTTAGTTACTAACCAGTTTACTGGTTTGGAAGTTTAGTTACTAACCAGTTTACTGGTTTGGAAGTTTAGTTACTAACCAGTTTACTGGTTTGGAAGTTTAGTTACTAACCAGTTTACTGGTTTGGAAGTTTAGTTACTAACCAGTTTACTGGTTTGGAAGTTTAGTTACTAACCAGTTTACTGGTTTGGAAGTTTAGTTACTAACCAGTTTACTGGTTTGGAAGTTTAGTTACTAACCAGTTTACTGGTTTGGAAGTTTAGTTACTAACCAGTTTACTGGTTTGGAAGTTTAGTTACTAACCAGTTTACTGGTTTGGAAGTTTAGTTACTAACCAGTTTACTGGTTTGGAAGTTTAGTTACTAACCAGTTTACTGGTTTGGAAGTTTAGTTACTAACCAGTTTACTGGTTTGGAAGTCAGCTCTGCTGGCTTATCTTTCTAACCAGACTTTGCTGCGCAAAGTCAGCAAGCGCGTAGCGCTTGTTCACTACCAGACTACCAGACTACTAAAGTAGTCAGTAACTAAACAAGCGCGTAGCGCTTGCTTATATTAGCTTTAGCTAATATATGGTTATAAAGTAGTCAGTAACTAAACAAGCGCGTAGCGCTTGCTTATATTAGCTTTAGCTAATATATGGTTATAAAGTAGTTCCTTTAGGACTAGTGTTGCTAAGCAACACTAGGAACAACTGCGTTGCAAACTTTGCCAAGGCAAAGTTAGCTCGCTTGAACATATGTTCAAGCGAGGAAGTCAGCTTTGCTGGCTTATCTTCAGTTACTGGCTACGCCAGTAGCCTGGAGGCTCTGCACTTTAAGAAAGATAGATATACTCTTTATACAAGAATAATAGGCAAAGAGATACTCTTCTATAATCAAAGGTACGCTATGCACATAGCTATACTCTATACAAAAAAAGTGGGTTAAAAATAGAGTGGAGCAAACACTAACATACTAGGTTCTCAACCAAAGATATAATAATCTTTAATGATTAGCGATATTATATGCTAAGAAACACCTTTTAAGCAAGTTTATGCTAGCAGCTTACCGTTTAAAATGAACGAAGTTGCTTAACTAGTAAACTAGTTAATAAGCTTATCTTTATAACGCTGTTACTGGCTACGCCAGTAGCCTGAATGATCTGTTATGTTATAGCTATAACTTTAGCTATCTAGGGCTACAAGAGATTAAGAATAAACAAAACCTTGTCTAGGTAAAGTCTTTGTTTCTTCTCGCTTATTTTTTGTAGAAATAAGACTAACTAATTGAGCTATTTAAAGATAAAGACGAGTATCTTAAGCATCGCTTAAGATAACTAGCTAGATAAAAATGAATTAATGCCTTTTAGCCATATATTAGCTAAAGCTAATATAAGCAAGCGCTGCGCGCTTGTTTAGTTACTTATATTAGCTTTAGCTAATATATGGTAGTGAGCAAGCGCTACGCGCTTGCTGACCCTTCTAGGGTCTGGAAGTCAGCTTTGCTGGCTTATCTTTAGTTACTTAAACAGATTTAGTCAGGGGGTTAGCTAGCGCTTACGCGCAAAGTAAACACGTGTGGTACACAAGTATTGTAGCAGAACAATAAGCTTTTATAAGCCTATTATAAGCATACTATATGCATACTATCGCATACTATAAGCTAATTATAGCATATTTCTAGAAGCTAATTATAACATATTTCTAGCTAACTATAGCATACTATAAGCACACTATAAGCTAATTATAGCTTATTTATAGCTAACTATCGCATACTATATGCTAATTATAGCATACTATATGCTAATTATAGCTAGTTTATAGCTAAAGTAAAGCTATACTATAGCTTGTTTATAACTTGTTTATAGCTAAAGTAAAGCTATACTATAGCTTGTTTATAACTTGTTTATAGCTAAAGTAAAGCTATACTATAGCTTGTTTATAACTTGTTTATAGCTAAAGTAAGGCTATAGTATAGCTTGTTTATAACTTGTTTATAGCTAAAGTAAGGCTATAGTATAGCTTGTTTATAACTTGTTTATAGCTAAAGTAAAGAAAGTAAGAGTAATAATGCTTTTGTTTGCAGTTTTACGCTTGATAAACCACCCACCTTGTGGGGTGGTTGGGGGAGCTTTCTTGTATTACATGTGTTGGTACACTAGTGTTGTGTTTTGTGGCACAAAACCTGTGTTATGTGCTGTGTGTTGTGTACAAATAGTCTTCTCTATAGCTTCACTATTTATTGTCTTGTGTTATAGCTTATCTATCACTTATCTATCGCTTATCTATCACTATTCTATAACTATTCTACAGCTTATCTATAGTCTTTACTAGAGCTTGTTCTAAGAACTCCTTACAAAACAAAGAATTAGAGTAAACCCCGATTTGTTAAAGGGATAGCTTGTTTGTAACAATTACTTTAAAACTTCTCCGCAAAGAGAAGTATTTGCTTTTTCCCTATGAAACTAGTATATTTAAGTAACTATCTAAGTGTAGCTAAAGCTACACTGACATAAAAAAAAGAAACACTAAAGATAAGCTTATTAACTAGTTTACTAGTTAAGCAACTTCCAGGCTACTGTCCAAACTTTGCCAAGGCAAAGTTAGCTAGCGCGGCGAGCCGCGCTTGGTAGCCAGTAACTTCCATATATTAGCTAAAGCTAATATAAGCAACTTCCAAACCAGTAAACTGGTTAGTAACAAAACTTCCATATATTAGCTAAAGCTAATATAAGCAACTTCCAAACCAGTAAACTGGTTAGTAACAAAACTTCCATATATTAGCTAAAGCTAATATAAGCAACTTCCAAACCAGTAAACTGGTTAGTAACAAAACTTCCATATATTAGCTAAAGCTAATATAAGCAACTTCCAAACCAGTAAACTGGTTAGTAACAAAACTTCCATATATTAGCTAAAGCTAATATAAGCAACTTCCAAACCAGTAAACTGGTTAGTAACAAAACTTCCATATATTAGCTAAAGCTAATATAAGCAACTTCCAAACCAGTAAACTGGTTAGTAACAAAACTTCCATATATTAGCTAAAGCTAATATAAGCAACTTCCAAACCAGTAAACTGGTTAGTAACAAAACTTCCATATATTAGCTAAAGCTAATATAAGCAACTTCCAAACCAGTAAACTGGTTAGTAACAAAACTTCCATATATTAGCTAAAGCTAATATAAGCAACTTCCATATATTAGCTAAAGCTAATATAAGCAACTTCCATATATTAGCTAAAGCTAATATAAGCAACTTCCATATATTAGCTAAAGCTAATATAAGCAACTTCCTTTTAAGTTTTCTGCTTTTACTTGTTAAGTCAATAGCTACCAAGTGCTACTAAAGATAAGTCAGCAGAGCTGACTTCCAATAATATAATAGCTAAAGCTATTATAAGTAACAATATAACTGAAGATAAGCCAGCAAAGCTGACTTCAAGTTGACTAGCTAAGATAGGCTTCTATATAAAAGAAGCCTATGTTTGGTAGTGCATAAAAAAGGAGTGTTAAGTGTTGCCATTTATTGGCTAATGCTTATTTAGGCGGGGGTATAAACAACACTTGGCACTTACGGGGTCAAGCAAAGGTTAGTTGCTAGTATAGTAAGCGCTATCTTGTTACTAATCCTTCTAATAACTAACCCTTAAAGTAAAGGGTTAATAAACACAAATCTTTACTACTAATCTTTACTACTAATAGAAAGGGTTAAGTGTTGAGTTACTTAAGGTATATATGAAGTTGCTTAACTAGTAAACTAGTTAATAAGCTTATCTTTTTAAGTCAGCTTTGCTGGCTTATCTTTAGTTACTGGCTACTTTAGTAGCCTAGGAGTCAGCTTTGCTGGTTTATCTTTAGGTGTTTCTTTATTGTCCTTACAAAAAACCTTATTTTAGTTTGTCTATGTTTTAAGTGATCCAATTACTTTAAGCTTCTTAAAAGGCTTAAACCGTGTATACGTATGGTATATCTTGTTTTTACTTACTCTTTACATATGTTAAGAGTAAACCAAACCCTTTAGGGAGTTAGCTAGTAAAGTTTCACCGCACTTGGTTGCGCTTGGTAAACCAAGATTAAGTAAGTACAAGTAAAGCAAGATATACTCATAAGCAGACTTACCATACATTGCTTTACATTATAAAGCAAGTGTCTGGATCACCATAAGATTAAAGCTACAGGCCTTCCGTAGTAACAAATAACAATTAAAGAATATTAGATAGAACATTACCTTACAAAACAAAGTAAGCTAGTTGCCCCAGGCTACTGGCGTAGCCAGTAACTGAAGATAAGCCAGCAAAGCTGACTTCCAAACCAGTAAACTGGTTAGTAACTAAACTTCCATATATTAGCTAAAGCTAATATAAGTAACTTCAGATAAGCCAGCAAAGCTGACTTCCTCGCTTTCACATGCGTTCAAGCGAGCTAACTTTGCCTTGGCAATGTTTGCAACGCAGTTGTTCCTAGTGTTGCTTAGCAACACTAGCCTGTTCCTAGTGTTGCTTAGCAACACTAGCCTGTTCCTAGTGTTGCTTAGCAACACTAGCCTGTTCCTAGTGTTGCTTAGCAACACTAGCCTGTTCCTAGTGTTGCTTAGCAACACTAGCCTGTTCCTAGTGTTGCTTAGCAACACTAGCCTGTTCCTAGTGTTGCTTAGCAACACTAGCCTGTTCCTAGTGTTGCTTAGCAACACTAGCCTGTTCCTAGTGTTGCTTAGCAACACTAGCCTGTTCCTAGTGTTGCTTAGCAACACTAGCCTGTTCCTAGTGTTGCTTAGCAACACTAGCCTGTTCCTAGTGTTGCTTAGCAACACTAGCCTGTTCCTAGTGTTGCTTAGCAACACTAGCCTGTTCCTAGTGTTGCTTAGCAACACTAGCCTGTTCCTAGTGTTGCTTAGCAACACTAGCCTGTTCCTAGTGTTGTTTAGCAACACTAGCCTGTTCCTAGTGTTGCTTAGCAACACTAGCCCTAAAGGAACTACTTTATAATTTAGTTACTTATATTAGCTTTAGCTAATATATGGTAGTGAACAAGCGCGTAGCGCTTGCTTATATTAGCTTTAGCTAATATATGGAAGTTTAGTTACTAACCAGTTTACTGGTTTGGAAGTTTAGTTACTAACCAGTTTACTGGTTTGGAAGTTTAGTTACTAACCAGTTTACTGGTTTGGAAGTTTAGTTACTAACCAGTTTACTGGTTTGGAAGTTTAGTTACTAACCAGTTTACTGGTTTGGAAGTTTAGTTACTAACCAGTTTACTGGTTTGGAAGTTTAGTTACTAACCAGTTTACTGGTTTGGAAGTTTAGTTACTAACCAGTTTACTGGTTTGGAAGTTTAGTTACTAACCAGTTTACTGGTTTGGAAGTTTAGTTACTAACCAGTTTACTGGTTTGGAAGTTTAGTTACTAACCAGTTTACTGGTTTGGAAGTTTAGTTACTAACCAGTTTACTGGTTTGGAAGTTTAGTTACTAACCAGTTTACTGGTTTGGAAGTTTAGTTACTAACCAGTTTACTGGTTTGGAAGTTTAGTTACTAACCAGTTTACTGGTTTGGAAGTTTAGTTACTAACCAGTTTACTGGTTTGGAAGTTTAGTTACTAACCAGTTTACTGGTTTGGAAGTTTAGTTACTAACCAGTTTACTGGTTTGGAAGTTTAGTTACTAACCAGTTTACTGGTTTGGAAGTTTAGTTACTAACCAGTTTACTGGTTTGGAAGTTTAGTTACTAACCAGTTTACTGGTTTGGAAGTTTAGTTACTAACCAGTTTACTGGTTTGGAAGTTTAGTTACTAACCAGTTTACTGGTTTGGAAGTTTAGTTACTAACCAGTTTACTGGTTTGGAAGTTTAGTTACTAACCAGTTTACTGGTTTGGAAGTTTAGTTACTAACCAGTTTACTGGTTTGGAAGTTTAGTTACTAACCAGTTTACTGGTTTGGAAGTTTAGTTACTAACCAGTTTACTGGTTTGGAAGTTTAGTTACTAACCAGTTTACTGGTTTGGAAGTTTAGTTACTAACCAGTTTACTGGTTTGGAAGTTTAGTTACTAACCAGTTTACTGGTTTGGAAGTCAGCTTTGCTGGCTTATCTTCATAACCAGACTTTGCTGCGCAAAGTCAGCAAGCGCTACGCGCTTGTTCACTACTAAAGTAGTTCCTTTAGGACTAGTGTTGCTAAGCAACACTAGGAACAACTGCGTTGCAAACTTTGCCAAGGCAAAGTTAGCTCGCTTGAACATACCAAGTGCGGCCAAGGCCGCACTAGCAAACTTTTACAAAGTTTGGTTCAAGCGAGGAAGTCAGCTTTGCTGGCTTATCTTCAGTTACTTATATTAGCTTTAGCTAATATATGGAAGTCAGCTTTGCTGGCTTATCTTTATAACCAAACTTTGCCAAGGCAAAGTTAGCTCGCTTGAACATATGTTCAAGCGAGGCAGTTACTGACTACTTTAGTAGTCTGGTTATAAAGATAAGTCATAAGTGCTACGCACTTATTAACTAGTTTACTAGTTAAGCAGAGCTGACTTCCTTTTTATGTGTGACAAAACACTTATGTCAAGCGCTGCGCGCTGGTTAATCTCTTTGGGGTTTGGTGTATGTATAAGTAAACAATACCAACCAACCATTAGTGGTGTTACAATTAGTTAATACTCGCAACGCTTATGTTAGATAGCTATACCTGTATAGATATAGTGTTAGTTTAACTATTGTAATACTATATATCTCTACATACGTGCGCGATGTAATCCACTAGCTATAGCTATTATATTTATAAACTTCTAAACCTAAGCTATTCCTACTAAGTGCTATGCAGCTTTATTATAAGTTGATAACTAACCTGTGCTATGGTATGTGCTTATAATGACTTTATAATAGAGTTAGCTGTTTTTGTATAGTAAGTAAAAGCAAGTAGTACCTATATTCTAGGTACTATACTAGTATATAGGAATAACTTACTTATATTACTATAGTATAGCTAAATCCTAACAATATTGTTTGCTACTATGCATTTATACGAATATAAAAGCATTAGTTCATTTTTGGCAAAGCAAACTGATATATTGGTTTATGTTTAGAATCTAATATAGACCTTTATTAATCGCTTACTAATTAAAGTATTGCTTTCCATGGTTTGATAGGGCTAGTCTATATACTCCCTTATAAACATTAGCAATAGCTAATGATAATTGAAACACTTGCTATTATGGTCTCTTAGCTTTAGCTATTATAAGATAGAGCTAAAAGCATAAGTTAACCAGACTACTAAAGTAGTCAGTAACTGCCTCGCTTGAACATATGTTCAAGCGAGCTAACTTTGCCTTGGCAAAGTTTGGTTATAAAGATAAGCCAGCATAGCTGACTTCCATATAATAGCTAAAGCTATTATAAGTAACTGCCTCGCTTGAACATATGTTCAAGCGAGCTAACTTTGCCTTGGCAAAGTTTGCAACGCAGTTGTTCCTAGTGTTGCTTAGCAACACTAGTCCTAAAGGAACTACTTTATAACCTGACCTTGCTGCGCAAAGTCAGCAAGCGCTGCGCGCTTGAATATATAAGCTAAAGCTAATATAAGCAAGCGCTGCGCGCTTGTTTAGTTACTGACTACTTTATAACCAGACTACTAAAGTAGTCAGTAACTGCCTCGCTTGAACATATGTTCAAGCGAGCTAACTTTGCCTTGGCAAAGTTTGGTTATAAAGATAAGCCAGCAAAGCTGACTTCCAGACTACTAAAGTAGTCAGTAACTGCCTCGCTTGAACATATGTTCAAGCGAGCTAACTTTGCCTTGGCAAAGTTTGGTTATAAAGATAAGCCAGCATAGCTGACTTCCATATAATAGCTAAAGCTATTATAAGTAACTGCCTCGCTTGAACATATGTTCAAGCGAGCTAACTTTGCCTTGGCAAAGTTTGGTTATAAAGATAAGCCAGCATAGCTGACTTCCAGACTACTAAAGTAGTCAGTAACTGCCTCGCTTGAACATATGTTCAAGCGAGCTAACTTTGCCTTGGCAAAGTTTGGTTATAAAGATAAGCCAGCAAAGCTGACTTCCATATAATAGCTAAAGCTATTATAAGTAACTGCCTCGCTTGAACATATGTTCAAGCGAGCTAACTTTGCCTTGGCAAAGTTTGGTTATAAAGATAAGCCAGCATAGCTGACTTCCAGACTTTGCTGCGCAAAGTCAGCAAGCGCTGCGCGCTTGTTTAGTTACTGACTACTTTAGTAGTCTGGTAGTCTGGTAGTGAACAAGCGCGTAGCGCTTGCTTATATTAGCTTTAGCTAATATATTCAAGCGCGCAGCGCTTGCTGACTTTGCGCAGCAAGGTCAGGTTATAAAGATAAGCCAGCATAGCTGACTTCCAAACCAGTAAACTGGTTAGTAACTAAACTTCCATATATTAGCTAAAGCTAATATCAGTAACTGCAGATAAGCCAGCAAAGCTGACTTCCTCGCTTTCACATACCAAGTGCGGCCAAGGCCGCACTAGCTAACTTTGACAAAGTTTGGTTCAAGCGAGCTAACTTTGCTTTGGCAAAGTTTGGTTATAAAGATAAGTCAGCAGAGCTGACTTCCAATAAATAATATAATAGCTAAAGCTATTATAAGTAACTGCCTCGCTTGAACATATGTTCAAGCGAGCTAACTTTGCCTTGGCAAAGTTTGCAACGCAGTTGTTCCTAGTGTTGCTTAGCAACACTAGTCCTAAAGGAACTACTTTATAACCAGACTACTAAAGTAGTCAGTAACTAAAGTTATAAAGATAAGCCAGCAAAGCTGACTTCCAGACTACTAAAGTAGTCAGTAACTAAACAAGCGCGCAGCGCTTGCTGACTTTGCGCAGCAAAGTCTGGTTATAAAGATAAGCCAGCATAGCTGACTTCCAGACTACTAAAGTAGTCAGTAACTGCCTCGCTTGAACATATGTTCAAGCGAGCTAACTTTGCCTTGGCAAAGTTTGGTTATAAAGATAAGCCAGCATAGCTGACTTCCAGACTACTAAAGTAGTCAGTAACTGCCTCGCTTGAACATATGTTCAAGCGAGCTAACTTTGCCTTGGCAAAGTTTGGTTATAAAGATAAGCCAGCAAAGCTGACTTCCAGACTACTAAAGTAGTCAGTAACTAAACAAGCGCGCAGCGCTTGCTTATATTAGCTTTAGCTAATATATTCAAGCGCGCAGCGCTTGCTGACTTTGCGCAGCAAGGTCAGGTTATAAAGATAAGCCAGCATAGCTGACTTCCATATAATAGCTAAAGCTATTATAAGTAACTGCCTCGCTTGAACATATGTTCAAGCGAGCTAACTTTGCCTTGGCAAAGTTTGGTTATAAAGATAAGCCAGCATAGCTGACTTCCAGACTACTAAAGTAGTCAGTAACTGCCTCGCTTGAACATATGTTCAAGCGAGCTAACTTTGCCTTGGCAAAGTTTGGTTATAAAGATAAGCCAGCATAGCTGACTTCCAGACTACTAAAGTAGTCAGTAACTGCCTCGCTTGAACATATGTTCAAGCGAGCTAACTTTGCCTTGGCAAAGTTTGGTTATAAAGATAAGCCAGCATAGCTGACTTCCAGACTTTGCTGCGCAAAGTCAGCAAGCGCTGCGCGCTTGTTTAGTTACTGACTACTTTAGTAGTCTGGTAGTGAACAAGCGCGTAGCGCTTGCTTATATTAGCATTAGCTAATATATTCAAGCGCGCAGCGCTTGCTGACTTTGCGCAGCAAGGTCAGGTTATAAAGATAAGTCAGCAGAGCTGACTTCCAAAAATAAAATAAAATATAATAGCTAAAGCGATTATAAGTAACTAAACAAGCGCGCAGCGCTTGCTTATATTAGCTTTAGCTAATATATGGAAGTTGCTTAACTAGTAAACTAGTTAATAAGCTTATCTTTATTTTTTTGCTTTACTACAATATAGATAAACAAGGTATGAACAAGATATGAATATGTTAGTAACTAAACTTACAGCCCCTTTTTTATTATAAAGAGCTAGTGTAAGAGTTTTGTTCTATTAGAAAGTAAACTTTAATTGTTTAATATAACGCTTTTTTTACCAATCAAACCCCCTGATTTTTTGTTAAGGGGTTAGCTAGTGCATAGTACTTGCTTTTACCAATACTTTAGTTTGTTTACTAGTTAAGCAATATCTATTGACAATATAACCAAGCCTTGCTTAACTTAGACCTTTCTTTAGATGGCTTTTGAATAGCTTGTGTAAAAAAGCGTGTTTGTTTTAAGTTAACCTGATTTTTACTACTCTAATAACAACTATGCCTAAATATAGATATTTTTTATCAGACTTTGTTCAAATACAAAGAGAAAGTTTTAGACTTTTTTTACAAAAAGGATTTATCAATGAGTTTTATAAGCATACTCCAATTGTAAACAACAAAAAAACGATTGAAGTTCTTTTTTACCCAGAATACTATCAGTTAACAATACCAGACTTAACTCCACGTGAAGCTATCCTTAAAGGGAAAAGCTATTCTTCTAAGGTTTTTGTTCCTGTTCAACTAACAGATCGTATCCATAAAAAAGTCTTCTTTCAATGGTGTTTTTTAGGGAACTTACCCTTAATGACTAAACGTGGTCATTTTATTCTCAATGGAGCTGCTCGTGTTGTAATTAATCAAATACTAAGAAGCCCTGGTATCTATTATAGAGTTAGCAATGTTCATACTCTTACAGGACTTCCTAAACAAACCCTAGAAACAAATCAAACCCCGTCCAAGCGCAGCGCGCTAACTAACACTGAAGGAGTTAGGAGTTTAACAACTAACCCTGAAGGAGTTAGGAGTTTAACAACTAACCCTGAAGGAGTTAGGAGTTTAACAACTAACCCTGAAGGAGTTAGGAGTTTAACAAATGCACAGCACTTAGACTCTATTGAATTTGATAAAAACTCACAAGCACAATCAGATAGTTCATTAAGTGGTTATAAAGATTTGACTTTTAAGAGATACTATGCGGATATCGTTTGTGTTAAAGGTACTTGGCTCAGACTTGAAATAGATAAAGACCAAATGATTTGGGCTCAAATGAAGAGAGTACCTAAAATACCAATCCTTTGGTTCTTAATGGCTATGGGCTTAACTGAAAAGATTATACTAAATTCGATTATAGATTCAAAACGTCTTTTACTCAACTTTTTTAATGCCAGTGTTGCAAATATACCTCGCTTGAGCGTAGCGAAAGCGAGCAACACCCAAGCGCGGCTAGCCGCGCTAGCTAAACCCTCACAAGTGAGGGATTTGGCAGTCAGCAAAGCTGACTTATCTTTTAAAACCAGACCCTGGAAGGGTCAGCAAGCGCAGCGCGCTTGTTTAGTTACTTATAATAGCTTTAGCTATTATATGGAAGAATTCAAACAAAAGTACAAATACGTACAAACACCCCCTGAAGCTTGGAAAGAAATCTATTATTTATTAAGTGGATCTCTTAAGAAAGGTGATACTAATAGTAGCAATAAAGTTAGCTCTGCTGACTTATCTTTAGAGGGTATAGACCCAGCTTTTACAGGGGTTGTAACTCAACCCCATCCTTTAACAGAGTTATCAAAACCAAAAAGAGCAACTAAAGAAGTAAGCTCTGCTGACTTATCTTTAGAAGTCAGCTCTGCTGACTTATCTTTAGAAGTCAGCTCTGCTGACTTATCTTTAGAAAACAAGCTAGACTTAAAGGGTGAGCAAACAAGTAGAAAACAAATTAAAACTAAAAAGAACGCTTTAGCTGTATTTAATGGGCGTAAGTGGATCTTTAATAGGTTTCTAAACCCCAAAACATATGACTTAGGTTCTTTTGGACGTTATGCATTAAATAAGAAGCTTGGACTGTCTATATCAAAATATCAAACAACTTTAACACCTCAAGACGTCCTAAAGGCAACAGACTATTTAATCAAAGTGGAAAAGGGTTTAAAAACAACAGATGATATTGATAGTTTAAAAAACAAACGTGTTAGAACTACAGGAGAACTTTTAGAGCTGCAAACATCTATTAGTTTTTTACGTTTAGAAAAAGCTATCTTAGAAAAGATAAACAATTTTACAATAGCTACTACTAAACCTCATACTAATAAAACAGCTCTAGCAAAACCTAATTCTAAACAGCCTCAAGCTTTACCGAGTATAGACTTAACTAATACTGAAACTGAGTTGATTGATAAAAGCTTAACAAGCTTATTAAAAGGTTTAGTCAATAGTAATGTTTTTAATAGTGCTTTAAAAGAGTTCTTTGGTACAAGCCCTTTATCACAGTTCATGGATCAAATAAACCCTTTAGCTGAGATTACTCACAAAAGACGTTTAACTTCTATGGGTCCTGGTGGTGTTTCTCGTGATAACGCTACTATGGCTATTAGAGGTATACATCCAACTCATTATGGTCGCATTTGTCCTATTGAAACACCGGAAGGTAAAAATACAGGGTTAGTTAATTCAATCACAACGTTTGCTGTTGTAAACGAATATGGTATTATAGAGACACCTTACTATAAGGTATATAAGGGACAAGTACAACAAAACTTAGGTATGTTTTATTTGACATCAGAAAATGAAGAAAAGATCAAAGTAGCTTCACCCGACCTTTTTATTTCTAATGTAGGTTTCTTACCTAAAAGTCAAAACCCTGTTAAAGTTGTTGATGATTTTACAAAAATAAGCCGTAGAGCTATCGACTTTATTGGAGTCTCTCCACTTCAAGTTATTTCCATAGCTACCTCTTTAATACCTTTTTTAGAGCATGATGATGCTAACCGTGCTTTAATGGGTTCTAATATGCAACGTCAAGCAGTACCTTTAATTAGACCAGAACGACCTATAGTAACAACTGGATTAGAAGCTCGTGTTATAAGTGATTCAGGTCAAGCAATACAAGCTAAGAAAAGTGGTGTTGTTACATTTGCTAGTTCAAACAAAATTATAGTCTTTTCTATTTAATATAGTAGCTATCTTTTAATAACTTTACAACTTCCTAGTGTTGCAAAGCAACACTAGCCTTAAAGGGACTACTTTATAACTAAAGATAAGCCAGCAAAGCTGACTTCCAGACTACTAAAGTAGTCAGTAACTGCCTCGCTTGAACATATGTTCAAGCGAGCTAACTTTGCCTTGGCAAAGTTTGGTTATAAAGATAAGCCAGCATAGCTGACTTCCAGACTACTAAAGTAGTCAGTAACTGCCTCGCTTGAACATATGTTCAAGCGAGCTAACTTTGCCTTGGCAAAGTTTGGTTATAAAGATAAGCCAGCATAGCTGACTTCCATATAATAGCTAAAGCTATTATAAGTAACTGCCTCGCTTGAACATATGTTCAAGCGAGCTAACTTTGCCTTGGCAAAGTTTGGTTATAAAGATAAGCCAGCATAGCTGACTTCCAGACTACTAAAGTAGTCAGTAACTAAACAAGCGCGCAGCGCTTGCTTATATTAGCTTTAGCTAATATATTCAAGCGCGCAGCGCTTGCTGACTTTGCGCAGCAAGGTCAGGTTATAAAGATAAGCCAGCATCGCTGACTTCCAGACTACTAAAGTAGTCAGTAACTAAACAAGCGCGCAGCGCTTGCTTATATTAGCTTTAGCTAATATATTCAAGCGCGCAGCGCTTGCTGACTTTGCGCAGCAAGGTCAGGTTATAAAGATAAGCCAGCATAGCTGACTTCCAGACTACTAAAGTAGTCAGTAACTGCCTCGCTTGAACATATGTTCAAGCGAGCTAACTTTGCCTTGGCAAAGTTTGGTTATAAAGATAAGCTAGCAAAGCTGACTTCCATATAATAGCTAAAGCTATTATAAGTAACTGCCTCGCTTGAACATATGTTCAAGCGAGCTAACTTTGCCTTGGCAAAGTTTGGTTATAAAGATAAGCTAGCAAAGCTGACTTCCATATAATAGCTAAAGCTATTATAAGTAACTGCCTCGCTTGAACATATGTTCAAGCGAGCTAACTTTGCCTTGGCAAAGTTTGCAACGCAGTTGTTCCTAGTGTTGCTTTGCAACACTAGTCCTAAAGGAACTACTTTATAACCAGACTTTGCTGCGCAAAGTCAGCAAGCGCTACGCGCTTGTTTAGTTACTGACTACTTTAGTAGTCTGGTAGTGAAGTTATAAAGATAAGCCAGCAAAGCTGACTTCCATATAATAGCTAAAGCTATTATAAGTAACTGCCTCGCTTGAACATATGTTCAAGCGAGCTAACTTTGCCTTGGCAAAGTTTGGTTATAAAGATAAGCCAGCAAAGCTGACTTCCATATAATAGCTAAAGCTATTATAAGTAACTGCCTCGCTTGAACATATGTTCAAGCGAGCTAACTTTGCCTTGGCAAAGTTTGGTTATAAAGATAAGCCAGCAAAGCTGACTTCCATATAATAGCTAAAGCTATTATAAGTAACTGCCTCGCTTGAACATATGTTCAAGCGAGCTAACTTTGCCTTGGCAAAGTTTGGTTATAAAGATAAGCCAGCATAGCTGACTTCCAGACTACTAAAGTAGTCAGTAACTAAACAAGCGCGTAGCGCTTGCTTATATTAGCTTTAGCTAATATATGCAAGCGCGCAGCGCTTGCTGACTTTGCGCAGCAAGGTCAGGTTATAAAGATAAGCCAGCAAAGCTGACTTCCAAACCAGTAAACTGGTTAGTAACTAAACTTCCAAACCAGTAAACTGGTTAGTAACTAAACTTCCAAACCAGTAAACTGGTTAGTAACTAAACTTCCAAACCAGTAAACTGGTTAGTAACTAAACTTCCATATATTAGCTAAAGCTAATATAAGTAATGACTTCCAAACCAGTAAACTGGTTAGTAACTAAACTTCCAAACCAGTAAACTGGTTAGTAACTAAACTTCCAAACCAGTAAACTGGTTAGTAACTAAACTTCCATATAATAGCTAAAGCTATTATAAGTAACTGCCTCGCTTTCACATGCGTTCAAGCGAGCTAACTTTGCCTTGGCAAAGTTTGCAACGCAGTTGTTCCTAGTGTTGCTTTGCAACACTAGTCCTAAAGGAACTACTTTATAACTAAAGATAAGCCAGCATAGCTGACTTCCAGACTACTAAAGTAGTCAGTAACTGCCTCGCTTGAACATATGTTCAAGCGAGCTAACTTTGCCTTGGCAAAGTTTGGTTATAAAGATAAGCCAGCAAAGCTGACTTCCAGACTACTAAAGTAGTCAGTAACTGCCTCGCTTGAACATATGTTCAAGCGAGCTAACTTTGCCTTGGCAAAGTTTGGTTATAAAGATAAGCCAGCATAGCTGACTTCCTGACCTTGCTGCGCAAAGTCAGCAAGCGCTGCGCGCTTGAATATATTAGCTAAAGCTAATATAAGCAAGCGCTACGCGCTTGTTTAGTTACTGACTACTTTAGTAGTCTGGTAGTGAACAAGCGCTACGCGCTTGCTGACTTTGCGCAGCAAAGTCTGGTTATAAAGATAAGTCAGCAGAGCTGACTTCTTTAATGCTATGCACTTTATTGGTATATAGCTTAACTCTATTCTGTATGGCTGAATATCTAAAAAAAAGTGCTATGCACTTTTGATATTACTTAGTACCTCTAAGTATTGCCTTGCAATACTAGCATAAACCAAGTATTGCCTTGCAATACTAGCATAAACAAAGTATTGCCTTGCAATACTAGCATAAACCAAGTATTGCCTTGCAATACTAGCATATACCAAGTATTGCCTTGCAATACTAGCATATACCAAGTATTGCCTTGCAATACTAGCATAAACAAAGTATTGCCTTGCAATACTAGCATAAACAAAGTATTGCCTTGCAATACTAGCATAAACAAAGTATTGCCTTGCAATACTAGCATAAACAAAGTATTGCCTTGCAATACTAGCATAAACCAAGTATTGCTTTGCAATACTAGCATAAAACAGGTATAGCTTCATGCCTTAATCAAAAAGAATCATTAAAAAAATCAATAGAATAATGTGGAATTGTTGAAAACAATAGGTTTTTTTATTAAAAGATGCGAATTAACACTACTTAACCCAACCATTACAACAAGTCAGGTGTTAGCTAGTGCCAAATAATCATACCAAACTTTTAACTTGAGTTAGTAAGTGTATAGCACTTCGATAGGACTGTAGCGATGTAAGTAACAAGTCTTTTGCTGTACAGCACTTGCTAAACTCTGAACTAGACTACTAAAAACTAAAGGTAGTCCGCTACTTAACCCCAATAAGTGTTTTGCCTGCTTTAAAGTGCTACTATATATAAGGGGTTAGTAATCTATTAACATCTAAACAAAAAGAAGTTAATAGGTTTCTTAATAACCAAACTTAACTTTTACAAGTAATAGTTAAATTAGCTAGCGCGGCTTGCCGCGCTTGGTAGCGCTAGTTATAATAACGTTAGCTATAGCTAAAGTTAAGAGACTCGCCACTTGGTGGCTTAAAAGTCGCGCTAGCTAACCATATATTAGCTAAAGCTAATATAAGCAACTCCCTATAAATCTCACTAGTGAGATAAAGAGCTAACTTTGCTTTGCAAAGTTAGCTAGCGCGACTTGTCGCGCTAGCAAACCCCTGACAAGTCAGGGGTTTGGTTGTTTGCTTTGTCCCCTACCTATGTTTGCTTTAGTTTTTTAAAAGGCAGTGTTTGGAAGTTAATAAGTGCTTCGCACTTATTAAGTGCTTTGCACTTATGGTTGACATTAAAAGGAAGTCAGCTCTGCTGGCTTATCTTTCTAACCAGACTTTGCTGCGCAAAGTCAGCAAGCGCGTAGCGCTTGTTCACTACCAGACTACTAAAGTAGTCAGTAACTAAACAAGCGCGTAGCGCTTGCTTATATTAGCTTTAGCTAATATATTCAAGCGCGCAGCGCTTGCTGACTTTGCGCAGCAAGGTCAGGTTATAAAGTAGTTCCTTTAGGACTAGTGTTGCAAAGCAACACTAGGAACAACTGCGTTGCAAACTTTGCCAAGGCAAAGTTAGCTCGCTTGAACATATGTTCAAGCGAGGCTGTTACTGGCTACGCCAGTAGCCTGGAGCTAGCGCGGCTAGCTGCGCTTGGACAGCGAGTGTTAAGAGGCGCTTGGATAGTCTGACCCTTATAGGGTAAGCAAGCACCAAGTCAACTAAAGATAAGCCAGCAAAGCTGACTTCCAGACTACCAGACTACCAGACTACTAAAGTAGTCAGTAACTAAACAAGCGCGTAGCGCTTGCTTATATTAGCTTTAGCTAATATATGGAAGTTTAGTTACTAACCAGTTTACTGGTTTGGAAGTTTAGTTACTAACCAGTTTACTGGTTTGGAAGTTTAGTTACTAACCAGTTTACTGGTTTGGAAGTTTAGTTACTAACCAGTTTACTGGTTTGGAAGTTTAGTTACTAACCAGTTTACTGGTTTGGAAGTTTAGTTACTAACCAGTTTACTGGTTTGGAAGTCATTACTTATATTAGCTTTAGCTAATATATGGAAGTTTAGTTACTAACCAGTTTACTGGTTTGGAAGTCATTACTTATATTAGCTTTAGCTAATATATGGAAGTTTAGTTACTAACCAGTTTACTGGTTTGGAAGTTTAGTTACTAACCAGTTTACTGGTTTGGAAGTTTAGTTACTAACCAGTTTACTGGTTTGGAAGTTTAGTTACTAACCAGTTTACTGGTTTGGAAGTTTAGTTACTAACCAGTTTACTGGTTTGGAAGTTTAGTTACTAACCAGTTTACTGGTTTGGAAGTTTAGTTACTAACCAGTTTACTGGTTTGGAAGTCATTACTTATATTAGCTTTAGCTAATATATGGAAGTTTAGTTACTAACCAGTTTACTGGTTTGGAAGTCATTACTTATATTAGCTTTAGCTAATATATGGAAGTTTAGTTACTAACCAGTTTACTGGTTTGGAAGTTTAGTTACTAACCAGTTTACTGGTTTGGAAGTTTAGTTACTAACCAGTTTACTGGTTTGGAAGTTTAGTTACTAACCAGTTTACTGGTTTGGAAGTCATTACTTATATTAGCTTTAGCTAATATATGGAAGTTTAGTTACTAACCAGTTTACTGGTTTGGAAGTTTAGTTACTAACCAGTTTACTGGTTTGGAAGTCATTACTTATATTAGCTTTAGCTAATATATGGAAGTTTAGTTACTAACCAGTTTACTGGTTTGGAAGTTTAGTTTGGTTTGGAAGTTTAGTTACTAACCAGTTTACTGGTTTGGAAGTTTAGTTACTAACCAGTTTACTGGTTTGGAAGTTTAGTTACTAACCAGTTTACTGGTTTGGAAGTTTAGTTACTAACCAGTTTACTGGTTTGGAAGTTTAGTTACTAACCAGTTTACTGGTTTGGAAGTTTAGTTACTAACCAGTTTACTGGTTTGGAAGTTTAGTTACTAACCAGTTTACTGGTTTGGAAGTTTAGTTACTAACCAGTTTACTGGTTTGGAAGTCAGCTTTGCTGGCTTATCTTCATAACCAAACTTTGCCAAGGCAAAGTTAGCTCGCTTGAACATATGTTCAAGCGAGGCAGTTACTGACTACTTTAGTAGTCTGGAAGTCAGCTATGCTGGCTTATCTTTATAACCAAACTTTGCCAAGGCAAAGTTAGCTCGCTTGAACATATGTTCAAGCGAGGCAGTTACTGACTACTTTAGTAGTCTGGAAGTCAGCTTTGCTGGCTTATCTTTATAACCAAACTTTGCCAAGGCAAAGTTAGCTCGCTTGAACATATGTTCAAGCGAGGCAGTTACTGACTACTTTAGTAGTCTGGTTATAAAGTAGTCAGTAACTAAACAAGCGCGTAGCGCTTGCTTATATTAGCTTTAGCTAATATATGGTTATAAAGTAGTCAGTAACTAAAGATAAGCCAGCAAAGCTGACTTCCTAACTACCATATATTAGCTAAAGCTAATATAAGTAACTAAACAAGCGCTACGCGCTTGCTTATATTAGCTTTAGCTAATATATGGTAGTGAACAAGCGCGTAGCGCTTGCTTATATTAGCTAAGCTAATATAAGCAACTTCCATAACTTATTAGTATCACATCTTTTACTTAAAAACAACTTTTACAACTTCTCTCCAATTATATGTAAAGAGAAGAATAAAACCCAGCATTTTAAATGTATATGTTTAGTTCTATTAATAATTTTTCTAGTCCCTTAACACGCAGCTTACTTAAGAGTTCATACACACCTTTTTATAAAGGCGTTAGCACACACAGCGTTGTCCCCAATCCATTAACCCCTTTCAGTGTTAATATGGCAAAGTATGGCTCTATAGCTGTTAAGACATCCCTAACAAAAGGGTATAACAATGGTTCTCCTCGCTTACATAAAAAGCTATTTAAAAAGAAAGAAGTCAGCTCTGCGGACTTATCTTTAGAAGAACGATATAAGGAATTACTAAAAAAGAAGTTACTTAGCAATCCTAGCAAGAGCTCAACAAATAAAGATAAGCCAGCAAAGCTGACTTCCACATCTCCTACTAAAGATAAGCCAGCAAAGCTGACTTCCTTCTACCTTAGTAATAGTCAAGTTAAAGCAAAAGAATGTATACCAACTAAAACAAAGTATGCTTTAGAGACATATCATCGTTCTAACCAAGATACTTGTCTAGTACACCGACCAGCTGTTTTTGAAGGTCAATGGGTAGAAGCTGGTGATTTATTAGCAGATTGTTCATCAAGCTCTGGTGGAGAACTATCTTTAGGACAAAACATCTTAGTTGCTTATATGCCTTGGGAAGGTTATAACTACGAAGATGCTATCTTAATAAGTCAAAGACTTGTTTTTGATGATATCTATACATCAGTTCATATTGAAAGATATGAGATTGATATTAAAGAAACAGCTTTTGGACCCGAAGAGATCACTAAAAACATCCCTTCTAACCATATAACTTCTAAAGATAAGTCAGCTTTGCTGACTTCAAACGATACAGCGCATTTAGATGCTAACGGTATAGCTAAGTTAGGAAGCTGGGTTGAAGAAGGTACCATTCTTGTAGGTAAAATTACACCAGAAAAACTGAATAAAAATGATACAGAACAATCTCCCTATAAAAAGCTACTATATAAGATACTAGATAAAAAAGAGATACCTTTTCGTGATAGCTCTGTTCGTGCACCTAGAGGTGTACGTGCTAAAGTTATTGATGTTCAAGTCACTAAACAAATAGGTACAGTTGCCACTAAACAACCCAACCCTGACAACACACTTAATAAATTTAAAAAACTAAGCTATAGTAAAACATCTAAAGATAAGTCAGTAAAGCTAACTTTACCTTACTTTACTAAGTTATTAGGCCCCCAAAAGCAATTAAATCCTAATAACACCTTATCGTCTTTTTTAACATCTAAAGATAAGTCAGCAGAGTTGACTTCCAGACCACTAAAGTGGTCAGTAACTACTTCCAGACCACTAAAGTGGTCAGTAACTACTTCTAAAGATAAGCCAGCAGAGCTGACTTCCAGACCACTAAAGTGGTCAGTAACTACTTCCAGACCACTAAAGTGGTCAGTAACTACTTCCAGACCACTAAAGTGGTCAGTAACTACTTCTAAAGATAAGCCAGCAGAGCTGACTTCCAGACCACTAAAGTGGTCAGTAACTACTTCCAGACCACTAAAGTGGTCAGTAACTACTTCCAGACCACTAAAGTGGTCAGTAACTACTTCTAAAGATAAGCCAGCAGAGCTGACTTCCAGACCACTAAAGTGGTCAGTAACTAAAGTTATAAAAGATAAGTCAACAGAGCTGACTTCAAACAAACTAATTAAAAAGAGAGGTATAAAGTCGGTAAAGATGTTTTTAGCTGAAAAGCGAAGAATACAAGTTGGAGATAAAATGTCTGGTCGTCATGGAAACAAGGGTATTGTTTCACAAATCCTGCCAATGGAAGATATGCCCTTTTTACCAGATGGAACCCCATTAGATATAGTATTAAACCCTTTAGGAGTACCATCACGAATGAACGTTGGGCAAATATATGAGTGTTTATTAGGATTAGCTGGTAAGTATTTAGGAGAACACTATAGTTGTGGAGCGTTTGATGAGATGTTTGGTTCAGAGGCTTCTCGTAGCTTTGTTTTTGCTAAACTTTTTGAAGCACGTAAAAAAACAGGATTAAAGTGGTTATTTAATCCTAATTGGCCTGGTAAAATGAGACTTTTTGATGGACGAACTGGTGATTGCTTTGATCAACCAGTAACAGTAGGACAAACGTATATGCTAAGATTAGTACACATGGTGGATGATAAGCTACACTTTAGAAACATAGGACCATATTCATTAGTAACACAACAGCCATTACGTGGTAGATCAAAACAAGGTGGTCAACGTTTAGGTGAAATGGAAGTATGGGCTTTAGAAGGTTACGGAGCAGCTTTTACACTCTTAGAAATGTTAACTTTAAAATCAGATGACATAGTAGGTCGAATGACTTTATGGTCAAACTTAATACTTAATAAAGATATAACATTAGGAACACCAGAGTCTTTTAAAGTGTTAGTTAGTGAATTGAAAGCACTATGTTTAGATGTTGGTCTATTCAAGTATGGGGAGAATCAAAACTTAAAAGAAATAGATAACCTAATGAATCTACCATAACTAAGGGTTCAAACAAAAGTATACATTTTTGCTATCTATCCTCCAGGCTACTGGCGTAGCCAGTAACTGCCTCGTTTTCACATGCGTTCAAGCGAGCTAACTTTGCCTTGGCAAAGTTTGCAACGCATAACCCCAAGGGGTTATTAACTAGTTTACTAGTTAAGTTGTTCCTAGTGTTGCTTTGCAACACTAGCCTGTTTCTAGTGTTGCTAAGCAACACTAGCCCTAAAGGAACTACTTTATAACTAAAGATAAGCCAGCAAAGCTGACTTCCAGACTACTAAAGTAGTCAGTAACTAAACAAGCGCTACGCGCTTGCTGACTTTGCGCAGCAAAGTCTGGTTATAAAGATAAGCCAGCAAAGCTGACTTCCAGACTACTAAAGTAGTCAGTAACTAAACAAGCGCGTAGCGCTTGCTGACTTTGCGCAGCAAAGTCTGGTTATAAAGATAAGCCAGCAAAGCTGACTTCCAGACTACTAAAGTAGTCAGTAACTGCCTCGCTTGAACATATGTTCAAGCGAGCTAACTTTGCCTTGGCAAAGTTTGGTTATAAAGATAAGCCAGCAAAGCTGACTTCCAGACTACTAAAGTAGTCAGTAACTAAACAAGCGCGCAGCGCTTGCTGACTTTGCGCAGCAAAGTCTGGTTATAAAGATAAGCCAGCATAGCTGACTTCCAGACTACTAAAGTAGTCAGTAACTGCCTCGCTTGAACATATGTTCAAGCGAGCTAACTTTGCCTTGGCAAAGTTTGGTTATAAAGATAAGTCAGCATAGCTGACTTCCAGACTACTAAAGTAGTCAGTAACTGCCTCGCTTGAACATATGTTCAAGCGAGCTAACTTTGCCTTGGCAAAGTTTGCAACGCAGTTGTTCCTAGTGTTGCTTAGCAACACTAGTCCTAAAGGAACTACTTTATAACCAGACTACTAAAGTAGTCAGTAACTAAAGTTATAAAGATAAGCCAGCAAAGCTGACTTCCAGACTACTAAAGTAGTCAGTAACTAAACAAGCGCGTAGCGCTTGCTGACTTTGCGCAGCAAAGTCTGGTTATAAAGATAAGCCAGCAAAGCTGACTTCCAGACTACTAAAGTAGTCAGTAACTGCCTCGCTTGAACATATGTTCAAGCGAGCTAACTTTGCCTTGGCAAAGTTTGGTTATAAAGATAAGCCAGCAAAGCTGACTTCCAGACTACTAAAGTAGTCAGTAACTAAACAAGCGCGCAGCGCTTGCTGACTTTGCGCAGCAAAGTCTGGTTATAAAGATAAGCCAGCAAAGCTGACTTCCAGACTACTAAAGTAGTCAGTAACTGCCTCGCTTGAACATATGTTCAAGCGAGCTAACTTTGCCTTGGCAAAGTTTGGTTATAAAGATAAGCCAGCATAGCTGACTTCCAGACTTTGCTGCGCAAAGTCAGCAAGCGCTACGCGCTTGTTTAGTTACTGACTACTTTATAACCAGACTACTAAAGTAGTCAGTAACTGCGTTATAAAGATAAGCCAGCAAAGCTGACTTCCAGACTACTAAAGTAGTCAGTAACTGCCTCGCTTGAACATATGTTCAAGCGAGCTAACTTTGCCTTGGCAAAGTTTGGTTATAAAGATAAGCCAGCAAAGCTGACTTCCATATAATAGCTAAAGCTATTATAAGTAACTGCCTCGCTTGAACATATGTTCAAGCGAGCTAACTTTGCCTTGGCAAAGTTTGGTTATAAAGATAAGCCAGCAAAGCTGACTTCCATATAATAGCTAAAGCTATTATAAGTAACTGCCTCGCTTGAACATATGTTCAAGCGAGCTAACTTTGCCTTGGCAAAGTTTGGTTATAAAGATAAGCCAGCAAAGCTGACTTCCATATAATAGCTAAAGCTATTATAAGTAACTGCCTCGCTTGAACATATGTTCAAGCGAGCTAACTTTGCCTTGGCAAAGTTTGGTTATAAAGATAAGCCAGCAAAGCTGACTTCCATATAATAGCTAAAGCTATTATAAGTAACTGCCTCGCTTGAACATATGTTCAAGCGAGCTAACTTTGCCTTGGCAAAGTTTGGTTATAAAGATAAGCCAGCAAAGCTGACTTCCATATAATAGCTAAAGCTATTATAAGTAACTGCCTCGCTTGAACATATGTTCAAGCGAGCTAACTTTGCCTTGGCAAAGTTTGGTTATAAAGATAAGCCAGCAAAGCTGACTTCCATATAATAGCTAAAGCTATTATAAGTAACTGCCTCGCTTGAACATATGTTCAAGCGAGCTAACTTTGCCTTGGCAAAGTTTGGTTATAAAGATAAGCCAGCATAGCTGACTTCCAGACTTTGCTGCGCAAAGTCAGCAAGCGCTGCGCGCTTGTTTAGTTACTGACTACTTTAGTAGTCTGGTAGTCTGGTAGTGAACAAGCGCGTAGCGCTTGCTTATATTAGCTTTAGCTAATATATTCAAGCGCGCAGCGCTTGCTGACTTTGCGCAGCAAGGTCAGGTTATAAAGATAAGCCAGCATAGCTGACTTCCATATATTAGCTAAAGATAATATAAGTAACTTATGGCATTTTTAAAGTACTTATTATTAGGTTAGTTTTTATAGTTACAAACAATAGTATCTTTTAGATAAGTAACTATACTAATAACACTTAGTTTCTTATTATTAGTTACTATAAAGAGCTAACTATATACCTAATCTAGGTAAAGATGTAGCTTCTTGTATTGTTGTCTAGTAAAAGTTAACTAATAGATACTATACTAGCTTAGAGACAAAGTTATTGTTCCCTGACTGCTGACGCAGTCAGCATTGTTTCCTGTAGCGTTGTTGGGCATGGTTAACTTAGTAAAGGTTAGCTAAAGAGATGCTATTGTGGTTTATTTAGTTGTAAAGTTATAAGTTAAAAGGACTATAGTAAGTAGAGTTAAGTAAGTATAGTAGCAACTACTTGCTAAAAGTAAACTAAATATATGCTATAATGATTTGTATAGGAAGTTATAACATCTTTTAGCTTGGTTTAGTATAGTTTGGTATAGTAAGTTAAACAACCATATATTAGCTAAAGCTAATATAAGTAACTGAAGATAAGCCAGCAAAGCTGACTTCCTCGCTTTCACATGCGTTCAAGCGAGCTAACTTTGCCTTGGCAAAGTTTGCAACGCAGTTGTTCCTAGTGTTGCTAGCAACACTAGCCCCTACGGGGACTACTTTATAACCAGACTACTAAAGTAGTCAGTAACTGCGTTATAAAGATAAGCCAGCAAAGCTGACTTCCAGACTACTAAAGTAGTCAGTAACTGCCTCGCTTGAACATATGTTCAAGCGAGCTAACTTTGCCTTGGCAAAGTTTGGTTATAAAGATAAGCCAGCATAGCTGACTTCCAGACTACTAAAGTAGTCAGTAACTGCCTCGCTTGAACATATGTTCAAGCGAGCTAACTTTGCCTTGGCAAAGTTTGGTTATAAAGATAAGCCAGCAAAGCTGACTTCCATATAATAGCTAAAGCTATTATAAGTAACTGCCTCGCTTGAACATATGTTCAAGCGAGCTAACTTTGCCTTGGCAAAGTTTGGTTATAAAGATAAGCCAGCATAGCTGACTTCCAGACTACTAAAGTAGTCAGTAACTAAACAAGCGCGCAGCGCTTGCTTATATTAGCTTTAGCTAATATATTCAAGCGCGCAGCGCTTGCTGACTTTGCGCAGCAAAGTCTGGTTATAAAGATAAGCCAGCATAGCTGACTTCCATATAATAGCTAAAGCTATTATAAGTAACTGCCTCGCTTGAACATATGTTCAAGCGAGCTAACTTTGCCTTGGCAAAGTTTGGTTATGAAGATAAGCCAGCAAAGCTGACTTCCAAACCAGTAAACTGGTTAGTAACTAAACTTCCATATATTAGCTAAAGCTAATATAAGCAAGCGCTACGCGCTTGTTTAGTTACTTATATTAGCTTTAGCTAATATATGGTAGTGAACAAGCGCTACGCGCTTGCTGACTTTGCGCAGCAAAGTCTGGTTATAAAGATAAGTCAGCAAAGCTGACTTCAATACTATACTATGTTAAAAGGGTTCTATATTAGTTATTATAAAGAGCTAACGGTATACTATACTATATACACTATATAACTATGTTAAAAGGGTTCTATATTAGTTACTATAAAGAGCTAACGGTATACTATACTATATACACTATATAACTTCCTAGTTTAGTTACTTATATTAATAACGCAGTTACTTATATTAGCTTTAGCTAATATATGGAAGTCATTACTTATATAAGCTTTAGCTAATATATGGAAGTCAGCTTTGCTGGCTTATCTTTATAACCTGACCTTGCTGCGCAAAGTCAGCAAGCGCTGCGCGCTTGCATATATTAGCTAAAGCTAATATAAGCAAGCGCTACGCGCTTGTTTAGTTACTTATAATAGCTTTAGCTATTATATGGAAGTTTAGTTACTAACCAGTTTACTGGTTTGGAAGTCAGCTATGCTGGCTTATCTTTATAACCATATATTAGCTAAAGCTAATATAAGCAAGCGCTACGCGCTTGTTCACTACCAGACTACCAGACTACTAAAGTAGTCAGTAACTAAACAAGCGCGTAGCGCTTGCTTATATTAGCTTTAGCTAATATATTCAAGCGCGCAGCGCTTGCTAACTTTGCGCAGCAAGGTCAGGAAGTCAGCTATGCTGGCTTATCTTTATAACCAAACTTTGCCAAGGCAAAGTTAGCTCGCTTGAACATATGTTCAAGCGAGGCAGTTACTGACTACTTTAGTAGTCTGGAAGTCAGCTTTGCTGGCTTATCTTTATAACCAGACTTTGCTGCGCAAAGTCAGCAAGCGCTACGCGCTTGTTTAGTTACTGACTACTTTAGTAGTCTGGAAGTCAGCTTTGCTGGCTTATCTTTATAACCAAACTTTGCCAAGGCAAAGTTAGCTCGCTTGAACATATGTTCAAGCGAGGCAGTTACTGACTACTTTAGTAGTCTGGAAGTCAGCTTTGCTGGCTTATCTTTAGTTATAAAGTAGTTCCTTTAGGACTAGTGTTGCTAAGCAACACTAGGAACAGGCTAGTGTTGCAAAGCAACACTAGGAACAGGCTAGTGTTGCAAAGCAACACTAGGAACAGGCTAGTGTTGCAAAGCAACACTAGGAACAGGCTAGTGTTGCAAAGCAACACTAGGAACAGGCTAGTGTTGCAAAGCAACACTAGGAACAGGCTAGTGTTGCAAAGCAACACTAGGAACAACTGCGTTGCAAACTTTGCCAAGGCAAAGTTAGCTCGCTTGAACATATGTTCAAGCGAGGCAGTTACTGGCTACGCCAGTAGCCTGGAAGGCCCTTGCTATATTACTAATTAAATGACAATTGTATTGTATGTTTTTTTATTGTTCTTAGCTATACTATTATTAGTTAAGAGCTATACTACTAGCTATATGACACCAACATAGTATCCAAGCGCGCAGCGCTTACTAAAAGCTAACACTTGAAGTCAGCAAAGCTGACTTATCTTTATAACGCAGTTACTGACTACGCCAGTAGCCTGGAGGATTTGAGTTAAGAACTATACTCTACTATACTATACTAGACTGAGTTAAGAATTATACTATACTATACTATAGTAGACTGAGTTAAGAATTATACTATACTATATAAGAATTATACTATACTATACTAGACTATAGTCTAAAAAGAGTATACTATACTAGTAAACTACTATATAAAGTGTTAAAAGCTACTACTACTATAATATAGTAGTACTAGTATAGTACTATAAATCTATCTATAGCTTATATATAACTTGAATATAGTAGTATAGTATAGTACTATAAATCTATCTATAGCTTATATATAACTTGATATAGCTATATTGCAGCCTAATATATACTACTTATATAGTATCATTAGCTATACTTGATATAGCTATATTGCAGCCTAAGATATACTACTTAATAGTATCATTAGCTATACTTGATAATAGCTAACTATTCAATTGTTTCTTTTATTGGGGAAAGAGGGACTTGAACCCTCACCAAGAATTACCCTGCTCGGATTTTAAGTCCGATGCGTCTACCATTTCGCCATATCCCCTTATTTTTATATTATACCGTTACAATAGCTTTTATTGTACTCATTAATCCCTAAAATAATTTAAGTTAATAACGCAGTTACTGGCTACGCCAGTAGCCTGGAAGTTGCTTAACTAGTAAACTAGTTAATAAGCTTATCTTTTTATATTAGCTTAGCTAATATAAGAAGCTTATCTTTTTAACTAAAGATAAGCCAGCATAGCTGACTTCCAGACTACTAAAGTAGTCAGTAACTGCCTCGCTTGAACATATGTTCAAGCGAGCTAACTTTGCCTTGGCAAAGTTTGGTTATAAAGATAAGCCAGCATAGCTGACTTCCATATAATAGCTAAAGCTATTATAAGTAACTGCCTCGCTTGAACATATGTTCAAGCGAGCTAACTTTGCCTTGGCAAAGTTTGGTTATAAAGATAAGCCAGCATAGCTGACTTCCAGACTACTAAAGTAGTCAGTAACTAAACAAGCGCGTAGCGCTTGCTTATATTAGCTTTAGCTAATATATGGTTATAAAGATAAGCCAGCATAGCTGACTTCCAAACCAGTAAACTGGTTAGTAACTAAACTTCCATATATTAGCTAAAGCTAATATAAGTAATGACTTCCAAACCAGTAAACTGGTTAGTAACTAAACTTCCAAACCAGTAAACTGGTTAGTAACTAAACTTCCAAACCAGTAAACTGGTTAGTAACTAAACTTCCAAACCAGTAAACTGGTTAGTAACTAAACTTCCAAACCAGTAAACTGGTTAGTAACTAAACTTCCAAACCAGTAAACTGGTTAGTAACTAAACTTCCAAACCAGTAAACTGGTTAGTAACTAAACTTCCAAACCAGTAAACTGGTTAGTAACTAAACTTCCAAACCAGTAAACTGGTTAGTAACTAAACTTCCAAACCAGTAAACTGGTTAGTAACTAAACTTCCAAACCAGTAAACTGGTTAGTAACTAAACTTCCAAACCAGTAAACTGGTTAGTAACTAAACTTCCAAACCAGTAAACTGGTTAGTAACTAAACTTCCAAACCAGTAAACTGGTTAGTAACTAAACTTCCAAACCAGTAAACTGGTTAGTAACTAAACTTCCAAACCAGTAAACTGGTTAGTAACTAAACTTCCAAACCAGTAAACTGGTTAGTAACTAAACTTCCAAACCAGTAAACTGGTTAGTAACTAAACTTCCATATAATAGCTAAAGCTATTATAAGTAACTGAAGATAAGCCAGCAAAGCTGACTTCCTCGCTTGAACATACCAAGTGCGGCCAAGGCCGCACTAGCTAACTTTTACAAAGTTTGGTTCAAGCGAGGTAACTTTGCCTTGGCAAAGTTTGGTTATAAAGATAAGTCAGCTTTGCTGACTTATCTTTAGTTACTTATATTAGCTTTAGCTAATATATGGTTGTTATCTTTTACAATGTTTGCCTATTCTTTAGCAAGACTGCTTTTTAAAGGTTATCCCTTGCTTTAGTTAGTGTTTTGTACTGGAGAGACTCTAGACTCTTTTATAAGAGTCTATACTCTATATTGAATTGAATTGATAAGATAAAGTACAAAGCAATAAGAAACAATAGCTAAACAATAGGGGTATTAGATAGTATAGTATCTAAGTGTAGCTAAAGCTAGTACTCTAACAATACTTTATAGCTACTTTATAGCTACTTTATAGCTATACTATAGCTTATCAATAGCTAATACGAAGTTATCCTACGGTTATAAATAGCTAAAATTATCTCACAAGTGATATCCTACGGTTATAAATAGCTAATTTGAAGTTATCCTAACTAAAACAATACTCTATACTCTATATAAAATAAAATAAAAAACCAAACTTTGCCAAGGCAAAGTTAGCTCGCTGGAACATATGTTCAAGCGAGGAAGTCAGCATTGCTGGCTTATCTTCAGTTACTTATAATAGCTTTAGCTATTATATGGAAGTTTAGTTACTAACCAGTTTACTGGTTTGGAAGTTTAGTTACTAACCAGTTTACTGGTTTGGAAGTCATTACTTATATTAGCTTTAGCTAATATATGGAAGTTTAGTTACTAACCAGTTTACTGGTTTGGAAGTTTAGTTACTAACCAGTTTACTGGTTTGGAAGTTTAGTTACTAACCAGTTTACTGGTTTGGAAGTTTAGTTACTAACCAGTTTACTGGTTTGGAAGTTTAGTTACTAACCAGTTTACTGGTTTGGAAGTTTAGTTACTAACCAGTTTACTGGTTTGGAAGTCATTACTTATATTAGCTTTAGCTAATATATGGAAGTTTAGTTACTAACCAGTTTACTGGTTTGGAAGTTTAGTTACTAACCAGTTTACTGGTTTGGAAGTTTAGTTACTAACCAGTTTACTGGTTTGGAAGTCATTACTTATATTAGCTTTAGCTAATATATGGAAGTTTAGTTACTAACCAGTTTACTGGTTTGGAAGTTTAGTTACTAACCAGTTTACTGGTTTGGAAGTTTAGTTACTAACCAGTTTACTGGTTTGGAAGTCATTACTTATATTAGCTTTAGCTAATATATGGAAGTTTAGTTACTAACCAGTTTACTGGTTTGGAAGTTTAGTTACTAACCAGTTTACTGGTTTGGAAGTTTAGTTACTAACCAGTTTACTGGTTTGGAAGTCATTACTTATATTAGCTTTAGCTAATATATGGAAGTTTAGTTACTAACCAGTTTACTGGTTTGGAAGTTTAGTTACTAACCAGTTTACTGGTTTGGAAGTCATTACTTATATTAGCTTTAGCTAATATATGGAAGTTTAGTTACTAACCAGTTTACTGGTTTGGAAGTTTAGTTACTAACCAGTTTACTGGTTTGGAAGTTTAGTTACTAACCAGTTTACTGGTTTGGAAGTTTAGTTACTAACCAGTTTACTGGTTTGGAAGTTTAGTTACTAACCAGTTTACTGGTTTGGAAGTTTAGTTACTAACCAGTTTACTGGTTTGGAAGTTTAGTTACTAACCAGTTTACTGGTTTGGAAGTTTAGTTACTAACCAGTTTACTGGTTTGGAAGTTTAGTTACTAACCAGTTTACTGGTTTGGAAGTTTAGTTACTAACCAGTTTACTGGTTTGGAAGTTTAGTTACTAACCAGTTTACTGGTTTGGAAGTTTAGTTACTAACCAGTTTACTGGTTTGGAAGTTTAGTTACTAACCAGTTTACTGGTTTGGAAGTTTAGTTACTAACCAGTTTACTGGTTTGGAAGTTTAGTTACTAACCAGTTTACTGGTTTGGAAGTTTAGTTACTAACCAGTTTACTGGTTTGGAAGTTTAGTTACTAACCAGTTTACTGGTTTGGAAGTCATTACTTATATTAGCTTTAGCTAATATATGGAAGTTTAGTTACTAACCAGTTTACTGGTTTGGAAGTTTAGTTACTAACCAGTTTACTGGTTTGGAAGTTTAGTTACTAACCAGTTTACTGGTTTGGAAGTCATTACTTATATTAGCTTTAGCTAATATATGGAAGTTTAGTTACTAACCAGTTTACTGGTTTGGAAGTTTAGTTACTAACCAGTTTACTGGTTTGGAAGTCATTACTTATATTAGCTTTAGCTAATATATGGAAGTTTAGTTACTAACCAGTTTACTGGTTTGGAAGTTTAGTTACTAACCAGTTTACTGGTTTGGAAGTTTAGTTACTAACCAGTTTACTGGTTTGGGAGTTTAGTTACTAACCAGTTTACTGGTTTGGAAGTTTAGTTGCTAACCAGTTTACTGGTTTGGAAGTCAGCTTTGCTGGCTTATCTTCAGTTACTTATAATTAATAGCTTTAGCTAAAATATATAAGCAACTTCAATTATAGTTTTGTTAGAAAGGGCAACCCCCTTTATAAGAGGAGGTCGCCCTGGATTGTGAAACTGTTTTGTCATTTGATTAGTGGTGATCTAAAAGAGATTCACCAATATAAGCGCCTGCTAGAGTAGCAAAAACAAGTGCTTGAATAGCACTAGTGAAAACACCTAATAGCATAAACGGTATAGGAACGATTAAGGGTACAAGCGCAATAAGAACACCAACAACTAATTCATCTGCTAAGATATTACCGAAAAGACGGAAGCTTAATGATAAGGGCTTTAACAAATCTTCAAGTACGTTAATAGGTAATAAGAAAGCAGCTGGTGAAACATAGCGTTTAAAGTAACCTAAACCCTTCTTGCTAAAACCAGCATATAAATAAGAGATTGATGTTAATAAAGCTAATGCTACTGTTGTATTTATATCGTTTGTAGGAGCTGCTAATTCACCACTAGGTAACTCTAAAATCTTCCAAGGGATTAAAGCACCAGACCAGTTAGATACAAAGATAAATAAGAAGATAGAACCTAAGAAAGGTACCCATTTAAGGTATTCTTCTTCACCTATTTGTGTTTTCGCTAAATCACGAATGAACTCTGTAACTAATTCAGTAAAGTTTTGAACGCCTTCTGGTATTTGTTTTAATGAGCTATTGCCTAAAAAAGCTAATACACCAATGATACCTAATACTACCCAAGAAGTTATTAACACTTGACCATGCACTTGATAGAATGGCGTTGCACTCTCAACAAAACCACCTAGATTCCAATAATAATGATGTCCAACAGATACTTCAGAAAGATCACTTAAAGGGTTTAAGTTACCGTTTCCTATTATGTTTTGTAAAAAAGAAGAAGTCAGCTCTGCTGACTTATCTTTAGATGTTGATATAGCTGCACTACAATCAACCCCTGATAATGAAGATACTATACTATTTAATTGATAAAGAGATTCCATCATAAAGAACTATAAAGATGTTATTTTGTTTAGACTTAACTTAACTAAAAAAAGGACTATGCTTTAGCTAACTATAGCATTGTTATTGTTTGGGTTTAGCTAACTATAGCATAGTTATTGTTTGGTTTTTGCTAACCCTTTGTTTGGTTTTAGCTAACCCTTACCATTAGCAAATATTTGGCCTTAGCTAACTATACAATACCTCAGCTTAGAGGTAAGCTATCGCTGTTATAAGACTAAAGCTAACCGTAGCACAGCTACTTTTTGGTAAAGTAAGCAAGTACGCATAAGTGCTTTGCATCGGCACTAGTGCCCTCACTACCTTATATTCGCTTAGCTAAGATAAGAAGCTTATCGGACCAGACTTTGCTGCGCAAAGTCAACAAGCGCGCAGCGCTTGTTTAGTTACTTATATTAGCTTTAGCTAATATATGGATGTCAGCTCTGCTTAACTAGTAAACTAGTTAATAAGTGCGTAGCACTTATGACTTATCTTTATAACCTGACCTTGCTGCGTAAAGTCAGCAAGCGCTGCGCGCTTGCATATATTAGCTAAAGCTAATAAATATAAGCAAGCGCTACGCGCTTGTTCACTACCATATATTAGCTAAAGCTAATATAAGTAACTAAATTATAAAGTAGTTCCTTTAGGACTAGTGTTGCAAGCAACACTAGGAACAGGCTAGTGTTGCTAAGCAACACTAGGAACAGGCTAGTGTTGCTAAGCAACACTAGGAACAGGCTAGTGTTGCTAAGCAACACTAGGAACAGGCTAGTGTTGCTAAGCAACACTAGGAACAGGCTAGTGTTGCTAAGCAACACTAGGAACAGGCTAGTGTTGCTTAGCAACACTAGGAACAGGCTAGTGTTGCTAAGCAACACTAGGAACAACTTAACTAGTAAACTAGTTAATAACCCCTTGGGGTTATGCGTTGCAAACTTTGCCAAGGCAAAGTTAGCTCGCTTGAACGCATGTGAAAGCGAGGCTGTTACTGGCTACGCCAGTAGCCTGGAAGTCAGCTCTGCTGGCTTATCTTTATAACCTGACCTTGCTGCGCAAAGTCAGCAAGCGCGTAGCGCTTGAATATATTAGCTAAAGCTAATATAAGCAAGCGCTACGCGCTTGTTCACTACCAGACTACCAGACTACTAAAGTAGTCAGTAACTAAACAAGCGCGTAGCGCTTGCTGACTTTGCGCAGCAAAGTCTGGAAGTCAGCTATGCTGGCTTATCTTTATAACCAAACTTTGCCAAGGCAAAGTTAGCTCGCTTGAACATATGTTCAAGCGAGGCAGTTACTTATAATAGCTTTAGCTATTATATGGAAGTCAGCTTTGCTGGCTTATCTTTATAACCAAACTTTGCCAAGGCAAAGTTAGCTCGCTTGAACATATGTTCAAGCGAGGCAGTTACTGACTACTTTAGTAGTCTGGAAGTCAGCTTTGCTGGCTTATCTTTATAACCAAACTTTGCCAAGGCAAAGTTAGCTCGCTTGAACATATGTTCAAGCGAGGCAGTTACTGACTACTTTAGTAGTCTGGTTATAAAGTAGTCAGTAACTAAACAAGCGCGCAGCGCTTGCTTATATTAGCTTTAGCTAATATATTCAAGCGCGCAGCGCTTGCTGACTTTGCGCAGCAAGGTCAGGAAGTCAGCTATGCTGGCTTATCTTTATAACCAAACTTTGCCAAGGCAAAGTTAGCTCGCTTGAACATATGTTCAAGCGAGGCAGTTACTGACTACTTTAGTAGTCTGGAAGTCAGCTTTGCTGGCTTATCTTTATAACCAAACTTTGCCAAGGCAAAGTTAGCTCGCTTGAACATATGTTCAAGCGAGGCAGTTACTGACTACTTTAGTAGTCTGGTTATAAAGTAGTCAGTAACTAAACAAGCGCGTAGCGCTTGCTTATATTAGCTTTAGCTAATATATTCAAGCGCGCAGCGCTTGCTGACTTTGCGCAGCAAGGTCAGGTTATAAAGTAGTTCCTTTAGGACTAGTGTTGCTAAGCAACACTAGGAACAACTGCGTTGCAAACTTTGCCAAGGCAAAGTTAGCTCGCTTGAACATATGTTCAAGCGAGGCAGTTACTGGCTACGCCAGTAGCCTGGAAGTCAGCTCTGCTGGCTTATCTTTATAACGCAGTTACTGGCTACGCCAGTAGCCTGGAAGTCAGCTCTGCTGGCTTATCTTTATAACGCAGTTACTGGCTACGCCAGTAGCCTGGAAGTCAGCTCTGCTGGCTTATCTTTATAACCAAACTTTGCCAAGGCAAAGTTAGCTCGCTTGAACATATGTTCAAGCGAGGCAGTTACTGGCTACGCCAGTAGCCTGGAAGTCAGCTCTGCTGGCTTATCTTTATAACCAAACTTTGCCAAGGCAAAGTTAGCTCGCTTGAACATATGTTCAAGCGAGGCAGTTACTGGCTACGCCAGTAGCCTGGAAGTCAGCTCTGCTGGCTTATCTTTATAACCAAACTTTGCCAAGGCAAAGTTAGCTCGCTTGAACATATGTTCAAGCGAGGCAGTTACTGGCTACGCCAGTAGCCTGGAAGTCAGCTCTGCTGGCTTATCTTTATAACCAAACTTTGCCAAGGCAAAGTTAGCTCGCTTGAACATATGTTCAAGCGAGGCAGTTACTGGCTACGCCAGTAGCCTGGAGCAACTTCTTATTTATCTCACTAGTGATATTTATAAGGAGCAACTTCATTCGAACCCTGAGGGGTTAGCTAGTGCGCAGCGCTTGGTAAAGTTATTGTTTACTAGTTAAGCACTTGACTAACTGCGTATTTGTTTGACTTTGCCTGAAGTTGTATGACAACTCCTAATTTTGCTGTTAGTATGGAGGATACCAAGCAAAGCTAAATAAGAAAGTACCTTTTTTAGATAAAAATAAGATCTATTCTAAACAAAGCTTTTGCTAGAGTTGCTAAACAACCCCAGCTTGTATGTAACTTTTCTATTTACTAATTGATTTGGGCGAAACTCAATGGAGTTATATAATTAACCATAACAATTAGTGTTTCAGTTGGGGGTGGTGATATACTATTACACCTAACTCTCCCCCAAACCAAGCCAACTAAAGATAAGCCAGCAAAGCTGACTTCCTTTCTATGTTTTGTACACCTTGCTATAGTTCCAGCTAATGCTTGTTAAACATTAGTTAAAGCTAATACAGGCAGGGTCTTTAACTGGTATTTGAGCAGGCTACTATAAGTTAACTAAAGATCAGTTATAAGTGCTGCGCACTTATTAACTAAAGATAAGCCAGCAAAGCTGACTTCCAGACTACTAAAGTAGTCAGTAACTGCCTCGCTTGAACATATGTTCAAGCGAGCTAACTTTGCCTTGGCAAAGTTTGGTTATAAAGATAAGCCAGCATAGCTGACTTCCAGACTTTGCTGCGCAAAGTCAGCAAGCGCTGCGCGCTTGTTTAGTTACTGACTACTTTATAACCAGACTTTGCTGCGCAAAGTCAGCAAGCGCGTAGCGCTTGTTTAGTTACTGACTACTTTAGTAGTCTGGTAGTCTGGTAGTCTGGTAGTGAACAAGCGCGTAGCGCTTGCTTATATTAGCTTTAGCTAATATATTCAAGCGCGCAGCGCTTGCTGACTTTGCGCAGCAAGGTCAGGTTATAAAGATAAGCCAGCAGAGCTGACTTATCTTTATAACGCAGTTACTGACTACTTTAGTAGTCTGGTTAAGTAGCCTGGTAAGTGAATAGCTAACATCTCCATATAGTTGCAAAGCTATACTATAATTGTGTAGCTACAGTACAGAGAAGATAGAGATTGCTTTTTATTTGATAGCAGCTTACCTATTAACTACAAAGATGTAGAACTAATTGACTACAAAGATGTAGAACTAAAGTTGTTAGGCAAAGCCTAAACTTGGCACATAAACTGGAAGTTTATAACTATTTCCAAGCGCTTAACTAGTAAACTAACAAATAAGTGCTTTGCTTTTCTGCGCTCTAGCTAACCCTTTCCTTTTTATGTTAACTTGTTAGGGTTTGGTATAACTATTGCACAGTTATATTGTTGCTTTACTATACTTGGTTGACTTGGTTTAAACGATTATTTAACAACCTTAAAGGGTGAGCTATAAAAAGCCCTTGTGATTAAAGTAAGCTTTGCTGGCTTATCTTTATAACCTGACCTTGCTGCGCAAAGTCAGCAAGCGCTGCGCGCTTGAATATATTAGCTAAAGCTAATATAAGCAAGCGCTACGCGCTTGTTCACTACCAGACTACCAGACTACTAAAGTAGTCAGTAACTAAACAAGCGCGCAGCGCTTGCTGACTTTGCGCAGCAAAGTCTGGAAGTCAGCTATGCTGGCTTATCTTTATAACCAAACTTTGCCAAGGCAAAGTTAGCTCGCTTGAACATATGTTCAAGCGAGGCAGTTACTTATAATAGCTTTAGCTATTATATGGAAGTCAGCTTTGCTGGCTTATCTTTATAACCAAACTTTGCCAAGGCAAAGTTAGCTCGCTTGAACATATGTTCAAGCGAGGCAGTTACTTATAATAGCTTTAGCTATTATATGGAAGTCAGCTTTGCTGGCTTATCTTTATAACCAAACTTTGCCAAGGCAAAGTTAGCTCGCTTGAACATATGTTCAAGCGAGGCAGTTACTTATAATAGCTTTAGCTATTATATGGAAGTCAGCTTTGCTGGCTTATCTTTATAACCAAACTTTGCCAAGGCAAAGTTAGCTCGCTTGAACATATGTTCAAGCGAGGCAGTTACTGACTACTTTAGTAGTCTGGAAGTCAGCTTTGCTGGCTTATCTTTATAACGCAGTTACTGACTACTTTAGTAGTCTGGTTATAAAGTAGTCAGTAACTAAACAAGCGCGCAGCGCTTGCTTATATTAGCTTTAGCTAATATATTCAAGCGCGCAGCGCTTGCTGACTTTGCGCAGCAAGGTCAGGAAGTCAGCTATGCTGGCTTATCTTTATAACCAGACTTTGCTGCGCAAAGTCAGCAAGCGCTGCGCGCTTGTTTAGTTACTGACTACTTTAGTAGTCTGGAAGTCAGCTTTGCTGGCTTATCTTTAGTTATAAAGTAGTCCCCGTAGGGGCTAGTGTTGCTAGCAACACTAGGAACAACTGCGTTGCAAACTTTGCCAAGGCAAAGTTAGCTAGCGCGGCGAGCCGCGCTTGGTAGCCTGGATGATTACTAACTCTTCTTAGCTAATATAGTGTATTAGCTATAAGTTAGTATTAACTTAAGTGTTATTGGTTCTATATCAATAAGAGATCTATAGGGTTCATCTATTAAAGAGACCTTTCTATATAGATCATTTATAGACTTTTGAACTTTAACTTTAGTTTACATTATATATAGGTTTTCTAACAAAACAAACTTTACCAAGAGCTTAACTAGTAAACTAGTATATAAGTGTGTATAAGTTAACTAAAGATAAGCCAGCATAGCTGACTTCCATATAATAGCTAAAGCTATTATAAGTAACTGCCTCGCTTGAACATATGTTCAAGCGAGCTAACTTTGCCTTGGCAAAGTTTGGTTATAAAGATAAGCCAGCATAGCTGACTTCCAGACTACTAAAGTAGTCAGTAACTGCCTCGCTTGAACATATGTTCAAGCGAGCTAACTTTGCCTTGGCAAAGTTTGGTTATAAAGATAAGCCAGCATAGCTGACTTCCAAACCAGTAAACTGGTTAGTAACTAAACTTCCAAACCAGTAAACTGGTTAGTAACTAAACTTCCAAACCAGTAAACTGGTTAGTAACTAAACTTCCAAACCAGTAAACTGGTTAGTAACTAAACTTCCAAACCAGTAAACTGGTTAGTAACTAAACTTCCAAACCAGTAAACTGGTTAGTAACTAAACTTCCAAACCAGTAAACTGGTTAGTAACTAAACTTCCAAACCAGTAAACTGGTTAGTAACTAAACTTCCAAACCAGTAAACTGGTTAGTAACTAAACTTCCAAACCAGTAAACTGGTTAGTAACTAAACTTCCAAACCAGTAAACTGGTTAGTAACTAAACTTCCAAACCAGTAAACTGGTTAGTAACTAAACTTCCAAACCAGTAAACTGGTTAGTAACTAAACTTCCAAACCAGTAAACTGGTTAGTAACTAAACTTCCAAACCAGTAAACTGGTTAGTAACTAAACTTCCAAACCAGTAAACTGGTTAGTAACTAAACTTCCAAACCAGTAAACTGGTTAGTAACTAAACTTCCAAACCAGTAAACTGGTTAGTAACTAAACTTCCAAACCAGTAAACTGGTTAGTAACTTTAGATAAGCCAGCAAAGCTGACTTCCTCACTACCATATATTAGCTAAAGCTAATATAAGTAACTAAACAAGCGCGCAGCGCTTGCTTATATTAGCTTTAGCTAATATATGGTAGTGAACAAGCGCGTAGCGCTTGCTTATATTAGCTTTAGCTAATATATGGTTGTAAAGATAAGCCAGCAAAGCTGACTTATAAAGATAAGCTTCTTATGTTAGCTAAGCTAATATATGCAACCTCCTTTTTTTATAGGTAGTTATAGCCAGTGTTTAAACAGCTACAGCTATAGTAAAGATAGCTATAACAAATGTTTAAACAGTTACAGCTATTGTAAAGATAGCTATAATATATAGATAGCTATAACTAATGTATAGATTGTTATAGCTAATCTGTGTATAGGTAGCTATGCCTAAGGTATGTATAGGTAGCTATAGCTAATGTATAAGTAGCTATTTATTGTGTATAGACTGTTATAGCTTAACTAACCAAACCTTTTCTCTGCGTTAAGTAACGCAACAGTAATAGTTATATATTGTAATAGCTAGTATATAGATAACTAATGCAAGTACCTAGTATTGCTTTGCTATGCTTAACACTCCATTTTATGCACTTAACACTCGCTATAGCTCCTAGTGCTTCCAAAAATTGCAAAGCAAAGTTAGCTAGTTATCTTAAACGTAGCTTAAGATAACTTGGCACTAGTTTATAGTAGCTTTAGCTACTATATGGTGTTAAAAAGTGCAAAGCACTTATGCGTGCTTGCTTACTGTTGACAAGTCAGGTGTTAGCTAGCGCGAAGCGCTTGGAAGTAGCTCACTAGATCTAGTGAGCTATACTGTGAGGTATTGGTAGCATCTACTATGAGGTATTGGTAGCATCTACTAGTTGATAGATAAGCTATACAAATAACTTTAGCTAGTATATAAATGGTTATAACTAGTATATATATATATATATCGCTAGTATATAGATAGGTATAACTTGTATAAAGATAGCTTATAACTAATATATAGACTTATAACTAAGATATAGATAGGTATAACTTGTATAAAGATAGCTTATAACTAATATATAGATAGGTATAACTTGTATAAAGATTGCTTATAGCTAATATATAAATGGTTATAAATAGTATATAGATATAGCTAATATATAAATGGTTATAACTAGTATATAGATATAGCTAGTATATAGATAGGTATAACTTGTATAAAGATAGCTTATAACTAATATATAGATAAGTATAACTTGTATAAAGATAGCTTATAGCTTATAGCTAATATATAGATAGGTATAACTTGTATAAAGTTAGCTTATAGCTAATGTAAAAGATAAGCTATATAGATAGCTATATAAATAGCTGTATAGATAGCTGTATAGATAAGCTATATAATAACCTTAGTTAGTGAATAGAGAGTTTTTGTATAAGTATAAAGTATAATGCATAGATCGCTTTTTTGGTAGCTATATCTTATCTACCATATATTAGCTAAAGCTAATATAAGTAATGACTTCCATATATTAGCTAAAGCTAATATAAGTAATGACTTCCATATATTAGCTAAAGCTAATATAAGTAATGACTTCCATATATTAGCTAAAGCTAATATAAGTAATGACTTCCATATATTAGCTAAAGCTAATATAAGTAATGACTTCCATATATTAGCTAAAGCTAATATAAGTAATGACTTCCATATATTAGCTAAAGCTAATATAAGTAATGACTTCCATATATTAGCTAAAGCTAATATAAGTAATGACTTCCAAACCAGTAAACTGGTTAGTAACTAAACTTCCATATATTAGCTAAAGCTAATATAAGTAATGACTTCCAAACCAGTAAACTGGTTAGTAACTAAACTTCCATATATTAGCTAAAGCTAATATAAGTAATGACTTCCATATATTAGCTAAAGCTAATATAAGTAATGACTTCCATATATTAGCTAAAGCTAATATAAGTAATGACTTCCAAACCAGTAAACTGGTTAGTAACTAAACTTCAATATATTAGCTAAAGCTAATATAAGTAATGACTTCCAAACCAGTAAACTGGTTAGTAACTAAACTTCCATATATTAGCTAAAGCTAATATAAGCAAGCGCGCAGCGCTTGAATATATGATTATAACTGCTATAGCTAGCTATAGCTATAAGACAAGCAAACCATAGTTGCTATAGCTAGCTATAGGTATAAGAGAATAGAAAGACCTTTTTTAGAATAGTTAGAATAGTATTAATTGCATAAAAGAATCTGGATCACAAATAGCTAATTGTGCTAAAACTTTTCTATTCAATAGAATGTTGCGTTTCTTTAGATAGTGCATGAATTCACTGTAACTTAAACCAAAACGACGAACAGCAGCATTAACTCTTGAGATCCATAAACGTCTATAATAACGTTTCTTTTCTCTACGATTTCTATAAGCATAACGTAATGCTTTCATTTGTTGTTGATTCGCAATACGAAATAATACAGAAGCAGCACCACGATATCCTTTAGACATCTTTAAGATCTTTTTATGTCTTTTAATTGAAGTATTTCCACGTTTAACTCTAGTCATATAATAATGTTTGAAGTCAGCTTTGCTTAACTAGTAAACTAGTTAATAAGTGCGTAGCACTTATGACTTATCTTTAGATAAAACTTAATAGTGGCTTATATTAGCTTTAGACCTTGGCCTTATTAGCTTTGGCCTATAAAGGCTAATATAAGGTAGTTTTGATATTGTGTTTATTAATAGCCTAACTTGTTTAGGTTACAAACCCTCTTAGAACCTTACAGGCATTGTTTTTTTTATAGACTACTAACACTGCTGTATAGTAAGCTTGCATATGCTAAAGTAGGGGTTAAGTAAGTATAAGCCAACTATATAAATAGGCTCTTAACTTATAAAGAAGTAAATAGGATATAGTAAAGTATTGGGTGTTAGGTAGCTATAGCAAAGGTTTGTAACTAGACATTCTTTTATTTGAAGTCAGCTTTGCTGGCTTATCTTTATAACCTGACCTTGCTGCGCAAAGTCAGCAAGCGCTGCGCGCTTGCATATATTAGCTAAAGCTAATATAAGCAAGCGCTACGCGCTTGTTCACTACCATATATTAGCTAAAGCTAATATAAGTAACTAAATTATAAAGTAGTTTCTTTAGGACTAGTGTTGCTTAGCAACACTAGGAACAACTTAACTAGTAAACTAGTTAATAACCCCTTGGGGTTATGCGTTGCAAACTTTGCCAAGACAAAGTTAGCTAGCGCGACTTGTCGCGCTAGGTAGTGAGCTAGTGCGACAAGTCGCACTTGGAGGCATCGCACTTATTAACTAGCTTGCTAGTTAAGTTATGATAACTTTAGCGATAGCTAATGCTAAGAGACTCGCTTTCACATATCAAGTGCGGCCAAGGCCGCACTAACTAACTTTGCTTTGATTGAAGCGAGCAACTTCCAAGCGCGACAAGTCGCGCTAGCTAACCCCTGACAAGTCAGGGATTTGGTTGACCAGGAAGTTGTAAAGTTATAGTTTACTAGTTAAGTGCATAAAAAGGATTGTTAAGTAACGCTATTAGCTAGAGCATAGCAATTGAATAGCGAGGTATTACACTATGTGTAATCAACTAGGGCATTTGGGTTACCCTTTTAAGTAAACGTTCTATATACTTTTATATTAGTGTTATTGATACATCTTTCTATAATCATCTAACCCTGTGATATGCTGCTATAGTTATATATAGTATAGATTGTAGTATAGAAGAGATAAGCTATTCCTTTTATGAATATAAGAGCTAAGCGCTGCTTTATCAATGAAGCAGTATCTACAAAGTGATCCTCCGTAAGCACATTGTGTTTACTAACTAGTTTACTTGTTAGGCTGATGTTTCCAACACCATAAGTAAACTAAAGATAAGTCAGCTCTGCTGGCTTATCTTTATAACCTGACCTTGCTGCGCAAAGTCAGCAAGCGCTGCGCGCTTGCATATATTAGCTAAAGCTAATATAAGCAAGCGCTACGCGCTTGTTCACTACCATATATTAGCTAAAGCTAATATAAGTAACTAAACAAGCGCGCAGCGCTTGCTGACCCTTCTAGGGTCTGGTTATAAAGTAGTTCCTTTAGGACTAGTGTTGCTAAGCAACACTAGGAACAACTGCGTTGCAAACTTTGCCAAGGCAAAGTTAGCTCGCTTGAACGCATGTGAAAGCGAGGCTGTTACTTATAATAGCTTTAGCTATTATATGGAAGTTTAGTTACTAACCAGTTTACTGGTTTGGAAGTTTAGTTACTAACCAGTTTACTGGTTTGGAAGTTTAGTTACTAACCAGTTTACTGGTTTGGAAGTTTAGTTACTAACCAGTTTACTGGTTTGGAAGTTTAGTTACTAACCAGTTTACTGGTTTGGAAGTTTAGTTACTAACCAGTTTACTGGTTTGGAAGTTTAGTTACTAACCAGTTTACTGGTTTGGAAGTTTAGTTACTAACCAGTTTACTGGTTTGGAAGTTTAGTTACTAACCAGTTTACTGGTTTGGAAGTTTAGTTACTAACCAGTTTACTGGTTTGGAAGTTTAGTTACTAACCAGTTTACTGGTTTGGAAGTTTAGTTACTAACCAGTTTACTGGTTTGGAAGTTTAGTTACTAACCAGTTTACTGGTTTGGAAGTTTAGTTACTAACCAGTTTACTGGTTTGGAAGTTTAGTTACTAACCAGTTTACTGGTTTGGAAGTTTAGTTACTAACCAGTTTACTGGTTTGGAAGTTTAGTTACTAACCAGTTTACTGGTTTGGAAGTTTAGTTACTAACCAGTTTACTGGTTTGGAAGTTTAGTTACTAACCAGTTTACTGGTTTGGAAGTTTAGTTACTAACCAGTTTACTGGTTTGGAAGTTTAGTTACTAACCAGTTTACTGGTTTGGAAGTTTAGTTACTAACCAGTTTACTGGTTTGGAAGTTTAGTTACTAACCAGTTTACTGGTTTGGAAGTTTAGTTACTAACCAGTTTACTGGTTTGGAAGTTTAGTTACTAACCAGTTTACTGGTTTGGAAGTTTAGTTACTAACCAGTTTACTGGTTTGGAAGTTTAGTTACTAACCAGTTTACTGGTTTGGAAGTTTAGTTACTAACCAGTTTACTGGTTTGGAAGTTTAGTTACTAACCAGTTTACTGGTTTGGAAGTTTAGTTACTAACCAGTTTACTGGTTTGGAAGTTTAGTTACTAACCAGTTTACTGGTTTGGAAGTTTAGTTACTAACCAGTTTACTGGTTTGGAAGTTTAGTTACTAACCAGTTTACTGGTTTGGAAGTTTAGTTACTAACCAGTTTACTGGTTTGGAAGTTTAGTTACTAACCAGTTTACTGGTTTGGAAGTTTAGTTACTAACCAGTTTACTGGTTTGGAAGTTTAGTTACTAACCAGTTTACTGGTTTGGAAGTTTAGTTACTAACCAGTTTACTGGTTTGGAAGTTTAGTTACTAACCAGTTTACTGGTTTGGAAGTTTAGTTACTAACCAGTTTACTGGTTTGGAAGTTTAGTTACTAACCAGTTTACTGGTTTGGAAGTTTAGTTACTAACCAGTTTACTGGTTTGGAAGTTTAGTTACTAACCAGTTTACTGGTTTGGAAGTTTAGTTACTAACCAGTTTACTGGTTTGGAAGTTTAGTTACTAACCAGTTTACTGGTTTGGAAGTTTAGTTACTAACCAGTTTACTGGTTTGGAAGTTTAGTTACTAACCAGTTTACTGGTTTGGAAGTTTAGTTACTAACCAGTTTACTGGTTTGGAAGTTTAGTTACTAACCAGTTTACTGGTTTGGAAGTTTAGTTACTAACCAGTTTACTGGTTTGGAAGTTTAGTTACTAACCAGTTTACTGGTTTGGAAGTTTAGTTACTAACCAGTTTACTGGTTTGGAAGTTTAGTTACTAACCAGTTTACTGGTTTGGAAGTCAGCTTTGCTGGCTTATCTTCAGTTACTTATATTAGCTTTAGCTAATATATGGTTAATAAGCGCTATGCACTAATAGCATTAAAATTATAGGGTTACCGGTATACCACTAAGTGAAGTATCGCCAAAGCGTAGTAACCCCAACAAGAACAAAAGAGGCCCTTATAAAGGGTTAGCATCTATTAATAGATTGTCTTTTTAATACCGGTGTTGCTTTTGCAACACTTGGAAGTTACTAATCTATTGCTTTTAACATAAAACAGTGTTATTATACTTATTATATCGGAATACTTCTAAAATTATAAAGTATATCTAACCAGCTTATATAAGCAATAGCCAAAGATAAGTAAAGTGTAAAGCAAAGTGTCAAGCAATGTATCAAAGTGTTTAGTTATTCTAGAATAAGAGTTAGATCTATAGCTTTTGTATAAGAGCTAAACAACTACAAGTTAGTTCTATACCAATACTATACTTGGTATTACTTATTTCTAGTTAATGCTACTAACTTCCTTATAAAGCAACTATACAACCAAATCCCTTATTAAAAGTCAGGGTTCGCAAGTGCGCAGCGCTTGGTATAAGCCCATCGTACTTATAAACCATATATTAGCTAAAAGCTAATATAAGTAACTGAAGATAAGCCAGCAAAGCTGACTTCCATATAATAGCTAAAGCTATTATAAGTAACTGAAGATAAGCCAGCAAAGCTGACTTCCTCGCTTTCACATGCGTTCAAGCGAGCTAACTTTGCCTTGGCAAAGTTTGGTTGTAAAGATAAGTCAGCAGAGCTGACTTCCAAACCACCATATATTAGCTAAAGCTAATATAAATAGCTAAACAAGCGCTGCGCGCTTGCTTTCCTTGCGCGGCAAAGTCTGAACACTCGCTATCTTTTTTTTATAGCCGCGCTCGCTAACTACCATAAGTGCTTAACTAGCTTGCTAGTTAATAAGTGCTTAGCCTCGCTTTCACTGGCGTTCAAGCGAGTAACTCCCAAGCGCGACAAGTCGCGCTAGCAAACTTTGCAAAGCAAAGTTAGCAACCTAACTTTGCCAAGGCAAAGTTAGCTATTTATCTCACTAGTGAGATAAATATGGAAGTTGCTTAACTAGTAAACTAGTTAATAAGCTTATCTTTAGTATTGGAAGTTGCTCCTAGTGTTGGTTTGCAACACTAGCCCTATCCTAGTGTTGGTTTGCAACACTAGCCCTATCCTAGTGTTGGTTTGCAACACTAGCCCTATCCTAGTGTTGGTTTGCAACACTAGCCCTATCCTAGTGTTGGTTTGCAACACTAGCCCTATCCTAGTGTTGGTTTGCAACACTAGCCCTATCCTAGTGTTGGTTTGCAACACTAGCCCTATCCTAGTGTTGGTTTGCAACACTAGCCCTATCCTAGTGTTGGTTTGCAACACTAGCCCTATCCTAGTGTTGGTTTGCAACACTAGCCCTATCCTAGTGTTGGTTTGCAACACTAGCCCTATCCTAGTGTTGGTTTGCAACACTAGCCCTATCCTAGTGTTGGTTTGCAACACTAGCCCTATCCTAGTGTTGGTTTGCAACACTAGCCCTATCCTAGTGTTGGTTTGCAACACTAGCCCTATCCTAGTGTTGGTTTGCAACACTAGCCCTATCCTAGTGTTGGTTTGCAACACTAGCCCTATCCTAGTGTTGGTTTGCAACACTAGCCCTATCCTAGTGTTGGTTTGCAACACTAGCCCTATCCTAGTGTTGGTTTGCAACACTAGCCCTATCCTAGTGTTGGTTTGCAACACTAGCCCTAAAGGTACTACTTCAGTTTAGCAGCGCTTATATTCGCATATTAACTAGTTAATAAGTGCAATCCATTTATAGATAGAATCTATAGTAACACTGTAATGTTACTTGTATAGAAAGCAAAAGAGAAGGGCTTGTAGCTCAGTTGGACTAGAGCACATGGCTACGAACCATGGGGCCGGGGGTTCAAATCCCTCCAAGCTCAATAAAGATACTTTATAAGATAAGAGTTTATACAATAAACATAGCTTTAAAGCTATAGTTAGACAATTGGTGTATTAGCTGGAGCTTTACTAGTTATATCATAAGGTTAACAAGAGTATAGCAATAAAGTAACCACTTATTGCAACATTTAGCTAGTATTACAGCACTTATAGCTTTACTAGGGTAACTTTGCTTTTGCATAAACACCAAGGGGTAGTGTTACAACTTCTTAACACTCGCTATCGCTCCAAGTGCTACGCACTAGCTAACTTTGCTAATGCAAAGTTTGGTGTTAATAAGTGCGCAGCACTTATGGTTGATTAGGCAGCGATACCAGCTAATATAGCTCCTTGTATAGCTTTAGCTATAACAGTGTAAAAGCGGGGGGTAACACTAATAAAGTGTCTTATAACCATAAGTGCTTTGCCTCCAAGTGCGACTAGTCGCACTAACTCTTATGATTGACTTAAAAAGGAAGTTGCTTAACTAGTAAACTAGTTAATAAGCTTATCTTTATAACCAGACTACTAAAGTAGTCAGTAACTGCGTTATAAAGATAAGCCAGCATAGCTGACTTCCAGACTACTAAAGTAGTCAGTAACTGCCTCGCTTGAACATATGTTCAAGCGAGCTAACTTTGCCTTGGCAAAGTTTGGTTATAAAGATAAGTCAGCAGAGCTGACTTCCAGACTACTAAAGTAGTCAGTAACTAAACAAGCGCGCAGCGCTTGCTGACTTTGCGCAGCAAAGTCTGGTTATAAAGATAAGTCAGCATAGCTGACTTCCAGACTACTAAAGTAGTCAGTAACTAAACAAGCGCGCAGCGCTTGCTTATATTAGCTTTAGCTAATATATTCAAGCGCGCAGCGCTTGCTGACTTTGCGCAGCAAGGTCAGGTTATAAAGATAAGCCAGCATAGCTGACTTCCAGACTACTAAAGTAGTCAGTAACTAAACAAGCGCTACGCGCTTGCTGACTTTGCGCAGCAAAGTCTGGTTATAAAGATAAGTCAGCAGAGCTGACTTCCAAAAGTTATATATTAGCTAAAGCTAATATAAGCAAGCGCTACGCGCTTGTTCACTACCATATATTAGCTAAAGCTAATATAAGTAACTAAATTATAAAGTAGTTCCTTTAGGACTAGTGTTGCAAAGCAACACTAGGAACAGACTAGTGTTGCTAAGCAACACTAGGAACAGGCTAGTGTTGCTAAGCAACACTAGGAACAGGCTAGTGTTGCTAAGCAACAACACTAGAACAGGCCAGTGTTGCTAAGCAACACTAGGAACAGGCTAGTGTTGCTAAGCAACACTAGGAACAGGCCAGTGTTGCTAAGCAACACTAGGAACAGGCTAGTGTTGCTAAGCAACACTAGGAACAGGCTAGTGTTGCTAAGCAACACTAGGAACAGGCTAGTGTTGCTAAGCAACACTAGGAACAGGCTAGTGTTGCTAAGCAACACTAGGAACAGGCTAGTGTTGCTAAGCAACACTAGGAACAGGCCAGTGCTGCAACACTAGGAACAGGCTAGTGTTGCTAAACACTAGGAACAGGCCAGTGTTGCTAAGCAACACTAGGAACAGTCTAGTGTTGCTAAGCAACACTAGGAACAGGCTAGTGTTGCTAAGCAACACTAGGAACAGGCTAGTGTTGCTAAGCAACACTAGGAACAGGCTAGTGTTGCTAAGCAACACTAGGGAACAGGCTAGTGTTGCAAAGCAACACTAGGAACAGGCTAGTGTTGCTAAGCAACACTAGGAAACTAGGGAACAGGCTAGTGTTGCAAAGCAACACTAGGAACAGGCTAGTGTTGCTAAGCAACACTAGGAACAGGCTAGTGTTGCAAAGCAACACTAGGAACAGGCTAGTGTTGCAAAGCAACACTAGGAACAACTGCGTTGCAAACTTTGCCAAGGCAAAGTTAGCTCGCTTGAACGCATGTGAAAGCGAGGAAGTCAGCTTTGCTGGCTTATCTTCAGTTACTGATATTAGCTTTAGCTAATATATGGAAGTCAGCTCTGCTGGCTTATCTTTATAATGCATTTACTGGCTACGCCAGTAGCCTGGAGGCTTTCTATCTTTAGCTATAGCTGCTTATTAGGTTATTGCTTTTGCTTACTTTAACTATAGTTACAGTACTAGATATAACCCTTCTAAAGATAAGCAGCAAAGCTGACTTCTTTAACTTATACCTCTATAAAGCTTCTTAAACAGCTTGTTAAAAACAAAGAATAATCGTTATCATGGGTAGTATAGCTTATTTACACACTATATTAAATAGTTGCGGGCCCATAACTCAGTTGGTAGAGTGATTGCCTTACAAGCAATAGGTCATCGGTTCAAGTCCGGTTGGACCCAAAAGAAAGAAGTAGCTTAACTAGTAAACTAGTTAATAAGCTTATCTTTATAACTAAAGATAAGCCAGCATAGCTGACTTCCAGACTACTAAAGTAGTCAGTAACTGCCTCGCTTGAACATATGTTCAAGCGAGCTAACTTTGCCTTGGCAAAGTTTGGTTATAAAGATAAGCCAGCATAGCTGACTTCCAGACTACTAAAGTAGTCAGTAACTAAACAAGCGCGCAGCGCTTGCTTATATTAGCTTTAGCTAATATATTCAAGCGCGCAGCGCTTGCTGACTTTGCGCAGCAAGGTCAGGTTATAAAGATAAGCCAGCATAGCTGACTTCCAGACTACTAAAGTAGTCAGTAACTAAACAAGCGCGCAGCGCTTGCTTATATTAGCTTTAGCTAATATATTCAAGCGCGCAGCGCTTGCTGACTTTGCGCAGCAAGGTCAGGTTATAAAGATAAGCCAGCATAGCTGACTTCTATATAATAGCTAAAGCTATTATAAGTAACTAAACAAGCGCGCAGCGCTTGCTGACTTTGCGCAGCAAAGTCTGGTTATAAAGATAAGTCAGCAGAGCTGACTTCCAAATATAATAGCTAAAGCTATTATAAGTAACTAAACAAGCGCGTAGCGCTTGCTTATATTAGCTTTAGCTAATATATTCAAGCGCGCAGCGCTTGCTGACTTTGCGCAGCAAGGTCAGGTTATAAAGATAAGCCAGCATAGCTGACTTCCAGACTACTAAAGTAGTCAGTAACTAAACAAGCGCGTAGCGCTTGCTTATATTAGCTTTAGCTAATATATGCAAGCGCGCAGCGCTTGCTGACTTTGCGCAGCAAGGTCAGGTTATAAAGATAAGCCAGCATAGCTGACTTCCAGACTACTAAAGTAGTCAGTAACTAAACAAGCGCGTAGCGCTTGCTTATATTAGCTTTAGCTAATATATGCAAGCGCGCAGCGCTTGCTGACTTTGCGCAGCAAGGTCAGGTTATAAAGATAAGCCAGCATAGCTGACTTCCAGACTACTAAAGTAGTCAGTAACTAAACAAGCGCGTAGCGCTTGCTTATATTAGCTTTAGCTAATATATGCAAGCGCGCAGCGCTTTGCTGACTTTGCGCAGCAAGGTCAGGTTATAAAGATAAGCCAGCATAGCTGACTTCCAGACTACTAAAGTAGTCAGTAACTAAACAAGCGCGTAGCGCTTGCTTATATTAGCTTTAGCTAATATATGCAAGCGCGCAGCGCTTGCTGACTTTGCGCAGCAAGGTCAGGTTATAAAGATAAGTCAGCAGAGCTGACTTCCAATAAATAAAATATAATAGCTAAAGCTATTATAAGTAACTGCCTCGCTTGAACATATGTTCAAGCGAGCTAACTTTGCCTTGGCAAAGTTTGGTTATAAAGATAAGCTTCTTATATTGATAGATGCAAAGATGCGTTATGTTATTATAAACTATTGAATACACCCCTTTTGCTTACTATAAGCCAAGTGATAAAGCTTTTTGTTTGCTTTAGCGAAGACACCGCTAGCTATACTAGTGCAATACTAGCTTATTGTTAAGCTTTAGCTAGGATTGCATACAATAGTAAAAATAATGCAATACTCGCTTATTGTTTGTTTTTAAAAGGTTAAATAGGTGAACGACGGGGTTTGAACCCGCGAATAGTGGAGTCACAGTCCACTGCCTTACCACTTGGCTACGCCCACCAAACTACATAACTACCCACCCTTATAATTAAGTTAGGATAGTAAATGTAAGCTTGTTTAATGTTAGTTTGTTTTGCTTGAACTTATTGCTGTACAGGACTCAACTAAAGATAAGCCAGTAGAGCTGACTTCCTGCTATAGCCTTTCTAGTATAGCTTCGCTATATAACACGCTAGTAGAGTACTATAGAAATTACATAAAGAGTTCTAGAGATGCTTAAGATATATATTCATTATATCCTTTTTATTAGTTTTTATAATAGTACGTAAACAAGATACTATAGAATGAACATTGCAATGCTTACTAGCTTCCTAACATTAGTATAATACTTAGAGTATTACATTGGGATGTTTATATTATCTAAATAAGTAGTTTCATGTTGGTAGAGCTTCCAATAGTAAACCCTAGCTATTACTTAATAACCATATATTAGCTAAAGCTAAATATTAACTAAAGCTAATATAAGCAAGCGCTGCGCGCTTGTTCACTACCATAAGTGCGAAGCACTTAATAAGTGCGTAGCACTTATTAACCTCGGACCAAACTTTGCCAAGACAAAGTTAGCTCGCTTGAACGCATGTTAAAGCGAAGCTGTTACTGGCGTAGCCAGTAGCCTGGAGGTTAAGTAACTAAACAAGCGCGCAGCGCTTGCTTCTATTAGCATTAGCTTATATATGGAAGTCATTACTTATATTAGCTTTAGCTAATATATGGAAGTTACTGGCTACCAAGCGCGGCTCGCCGCGCTAGCTAACTTTGCCTTGGCAAAGTTTGGACAGTAGCCTGGAAGTTGCTTAACTAGTAAACTAGTTAATAAGCTTATCTTTATAACCAGACTACTAAAGTAGTCAGTAACTGCCTCGCTTGAACATATGTTCAAGCGAGCTAACTTTGCCTTGGCAAAGTTTGGTTATAAAGATAAGCCAGCATAGCTGACTTCCAGACTACTAAAGTAGTCAGTAACTGCCTCGCTTGAACATATGTTCAAGCGAGCTAACTTTGCCTTGGCAAAGTTTGGTTATAAAGATAAGCCAGCATAGCTGACTTCCATATAATAGCTAAAGCTATTATAAGTAACTGCCTCGCTTGAACATATGTTCAAGCGAGCTAACTTTGCCTTGGCAAAGTTTGGTTATAAAGATAAGCCAGCATAGCTGACTTCCAGACTACTAAAGTAGTCAGTAACTGCCTCGCTTGAACATATGTTCAAGCGAGCTAACTTTGCCTTGGCAAAGTTTGGTTATAAAGATAAGCCAGCATAGCTGACTTCCATATAATAGCTAAAGCTATTATAAGTAACTGCCTCGCTTGAACATATGTTCAAGCGAGCTAACTTTGCCTTGGCAAAGTTTGGTTATAAAGATAAGCCAGCATAGCTGACTTCCAGACTACTAAAGTAGTCAGTAACTAAACAAGCGCGTAGCGCTTGCTTATATTAGCTTTAGCTAATATATTCAAGCGCGCAGCGCTTGCTGACTTTGCGCAGCAAGGTCAGGTTATAAAGATAAGCCAGCATAGCTGACTTCCAGACTACTAAAGTAGTCAGTAACTGCCTCGCTTGAACATATGTTCAAGCGAGCTAACTTTGCCTTGGCAAAGTTTGGTTATAAAGATAAGCCAGCATAGCTGACTTCCAAACCAGTAAACTGGTTAGTAACTAAACTTCCATATAATAGCTAAAGCTATTATAAGTAACTGCCTCGCTTGAACATATGTTCAAGCGAGCTAACTTTGCCTTGGCAAAGTTTGGTTCTAAAGATAAGTCAGCAGAGCTGACTTCCAGACTACTAAAGTAGTCAGTAACTAAACAAGCGCGCAGCGCTTGCTGACTTTGCGCAGTAAAGTCTGGTTATAAAGATAAGTCAGCAGAGCTGACTTCCAATAAATAATATAATAGCTAAAGCTATTATAAGTAACTAAACAAGCGCGCAGCGCTTGCTTATATTAGCTTTAGCTAATATATTCAAGCGCGCAGCGCTTGCTGACTTTGCGCAGCAAGGTCAGGTTATAAAGATAAGTCAGCAGAGCTGACTTCCAATAAATAATATAATAGCTAAAGCTATTATAAGTAACTAAACAAGCGCGCAGCGCTTGCTTATATTAGCTTTAGCTAATATATTCAAGCGCGCAGCGCTTGCTGACTTTGCGCAGCAAGGTCAGGTTATAAAGATAAGTCAGCAGAGCTGACTTCCAATAAATAATATAATAGCTAAAGCTATTATAAGTAACTAAACAAGCGCGCAGCGCTTGCTTATATTAGCTTTAGCTAATATATTCAAGCGCGCAGCGCTTGCTGACTTTGCGCAGCAAGGTCAGGTTATAAAGATAAGTCAGCAGAGCTGACTTCCATAAAATAATATATTAGCTAAAGCTAATATAAGCAAGCGCTACACGCTTGTTCACTACCATATATTAGCTAAAGCTAATATAAGTAACAAAACAAGCGCGCAGCGCTTGGTAAGGTTCTAGTAAACTAGTTCAGGTAAGGGACATAGTATGATATGGGATTATTCTAGCTATACCAACTTGTTAAGTGAAAGGCACTTTGTAAGCTATTGGTATAGCCAGAATAAAGACCTATAAAAAAGGCTATTAAGTCACATTAGCAAAACCCCTCTATTATTAGGAGGGGAGTTGTTCCAGACTGCTGACGCAGTCAGCATTGTTCCAGACTGCTGACGCAGTCAGCATTGTTCTAGACTGCTGACGCAGTCAGCATTGTTCCAGACTGCGGACGCAGTCAGCATTGTTCCAGACTGCGGACGCAGTCAGTATTGTTCCAGACAGCTGACGCAGTCAGCATTGTTCCGGTTTGATTATACTTATTCGATGATGTTAGTAACGACTCCAGCACCTACTGTACGACCACCTTCACGAATAGCGAAACGCATACCTTTTTCAATAGCAATTTTTGTTATTAATTCAATAGTAGCTTGGATACGGTCACCTGGCATAGCCATTTTAGCATCTTCAGCAGTACCTTTACCATCTAAGTGAGTGAAAGAAACCATTTTACCAGTAACATCCGTTGTACGGATATAGAATTGTGGTTGATAACCTGGAAGGAAAGCGCTATGACGACCACCTTCTTCTTTTGTTAATACATAGATTTGTGCTTCAAACTTTTTATGTGGAGTAACAGAGCCTGGTTTAGCAATAACCATACCACGTTCAATGTCTTTCTTTTGAATACCACGTAATAAAACACCAACGTTATCACCTGCTATTGTTTCATCTAATGTTTTTTTGAACATTTCTAATCCTGTACAAACAACGCTTTTAGTTTGTTTAAACCCAATGATCTCAATACTTTCACCTACTTTTAAAGTACCTCTTTCAACACGACCAGTAGCAACAGTACCACGACCTGTAATTGAAAGTACGTCTTCTACAGCTAATAAGAATGGTTTATCAACTTCACGTTGTGGTGTTGGAATGTAGTTGTCCACTTTATCCATTAAATCATAAATCTTATCCACCCAGGGGTTTTCACCTTTTTGGATTTTAGGATTAGCAACTAAAGCTTCTAAAGCTAATAATGCAGAACCTGGAACTACTGGGATTTCATCACCAGGGAATTCATATTTATCTAAAGTTTCACGTACTTCTAACTCTACTAGTTCTAGAAGCTCCTTATCATCGACTTGATCTTCTTTATTTAAGAAAACTACTATGTTAGGCACACCAACCTGTTTAGCTAATAGAATGTGTTCTTTTGTTTGTGGCATAGGGCCATCTGCTCCAGAAACAACTAAAATAGCACCATCCATTTGAGCAGCACCTGTGATCATGTTTTTTACATAGTCAGCGTGACCTGGACAGTCTACGTGAGCATAGTGTCTTTTTTCAGTTTCATATTCGACGTGAGCTGTATTAATAGTAATACCACGTGCCTTCTCTTATAAGGATGGGTGAGCCTTTGATCCAATCTCCGGCCTTTCCCCCCTTCCACACCGTACGTGAGACTTTCACCTCATACGGCGTTCCATCAATGTGCTACTGATCCTCGGGCAGTGCTTTCAGTGATTCCTTAGCTGCCTTGCTTGTTTCGAGGGTTATCTCCGTCAAACCTGCTTTACCACGCAGTTTATTTAGTTTTGCTAACGCTTTTCTATCTAGAGGCGCTTCTACCAGGAGTTTAGTCATTGTGGCCCTCTTTGTGCAGTGAATTAATCTGTGTATTGTGGGTGTTACTAGGACTAGGTTGTGGAACTTGTCGTTTCCCCCTTTACTTTTTGGGGTGATGTGGTGGCAGTGGAAGTCGGTGCCGAGCTGTTGTTTGCTTACGGCACATAGCCCGTACTGGGCTGCCCATTTCGAGATGCGGTTATCATTTAGTTCGGTGCTTCTAGCTGGGTTTGTATTGTTGCCTGTTTGGCTTATGCCCTGCTGGATTTGTTGTGCAAGCTGTTTGTGTATTTGATTGCGACCTTCTTCGGTGTACGGTGAGTGTGTTTGTGTGGAGTTCATGGGTGGCTGGTGCTGTACTTCGTATATAGGGTATATAGGGACCTCGTTTACTACGTAAGGGTTCTTGTTTTTGTAATGTTTTAGGTAGGTTTCGCTTAATAGCTGTGTTCTATTTTTGAGGCGTTGGGGGCGTAGTCTATTATGTAGTGGTCTTGATGTGAGGAAGTGGATTCTGTTGAACGATTTTGATACGTGGGTTGCCATGCTATAGTAGTTGTGCATGCCGAGTATTTTGGAATTAAGGTTTTGGACGTTTAGGGGATTGCGGTTTCTTTGGATTACTTTTATTTGTTTCTTAATTTTCTGGTAGGCGGTTGGGATGGCTTGTGGGTTAACGTAGGTGTGGAGTACGCGTCTATTTATTTTCTTGTTTTTGCGTGTGTAGAAGCCTTTCTTTGTTGCGCGGAGTGTAAGGCCAAGGAATGAACTGGTTTTGTTACATAGGTTGGCTACGTATGTTTTTTCTGGGGCCGTTTCCAGGTTTAGGTGTTGCTTCAGCCATTTTTCCAGTGCGTGTTTTGTTTTGATAGCGTGTTTATATGTTTTGCAGAAGACCTTCAGGTCGTCGACGTAGCGTACAAGGTATATCTTTTTGAGTTTTGAGCTGTGGAGTGCGCGCGTTCTATTTCCGTGTGATGAGTATTGGTTTTTGGTTTTGAGAGTTTCCCATTGTCTGCTGAGCCACCAGTCGCAGTCGTTTAGGACTACGTTTGCCAGTAGAGGTGATAGTATTCCGCCCTGCGGTGTACCTTTGTTGGGTGTTCCTTCCCCTTTTATTTCTGCCTTTAGCATTTTGCGTATAATGGCTAGTACCTTACGGTCTTGTATTCCGATTTTGTGTAGTTGTTTTATTAGTATGTTATGATCGACGTTGTCGAAGAATCCTTTGATGTCCACTTTTACTACGTAGTAGTAGTGTGCTTGATTTACGAGGTATGCGGTACGCGCGATGGCGTGTTTTGTTGATCTTAGCGGTCGTGAGCCGTACGAGTGTGGGTGGAATTTTGCTTCGCAGATGGGTTCTAGTACTTGTTTGAGGCATTGTTGGATTAAGCGGTCTTCGTATGTGGGTATGCCTAGGGGTCGCATTTTGCCGTTTGGTTTGGGGATGTATACCCTTCTTACTGGGTGCGGATTGAAGTTTTTGAGTCTTTTGCGTATGGTGTGTATTAGTTGGGCAAGGGTGTATTTTTCCACTGTTTTGATTGTTGTGTTGTTTGTTCCTGGTGTGTTGGAACCTTTGTTCCTCTTTATATTCCTGTATGCTAGTCTTATGTTGTTAGTTGACATTATTAGGGGGTATAGGTTGTTGAGGGGTTTATGTTGTTTTGATCTGGCGTATAGGTTATCGGAATGTTTGCATCTTTGGTAGTATTCTTGGAAGCGTATTTTTTTTCTTACTTTTGTCTTATTTCTTTCTTTCATGTTGTTTATTGTTTTCGTATGGGTATGGCGTTATGGAGCTTCGCTGAGCGGGCGGTAGTGTGGCCGCGGTGTGGAATTTTTGGGGGTTGCATTGCCATCAGGGGTTTCCAGAGGCAAGCTAGTCCCAGGTTTTCGTGCATCACCGCCGTTTCGTTCTTTACTAGATTTACCACACGTGGTTTAGTTGGAGTAGTAGTACACTGACTTAGGGCCTTCCCTCAGCCGCTGTTAGTCGGCTTCATTGGTACCATGCCCCTACTATCACCAGTATTCGTGACGTTTTGCCGTACTAATCTTTTGGGTTGGGTGTTTCCTTTGTTGCCGTGGATACCTAGGAGCATGTGAGGGTAATATTATTTGGGCCTACATGCTGTTTTGGTTATCGAGGGGTGGGGTCGCACTTCCTAGGGTTTTCTGGAGTCCCCGTTCACTACGCCCGAAGGCCGTCTTCTGTTACTCTTGTGGAGTGGGCGTTACTGGCTTTCCACGTTCCTTGTTGTCATCCCGTTATATCGCCCTTTAGATCGCTACTATGTGCCGATCGCTGTTGTGGGGGGCCTGTAACCCCTCGAGGACTTTCATACACCTGATTTTTACTGGTCCTCCAGCGCGCCCTCCAGCAGAGGGACCTATGCCTTTCGACATAGTCTCTTTCTCGACACGTACATTCGCAGCTTCGTCAGTCACCAATTTTTGGGTGGTGGCCATTCTGATCATGGGGTGTTTTATCCAGGGTCCTGTTCAGACCGTTGGATGGGCGCCCGGCGTATCATAGGCGGAGGAGACTAATCCCCGTTTCAGTGGGCAAGCCCAGAGGCCTATTTCCGCCGACTTCACCGAGCTTAGTACACGGGCTCAGACGGGTGGGCCGATGCACTTCGGAGTATTAGCGGGAGCGTTTCAGGGCGTTACCCCTTCATTCCACTCGTTGGGCAACAAAGTTCTCCACAGGTTTTATCCCGTGTGCCCGACGTTTAGTTCGGGAAACGTGTCGCACCAGGAGAAGAGTCAATTTCATCATATCGTTTCCCCTGGGCCCCACCACGAGCAGCTAAAGCCATTGTAATAGCTGCTGTTAATGTTGTTTTACCGTGGTCTACGTGTCCAATAGTACCAATGTTTACGTGTGGTTTCTTTCTTAAGAATTTAGCGCGAGCCATAATATTTGTTAGTTTTGTTATAGTGTTTATATTAGAAAAACTAATATAAATTTTTTATACCAGGCTACTATAGTAGCCAGTAACTAAAGATAAGTCAGCTTTGCTGGCTTATCTTTATAACCCTATATTAGCTAAAGCTAATATAAGCAAGCGCTGCGCGCTTGTTTAGTTACTTATATTAGCTTTAGCTAATATATTTTTTTATTGGAAGTCAGCTCTGCTGACTTATCTTTATAACCTGACCTTGCTGCGCAAAGTCAGCAAGCGCTGCGCGCTTAAATATATTAGCTAAAGCTAATATAAGCAAGCGCTGCGCGCTTGTTTAGTTACTTATAATAGCTTTAGCTATTATATTTTTTGGAAGTCAGCTCTGCTGACTTATCTTTATAACCTGACCTTGCTGCGCAAAGTCAGCAAGCGCTGCGCGCTTGCATATATTAGCTAAAGCTAATATAAGCAAGCGCTACGCGCTTGTTTAGTTACTTATAATAGCTTTAGCTATTATATTTTATTGGAAGTCAGCTCTGCTGACTTATCTTTATAACCTGACCTTGCTGCGCAAAGTCAGCAAGCGCTGCGCGCTTGAATATATTAGCTAAAGCTAATATAAGCAAGCGCTGCGCGCTTGTTTAGTTACTTATAATAGCTTTAGCTATTATATTTTATTGGAAGTCAGCTCTGCTGACTTATCTTTATAACCAGACTTTGCTGCGCAAAGTCAGCAAGCGCTACGCGCTTGTTTAGTTACTTATAATAGCTTTAGCTATTATATTTTATTGGAAGTCAGCTCTGCTGACTTATCTTTATAACCTGACCTTGCTGCGCAAAGTCAGCAAGCGCTGCGCGCTTGCATATATTAGCTAATGCTAATATAAGCAAGCGCTACGCGCTTGTTTAGTTACTGACTACTTTAGTAGTCTGGAAGTCAGCTATGCTGGCTTATCTTTATAAGCCAGACTTTGCTGCGCAAAGTCAGCAAGCGCTGCGCGCTTGTTTAGTTACTGACTACTTTAGTAGTCTGGAAGTCAGCTATGCTGGCTTATCTTTATAACCAAACTTTGCCAAGGCAAAGTTAGCTCGCTTGAACATATGTTCAAGCGAGGCAGTTACTTATAATAGCTTTAGCTATTATATGGAAGTTTAGTTACTAACCAGTTTACTGGTTTGGAAGTCAGCTATGCTGGCTTATCTTTATAACCAAACTTTGCCAAGGCAAAGTTAGCTCGCTTGAACATATGTTCAAGCGAGGCAGTTACTTATAATAGCTTTAGCTATTATATGGAAGTTTAGTTACTAACCAGTTTACTGGTTTGGAAGTCAGCTATGCTGGCTTATCTTTATAACCAAACTTTGCCAAGGCAAAGTTAGCTCGCTTGAACATATGTTCAAGCGAGGCAGTTACTTATAATAGCTTTAGCTATTATATGGAAGTCAGCTATGCTGGCTTATCTTTATAACCAAACTTTGCCAAGGCAAAGTTAGCTCGCTTGAACATATGTTCAAGCGAGGCAGTTACTGACTACTTTAGTAGTCTGGTTATAAAGATAAGCTTATTAACTAGTTTACTAGTTAAGCAACTTCAGATAAGCCAGCAAAGCTGACTTCCATTTAAACAAGAAATTTAAGAAAAGCCAATTTTTCGGGTATATTACTATTCAAGTCAACCAGACTACTAAAGTAGTCTGTAACTGCCTCGCTTGAACCAAACTTTGTAAAAGTTTGCTAGTGCGGCCTTGGCCGCACTTGGTATGTTCAAGCGAGGCAGTTACTGGCTACGCCAGTAGCCTGGATGTTGTAATTATTTTAAACAACATGAAACATAAAAACAACCTTTATTGATATATAGAGATATAATAAGAAAGAAGTCTCTTTTAGTTGATATTGGTAAAGTTGCTTACTATATACTAGGTTTGTTTGTATTAACCTTGTATATTGCTTATATTTAGTTTGTATATAACTAGTATATAGTTTGTATTAAGCATATATCTAGCTTATATTTGTATAGATAGTATGTTTTGCTATTAATACTCTAATCTATATAAGTTGTTAGCTTTTGCTACTATTGCCTATATACGCTGTTAGCTTTTGTTACTATTGCTTAGAAGTCCATCGTTTTTACTTATATTAGCTTTAGCTAATATATGGAAGTTGCTCCTGGCTACTGACCAAACTTTGCCAAGGCAAAGTTAGCTAGCGCGGCGAGCCGCGCTTGGTAGCCAGTAGAAGCTTATCTTTATAACCAGACTACTAAAGTAGTCAGTAACTGCCTCGCTTGAACATATGTTCAAGCGAGCTAACTTTGCCTTGGCAAAGTTTGGTTATAAAGATAAGCCAGCATAGCTGACTTCCATATAATAGCTAAAGCTATTATAAGTAACTGCCTCGCTTGAACATATGTTCAAGCGAGCTAACTTTGCCTTGGCAAAGTTTGGTTATAAAGATAAGCCAGCATAGCTGACTTCCAAACCAGTAAACTGGTTAGTAACTAAACTTCCATATAATAGCTAAAGCTATTATAAGTAACTGCCTCGCTTGAACATATGTTCAAGCGAGCTAACTTTGCCTTGGCAAAGTTTGGTTATAAAGATAAGCCAGCATAGCTGACTTCCAGACTACTAAAGTAGTCAGTAACTAAACAAGCGCGCAGCGCTTGCTTATATTAGCTTTAGCTAATATATGCAAGCGCGCAGCGCTTGCTGACTTTGCGCAGCAAGGTCAGGTTATAAAGATAAGTCAGCAGAGCTGACTTCCAATAAATAAAATATAATAGCTAAAGCTATTATAAGTAACTGCCTCGCTTGAACATATGTTCAAGCGAGCTAACTTTGCCTTGGCAAAGTTTGGTTATAAAGATAAGTCAGCAGAGCTGACTTCCAATAAATAAAATATAATAGCTAAAGCTATTATAAGTAACTAACCAAGCGCGACAAGTCGCGCTAGCTAACTTTGCCTTGGCAAAGTTTGGTTATATTGTTACTTATATTAGCTTTAGCTAATATATGGAAGTCATTACTTATATTAGCTTTAGCTAATATATGGAAGTCATTACTTATATTAGCTTTAGCTAATATATGGAAGTCATTACTTATATTAGCTTTAGCTAATATATGGAAGTCATTACTTATATTAGCTTTAGCTAATATATGGAAGTCATTACTTATATTAGCTTTAGCTAATATATGGAAGTCATTACTTATATTAGCTTTAGCTAATATATGGAAGTCATTACTTATATTAGCTTTAGCTAATATATGGAAGTCATTACTTATATAAGCTTTAGCTAATATATGAAAGTCATTACTTATATTAGCTTTAGCTAATATATGGAAGTCATTACTTATATTAGCTTTAGCTAATATATGGAAGTCATTACTTATATTAGCTTTAGCTAATATATGGAAGTCATTACTTATATTAGCTTTAGCTAATATATGGAAGTCAGCTTTGCTGGCTTATCTTTATAACCAGACTTTGCTGCGCAAAGTCAGCAAGCGCTACGCGCTTGTTCACTACCAGACTACTAAAGTAGTCAGTAACTAAACAAGCGCGCAGCGCTTGCTTATATTAGCTTTAGCTAATATATTCAAGCGCGCAGCGCTTGCTGACTTTGCGCAGCAAGGTCAGGTTATACAGTAGTCCCCGTAGGGGCTAGTGTTGCTAGCAACACTAGGAACAACTGCGTTGCAAACTTTGCCAAGGCAAAGTTAGCTCGCTTGAACCTATGTTCAAGCGAGGCAGTTACTGACTACTTTAGTAGTCTGGTTAAGTAGCCTGGTAGCCTGATAGTGAAGTTGTTAGCAGAAAAAAGCAAAGTTTGGTTATATCGCTATACCTTCTATAGCGATAACTAATATGTTTTATCTATACCTATACAATCCAAGTCTTGCTATCTATAGTCTAACAAGTATACTCGCTATAACCTTAGGTAATGCTACATATAAATATATATATATATATATATAAGCCCTCTATAGCATTAGCTATTACATCCCCTATCGTATTAGCTAACGCAACATCTATTATTCTCTATAGCATTAGCTATTACAACTTCTATTGCTTTTAACTAATATGCTCTCTATAGCTAGTAAACTTCCTACCGTTTTAGCTAACATACCATATATATATATATATATATATAGTATAGAATAGCTAAGTATGTTATACTCTTTATATCTATAGCTATAGCTAAGTATGTTATACTCTTTATATCTATAGCTATAGGTTGGTATGTTATACTCTCTATAATGGTAGCTACCATTATACTTTCTATTGCTTAAACAAAACCACTCTTTATAACCAAGTAACATACCCTACTATTGCTTAAACAAAACCACTCTTTATAACCAAGTAACATACCCTATATAGCTATAGACTCTGTATAGTCTAGTTATAATACTCTCTATATCCTAATTAGTAGACAGTCTATAGCCTATATACTATACACTCTATATCAAAAAGTGTTTTTATAGTATTAGCTGATAAGCTCTCTATCTTTATACTTTACATATATAAGTAGGGTATAATCTTTTATACCGATTGTTATAGGTAGTATGTTATATTCTATATATATATAGATTGATATGTTAAACGCTCTATCACTTCGCTAATACTCTATAGCGATAGCTTGATATACTATACTATATATAGTTTAACTAATACACTATATATAGTTTAACTAATACAACTCCTATGGCTTCTCTATTTATAAAGTAATCCTTATCAAAAGGGCTAGTTATGATAACTTTAGCGATAGCTAAAGTTAAGATACTCGTCACTAAAGATAAGCCAGCAAAGCTGACTTCCATATATTAGCTAAAGCTAATATAAGTAACTAAACAAGCGCGTAGCGCTTGCTTATATTAGCTTTAGCTAATATATGCAAGCGCGCAGCGCTTGCTGACTTTGCGCAGCAAGGTCAGGTTATAAAGATAAGCCAGCAAAGCTGACTTCCAAACCAGTAAACTGGTTAGTAACTAAACTTCCAAACCAGTAAACTGGTTAGTAACTAAACTTCCAAACCAGTAAACTGGTTAGTAACTAAACTTCCAAACCAGTAAACTGGTTAGTAACTAAACTTCCAAACCAGTAAACTGGTTAGTAACTAAACTTCCAAACCAGTAAACTGGTTAGTAACTAAACTTCCAAACCAGTAAACTGGTTAGTAACTAAACTTCCATATATTAGCTAAAGCTAATATAAGTAATGACTTCCAAACCAGTAAACTGGTTAGTAACTAAACTTCCAAACCAGTAAACTGGTTAGTAACTAAACTTCCAAACCAGTAAACTGGTTAGTAACTAAACTTCCAAACCAGTAAACTGGTTAGTAACTAAACTTCCAAACCAGTAAACTGGTTAGTAACTAAACTTCCATATATTAGCTAAAGCTAATATAAGTAATGACTTCAAACCAGTAAACTGGTTAGTAACTAAACTTCCAAACCAGTAAACTGGTTAGTAACTAAACTTCCAAACCAGTAAACTGGTTAGTAACTAAACTTCCAAACCAGTAAACTGGTTAGTAACTAAACTTCCAAACCAGTAAACTGGTTAGTAACTAAACTTCCAAACCAGTAAACTGGTTAGTAACTAAACTTCCAAACCAGTAAACTGGTTAGTAACTAAACTTCCAAACCAGTAAACTGGTTAGTAACTAAACTTCCAAACCAGTAAACTGGTTTGTAACTAAACTTCCAAACCAGTAAACTGGTTAGTAACTAAACTTCCAAACCAGTAAACTGGTTAGTAACTAAACTTCCAAACCAGTAAACTGGTTAGTAACTAAACTTCCAAACCAGTAAACTGGTTAGTAACTAAACTTGCATATATTAGCTAAAGCTAATATAAGTAATGACTTCCAAACCAGTAAACTGGTTAGTAACTAAACTTGCATATATTAGCTAAAGCTAATATAAGTAATGACTTCAAACCAGTAAACTGGTTAGTAACTAAACTTGCATATATTAGCTAAAGCTAATATAAGTAATGACTTCCAAACCAGTAAACTGGTTAGTAACTAAACTTGCATATATTAGCTAAAGCTAATATAAGTAATGACTTCCAAACCAGTAAACTGGTTAGTAACTAAACTTGCATATATTAGCTAAAGCTAATATAAGTAATGACTTCCAAACCAGTAAACTGGTTAGTAACTAAACTTGCATATATTAGCTAAAGCTAATATAAGTAATGACTTCCAAACCAGTAAACTGGTTAGTAACTAAACTTGCATATATTAGCTAAAGCTAATATAAGTAATGACTTCCAAACCAGTAAACTGGTTAGTAACTAAACTTGCATATATTAGCTAAAGCTAATATAAGTAATGACTTCCAAACCAGTAAACTGGTTAGTAACTAAACTTGCATATATTAGCTAAAGCTAATATAAGTAATGACTTCCAAACCAGTAAACTGGTTAGTAACTAAACTTGCATATATTAGCTAAAGCTAATATAAGTAATGACTTCCAAACCAGTAAACTGGTTAGTAACTAAACTTGCATATATTAGCTAAAGCTAATATAAGTAATGACTTCAAACAAACCTTGCTTTATATACATAGGCAACGCTCTGTACCAACAACTAATATAAATTAATACTGTGCTTTTTGAACCAGTGTTACAACAGTTTTTAACTTCTGAGCCATACGTATACGAGTTAACAGTTTAGTTAAGATATATTTGATTGATGTTTTAGAATCATCGTTTGCTGGTATAATATGATCTGCGAATCTAGGATTACAATTGACATCCACAATTTGAATAGTTTTAATACCTAGTTTTTTACATTCACGTACAGCATTCATCTCTTCTTGTTGGCCTATTATAATAGCAACAATTTTACTAGTATTAAGACAAGTATCATTAGAAGACATATTAGCAGTTGATTCCAGGTATTGCTTTGTAACACCGACAGAAGTTAATACATTAGCTATACCACCAAAGTATCTCTCTAACTGCTGCATTCTTTTAAAGTTGTTGTTTTGCAATACAGTAACCCCAAAGGTTTGGTTATAGAAAGTATCAATTGGGTATGTTAGTTTAGGATCTACAACCTTTTTCATAAAAAGTTCAATTGTTTCTACAATTTGCGTTTGCGATGTAGGTGGTAGCTTAACTAACTTAAATAAAAACTGCAATAATCTCTTTTGTTTAAGTCCTTGTTCAATCTTTCTTCTAATAACATTAGCTAAGACTCTTTGAGAGTTTAATGAGTATTTGACATTGGTTAACTCAGCTACTATATTGTTCTTAATCTCTAAAGAATGAACTAACGAGACTTTAATTGACTTCATAGCTTGTTTAACTAGTTGAGCCTGTTTAAGCAATTGTTTTGTTTTAGTGATTAACTGTTGAAGAAGGTGATTGATAGATGGTTTTACGTTATTTATTAGAAGTGTTAGTCTAGTTAATACTTTATTGATTAACACTACTTTACTTGCTGTAGTTGAATCTTTAGCTTGAACTTTCTTACTTAGTATTGTATTGAAAGATTGAGCAAACTGAGCTATAAGACTTAAAATATCTTTTGGTAGTACAAAAGAAGTCAGCTTTGCTGGCTTATCTTTAAAAACATTAGTTACTGACAACTTTAGTGGTCTAGAAGTAAACATAGTTGACTTATCTTTAGATGATATAGTATCTGTTATATTTATAAACAAGTTGTCTTGTTTTTGCAGTGTATCTATAGAAGTATAGATATCTTTAGAAGAAGCAGTTCCCCCATTATGTATTAAGTTAGTTAGTGTTAGTAAGAACTGTAGTTGTCGAATTTTTTGTTTAGTTACAGTAAGTTCGTTTAGAATGTTGTTATAACTATTTAAAAGGGTTAAAGCTTTTTCCTTTAAAACAAGGCTTTGTAACATTACATTCTTTCTTTTAGCGATTAGTAGTTGGTGTTTCTCAAATAAACCTTTAATTGCTTCTATACATGATTGTTGGGCCATTATTAGTTGTTGTAGGCTTAATTCAGTTTGGTTAATATTGTTAAAGTCTTTTGTGTAACTATTAGATACTTTTAAGTTGTTTTTAAGTATATCTAAAGATAAGTCAGCAAAGCTTACTTCACATAAAGAGCGTCTCTTTTGAAGAATGTGTTTGCGCTTGTTTCTAAGTAAAAGAGCTTTTTTGATTAAACGTGTTTTAATGCTTTGTCTTTGTTGTTGGATTTCTTTTAGAATAGCTTGCTTTTCCTTTAAAATCGGATTGATTTTGGCAATAGATTTAACTATAGTTTTCCAGTTTGTTAGCATACCACCTAACCATTTAGTATTAACAAAGAAAGAGTTTCTAGTTAATAAGGAAGCTTTAGCTACTAAAGCAGCTGCTGGCTTTTTAGTACCAACAAATAGAAAAGTAGTTTGCATAGCTGCATACTTGCCAACAATGCTTAATACTTTATTTAGACAACGGCGTGTCTTTAAGACGTTTAAATAGGACTGTTTGTTTGAAGTCAGCTCTACTGACTTATCTTTAGAACGGAATGAACCTAGCTTACTGTTGCTTTTAGTTACTCTTTTATTAGACCAAAGATACTTTTTCATTTGAACATTCCATTTGCTAGAACTACCCTTTATAAAACTAGAAGTCAGCTTTGTTGACTTATGTTTAGATGTGTTATCTCCTAAGTGCACACCAGAACTTATCATTTGACGAAGATCTTGTTTAATTAATAGATGTTGTTTAGCTTTTAAGAGTGGGTTGACTTGTAGGATCTTTGCAATAGCAATAACACCTTTTCTTAGTGTTAAAACATTAGTTACTTTAATACGTACTAAATCCCCAGGTTTAGCATTTAAGCTCCAAACATAAGGAATAAATAGGTACTGATTCTTAGCTTTATAGTCTTTACTAGTGTTTACACTTAAAGAAGTCAGCTCTGCTGACTTATCTTTAAAAGTCAGCTCTGCTGACTTATCTTTAAAAGTCAGCTCTGCTGACTTATCTTTAGAGGTTGATATACCTAGCTTAGTTGCTTTAAGTATGAAACTAGTTAAGTTGTTATTGAAGTGTAGCATAGCACCACCAGTTAACTTAGTAGTTTGTTTGTTTAATAGAGATTGTTTGATTGTTTTTGGCAATTGTATTGTTAGTTTACTGCCTTTTTTTAAAGAGATCTTTTTGTGTTGAGCTGTTTGTATATGTTGTATAGGAGCTGTAGGGGTATTAGACGTTATTAGCAAACTATCTTTGCTTTTGCTAAAGATAAGCCCGCAAGGCTGACTTTCTAACACAGAATGTGTTAGTAATCCCTGGTCACAAGGCTGACTTCCTAACACAGAATGTGTTAGTAATCCCTGGTCACAAGGCTGACTTCCTAACACAGAATGTGTTAGTAATCCCTGGTCAAAAGGGGTTATGGTTTTACAATGTAACATCTGGGGATTAACTAGCTTTTTGTTAGTTACTGTAACAGGTTCTGTAATGATATTACCAACTGCATATTGTTGCTTAACTTTTGTTATTAGCACCTTAGCTACTGTTTGCTTACTAACAAACAGTTTATAGTTAGGGATAATGATGAAATAGCTCTTTTGCACTTTAGCAGGGTGTTGTTTAGCAATCTCAATAAGACCAGTACCTCCTTTTAGGATTAGAACTTTCTTAGTGTTTACTGTTAAATGAGTTCCTATATGAATACCACCTGGTATATAAGCTTTCTTTAGACTTGTCTGTTTAGATGATAGCTCTTGCTCTTTTGTAGGTGTTGAAGTCAGCTTTGCTGGCTTATCTTTTATAACTTTAGTTACTGACCACTTTAGTGGTCTGGAAGTCAGCTTTGCTGACTTATCTTTAGTTGTAGATAGCTTATGTGCTATTGCATACTTAGCTTTATTGTTTACTGAAAGGATTTTAGCTTCAATGCTTTCCCCTAGTGTAGCGTGAGGTACTAGGATAGAGAAACCTATATAAGCAGGTAGATAACCAATTCCAATCTTATTAGAACCATTAAAAGCTGAAACTGTTGTAACGTTTAATTTAACAGTATCACCTATAGTTGGAGCTTTAAGATTTGAAGTCAGCTTTGCTAACTTATCTTTAGTTGTTTTTTGTGAAAGGACTGTAGTCCCTTCTGTTAATTCTTTTAACTTTGACCATTGCGGATTCCCGCTTTGTTGTATGCGTTGTTTCGCAACGCTTGATTGTTGTATGCGTTGTTTAGCAACGCTTGATTGTTGTATGCGTTGTTTAGCAACGCTTGATTGTTGTATGCGTTGTTTAGCAACGCTTGATAATTTGATAGTATTTTTATCCATAAATGTAATAAAAGTAGTTGATAAACTATATAATTTCTATAAGCAATGCTTACCAATATAGGCTAAAGCCTATCTAAGCTGAGCGCTAACTTGATGGCTATATTAAGAACTATACTAAAGCTAAAGCTATTGAATGTCTGGTAACATATTAGTAATACCTAGTATTACCCTTAGCTAAAGCTAAAGCTATTGAATGGTTGGTTACTTATGAGCCATAACCATATATTAGCTAAAGCTAATATAAGTAACTGAAGATAAGCCAGCAAAGCTGACTTCCAAACCAGTAAACTGGTTAGTAACTAAACTTCCAAACCAGTAAACTGGTTAGTAACTAAACTTCCAAACCAGTAAACTGGTTAGTAACTAAACTTCCAAACCAGTAAACTGGTTAGTAACTAAACTTCCAAACCAGTAAACTGGTTAGTAACTAAACTTCCAAACCAGTAAACTGGTTAGTAACTAAACTTCCAAACCAGTAAACTGGTTAGTAACTAAACTTCCAAACCAGTAAACTGGTTAGTAACTAAACTTCCAAACCAGTAAACTGGTTAGTAACTAAACTTCCAAACCAGTAAACTGGTTAGTAACTAAACTTCCAAACCAGTAAACTGGTTAGTAACTAAACTTCCAAACCAGTAAACTGGTTAGTAACTAAACTTCCAAACCAGTAAACTGGTTAGTAACTAAACTTCCAAACCAGTAAACTGGTTAGTAACTAAACTTCCAAACCAGTAAACTGGTTAGTAACTAAACTTCCAAACCAGTAAACTGGTTAGTAACTAAACTTCCAAACCAGTAAACTGGTTAGTAACTAAACTTCCAAACCAGTAAACTGGTTAGTAACTAAACTTCCAAACCAGTAAACTGGTTAGTAACTAAACTTCCAAACCAGTAAACTGGTTAGTAACTAAACTTCCAAACCAGTAAACTGGTTAGTAACTAAACTTCCAAACCAGTAAACTGGTTAGTAACTAAACTTCCAAACCAGTAAACTGGTTAGTAACTAAACTTCCAAACCAGTAAACTGGTTAGTAACTAAACTTCCAAACCAGTAAACTGGTTAGTAACTAAACTTCCAAACCAGTAAACTGGTTAGTAACTAAACTTCCAAACCAGTAAACTGGTTAGTAACTAAACTTCCAAACCAGTAAACTGGTTAGTAACTAAACTTCCAAACCAGTAAACTGGTTAGTAACTAAACTTCCAAACCAGTAAACTGGTTAGTAACTAAACTTCCAAACCAGTAAACTGGTTAGTAACTAAACTTCCAAACCAGTAAACTGGTTAGTAACTAAACTTCCAAACCAGTAAACTGGTTAGTAACTAAACTTCCATATATTAGCTAAAGCTAATATAAGTAACTGAAGATAAGCCAGCAAAGCTGACTTCCTCGCTTTCACATGCGTTCAAGCGAGCTAACTTTGCCTTGGCAAAGTTTGCAACGCATAACCCCAAGGGGTTATTAACTAGTTTACTAGTTAAGTTGTTCCTAGTGTTGCTAGCAACACTAGCCCCTACGGGGACTACTTTATAACTAAAGATAAGCCAGCAAAGCTGACTTCCAGACTACTAAAGTAGTCAGTAACTGCCTCGCTTGAACATATGTTCAAGCGAGCTAACTTTGCCTTGGCAAAGTTTGGTTATAAAGATAAGCCAGCATAGCTGACTTCCAGACTACTAAAATAGTCAGTAACTGCCTCGCTTGAACATATGTTCAAGCGAGCTAACTTTGCCTTGGCAAAGTTTGGTTATAAAGATAAGCCAGCAAAGCTGACTTCCAGACTACTAAAGTAGTCAGTAACTGCCTCGCTTGAACATATGTTCAAGCGAGCTAACTTTGCCTTGGCAAAGTTTGGTTATGAAGATAAGCCAGCAAAGCTGACTTCCATATATTAGCTAAAGCTAATATAAGCAAGCGCGTAGCGCTTGTTTAGTTACTTATATTAGCTAAAGCTAATATATGGTAGTGAACAAGCGCGTAGCGCTTGCTTATATTAGCTTTAGCTAATATATTATTTATTGGAAGTCAGCTCTGCTGACTTATCTTTATAACCAGACTTTGCGCAGCAAAGTCAGCAAGCGCTACGCGCTTGTTTAGTTACTTATAATAGCTTTAGCTATTATATTTGGAAGTCAGCTCTGCTGACTTATCTTTATAACCAGACTTTGCTGCGCAAAGTCAGCAAGCGCTACGCGCTTGTTTAGTTACTGACTACTTTAGTAGTCTGGAAGTCAGCTCTGCTGACTTATCTTTAGTTATAAAGATAAGCTTCTTATATTAGCTAAGCTAATATATGGTTGTTAGTATCTTGTATAGCAAACTATGCTAGTAGTTCTTGTGAATAGAACATTGTTAGTGAATAAGCAAAGCGACAAGTTACACCAGAAAAAGGAAGTCAGCATTGCTGGCTTATCTTTAGTAGAACCCTTTTAAAAAGGGAGCTACTTAAATAAAACAGTGTTGTGCTTTGTTCCCACTAAAGATAAGCTTATTAACTAGTTTACTAGTTAAGCAACTTCCAGGCTACTGTCCAAACTTTGCCAAGGCAAAGTTAGCTAGCGCGGCGAGCCGCGCTTGGTAGCCAGTAACTTCCATATATTAGCTAAAGCTAATATAAGCAACTTCCAGGCTACTGTCCAAACTTTGCCAAGGCAAAGTTAGCTAGCGCGGCGAGCCGCGCTTGGTAGCCAGTAACTTCCATATATTAGCTAAAGCTAATATAAGCAACTTCCAGGCTACTGTCCAAACTTTGCCAAGGCAAAGTTAGCTAGCGCGGCGAGCCGCGCTTGGTAGCCAGTAACTTCCATATATTAGCTAAAGCTAATATAAGCAACTTCCAGGCTACTGTCCAAACTTTGCCAAGGCAAAGTTAGCTAGCGCGGCGAGCCGCGCTTGGTAGCCAGTAACTTCCATATATTAGCTAAAGCTAATATAAGCAACTTCCAGGCTACTGTCCAAACTTTGCCAAGGCAAAGTTAGCTAGCGCGGCGAGCCGCGCTTGGTAGCCAGTAACTTCCATATATTAGCTAAAGCTAATATAAGCAACTTCCAGGCTACTGTCCAAACTTTGCCAAGGCAAAGTTAGCTAGCGCGGCGAGCCGCGCTTGGTAGCCAGTAACTTCCATATATTAGCTAAAGCTAATATAAGCAACTTCCAGGCTACTGTCCAAACTTTGCCAAGGCAAAGTTAGCTAGCGCGGCGAGCCGCGCTTGGTAGCCAGTAACTTCCATATATTAGCTAAAGCTAATATAAGCAACTTCCAGGCTACTGTCCAAACTTTGCCAAGGCAAAGTTAGCTAGCGCGGCGAGCCGCGCTTGGTAGCCAGTAACTTCCATATATTAGCTAAAGCTAATATAAGCAACTTCCAGGCTACTGTCCAAACTTTGCCAAGGCAAAGTTAGCTAGCGCGGCGAGCCGCGCTTGGTAGCTAGTAACTTCCTAACCTATTAACTATATAATAGTTAATAGTTACTTGTTATACTTTCTTTGCTTTTGCTAGAGTTGCAAAAAAGACAATAGCTACTAACAGCTACTAACTAGTATAGTTCTAATTGGAGGCTATCTCTAACATTTGCTTACTTTTGCTATAACTTTGGTAGAGGGGGTTGTGTTAGCTCACTATACCAGATCTTTACTATACCAAGTGCTTACAAGAAAAAGTAAAAAGTATGGTAAAGGTAAGCTTCCAAGCGCTTCGCACTAGCAAACCCATTTGATAGTGAGGGGTTTGGCTATAGTCATAGCGAACTAAACTATAACCAGGAGTTGTATAACAACCCCGCAAGTGCTACTTCATAATAAAGGAGTAAAGTTAAGTGCTGCACACTGATTAACACCAAATTTTGCATTAGCAAAGTTAGCTAGTGCGTAGTACTTGGAGCGATAGCGAGTGTTAAGAGGTTTTACAATCCCTAAAGGAGCCACACACTGCCCTGTTATAAAGGAGAGGTTTGTTAAAGTAAGAGTTAGACTAATGTATTAAACTATGCCTAATAATGAAGTTATATAGTTTTTTTTTCGATTTTTTTTCTAAGCTTATAAGTGAGCTATGCTTTAGCAGGTCAACCCTGTTATGACAGTGCTGGCTTATCTTTAGTATAATCAATGAATATAAGTGCAAAGCACTTATGGTATAGCTGAGCTGCTATAGCTTGGTCTCTCTCTGAGCTAAAGCACTAAAAAAGTAAAGTTTAAGAGTATGTTTTGATGCTCTCTTTATATAAACCTCTTTAGCTAATGTTTTAAGTATCTATTAGCTAATGCGATAGACCTAGTTAATACAATAGATTTCTATAGCGAATGCTATAGATCTTTATAACAAATACAATAGATCTAGTTAAAGCTATAGATCTAGTTAAAGCGATAGATCTAGTTAAAGCTATAGATCTAGTTAATACAATAGATTTCTATAGCGAATGCTATAGATCTTTATAGCAAATACAATAGATCTAGTTAAAGCTATAGATCTAGTTAAAGCGATAGATCTAGTTAAAGCTATAGATCTTTATAGCAAATGCTATAGATCTAGTTAAAGTTATAGATCTAGTTAAAGCTATAGATCTAATTAAAAGCTATAGATCTCTATAGCTAATGTTATAGAAAAGAAAAGCTACTTTAAAGTTCTTTACTGTTTTATAAGTAAATAGGCTAAAGCTTTTTTGTAGATAGTATTACCTAGTATAACTGTGCTCCTGGTAGCGCCCTAAAGATAAGCCAGCAGAGCTGACTTCCAAACCAGTAAACTGGTTAGTAACATTAGACTTCCAAACCAGTAAACTGGTTAGTAACATTAGACTTCCATATATTAGCTAAAGCTAATATAAGTAACTAAACTTCCAAACCAGTAAACTGGTTAGTAACTTTAGACTTCCATATATTAGCTAAAGCTAATATAAGTAACTAAACTTCCAAACCAGTAAACTGGTTAGTAACTTTAGACTTCCAAACCAGTAAACTGGTTAGTAACTTTAGACTTCCATATATTAGCTAAAGCTAATATAAGTAACTAAACTTCCAAACCAGTAAACTGGTTAGTAACTTTAGACTTCCATATATTAGCTAAAGCTAATATAAGTAACTAAACTTCCAAACCAGTAAACTGGTTAGTAACTTTAGACTTCCATATATTAGCTAAAGCTAATATAAGTAACTAAACTTCCAAACCAGTAAACTGGTTAGTAACTTTAGACTTCCATATATTAGCTAAAGCTAATATAAGTAACTAAACTTCCAAACCAGTAAACTGGTTAGTAACTTTAGACTTCCATATATTAGCTAAAGCTAATATAAGTAACTAAACTTCCAAACCAGTAAACTGGTTAGTAACTTTAGACTTCCATATATTAGCTAAAGCTAATATAAGTAACTAAACTTCCAAACCAGTAAACTGGTTAGTAACTTTAGACTTCCAAACCAGTAAACTGGTTAGTAACTTTAGACTTCCATATATTAGCTAAAGCTAATATAAGTAACTAAACTTCCAAACCAGTAAACTGGTTAGTAACTTTAGACTTCCAAACCAGTAAACTGGTTAGTAACTTTAGACTTCCATATATTAGCTAAAGCTAATATAAGTAACTAAACTTCCAAACCAGTAAACTGGTTAGTAACTTTAGACTTCCAAACCAGTAAACTGGTTAGTAACTTTAGACTTCCATATATTAGCTAAAGCTAATATAAGTAACTAAACTTCCAAACCAGTAAACTGGTTAGTAACTTTAGACTTCCAAACCAGTAAACTGGTTAGTAACTTTAGACTTCCAAACCAGTAAACTGGTTAGTAACTTTAGACTTCCAAACCAGTAAACTGGTTAGTAACTTTAGACTTCCAAACCAGTAAACTGGTTAGTAACTTTAGACTTCCAAACCAGTAAACTGGTTAGTAACTTTAGATAAGCCAGCAAAGCTGACTTCCTTTTTATTATATTAGCTATACAATAGCGGCTATATCAGCTGTAGCATGGGATACTACAAATACCAACAAGTAAGCTATACTATAAAGCTTTTCTTATCTAAACGAAGTGTTACCTGTGCCAGTATTGCCTTGCAGTACTTGGACTAACAAACGGTAATAAGCCCATGATTCTAGCACTTTTAATAGCATTAGCAACATATCGTTGTTGCTTAGCAGTTAAACGTGTTTGTTTTTTTGGTAATATTTTACCTCCTAATCCAATGTATCGCTGTAATAACCCGATATGTTTGTAATCAATAACACGATGGTAATACATTGGCTTTTTTGGGCTCTTTTTTAAAAAGATAACTACGCCTTTAGGTGGAATTATGGGTTTAGGTTGTTTTGTATTAGAGTAAGTAACTCTTGTTGTTTTCCCTGTTTTGTTAATCTCTGCTTTTGTCAGGGTAGCTTTGCTACCCTTGGTATTTGTCAGGGTAGCTTTGCTACCCTTGGTATTTGTCAGGGTAGCTTTGCTACCCTTGGTAAAAGATTGAACTGGTTTGTTCGATGTTTTTAGTCTTTTAAAACGTGAAAGAAGCTGTTTGATTGATAAAGAGCCTTTTGTTTTCACCTTTGCTTTGTTATTATATAGCTTAGATGTAGATAGACTCTTAGTCTGTTTTGAGCTTTTACTAAGCTCTGTAGTTGTCTTTTTAACAATACTTTGCTTTGCAAAACCTGGTTTAGTTAACATATTTTATAAAGGGTATTTTAGCGATTCCCAAGTGCGGCTTGCCGCTCTAGCTAACCATAAGTGCCAAGTTATCTTATTAAAAAAAGAAAACTAGCTAATTTAACTTTTACTAGCCTTTATTTATCAGGCTACTTAACCATATATTAGCTAAAGCTAATATAAGTAATGACTTCCATATATTAGCTAAAGCTAATATAAGTAATGACTTCCATATATTAGCTAAAGCTAATATAAGTAATGACTTCCATATATTAGCTAAAGCTAATATAAGTAATGACTTCCATATATTAGCTAAAGCTAATATAAGTAATGACTTCCATATATTAGCTAAAGCTAATATAAGTAATGACTTCCATATATTAGCTAAAGCTAATATAAGTAATGACTTCCATATATTAGCTAAAGCTAATATAAGTAATGACTTCCATATATTAGCTAAAGCTAATATAAGTAATGACTTCCATATATTAGCTAAAGCTAATATAAGTAATGACTTCCAAACCAGTAAACTGGTTAGTAACTAAACTTCCATATATTAGCTAAAGCTAATATAAGTAATGACTTCCATATATTAGCTAAAGCTAATATAAGTAATGACTTCCATATATTAGCTAAAGCTAATATAAGTAATGACTTCCATATATTAGCTAAAGCTAATATAAGTAATGACTTCCATATATTAGCTAAAGCTAATATAAGTAATGACTTCCATATATTAGCTAAAGCTAATATAAGTAATGACTTCCATATATTAGCTAAAGCTAATATAAGTAATGACTTCCAAACCAGTAAACTGGTTAGTAACTAAACTTCCATATATTAGCTAAAGCTAATATAAGTAATGACTTCCATATATTAGCTAAAGCTAATATAAGTAATGACTTCCATATATTAGCTAAAGCTAATATAAGTAATGACTTCCATATATTAGCTAAAGCTAATATAAGTAATGACTTCCATATATTAGCTAAAGCTAATATAAGTAATGACTTCCATATATTAGCTAAAGCTAATATAAGTAATGACTTCCATATATTAGCTAAAGCTAATATAAGTAATGACTTCCATATATTAGCTAAAGCTAATATAAGTAATGACTTCCATATATTAGCTAAAGCTAATATAAGTAATGACTTCCATATATTAGCTAAAGCTAATATAAGTAATGACTTCCATATATTAGCTAAAGCTAATATAAGTAATGACTTCCATATATTAGCTAAAGCTAATATAAGTAATGACTTCCATATATTAGCTAAAGCTAATATAAGTAATGACTTCCATATATTAGCTAAAGCTAATATAAGTAATGACTTCCATATATTAGCTAAAGCTAATATAAGTAATGACTTCCATATATTAGCTAAAGCTAATATAAGTAATGACTTCCATATATTAGCTAAAGCTAATATAAGTAATGACTTCCATATATTAGCTAAAGCTAATATAAGTAATGACTTCCATATATTAGCTAAAGCTAATATAAGTAATGACTTCCATATATTAGCTAAAGCTAATATAAGTAATGACTTCCATATATTAGCTAAAGCTAATATAAGTAATGACTTCCATATATTAGCTAAAGCTAATATAAGTAATGACTTCCATATATTAGCTAAAGCTAATATAAGTAATGACTTCCATATATTAGCTAAAGCTAATATAAGTAATGACTTCCATATATTAGCTAAAGCTAATATAAGTAATGACTTCCATATATTAGCTAAAGCTAATATAAGTAATGACTTCCATATATTAGCTAAAGCTAATATAAGTAATGACTTCCATATATTAGCTAAAGCTAATATAAGTAATGACTTCCATATATTAGCTAAAGCTAATATAAGTAATGACTTCCATATATTAGCTAAAGCTAATATAAGTAACTGCCTACGCCAGTAGCCTGGAGGCTTAACACTTATGGGTGAGTGTTTACTTTGTATGCTTATTATATTAAAGGAATCGCTAGATTTAACTTTAGCTTGTAACTTAGAGTTAAATGTAAGTGAACTTTAAATAATCAAAAAGGAATGTTAGTATCCCTATCTCGTCTTTTTGTTTTTTTTTTTAGTTAAAATAGTGCTTAGCTTTGTCTTTATAAACCCCTTTTATTTAAGAGCTGTTGTATGCTTCATTCTTAACAAAGAAGCTTCTAGACTGTTTAGCTTCGCTAACTGTATAGTAAATTCTTCCAGGCTACTGGCGTAGCCAGTAACTGTGTTATAAAGATAAGTCATAAGTGCTACGCACTTATTAACCAGACTACTAAAGTCAGCTCTGCTGACTTATCTTTATAACCATATATTAGCTAAAGCTAATATAAGCAAGCGCTACGCGCTTGTTCACTACCATATATTAGCTAAAGCTAATATAAGTAACTAAACAAGCGCGCAGCGCTTGCTTATATTAGCTTTAGCTAATATATGGAAGTTTAGTTACTAACCAGTTTACTGGTTTGGAAGTTTAGTTACTAACCAGTTTACTGGTTTGGAAGTTTAGTTACTAACCAGTTTACTGGTTTGGAAGTTTAGTTACTAACCAGTTTACTGGTTTGGAGGTTTAGTTACTAACCAGTTTACTGGTTTGGAAGTTTAGTTACTAACCAGTTTACTGGTTTGGAAGTTTAGTTACTAACCAGTTTACTGGTTTGGAAGTTTAGTTACTAACCAGTTTACTGGTTTGGAAGTTTAGTTACTAACCAGTTTACTGGTTTGGAAGTTTAGTTACTAACCAGTTTACTGGTTTGGAAGTTTAGTTACTAACCAGTTTACTGGTTTGGAAGTTTAGTTACTAACCAGTTTACTGGTTTGGAAGTTTAGTTACTAACCAGTTTACTGGTTTGGAAGTTTAGTTACTAACCAGTTTACTGGTTTGGAAGTTTAGTTACTAACCAGTTTACTGGTTTGGAAGTTTAGTTACTAACCAGTTTACTGGTTTGGAAGTTTAGTTACTAACCAGTTTACTGGTTTGGAAGTTTAGTTACTAACCAGTTTACTGGTTTGGAAGTCAGCTTTGCTGGCTTATCTTTATAACCAAACTTTGCCAAGGCAAAGTTAGCTCGCTTGAACATATGTTCAAGCGAGGCAGTTACTTATAATAGCTTTAGCTATTATATGGAAGTCAGCTTTGCTGGCTTATCTTTATAACCAAACTTTGCCAAGGCAAAGTTAGCTCGCTTGAACATATGTTCAAGCGAGGCAGTTACTTATAATAGCTTTAGCTATTATATGGAAGTCAGCTATGCTGGCTTATCTTTATAACCAAACTTTGCCAAGGCAAAGTTAGCTCGCTTGAACATATGTTCAAGCGAGGCAGTTACTGACTACTTTAGTAGTCTGGAAGTCAGCTATGCTGGCTTATCTTTATAACGCAGTTACTGACTACTTTAGTAGTCTGGTTATAAAGTAGTCCCCGTAGGGGCTAGTGTTGCTAGCAACACTAGGAACAACTTAACTAGTAAACTAGTTAATAACCCCTTGGGGTTATGCGTTGCAAACTTTGCCAGGGCAAAGTTAGCTCGCTTGAACCAAACTTTGTAAAAGTTTGCTAGTGCGGCCTTGGCCGCACTTGATATGTTCAAGCGAGGAAGTCAGCTTTGCTGGCTTATCTGAAGTTACTGGCTACGCCAGTAGCCTGGAAGTCAGCTTTGCTGGCTTATCTGAAGTTACTGGCTACGCCAGTAGCCTGGAAGTCAGCTTTGCTGGCTTATCTTCAGTTACTGGCTACGCCTGTAGCCTGGAGTTGTTTTGAGAGATGTACTTAGAAAGCCACTTTTGGAATAACAAATCTTTAGTGTTGCGTGAAAGAGCATAAGTATTATTCACTGGTATAACTGCACTTTGCTCCGCTGGTATAGCTGCACTTTGCTCCGCTGGTATAGCTGTACTTTGCATCGCTCCAGTACTAACTCTATTTTGAGCTAGTGTTTGTTTTCTACTAACCTTGGCTTTTGTTTGATAGATTGATTGAGTATGCAAACCAGTATTGTTGTTATAGTTTAATACAAAGTTAGTGTATACCTGTGTTTTTTGTAGTTTGATAAAAACGTTTACTAAGTTGTTTAAGGCTGTTTGAAGGGCTTGTCTAGGATGGATACTACCATTAGTCCAAATCTCTAATAAAATATTATGTTTTTGTTGTAGATCATTAAAGTGAGATACTGGTTTAGTTGTAACTTTAGTAACTTTTTTCTCTAGTTGTTCTAGAGAATCACCTGTCATATCTGTTATGCCTAAACTTGTAGATAAAGTAGAACATGAGTTAGCTAAGGCTAAACTTTTATCAATAACATGCTTAGAATGTAAGTGATCCCAATTTAACACCTCTAAAGTGTTCTCTAATTGACTAAGACTATCAAAGTTACTATTAGTAGCTTCACTCTCTAATAGTTCAACTTGATAGTTGACTTTAGTAATAGGGTTAAATAAAGCATCTATTCTTAATAGGTTTCTAGTATTATAGAGTGCTATTTTTTTTTGTTCTTTAGCTGTCTTGTTAGCTATACTATTAGGTAATAGCTTATTAATATTTTGTATAAGTGTACTTTTCATTCTATTAGGGGTTAGTAAGTGAGGTTCTGCACTATTATGCCAACGACTGCTGTTTGATGTGTCAGTGTACTTATCCCCTTCTTCTATCACTAGTTTCATACTTAAAAAGCCATCTTCTGTTAGTGTAGCTATATATTGGTCTGGGTCCACGCATTGAATGTTTGGAGGAAGACGTAAGTCAGAAGCACGAACAACACCCGGGCCCCTTACTTTTAAATAACCAAAACAATTTAGTCCACCTATAAAAGGTGAGTTAGCAACATTAGATGAGCGGAACGATGTGTCGTTATACCAAGTGAAGCCTCTAGTTGAAGTACGCCAAAAGTGGCTAGTTGTATTAAAGTTAGTTGCTTTCCTTAAAACAACCTCTTTTAGGTTTAATAATATATCTAGAACAGAGTCTTTGACTCCTACTAAGTTAGAGTATTCATGTAAAGCACCATCAATCTCTACACCAGTTATAGCTAATCCTTTTAGTTCAGATAATAGAGTACGTCTTAAAGCATTCGCTATTGTAATACTTTGGCTAGGTTCAAAAGGGCCTAAATGGAAACAACCATAAAAGCTCTTATTGTTTTCAATTTTTGATTCTTTGCAAGATATATAGAAATTTGAAAGGAAATCCATAATGTTTTGTTTGTTAAAATGTTTTCTAGTCAACTTTGTTACCCCTAAACCAAACAACTGCTTGTTAGTTTTTGATACACTAATCACTTTACAACCAGACTACTAAAGTAGTCAGTAACTGCCTCGCTTGAACATATGTTCAAGCGAGCTAACTTTGCCTTGGCAAAGTTTGGTTATAAAGATAAGCCAGCAAAGCTGACTTCCATATATTAGCTAAAGCTAATATAAGTAACTGCCTCGCTTGAACATATGTTCAAGCGAGCTAACTTTGCCTTGGCAAAGTTTGCAACGCAGTTGTTCCTAGTGTTGCTAGCAACACTAGCCCCTACGGGGACTACTTTATAACCAGACTACTAAAGTAGTCAGTAACTGCCTCGCTTGAACATATGTTCAAGCGAGCTAACTTTGCCTTGGCAAAGTTTGGTTATAAAGATAAGCCAGCAAAGCTGACTTCCATATAATAGCTAAAGCTATTATAAGTAACTGCCTCGCTTGAACATATGTTCAAGCGAGCTAACTTTGCCTTGGCAAAGTTTGGTTATAAAGATAAGCCAGCATAGCTGACTTCCAGACTACTAAAGTAGTCAGTAACTAAACAAGCGCGCAGCGCTTGCTTATATTAGCTTTAGCTAATATATTCAAGCGCGCAGCGCTTGCTGACTTTGCGCAGCAAAGTCTGGTTATAAAGATAAGCCAGCATAGCTGACTTCCTGACCTTGCTGCGCAAAGTCAGCAAGCGCTGCGCGCTTGAATATATTAGCTAAAGCTAATATAAGCAAGCGCTGCGCGCTTGTTTAGTTACTGACTACTTTATAACCAGACTACTAAAGTAGTCAGTAACTGCGTTATAAAGATAAGCCAGCAAAGCTGACTTCCAGACTACTAAAGTAGTCAGTAACTGCCTCGCTTGAACATATGTTCAAGCGAGCTAACTTTGCCTTGGCAAAGTTTGGTTATAAAGATAAGCCAGCAAAGCTGACTTCCATATAATAGCTAAAGCTATTATAAGTAACTGCCTCGCTTGAACATATGTTCAAGCGAGCTAACTTTGCCTTGGCAAAGTTTGGTTATAAAGATAAGCCAGCAAAGCTGACTTCCATATAATAGCTAAAGCTATTATAAGTAACTGCCTCGCTTGAACATATGTTCAAGCGAGCTAACTTTGCCTTGGCAAAGTTTGGTTATAAAGATAAGCCAGCAAAGCTGACTTCCATATAATAGCTAAAGCTATTATAAGTAACTGCCTCGCTTGAACATATGTTCAAGCGAGCTAACTTTGCCTTGGCAAAGTTTGGTTATAAAGATAAGCCAGCAAAGCTGACTTCCATATAATAGCTAAAGCTATTATAAGTAACTGCCTCGCTTGAACATATGTTCAAGCGAGCTAACTTTGCCTTGGCAAAGTTTGGTTATAAAGATAAGCCAGCAAAGCTGACTTCCATATAATAGCTAAAGCTATTATAAGTAACTGCCTCGCTTGAACATATGTTCAAGCGAGCTAACTTTGCCTTGGCAAAGTTTGGTTATAAAGATAAGCCAGCAAAGCTGACTTCCATATAATAGCTAAAGCTATTATAAGTAACTGCCTCGCTTGAACATATGTTCAAGCGAGCTAACTTTGCCTTGGCAAAGTTTGGTTATAAAGATAAGCCAGCAAAGCTGACTTCCATATAATAGCTAAAGCTATTATAAGTAACTGCCTCGCTTGAACATATGTTCAAGCGAGCTAACTTTGCCTTGGCAAAGTTTGGTTATAAAGATAAGCCAGCAAAGCTGACTTCCATATAATAGCTAAAGCTATAATAAGTAACTGCCTCGCTTGAACATATGTTCAAGCGAGCTAACTTTGCCTTGGCAAAGTTTGGTTATAAAGATAAGCCAGCAAAGCTGACTTCCATATAATAGCTAAAGCTATAATAAGTAACTGCCTCGCTTGAACATATGTTCAAGCGAGCTAACTTTGCCTTGGCAAAGTTTGGTTATAAAGATAAGCCAGCATAGCTGACTTCCAGACTTTGCTGCGCAAAGTCAGCAAGCGCTACGCGCTTGTTTAGTTACTGACTACTTTAGTAGTCTGGTAGTCTGGTAGTGAACAAGCGCGTAGCGCTTGCTTATATTAGCTTTAGCTAATATATTCAAGCGCGCAGCGCTTGCTGACTTTGCGCAGCAAGGTCAGGTTATAAAGATAAGCTTCCTATATTAGCTAAGCTGGTATAAGCAACTTCCATATATTAGCTAAAGCTAATATAAGTAACTAATATAAGTAACTAATATAAGCAACTTCCAAACCAGTAAACTGGTTAGTAACTAAACTTCCATATATTAGCTAAAGCTAATATAAGTAACTAATATAAGCAACTTCCATATATTAGCTAAAGCTAATATAAGTAACTAATATAAGCAACTTCCATATATTAGCTAAAGCTAATATAAGTAACTAAAAAGCTGACTTCCATATATTAGCTAAAGCTAATATAAGTAACTAAAAAGCAACTTCCATATATTAGCTAAAGCTAATATAAGTAACTAAAAAGCTGACTTCCATATATTAGCTAAAGCTAATATAAGTAACTAAAAAGCTGACTTCCATATATTAGCTAAAGCTAATATAAGTAACTAAAAAGCTGACTTCCAGGCTACTAAAGTAGCCAGTAACTGCCTCGCTTGAACATATGTTCAAGCGAGCTAACTTTGCCTTGGCAAAGTTTGGTTATAAAGATAAGCTTATTAACTAGTTTACTAGTTAAGCAACTTCCAGGCTACTAAAGTAGCCAGTAATTGCGTTATAAAGATAAGCTTATTAACTAGTTTACTAGTTAAGCAACTTCCAGGCTACTAAAGTAGCCAGTAACTGCGTTATAAAGATAAGCTTATTAACTAGTTTACTAGTTAAGCAACTTCCATATATTAGCTAAAGCTAATATAAGTAACTAAACAAGCGCGCAGCGCTTGCTTATATTAGCTTTTAGCTAATAGAAGGTAGTGAGGGCACTAGTGCCAAAGTACAGCACTTATGGTAGTCTGGTAGCAAAAAGGTATAGTCGTATACTGATTTGGTTGTATTCGGGGGTAAAGGGCTATTATAGGCACCATTGTTGACTAGTCAAAAACCAAAGGAATAGTGAGGTTTGTTTATAGTATAGCAAGATATACAAGCAAAGGCATTCTAACCCCTGCGGGGATTAGCTGATTGTATGCACTTAGTTAGCTAATTAAACTAATTGATAACTCTTACCTAACATTATAGTTAGTGTGGCTAACTCCTTTTTTATCTAGTAAATAGTAAAGATTGGCTAAAGTGTAACACTTAATCGGTAAAGCTATTCTAATATAGTGCGCTTGACCCATCCCCTTTATTAAGAGACTTATATTAGTCATCTTATCTTAAAGGAGTTACGCTACCTACTAACCACGTATAGCACCCTCGCTATCACATCCCAAGTGCGGCCAAGGCCGCAATAGCTAACCATGTATAAGCTAAAGCTAATATAAGCACTAACTATATATAAGCTAAAGCTAATATAAGCACTAACTATATATAAGCTAAAGCTAATATAAGCACTAATAATATAAGCACTAACAATATATTAGCTTTCGCTAATATATGCAACCTATTAACTTATATAGGATAAGTTAAAAACAACTTCTAAGCGCTGCGCGCTTGCTTACCCTGCACAGCAAAGTCTCAACACTCCTTTTTATGTTTTGTTAAAGCAACACTGGTTTAAAAGAGTCTTAACACTCACTATCCTTTTTTTTTATAGTCGCGCTAGCTCATTATATTTAGTTAACTAGCTACCGTTACCAACTAACCCCTTTATAAGGGGCGCAGCTATTTTAAGTTTAATTATACTCCTACCAAATCCTCTCTAACAAGAATTAGCTAGCGCGCAGTGCGTTGTTATGTATCCAAGCTTAAGTGCTTTATGCTTTTACTAGCGATTACTATACTTTTTATAGTTAGGTTCCTTTAACAGGTTAAAGCAATATATTAGATATTAGAGCTGCTATAGCTTGTTAGCTACGTTATATAGTTAAAGCAAGAGACAAAGCCTTTTGCTATTTGTATTGCTTGCTTACAATCTAACCTCTTTCTATATATAATAAGGTTTATAGTTTCTTCTATATAAAATAAGGTTTATAGTTCCTTCTATATAAAATAAGGTTTATAGTTCCTTTGGTCTTTGTTAATGTATAGACGGTTTTTAATGAAAAGCTAAAAACCTATCTAAATTTTCATTCTTTATTTAGAGTAGCTTATCAAACGATTGATACCATACATTAGCCTAACTTATAAGCTCTCTTTACTTTAGCTAAAAAAAAAGAGAGGTATATAAAGCAATAAGTGAGCTAGCTAGTACGAGATAGATGCTAATGTACAAGGCTTCAAAGCTATCCAGATTCTTTATATTATAGAAGAATCGTTTAAGTGCTTAACTAGTGAACTATAACGCATAACAAGTGAGATTAATAGGAAGTCAGCTTCTAACCAGTTTACTGGTTTGGAAGTTTAGTTACTAACCAGTTTACTGGTTTGGAAGTTTAGTTACTAACCAGTTTACTGGTTTGGAAGTTTAGTTACTAACCAGTTTACTGGTTTGGAAGTTTAGTTACTAACCAGTTTACTGGTTTGGAAGTTTAGTTACTAACCAGTTTACTGGTTTGGAAGTTTAGTTACTAACCAGTTTACTGGTTTGGAAGTTTAGTTACTAACCAGTTTACTGGTTTGGAAGTTTAGTTACTAACCAGTTTACTGGTTTGGAAGTTTAGTTACTAACCAGTTTACTGGTTTGGAAGTTTAGTTACTAACCAGTTTACTGGTTTGGAAGTTTAGTTACTAACCAGTTTACTGGTTTGGAAGTTTAGTTACTAACCAGTTTACTGGTTTGGAAGTTTAGTTACTAACCAGTTTACTGGTTTGGAAGTTTAGTTACTAACCAGTTTACTGGTTTGGAAGTTTAGTTACTAACCAGTTTACTGGTTTGGAAGTTTAGTTACTAACCAGTTTACTGGTTTGGAAGTTTAGTTACTAACCAGTTTACTGGTTTGGAAGTTTAGTTACTAACCAGTTTACTGGTTTGGAAGTTTAGTTACTAACCAGTTTACTGGTTTGGAAGTTTAGTTACTAACCAGTTTACTGGTTTGGAAGTTTAGTTACTAACCAGTTTACTGGTTTGGAAGTTTAGTTACTAACCAGTTTACTGGTTTGGAAGTTTAGTTACTAACCAGTTTACTGGTTTGGAAGTTTAGTTACTAACCAGTTTACTGGTTTGGAAGTTTAGTTACTAACCAGTTTACTGGTTTGGAAGTTTAGTTACTAACCAGTTTACTGGTTTGGAAGTTTAGTTACTAACCAGTTTACTGGTTTGGAAGTTTAGTTACTAACCAGTTTACTGGTTTGGAAGTTTAGTTACTAACCAGTTTACTGGTTTGGAAGTTTAGTTACTAACCAGTTTACTGGTTTGGAAGTTTAGTTACTAACCAGTTTACTGGTTTGGAAGTTTAGTTACTAACCAGTTTACTGGTTTGGAAGTTTAGTTACTAACCAGTTTACTGGTTTGGAAGTTTAGTTACTAACCAGTTTACTGGTTTGGAAGTTTAGTTACTAACCAGTTTACTGGTTTGGAAGTTTAGTTACTAACCAGTTTACTGGTTTGGAAGTTTAGTTACTAACCAGTTTACTGGTTTGGAAGTTTAGTTACTAACCAGTTTACTGGTTTGGAAGTTTAGTTACTAACCAGTTTACTGGTTTGGAAGTTTAGTTACTAACCAGTTTACTGGTTTGGAAGTTTAGTTACTAACCAGTTTACTGGTTTGGAAGTTTAGTTACTAACCAGTTTACTGGTTTGGAAGTTTAGTTACTAACCAGTTTACTGGTTTGGAAGTTTAGTTACTAACCAGTTTACTGGTTTGGAAGTTTAGTTACTAACCAGTTTACTGGTTTGGAAGTTTAGTTACTAACCAGTTTACTGGTTTGGAAGTTTAGTTACTAACCAGTTTACTGGTTTGGAAGTTTAGTTACTAACCAGTTTACTGGTTTGGAAGTTTAGTTACTAACCAGTTTACTGGTTTGGAAGTTTAGTTACTAACCAGTTTACTGGTTTGGAAGTTTAGTTACTAACCAGTTTACTGGTTTGGAAGTTTAGTTACTAACCAGTTTACTGGTTTGGAAGTTTAGTTACTAACCAGTTTACTGGTTTGGAAGTTTAGTTACTAACCAGTTTACTGGTTTGGAAGTTTAGTTACTAACCAGTTTACTGGTTTGGAAGTTTAGTTACTAACCAGTTTACTGGTTTGGAAGTTTAGTTACTAACCAGTTTACTGGTTTGGAAGTTTAGTTACTAACCAGTTTACTGGTTTGGAAGTTTAGTTACTAACCAGTTTACTGGTTTGGAAGTTTAGTTACTAACCAGTTTACTGGTTTGGAAGTTTAGTTACTAACCAGTTTACTGGTTTGGAAGTTTAGTTACTAACCAGTTTACTGGTTTGGAAGTTTAGTTACTAACCAGTTTACTGGTTTGGAAGTTTAGTTACTAACCAGTTTACTGGTTTGGAAGTTTAGTTACTAACCAGTTTACTGGTTTGGAAGTTTAGTTACTAACCAGTTTACTGGTTTGGAAGTCAGCTTTGCTGGCTTATCTTTATAATCAAACTTTGCCAAGGCAAAGTTAGCTCGCTTGAACATATGTTCAAGCGAGGCAGTTACTTATATTAGTTATCTAATCAATATCTAATCAATAAAGAATGTTTGTTATTTTACTCATAAGCTAAACCTACACTGCACCTCTATATAGAATAGCTTTTATTATAATTAAAAGCTAGTTTAACTAGCAGTAGCCTTAACTAATAAACTATAACAATACCAAGCGCTGCGCGCTAGCTAACCCTTTCAGGGTTAGAGTGAAGTATCTTACTAGCATAAGTGCTTAACTAGCTTGCTAGTTAATAAAAGCTTTGCCTCCAAGTGCTACTATTCATAGTCGCACTAGCTCCAGGCTACTGGCTACGCCAGTAACTGAAGATAAGCCAGCAAAGCTGACTTCCATATAATAGCTAAAGCTATTATAAGTAACTGCCTCGCTTTCACATGCTTTCAAGCGAGCTAACTTTGCCTTGGCAAAGTTAGCAACGCATAACCCCAAGGGGTTATTAACTAGTTTACTAGTTAAGTTGTTCCTAGTGTTGCTTAGCAACACTAGCCTGTTCCTAGTGTTGCTTAGCAACACTAGCCTGTTCCTAGTGTTGCTTAGCAACACTAGCCTGTTCCTAGTGTTGCTTAGCAACACTAGCCTGTTCCTAGTGTTGCTTAGCAACACTAGCCTGTTCCTAGTGTTGCTTAGCAACACTAGCCTGTTCCTAGTGTTGCTTAGCAACACTAGCCTGTTCCTAGTGTTGCTTAGCAACACTAGCCTGTTCCTAGTGTTGCTTAGCAACACTAGCCTGTTCCTAGTGTTGCTTAGCAACACTAGCCTGTTCCTAGTGTTGCTTAGCAACACTAGCCTGTTCCTAGTGTTGCTTAGCAACACTAGCCTGTTCCTAGTGTTGCTTAGCAACACTAGCCTGTTCCTAGTGTTGCTTAGCAACACTAGCCTGTTCCTAGTGTTGCTTAGCAACACTAGCCTGTTCCTAGTGTTGCTTAGCAACACTAGCCTGTTCCTAGTGTTGCTTAGCAACACTAGCCTGTTCCTAGTGTTGCTTAGCAACACTAGCCTGTTCCTAGTGTTGCTTAGCAACACTAGCCTGTTCCTAGTGTTGCTTAGCAACACTAGCCTGTTCCTAGTGTTGCTTAGCAACACTAGCCTGTTCCTAGTGTTGCTTAGCAACACTAGCCTGTTCCTAGTGTTGCTTAGCAACACTAGCCTGTTCCTAGTGTTGCTTAGCAACACTAGCCTGTTCCTAGTGTTGCTTAGCAACACTAGCCTGTTCCTAGTGTTGCTTAGCAACACTAGCCTGTTCCTAGTGTTGCTTAGCAACACTAGCCTGTTCCTAGTGTTGCTTAGCAACACTAGCCTGTTCCTAGTGTTGCTAAGCAACACTAGCCTGTTCCTAGTGTTGCTTAGCAACACTAGCCTGTTCCTAGTGTTGCTTAGCAACACTAGTCCTAAAGGAACTACTTTATAACCATATATTAGCTAAAGCTAATATAAGCAAGCGCTACGCGCTTGTTTAGTTACTTATAATAGCTTTAGCTATTATATGGAAGTTTAGTTACTAACCAGTTTACTGGTTTGGAAGTCAGCTTTGCTGGCTTATCTTCATAACCTGACCTTGCTGCGCAAAGTCAGCAAGCGCTGCGCGCTTGCATATATTAGCTAAAGCTAATATAAGCAAGCGCTACGCGCTTGTTTAGTTACTGACTACTTTATAACTAAAGATAAGCCAGCAAAGCTGACTTCCAGACTACTAAAGTAGTCAGTAACTGCCTCGCTTGAACATATGTTCAAGCGAGCTAACTTTGCCTTGGCAAAGTTTGGTTATAAAGATAAGCCAGCAAAGCTGACTTCCAGACTACTAAAGTAGTCAGTAACTGCCTCGCTTGAACATATGTTCAAGCGAGCTAACTTTGCCTTGGCAAAGTTTGGTTATAAAGATAAGCCAGCAAAGCTGACTTCCAGACTACTAAAGTAGTCAGTAACTGCCTCGCTTGAACATATGTTCAAGCGAGCTAACTTTGCCTTGGCAAAGTTTGGTTATAAAGATAAGCCAGCATAGCTGACTTCCAGACTTTGCTGCGCAAAGTCAGCAAGCGCTACGCGCTTGTTTAGTTACTGACTACTTTAGTAGTCTGGTAGTCTGGTAGTCTGGTTATAAAGCCGCGCTAGCTAATCCTTTGGGTTGATCTAATCTGTTAATTTAATTCGGGACTGACGGGGCTTGAACCCGCAACTTCCGCCGTGACAGGGCGGTGCTCTACCATTGAACTACAATCCCATTTATATAAATCTTATGCTTATGCTTGGGGTGTTTAGCTACACCTGGTTTTTTAACACATTACTTTGTTTGTATAGCTGCCATTTACTTAGTTAACTCCTATCTATTCTATAAAGTGAGGTTTGGAAGTATATCAACTAACAATCAAAGGGGTTTGTAGTGTATAAGATCTTAGCAATGCAATGTAAAGTAAACTAGGTTTCTATTTTCTACAATAATGATAATTAAAAAAAGATAAGTAAACAATAGATATAACCAAATAACTAAATAACTCCCAAACGCAAAGCGCTAGCTAACCCTTGATAAAAAAGGATTTGGTGGTACGCTTATGGTCATATTCTCTTACATCCCAGTTACTTTACATGTTAAAAACCTCTCTTTCTGATAGCTAACTTGTTTTTATACTTTCTATTCCAGTTTATGATTTGCGTTCGCTCACTTTACTTACAGTGTGAGGCTTTATAATAACTTTTCTATTTAAAAAGGCTGGGCTGCGTAAAACTAGTATGGTTCACTTACTAACTAAAGCAATACTCGCTAAATATGTAAGAGAACCAATGCTTTAGCTTTAGTTAGTTTTTAAGTATAGAAAGCCAATTGCTTTCTAAAATAACCCTATAATCGCTCCAAGTACTGCTTTATTGGTATAGCGGTGCTCCTTTATAAAATAAATGTAAAGCACTTAAGGTTCGTAATTACTAAGCGCTATCACTAGCTAACAAGCTATCTTCTACGCAGTAGCTCACTACTTTATAACTTTACAACCAGACTACTAAAGTAGTCAGTAACTGCCTCGCTTGAACATATGTTCAAGCGAGCTAACTTTGCCTTGGCAAAGTTTGGTTATAAAGATAAGCCAGCATAGCTGACTTCCAAACCAGTAAACTGGTTAGTAACTAAACTTCCATATAATAGCTAAAGCTATTATAAGTAACTGCCTCGCTTGAACATATGTTCAAGCGAGCTAACTTTGCCTTGGCAAAGTTTGGTTATAAAGATAAGCCAGCATAGCTGACTTCCAAACCAGTAAACTGGTTAGTAACTAAACTTCCATATAATAGCTAAAGCTATTATAAGTAACTGCCTCGCTTGAACATATGTTCAAGCGAGCTAACTTTGCCTTGGCAAAGTTTGGTTATAAAGATAAGCCAGCATAGCTGACTTCCAAACCAGTAAACTGGTTAGTAACTAAACTTCCATATATTAGCTAAAGCTAATATAAGCAAGCGCTTCGCACTTATTAAGTGCAAAGCACTTATGTAAAGGTCCTTCCTATAGCTATAGCAAAAGTATGCAATATAGTAGCTATTGGTACCAAATAAAAGAAAGCACTGCTTTAGCTTTCTTTACTGGATCTCAGCTTATTTTAGCGATAGCTATTAGAAGGTAAAATGGGACCTATACTTAACTAGTTATGAAGTTGCTTATATTAGCTTTAGCTAATATATGGAAGTTTTGTTACTAACCAGTTTACTGGTTTGGAAGTCGCTTATATTAGCTTTAGCTAATATATGGAAGTTACTGGCTACCAAGCGCGGCTCGCCGCGCTAGCTAACTTTGCCTTGGCAAAGTTTGGACAGTAGCCTGGAAGTTGCTTATATTAGCTTTAGCTAATATATGGAAGTTTAGTTACTAACCAGTTTACTGGTTTGGAAGTTGCTTATATTAGCTTTAGCTAATATATAAAAGTTGCTTATATTTTTTAGATTACAGCTTTTTAAACTCCATAAATCTAGAAACGTAATAGTTATTAACAACTACATGAACTGAACTTTGTGCAGCTATACCAGGAGTATATTTTAACCCTATATTGAGTCTCTCACGTACTCTTGTTAATATACGTGACACTAGATAACTATAAGCACGTTTTAAAGCTTTAGTTTGATAGAACAGCACAGTATCGCTTTTGAAGTCTTCTAGTTTAGAAAGCTTATCAGTATGCTCACGTGTTACACTCGTTATTTCCTGTGTTACGCGTAAAACACCTTCATCACGAATATCTTGTGCATTTTTCTTAGCTAATTCTAAGTTTGTTTGTGCTTGACTCATTTTGAGTTGAGCTTCTAAGGCTCTTTGGTTGGCTTCCTCTAAGTTTCTTATGATCGTTTTTTTACGATCATCTAGTATAGCTGTTAAGTTATTACCAACAAAAGAAACAACTATACCTAGTACAGCAGCTAAGTTTATTATGTTAGTTTCTAAAATGTTTGTATTGAATCCAAAACCGTGTGCAAATGCAAAAAATGACATATTGTTACAGTATGTTATATTATAAATTGTTTAAAGAGCCATGGCTCTTTTGTTTAAAGCACCCTTTGCTTTTGTCTAAAAGCGCTGCGCGCTTGTTTAGTTACTTATATTAGCTTTAGCTAATATATGGAAGTCAGCTTTGCTGGCTTATCTTTATAACCAGACTTTGCTGCGCAAAGTCAGCAAGCGCTACGCGCTTGTTCACTACCAGACTACTAAAGTAGTCAGTAACTAAACAAGCGCGCAGCGCTTGCTGACTTTGCGCAGCAAAGTCTGGAAGTCAGCTATGCTGGCTTATCTTTATAACCAAACTTTGCCAAGGCAAAGTTAGCTCGCTTGAACATATGTTCAAGCGAGGCAGTTACTTATAATAGCTTTAGCTATTATATGGAAGTCAGCTATGCTGGCTTATCTTTATAACCTGACCTTGCTGCGCAAAGTCAGCAAGCGCTGCGCGCTTGAATATATTAGCTAAAGCTAATATAAGCAAGCGCTGCGCGCTTGTTTAGTTACTGACTACTTTAGTAGTCTGGAAGTCAGCTATGCTGGCTTATCTTTATAACCAGACTTTGCTGCGCAAAGTCAGCAAGCGCTGCGCGCTTGTTTAGTTACTGACTACTTTAGTAGTCTGGAAGTCAGCTATGCTGGCTTATCTTTATAACCTGACCTTGCTGCGCAAAGTCAGCAAGCGCTGCGCGCTTGAATATATTAGCTAAAGCTAATATAAGCAAGCGCTGCGCGCTTGTTTAGTTACTGACTACTTTAGTAGTCTGGAAGTCAGCTATGCTGGCTTATCTTTATAACCAGACTTTGCTGCGCAAAGTCAGCAAGCGCTGCGCGCTTGTTTAGTTACTGACTACTTTAGTAGTCTGGAAGTCAGCTATGCTGGCTTATCTTTATAACCAGACTTTGCTGCGCAAAGTCAGCAAGCGCTGCGCGCTTGTTTAGTTACTGACTACTTTAGTAGTCTGGAAGTCAGCTTTGCTGGCTTATCTTTATAACCAAACTTTGCCAAGGCAAAGTTAGCTCGCTTGAACATATGTTCAAGCGAGGCAGTTACTTATAATAGCTTTAGCTATTATATGGAAGTCAGCTATGCTGGCTTATCTTTATAACCAAACTTTGCCAAGGCAAAGTTAGCTCGCTTGAACATATGTTCAAGCGAGGCAGTTACTTATAATAGCTTTAGCTATTATATGGAAGTCAGCTTTGCTGGCTTATCTTTATAACCAGACTTTGCTGCGCAAAGTCAGCAAGCGCTGCGCGCTTGTTTAGTTACTGACTACTTTAGTAGTCTGGAAGTCAGCTATGCTGGCTTATCTTTAGTTATAAAGTAGTTCCTTTAGGACTAGTGTTGCTAAGCAACACTAGGAACAACTGCGTTGCAAACTTTGCCAAGGCAAAGTTAGCTCGCTTGAACATATGTTCAAGCGAGGCAGTTACTGACTACTTTAGTAGTCTGGTTAATAAGTGCTATGCACTTATGGTATAAAAAAAGCACTTATGGTAATAGTAAGGGTCTTATTATATTAATGGGGCAATAGTAGCTATAGCAAATGAAAGCTAGGAAGTAGAGTAAAGCACTGTTATACCAAATCATCCTAGGGGCTATTTTGGGTAAAGCTATACAAGCAAAACTGTACCTGTGAATACCTTTTTTTTGTTGTTTAGCGATAGCTAGAGAACACAGCACCTTTTGTCTAAAAATGAGTAGAGATACTTGGTTTGGAAGTCAGCTTTGCTGGCTTATCTTTATAACCTGACCTTGCTGCGCAAAGTCAGCAAGCGCTGCGCGCTTGTTTAGTTACTTATAATAGCTTTAGCTATTATATTTTATTTTTGGAAGTCAGCTCTGCTTAACTAGTAAACTAGTTAATAAGTGCGTAGCACTTATGACTTATCTTTATAACCATATATTAGCTAAAGCTAATATAAGCAAGCGCTGCGCGCTTGTTTAGTTACTTATATTAGCTTTAGCTAATATATTATTTATTGGAAGTCAGCTCTGCTGACTTATCTTTATAACCTGACCTTGCTGCGCAAAGTCAGCAAGCGCTGCGCGCTTGCTTATATTAGCTAAAGCTAATATAAGCAAGCGCTGCGCGCTTGTTTAGTTACTGACTACTTTATAACCAGACTACTAAAGTAGTCAGTAACTGCCTCGCTTGAACATATGTTCAAGCGAGCTAACTTTGCCTTGGCAAAGTTTGGTTATAAAGATAAGCCAGCAAAGCTGACTTCCAGACTACTAAAGTAGTCAGTAACTGCCTCGCTTGAACATATGTTCAAGCGAGCTAACTTTGCCTTGGCAAAGTTTGGTTATAAAGATAAGCCAGCAAAGCTGACTTCCATATAATAGCTAAAGCTATTATAAGTAACTGCCTCGCTTGAACATATGTTCAAGCGAGCTAACTTTGCCTTGGCAAAGTTTGGTTATAAAGATAAGCCAGCAAAGCTGACTTCCATATAATAGCTAAAGCTATTATAAGTAACTGCCTCGCTTGAACATATGTTCAAGCGAGCTAACTTTGCCTTGGCAAAGTTTGGTTATAAAGATAAGCCAGCAAAGCTGACTTCCATATAATAGCTAAAGCTATTATAAGTAACTGCCTCGCTTGAACATATGTTCAAGCGAGCTAACTTTGCCTTGGCAAAGTTTGGTTATAAAGATAAGCCAGCAAAGCTGACTTCCATATAATAGCTAAAGCTATTATAAGTAACTGCCTCGCTTGAACATATGTTCAAGCGAGCTAACTTTGCCTTGGCAAAGTTTGGTTATAAAGATAAGCCAGCATAGCTGACTTCCATATAATAGCTAAAGCTATTATAAGTAACTGCCTCGCTTGAACATATGTTCAAGCGAGCTAACTTTGCCTTGGCAAAGTTTGGTTATAAAGATAAGCCAGCATAGCTGACTTCCATATAATAGCTAAAGCTATTATAAGTAACTGCCTCGCTTGAACATATGTTCAAGCGAGCTAACTTTGCCTTGGCAAAGTTTGGTTATAAAGATAAGCCAGCATAGCTGACTTCCATATAATAGCTAAAGCTATTATAAGTAACTGCCTCGCTTGAACATATGTTCAAGCGAGCTAACTTTGCCTTGGCAAAGTTTGGTTATAAAGATAAGCCAGCAAAGCTGACTTCAATATATTAGCTAAAGCTAATATAAGCAAGCGCTACGCGCTTGTTTAGTTACTGACTACTTTATAACCAGACTACTAAAGTAGTCAGTAACTGCCTCGCTTGAACATATGTTCAAGCGAGCTAACTTTGCCTTGGCAAAGTTTGGTTATAAAGATAAGCCAGCAAAGCTGACTTCCAGACTACTAAAGTAGTCAGTAACTGCCTCGCTTGAACATATGTTCAAGCGAGCTAACTTTGCCTTGGCAAAGTTTGGTTATAAAGATAAGCCAGCAAAGCTGACTTCCAGACTACTAAAGTAGTCAGTAACTGCCTCGCTTGAACATATGTTCAAGCGAGCTAACTTTGCCTTGGCAAAGTTTGGTTATAAAGATAAGCCAGCATAGCTGACTTCCTGACCTTGCTGCGCAAAGGTCAGCAAGCGCTGCGCGCTTGAATATATTAGCTAAAGCTAATATAAGCAAGCGCTACGCGCTTGTTTAGTTACTGACTACTTTAGTAGTCTGGTAGTCTGGTAGTCTGGAAGTCAGCTTTGCTGGCTTATCTTTAGTTGACTAGGAGCTAGTACGCCAAGGGCGCACTTGGGTACACTTATGCTGTAGCTTGCCACATTGGGTAGCATCGTTCTCTGTTAGTAAGCTGTACCTCTTACTTAATAAAGCTTAAGTAGGGTTTGGATTGTTATACTAGCAAATATAAAGTTAACTAATTAACAACATATATAACTCTTACTTAATAAAGCTTAAGTAGGGGTTGGATTGTTATACTAGCAAATATAAAGTTAACTAATTAACAACATATATACCAAACAACACATAAATAGGACTAAAGGGGGTTTAGTAAGTTAGATTATAGGGGGATTAGTCGTCTTTCTAAGTGTTTCTAAAGCAACACTTACATTAAAAATTGCTTATCTTTATTTTTATGCTCACTATTTTTTTATAGAGTGAGATACTCTTTAGCTTTTGCCTGTTAGTTTCTAAACAAAGTAACAGGTGTTAAGAGTATATATTTATATTTTTATATCGCTAAGAGAATATATAGTAGGTATAAAGAGCTTTTACACTAAATTATTAGCATTAGCTTTTGCTAGAAAGCTAATATAAGTAACTAAACAAGCGCGCACATATATAGGTATTGTAGACAGCTCTAATACTACTTCGCGCTATAGACTTGCACAGCTGTTTGCGTTATGTTTACTACTTTTAAAGAAATTTCCACTTATGTGGGCCTAAAAAGGTATATATTTGTATTAGTTTACTTTACTTCTTTTTTATATAAGTGCTGCGCCTCCAAGTGCGACTAGTCGCACTAGCTCCAGGCTACTGGCGTAGCCAGTAACTGAAGATAAGCCAGCAAAGCTGACTTCCATATATTAGCTAAAGCTAATATAAGTAACTGCCTCGCTTTCACATGCGTTCAAGCGAGCTAACTTTGCCTTGGCAAAGTTTGCAACGCAGTTGTTCCTAGTGTTGCTTAGCAACACTAGCCTGTTCCTAGTGTTGCTTAGCAACACTAGCCTGTTCCTAGTGTTGCTTAGCAACACTAGCCTGTTCCTAGTGTTGCTTAGCAACACTAGCCTGTTCCTAGTGTTGCTTAGCAACACTAGCCTGTTCCTAGTGTTGCTTAGCAACACTAGCCTGTTCCTAGTGTTGCTTAGCAACACTAGCCTGTTCCTAGTGTTGCTTAGCAACACTAGCCTGTTCCTAGTGTTGCTTAGCAACACTAGCCTGTTCCTAGTGTTGCTTAGCAACACTAGCCTGTTCCTAGTGTTGCTTAGCAACACTAGCCTGTTCCTAGTGTTGCTTAGCAACACTAGCCTGTTCCTAGTGTTGCTTAGCAACACTAGCCTGTTCCTAGTGTTGCTTAGCAACACTAGCCTGTTCCTAGTGTTGCTTAGCAACACTAGCCTGTTCCTAGTGTTGCTTAGCAACACTAGCCTGTTCCTAGTGTTGCTTAGCAACACTAGCCTGTTCCTAGTGTTGCTTAGCAACACTAGCCTGTTCCTAGTGTTGCTTAGCAACACTAGCCTGTTCCTAGTGTTGCTTAGCAACACTAGCCTGTTCCTAGTGTTGCTTAGCAACACTAGCCTGTTCCTAGTGTTGCTTAGCAACACTAGCCTGTTCCTAGTGTTGCTTAGCAACACTAGCCTGTTCCTAGTGTTGCTTAGCAACACTAGCCTGTTCCTAGTGTTGCTTAGCAACACTAGCCTGTTCCTAGTGTTGCTTAGCAACACTAGCCTGTTCCTAGTGTTGCTTAGCAACACTAGCCTGTTCCTAGTGTTGCTTAGCAACACTAGCCTGTTCCTAGTGTTGCTTAGCAACACTAGCCTGTTCCTAGTGTTGCTTAGCAACACTAGCCTGTTCCTAGTGTTGCTTAGCAACACTAGCCTGTTCCTAGTGTTGCTTAGCAACACTAGCCTGTTCCTAGTGTTGCTTAGCAACACTAGCCTGTTCCTAGTGTTGCTTAGCAACACTAGTCCTAAAGGAACTACTTTATAACCAGACTACTAAAGTAGTCAGTAACTGCGTTATAAAGATAAGCCAGCAAAGCTGACTTCCATATAATAGCTAAAGCTATTATAAGTAACTGCCTCGCTTGAACATATGTTCAAGCGAGCTAACTTTGCCTTGGCAAAGTTTGGTTATAAAGATAAGCCAGCATAGCTGACTTCCAGACTACTAAAGTAGTCAGTAACTGCCTCGCTTGAACATATGTTCAAGCGAGCTAACTTTGCCTTGGCAAAGTTTGGTTATAAAGATAAGCCAGCAAAGCTGACTTCCATATATTAGCTAAAGCTAATATAAGTAACTGCCTCGCTTGAACATATGTTCAAGCGAGCTAACTTTGCCTTGGCAAAGTTTGCAACGCAGTTGTTCCTAGTGTTGCTAGCAACACTAGCCCCTACGGGGACTACTTTATAACTAAAGATAAGCCAGCATAGCTGACTTCCAGACTACTAAAGTAGTCAGTAACTGCCTCGCTTGAACATATGTTCAAGCGAGCTAACTTTGCCTTGGCAAAGTTTGGTTATAAAGATAAGCCAGCATAGCTGACTTCCAGACTTTGCTGCGCAAAGTCAGCAAGCGCTACGCGCTTGTTTAGTTACTGACTACTTTAGTAGTCTGGTAGTGAACAAGCGCGTAGCGCTTGCTTATATTAGCTTTAGCTAATATATTCAAGCGCGCAGCGCTTGCTGACTTTGCGCAGCAAGGTCAGGTTATAAAGATAAGCCAGCAAAGCTGACTTCCAAACCAGTAAACTGGTTAGTAACTAAACTTCCATATAATAGCTAAAGCTATTATAAGTAACTAAACAAGCGCGTAGCGCTTGCTTATATTAGCTTTAGCTAATATATGCAAGCGCGCAGCGCTTGCTGACTTTGCGCAGCAAGGTCAGGTTATAAAGATAAGCCAGCAAAGCTGACTTCATAACAGTGTGAGGTTAAGAGAGGCTTACTTTAGTATATTATAGTAAAGCATGGTACTGTGAGGTATGATACATAGTAGTATTATGAAAGCTAACTATGCTTTTACTAACTTTTGCCTTACTTTTAGCTTTATCTATATAAAGAGAATGCTGCTGCTATAGTGCAACAGTATCAAGTTTATAAGGTAATCTCCTTATACCATAGCAATATGCTATGTTAGAAGCCTTGCAGTAGCAAGATAGCATGGTTAGTTTTGCATTAGTAACTAACTACTAAACCTTCAGGCTATGGGCTACGCCCAAAATATTTATAGCAAAGCAACTTTTTATTATGATTGCTTAGATTACCTAAGCATTAGCTTTAAACAGATGATTTTAACACAAACTAAGTAGTTAACTTGTTCCATATATAGTTAGTCGCTAAAGTAATAATATAGCATATATCTAGTATATGCTAGTGTTACTAGGCAAAAGGTTTGTATTAAAAAATAAAAGTACTATATTAAAAGGGGTTACACCCCCCTTTTTACAAGGGAGCATAACCCTTAAAACAAGAGACATTAAAAACTAAGAAGCAAATGGGTTAGCGAATAGTAAAACTAAAGCAACAACTAAACCATAGATAGTTAGAGATTCCATGAACGCGAAACTTAATAATAGCGTACCGCGAATTTTCGCTTCGGCTTCGGGTTGGCGAGCTATCCCTTCAATAGCGTAACCAGCTGCTGTACCTTGACCTGTACCAGGACCAATAGCAGCTAGACCTATAGCTAAACCAGCAGCAATAACAGATGCAGCGGCAACAATTGGATTCATATAGATTCCTTTCTATTTTTAAAATTAAAATTATAACAACCACAACTATTTTTAATATCGTAACTTTTTTCTAATAAACCTTATATCTTTATAAAATATTGTTCTTAACTATAAGAGTTCTTATCTTATAGAGTATAGTTTCAAACTAAACCCCAACTGGGTTTATACACTAGAAGATTAGAATGGTATCGCTACCTAAACGCTTAACAAACTTGTTACCAATGTTTTGCTATTGTTTTGTATAGCTATGCACTTATTGTTAAAGCTTTTGTATTGTTATGAAGTCAGCTTTGCTGGCTTATCTTTATAACCTTATATTAGCTTTAGCTAATATATGGAAGTTTAGTTACTAACCAGTTTACTGGTTTGGAAGTTTAGTTACTAACCAGTTGACTGGTTTGGAAGTTTAGTTACTAACCAGTTGACTGGTTTGGAAGTTTAGTTACTAACCAGTTGACTGGTTTGGAAGTTTAGTTACTAACCAGTTGACTGGTTTGGAAGTTTAGTTACTAACCAGTTGACTGGTTTGGAAGTTTAGTTACTAACCAGTTGACTGGTTTGGAAGTTTAGTTACTAACCAGTTGACTGGTTTGGAAGTTTAGTTACTAACCAGTTTACTGGTTTGGAAGTCAGCTTTGCTGGCTTATCTTCATAACCAGACTTTGCTGCGCAAAGTCAGCAAGCGCTGCGCGCTTGAATATATTAGCTAAAGCTAATATAAGCAAGCGCTACGCGCTTGTTCACTACCAGACTACTAAAGTAGTCAGTAACTAAACAAGCGCGTAGCGCTTGCTGACTTTGCGCAGCAAAGTCTGGAAGTCAGCTATGCTGGCTTATCTTTATAACCAAACTTTGCCAAGGCAAAGTTAGCTCGCTTGAACATATGTTCAAGCGAGGCAGTTACTTATATTAGCTTTAGCTAATATATGGAAGTCAGCTTTGCTGGCTTATCTTTATAACCAGACTTTGCTGCGCAAAGTCAGCAAGCGCTACGCGCTTGTTTAGTTACTGACTACTTTAGTAGTCTGGAAGTCAGCTTTGCTGGCTTATCTTTATAACCAAACTTTGCCAAGGCAAAGTTAGCTCGCTTGAACATATGTTCAAGCGAGGCAGTTACTTATAATAGCTTTAGCTATTATATGGAAGTCAGCTTTGCTGGCTTATCTTTATAACGCAGTTACTGACTACTTTAGTAGTCTGGTTATAAAGTAGTTCCTTTAGGACTAGTGTTGCAAAGCAACACTTGGAACAACTGCGTTGCAAACTTTGCCAAGGCAAAGTTAGCTCGCTTGAACATATGTTCAAGCGAGGCAGTTACTTATATTAGCTTTAGCTAATATATGGAAGTTTAGTTACTAACCAGTTTACTGGTTTGGAAGTTTAGTTACTAACCAGTTTACTGGTTTGGAAGCTTAGTTACTAACCAGTTTACTGGTTTGGAAGTTTAGTTACTAACCAGTTTACTGGTTTGGAAGTTTAGTTACTAACCAGTTTACTGGTTTGGAAGTCATTACTTATATTAGCTTTAGCTAATATATGGAAGTTTAGTTACTAACCAGTTTACTGGTTTGGAAGTTTAGTTACTAACCAGTTTACTGGTTTGGAAGTTTAGTTACTAACCAGTTTACTGGTTTGGAAGTTTAGTTACTAACCAGTTTACTGGTTTGGAAGTTTAGTTACTAACCAGTTTACTGGTTTGGAAGTTTAGTTACTAACCAGTTTACTGGTTTGGAAGTTTAGTTACTAACCAGTTTACTGGTTTGGAAGTTTAGTTACTAACCAGTTTACTGGTTTGGAAGTTTAGTTACTAACCAGTTTACTGGTTTGGAAGTTTAGTTACTAACCAGTTTACTGGTTTGGAAGTTTAGTTACTAACCAGTTTACTGGTTTGGAAGTCAGCTTTGCTGGCTTATCTTTATAACCTGACCTTGCTGCGCAAAGTCAGCAAGCGCTGCGCGCTTGAATATATTAGCTAATGCTAATATAAGCAAGCGCTACGCGCTTGTTTAGTTACTTATATTAGCTTTAGCTAATATATGGAAGTCAGCTTTGCTGGCTTATCTTTATAACCAAACTTTGCCAAGGCAAAGTTAGCTCGCTTGAACATATGTTCAAGCGAGGCAGTTACTTATAATAGCTTTAGCTATTATATGGAAGTCAGCTATGCTGGCTTATCTTTATAACCAGACTTTGCTGCGCAAAGCCAGCAAGCGCTGCGCGCTTGTTTAGTTACTGACTACTTTAGTAGTCTGGAAGTCAGCTATGCTGGCTTATCTTTATAACCTGACCTTGCTGCGCAAAGTCAGCAAGCGCTGCGCGCTTGAATATATTAGCTAAAGCTAATATAAGCAAGCGCTGCGCGCTTGTTTAGTTACTGACTACTTTAGTAGTCTGGAAGTCAGCTATGCTGGCTTATCTTTATAACCAAACTTTGCCAAGGCAAAGTTAGCTCGCTTGAACATATGTTCAAGCGAGACAGTTACTGACTACTTTAGTAGTCTGGAAGTCAGCTTTGCTGGCTTATCTTTATAACCAGACTTTGCTGCGCAAAGTCAGCAAGCGCTGCGCGCTTGTTTAGTTACTGACTACTTTAGTAGTCTGGAAGTCAGCTTTGCTGGCTTATCTTTAGTTATAAAGTAGTTCCTTTAGGACTAGTGTTGCAAAGCAACACTTGGAACAACTGCGTTGCAAACTTTGCCAAGGCAAAGTTAGCTCGCTTGAACATATGTTCAAGCGAGGCAGTTACTGACTACTTTAGTAGTCTGGTTAATAAAAGCCTCACCACCATAAATGCTTAACTAGCTTGCTAGTTAATAAGTTAACCTAACCCCTGACAAGTCAGGGGTTAGCGAGCGCGACAAGTCGCGCTTGCTAACTTTGCAAAGCAACACCAGGAAGTTATAAAGTTGTATAGCGACTCTATACAAAACAAAAGCTACTAGATAACTAGACAATAACTACTAAATAGCTAGACTATAACAAACAATACTTTATAGTTACTATATAGCTAGGCTATTGTTAATCTATAGCTAATCTATAGCTACTATATAGCTACTATATAGCTAGACTATAACAAACAATACTTTATTGTTACTATATAAACTTTATAGTTACTATATAAACTTTATAGTTACTATATAAACTTTATAGTTACTATATAACTAGACTATTGTTAATCTATAGCTACTATATAGCTACTATATAGCTAGACTCTAACAAACAATACTTTATTGTTACTATATTAACTTTATAGCTAGACTATAACAAACAATACTTTATAGTTACTATATAAACTTTATAGTTACTATATAACTAGACTATTGCTAATCTATACTAAAGCTACTAATGCTAATCTATACTAAAGCTACTAAATAGCTAGACTATAACAAACACTACTTTATAGTTATTATATAACTAGACTATAGCACTATCTATAGCTATTCTATAACTACTCTATTTGTTACAAAACAAAAGCTATACTATAAAATGAACACTTAGATAGGTTTTTAGCTTTTCATTAAAAACCGTCTATACATTAACAAATAATAATACTTTGTAGTTACTATATAGCTACTCTATACTAAACAATACTTTGTAGTTACTATATAGTTAGACTATAGCTATTCTATAGCTACTCTATACTAAACAATACTTTGTAGTTACTATATTGTTAGACTATAGCTATTTTATAGCTACTATACAGATAGACTAAAGCTATACAATCTATAGCTACTTGATAGCTATACTATATAGCTATACTATATAGTTACTTGATAGCTACTATATAGCAATACTATATAGCTACTTTATAGCTACTCTATTGCTATACTATAGCTCCTTTATAGCTATACGATATAGCTACTATATAGCTATACTATACCATAGCTACTTTATAGCTACTATATTGCTATACTATATAGCTACTTTATAGCTACTATATAGCTATACTATATAGCTATACTATACAATAGTATAGCTCCTTTATAGCTATACTATAACTACTCTATATTAAAGCTACTATATAGCTACTATAAAGCTATACTATACCATAGCTACTTTATAGCTATACTATATAGCTACTATATAGCTATACTATAGCTCCTTTATAGCTATTGCTATAACAATACTTTATAGCTACTTTATAGCTACTATACAGATAGACTAAAGCTATACTATCTATTGCTTATCTATACTTTGCTTTTTTATTGGCAATGTTAGCTGTTTATATCATTTGTTAGATAAGTAGGCATAACAAGTTTACTTTTCACTAGAAGTGCCGTTAGCCATAAGTGCGCAGCACTTACTAACACCATATATTAGCTAAAGCGAATATAAGCTAGTGCGTAGCACTAGGAGCGATAGCGAGTGTTAAGACTACCAGGCTACTAAACATAGGTTAATAACTACTAAACATAGGTTAATAAATGGTATGCACTTATGCTTATATACAGCTTAAACTTATATATAGTACAGCTAGCAATGTGCTAACACTAGAACTACAGCTAAACTATACATTCTAATAGTTCCTTTTTTAAGACTCTAGCCTTTATTAGCTAAGCTAATGTGAGGTTTGGCAGCTGTACCTATTAGTGTAAGTGAACTATCTATATATATCAATAAGTGTTATCTTAACTAGTAAACTATAACTTTACAACCAGACTACTAAAGTAGTCAGTAACAGCCTCGCTTGAACATATGTTCAAGCGAGCTAACTTTGCCTTGGCAAAGTTTGGTTATAAAGATAAGCCAGCATAGCTGACTTCCAGACTACTAAAGTAGTCAGTAACTAAACAAGCGCGTAGCGCTTGCTTATATTAGCTTTAGCTAATATATTCAAGCGCGCAGCGCTTGCTGACTTTGCGCAGCAAGGTCAGGTTATAAAGATAAGCCAGCAAAGCTGACTTCCATATATTAGCTAAAGCTAATATGAGTAACAATATAACAATATATTAGCTAAAGCTAATATAAGCAAGCGCTGCGCGCTTGGTTAGTTACTTATCATAGCTTTAGCTATTATATTTTATTTTTGGAAGTCAGCAAAGCTGACTTATCTTTATAACCAGACTACCAGACTACTAAAGTAGTCAGTAACAAAACAAGCGCGCAGCGCTTGCTTATATTAGCTTTAGCTAATATATGGTTATAAAGTAGTCAGTAACTTAAGATAAGCCAGCAAAGCTGACTTCCAGGCTACTGGCGTAGCCAGTAACTTCCTCGCTTGAACATACCAAGTGCGGCCAAGGCCGCACTAGCAAACTTTGACAAAGTTTGGTTCAAGCGAGCTAACTTTGCCTTGGCAAAGTTTGGTTATAAAGATAAGCCAGCAATAATGACTTCCATATATTAGCTAAAGCTAATATAAGTAATGACTTCCAAACCAGTAAACTGGTTAGTAACTAAACTTCCATATATTAGCTAAAGCTAATATAAGTAATGACTTCCAAACCAGTAAACTGGTTAGTAACTAAACTTCCATATATTAGCTAAAGCTAATATAAGTAATGACTTCCAAACCAGTAAACTGGTTAGTAACTAAACTTCCATATATTAGCTAAAGCTAATATAAGTAATGACTTCCAAACCAGTAAACTGGTTAGTAACTAAACTTCCATATATTAGCTAAAGCTAATATAAGTAATGACTTCCAAACCAGTAAACTGGTTAGTAACTAAACTTCCATATATTAGCTAAAGCTAATATAAGTAATGACTTCCAAACCAGTAAACTGGTTAGTAACTAAACTTCCATATATTAGCTAAAGCTAATATAAGTAATGACTTCCAAACCAGTAAACTGGTTAGTAACTAAACTTCCATATATTAGCTAAAGCTAATATAAGTAATGACTTCCAAACCAGTAAACTGGTTAGTAACTAAACTTCCATATATTAGCTAAAGCTAATATAAGTAATGACTTCCAAACCAGTAAACTGGTTAGTAACTAAACTTCCATATATTAGCTAAAGCTAATATAAGTAATGACTTCCAAACCAGTAAACTGGTTAGTAACTAAACTTCCATATATTAGCTAAAGCTAATATAAGTAATGACTTCCAAACCAGTAAACTGGTTAGTAACTAAACTTCCATATATTAGCTAAAGCTAATATAAGTAATGACTTCCAAACCAGTAAACTGGTTAGTAACTAAACTTCCATATATTAGCTAAAGCTAATATAAGTAATGACTTCCAAACCAGTAAACTGGTTAGTAACTAAACTTCCATATATTAGCTAAAGCTAATATAAGTAATGACTTCCAAACCAGTAAACTGGTTAGTAACTAAACTTCCATATATTAGCTAAAGCTAATATAAGTAATGACTTCCAAACCAGTAAACTGGTTAGTAACTAAACTTCCATATATTAGCTAAAGCTAATATAAGTAATGACTTCCAAACCAGTAAACTGGTTAGTAACTAAACTTCCATATATTAGCTAAAGCTAATATAAGTAATGACTTCCAAACCAGTAAACTGGTTAGTAACTAAACTTCCATATATTAGCTAAAGCTAATATAAGTAATGACTTCCATATATTAGCTAAAGCTAATATAAGTAATGACTTCCATATATTAGCTAAAGCTAATATAAGCAAGCGCTACGCGCTTGTTTAGTTGCTTATATTAGCTTTAGCTAATAATGGTGGCTAAGCCACACTCGGTACTTGAATATAATGACCTGGCACTAGAACTTCATTCCCAGAAGCAATCGCTTAAAGTTTTGAAGTTCCCTTAGCTTTTTCACTTCCAAGTTCGGGATGGGATTGGAGTGGGTCCAACTAAGCATGGAGCACCAAGTAATACTACACTTATCTAATATAATACCTATATAAGCAATTAGACATACTTTAACCATGGTTAAAAGTAAGCAAAGGCTATACTTTAATAATAGCTAATGTATAGCTGTAATACTAACAGTAGTTAGTTAGTTAACTAGTTAGTTAGTTATCTAACCTTATTTGTTTTTAGGGTTAAGGTATATATAACAAGCTAACCCCCAGAAAAAGGGGTTAGAATGATAGAGAGTATAGAGTAAAGTAAAGAGTAAAAGTATAAGGTTAAAATCAATCGGACGTTAGTAATCCTCAGCTAAACACATTACTATGCTTACACTTAGATCCTATCAAGCCAGTAGTCTTCTGGCGTCCTAAAAAAGGGAATACTAATCTTGGGGTGGGCTTCCTACTTAGATGCTGTCAGCAGTTATCCACTCCAGACATAGCTACTCAGCGTTTGCTACTGGTGTAACAACTGATATACCATTGGTCTGTGTCCCTCGGTCCTCTCGTACTAAAGAGGCATCCCCTCAATATTCCAACGCTTACACCGGATATGGACCGAACTGTCTCACGACGTTCTGAACCCAGCTCGCGTACCACATTAACGGGCGAACAGCCCGACCCTTTGGACCTACTGCAGCCCAAGGATGTGATGAGCCGACATCGCATTTATGTTAAAAAGCAATTTGGATAAAAAATTTTAAAAAGTTTCATACTTATGTTGAAGATATGAAAAGTGTTCTGCTTTATGTAGAGCACGATAAAGCCAAGTACGACCTTGAGTTTCACTTTGCAAATTTGCATGACCTAATAAAGTTCCAACTAATAAATCTTTATGTTCTTGAGTTAAAGTCATAAATTATAGTGTTTAAGAATTTTTATCATTCAAAAGTTGCTTTGCAACCTAATATCAGATTGCTCTATTAGTCGCCTAATAGATCAGACTATATCATCAACCTAAAGGTTGTCCGGCGTGTAGTCGTTGAGGGGTCATAGATAATAAATGACCTAGAGGACTTCCCTGCTGATTGTCCGCAGCTTTGAATTTTCACCCAATATTAAAAATATTTTGGTATCAAAGCATTCTACACCATTTATGCTTGGTTAAGCATAATGAACGGATGTTCCAGCATATAGCCAGATTGACGACTTTATATTGCTATAAAGCGACCCCAAATGTTAAGGTGCCAAACCTTCTCGTCGATATGGACTCTTGGAGAAGATCAGCCTGTTATCCCTAGAGTAGCTTTTATCCGATAAGCGACGGCCCTTCCACGCGGTACCGTCGGATCACTAAGGCCGGCGTTAACCCCTGCTCGACGTGTATGTCTTACAGTCAAGTACCCTTTTGCCTTTACACTCAATGTCTGATTTCCGTCCAGACTGAGGGTACCTTTGCGCAGCTCCGTTACCCTTTAGGAGCACACCGCCCCAGTGAAACTGTCCACCTGATACTGTTTAATGTCCTGATTCAAGGAACACCATTAGAATTCTAGCCTTCCCAGAGTGGTCTCTCAATGATGACTCCATGTGCGCCAAAACGCACACTTCAAAGTCTCCCACCTAGGCTGCGCAAGAAAAGCCCGAACCCAATACCAAGATACAGTCAAGCTTCATAGGGTCTTTCTGTCCAGGTGTAAGTAGTCCGCATCTTCACGGACAAGTCTATTTCACCGAGTCTCTCTCCGAGACAGTACTCCGATCGTTACGCCATTCGTGCAGGTCAAAACTTACTTGACAAGGAGTTTCGCTACCTTAGGACTGTTATAGTTACAGCCGCCGTTCACCGGGGCTTCAGTTGTTAGCTTCTCCTATTGCTAGGATAACCGACTTCCTTAACCTTCCGGCACTGGGCAGGCGTCAGCCCCCATATATTGTCTTACGACTTTGCGGAGACCTGTGTTTTTGGTAAACAGTCGCCGGAGTCTGGTCACTGCGGCCTCCCCATTCACAACTGTATTAAAATTGTAAATAAAGAGGCACCCCTTCTCCCGAAGTTACAGGGCCAGTTTGCCGAGTTCCTTAGAGAGAGTTTTCTCGCGCCCCTTGGTATTCTCTACCCACCCACCTGTGTCGGTTTCCGGTACAGGTCCTTTTATTGTTTTATCTATAATGTTATTAACAATCTATAAAGTTATTAACTATATATAATGTTATTAACAAAAAGAGATGTTCTAGCTTTTCTTGGAAGTGTGACATCACTAGCTACTAAAACCTTGATTTCTCAAGATGATAATAGGTATCAAGCCTTAGCCTAATTAAAAGAGCTTTTATTCTCTTTTAAGCCTAGACAATTCCACTGCATACCATAAACAGTTCTAGTTTAGCCTCCTTCGTCCCTAGGTATCCAATAAAAGGAGTATAGGAATATTAACCTATTTTCCATCGACTACGCCCTTTTGGCCTCGCCTTAGGTCCTGACTAACCCTCCATGGACGAACCTAGTGAAGGAACCCTTGGGTTTTCGGGGTATGGGATTCTTACCCATATTTTCGTTACTCAAGTCAACATTCTCACTTTAATGCCGTCCATATTAATTCACATTAATACTTCACCCAGCCATTAAACGCTCCCCTACCTATTTAACATGTTAAATATCACAGCTTCGGTAGATTACTTAGTCCCGAGCATTTTCGGCGCAAGAACGCTATATCAGTGAGCTATTACGCACTCTTTAAACGAGCTCTGCCTCTAAGAAAACATCCTGATTGTCTCAGCATTCTCACATCCTTTTCCACTTAGTTAATCATTTTGGGACCTTAGCTGGTGATCTGGGCTGTTTCCCTCTTGACAATGGAGCTTATCCCCCACTGTCTCACTGGCTTATGTTTCATACATATCTTGTATTCTGAGTTTGCCACGACTTGGTACCGCTTTCACAGCCCGCGCCGAAACAGTGCTTTACCCCAAGATAGTTAACACAACCGCTGCGCCTCAACGCATTTCGGGGAGATACGGATAGGTAAACCTTTGATATTATCTCCAGCTTTTCCCCCCTTGCCACACTGTACGTGATAGTTTCCCATCATACAGCGTTCCCTCGATATCTTAATAGTAAAATTAGGGTATAGGCTCCTATTTTACGTTATCCATACCTGCAAGCTGACGCAACTCATTGAAGCAGAGCTTGTAGCTTATTTAGTTTTGGCTGATTTGTCATCATCATAGTTGTTGATTTATTAGCCAGTGCTTCTCAGATTCTGAAGGTGTTCATCAGAGCCTGTTTTAGATTTAAATATCTTCCAGGCTACTGGCGTAGCCTGTAAAAGATCTTACTGGCGTAGCCAGTAAAATATCTTCCAGGCTACTGGCGTAGCCTGTAAAAGATCTTACTGGCGTAGCCAGTAAAATATCTTCCAGGCTACTGGCGTAGCCTGTAACAGCCTCGCTTTCACATGCGTTCAAGCGAGCTAACTTTGCCAAGGCAAAGTTTGCAACGCAGTTGTTCCTAGTGTTGCTAGGAACACTAGCCCCTACGGGGACTACTTTATAACCAGACTTTGCTGCGCAAAGTCTGCAAGCGCTGCGCGCTTGAAGATATTAGCTAAAGCTAATATAAGCAAGCGCTCCGCGCTTGTTTAGTTACTGACTACTTTATAACCATATATTAGCTAAAGCTAATATAAGCAAGCGCTACGCGCTTGTTTAGTTACTGACTACTTTAGTAGTCTGGTAGTCAGGTAGTGAACAAGCGCGTAGCGCTTGCTTATATTAGCTTTAGCTAATATATTGTTTTAAAGATAAGTCATAAGTGCTACGCACTTATTAACTAGTAAACTAGTTAATAAGTGCTGACTTCAGGAGTTATATGCTATCATATACCCAATTTATGGATCATCTTTACTGGCTAGCAACTATTATGGCATAACAGGGCCTCTCTTAGTCTTAAGAGAACAACTAAAGGTATTTTTTTGATTTTAAGACACCGACTTGGGGCTATCCCTCCATTGCTTTATCAGCAACTTCATCGGTACTGCGCCCCTACTTTCACCATTATTTAAGAGTTGTTGGCTATTAGCTTCACAGTTAATAGCATTCCAGCTCACCTCCCACACATAAAGTGTTTGCCTTTTCCTGATATTTAGGTTGGGCAGAGTTAAATGGTTTACCACTTTCCATATACATTATCCCTTATGTCATGTTTTAGGTTTTCACTCTAGACCCAAAGCTTATCCACTGCCTGTAACAGTGCAAGGTAGTTCATACCGGTCAATTTTACTTTACCCCAAGCTTTTCCCCCATTAAGAGGGGCATCCATATTTCTAGAGATGGCTAGTCTGGGCCCGTACATTCGTGAATTCGTCAGTGCAATATGAATATAGTTTCCCCATCACACATTCTAACCGTGACATGTTTTATTATTCCCTAATGAGGATATTATCCTGTTAGAGACATTGGAACTCCAGCCTATCAGACACAAGGGGAGACTAGCCCCTCTTTCCTCCTGTTTGCACATTTGGGCATCCTTCAGCTGACTTCACCGAGCACCATACCGGGGATATTTTATGCTATCCCCCGCACGTCGGAGTATTAAGTGGGCATTTCAGGGCGTTACCCCTTCATTCTACCATCTTCATGTATATAGTTCTATTGGTGTTGTTTTAAGTACAACACCAATGCAGCACCTTTTCAGTGCTGAAAGTGTCGCACAACCAGCTAGCTCCGATTTCGATTGGAATTTCTCCGCTAATTACAGCTCATCCCCCAATTTTTCAACATTGGTGGGTTCAGACCTCCAATTGGTGTTACCCAAGCTTCATCTTGGCCATAATTAGATCAACCGGGTTCGGGTCTATAAGAAGTGACTAGATGCCCTATTCAGACTTGCTTTCGCTTAGGCTCCAAATTTAACTCTTTAACCTTAATGCCACTTCCTATAAGTCGCTGACTCATTCTTCAACAGGCACGCGGTCAGGTTCTAACCCTCCCACTGCTTGTTAGCATACGATTTCATGTTCTATTTCACTCCCTGTCGTGGGTTCTTTTTCACCGTTCCATCACTGTACTATTTCGCTATCGGTCACCTAGGAGTATTTAGCCTTACGAGGTGGTCCTCGCAGATTCACACTGGATTACACGTGTCCCATGCTACTCGGGATAAGACTAAAAACATAGCTGTATACAACTACTGGACTTTTACCATCTATGGTGCAGGTTTCAGCTGCTTCGTTTTATAGCTATTTTTTTATGAAGTGTCTTCCCACTACACCTTTTTAGGGGTTTAGGCTGTTCCCATTTCGCTCGCCGCTACTAAGGGAATCGCGTTTGCTTTCTTTTCCACCAGCTACTTAGATGTTTCAGTTCACTGGGTTGTCTCTTTCCTAAATATGAATTGTATAGGAAGTTCTAAAGGTTGCCCTATTCGAGAATCTTTGGATCAAAGCTTGCTGCCAGCTCCCCAAAGCGTATCGCCGGTTTCTGCGCTCTTCATCGTCTCTAGGTGCCTAGGTATCCATCATATGCCTTAGGTCATTTAACCTTTTATTAACTTTATCTTGCTATACAAGATAAGATAAACCATCTTGTAAGGATGGTGGAGATAATGGGATTCGAACCCATGGCATCTGCCTTGCAAGGACAGCGCTCTACCAACTGAGCTATACCCCCTTTAGGGTTTTTATATTGTTAACTTTAACAAACTACTGAATAACCAGACTACTAAAGTAGTCTTTAACTAAACAAGCGCGTAGCGCTTGTTTATATTAGCTTTAGCTAATATATGCAAGCGCGCAGCGCTTGCTGACTTTGCGCTGCAAGGTCAGGTTATAAAGATAAGCCAGTATAGCTGACTTCCAAACCAGTAAACTGGTTAGTAACTAAACTTCCATATATTAGCTAAAGCTAATATAAGTAACTAAACAAGCGCGCAGCGCTTGCTTATATTAGCTTTAGCTAATATATGGTTATATAGATAAGTTATAAGTGCTAAACCACTTATAACTTCAAAAAAAATATATTAGCTTTAGCTAATATTTTTAGCTACTGGCTACTTTAGTAGCCAGTATAATGGTGGGCTATAGTAGATTTGAACCACTGGCCTTACCCTTATCAGGGGTACGCTCTAACCAACTGAGCTAATAGCCCGTTACTTAACTTTTAAGTATACCTTTTTATTTATCAGGTGCTAAGCAATACTTTGTAAGGGTTAAGTATTCTTATAGTAATACTTTACTATTACTTTACACTTTGTAAAAGTAACCCTTTTTAAGGGTTTCGCTAGCGCATAGCGCTTAGAAGTAGCTATTAACTACTATGTAATAGCTATATAAAAGAGCTAACTCTTGCTTGGATTCTTTTTTGGCTTGTTAAAGCTTCTTAAACCAATAGTAAAAGTTAGGAAGTTGCTGGCTACGCCTGTAGCCTGGAAGTGGCTTATATTAGCTTTAGCTAATATATAGAAGTGGCTTTTATAAGCTTTAGCCAATATATAGAAGTTGACTATATTGGCTTAGCTAATATAAGAAGCTTATCTTTATAAGTCAGCGTTGCTAGCTTATCTTTAAAACCTGACCTTGCTGCGCAAAGTCAGCAAGCGCTGTGCGCTTGTTTAGTTACTGATAATAGCTTTAGCTATTATATGGAAGTCAGCTTTGCTGGCTTATCTTTATAACGCAGTTACTTATAATAGCTTTAGCTATTATATGGAAGTTTAGTTACTAACCAGTTTACTGGTTTGGAAGTCAGCTATGCTGGCTTATCTTTATAACGCAGTTACTTATAATAGCTTTAGCTATTATATGGAAGTTTAGTTACTAACCAGTTTACTGGTTTGGAAGTTTAGTTACTAACCAGTTTACTGGTTTGGAAGTTTAGTTACTAACCAGTTTACTGGTTTGGAAGTTTAGTTACTAACCAGTTTACTGGTTTGGAAGTTTAGTTACTAACCAGTTTACTGGTTTGGAAGTTTAGTTACTAACCAGTTTACTGGTTTGGAAGTTTAGTTACTAACCAGTTTACTGGTTTGGAAGTTTAGTTACTAACCAGTTTACTGGTTTGGAAGTTTAGTTACTAACCAGTTTACTGGTTTGGAAGTTTAGTTACTAACCAGTTTACTGGTTTGGAAGTTTAGTTACTAACCAGTTTACTGGTTTGGAAGTTTCGTTACTAACCAGTTTACTGGTTTGGAAGTTTAGTTACTAACCAGTTTACTGGTTTGGAAGTTTAGTTACTAACCAGTTTACTGGTTTGGAAGTTTAGTTACTAACCAGTTTACTGGTTTGGAAGTTTAGTTACTAACCAGTTTACTGGTTTGGAAGTTTAGTTACTAACCAGTTTACTGGTTTGGAGGTTTAGTTACTAACCAGTTTACTGGTTTGGAAGTTTAGTTACTAACCAGTTTACTGGTTTGGAAGTTTAGTTACTAACCA